TCTTAGTTTTAGAGGGTCTTAGCTGCGCTAGGGTCTTAGGCACTTAGATTCTGAATAAATGGCTTTAGGTACTTAGAAGTAGCTACTTAAAGGTACTTATCAAAAAAATTTTACTAAGCCACTTAGTTGCTAAGCAACTAAGCAGCTAAACCTGCTAAAGAGTTTTATTAAGGACCTTACCAATTTAAATAGGTTGTTTTTAGCATTTTTATTTTAGAATAAAAAAAAAATTGGTTGCGTAAATTTTTTAATTCTGGTATACTTTAAATACCAAGCTTCAATGTAGAGGCCTGTTGTTTAAAAGTTAAAATATTTTAACTTTTTTATTAAGATTTAACTGCCTGTGGTATAAAAATCTTAATCCGGAGAAAATTAATCTTTTTACTAAACTTAAAAATTATGACAGCAATTTTAGAACGTCGCGAAAGCGCAAGCCTATGGGCTCGTTTCTGTGAGTGGATCACTTCAACTGAGAACAGAATTTACATCGGTTGGTTTGGTGTTTTAATGATCCCTACTCTTTTAACAGCTACTTCTGTATTTATCATCGCTTTCATCGCTGCTCCGCCAGTTGACATCGATGGTATTCGTGAGCCAGTTTCAGGTTCATTATTATACGGTAACAACATCATCACTGGTGCTGTTATCCCTACTTCTAACGCAATTGGTCTACACTTCTACCCAATTTGGGAAGCTGCTAGCTTAGACGAGTGGTTATACAACGGTGGTCCTTACCAATTAATCGTATGTCACTTCTTCTTAGGTGTATGTTCATACATGGGTCGTGAATGGGAATTATCATTCCGTTTAGGTATGCGTCCTTGGATTGCTGTTGCTTACTCAGCTCCAGTAGCTGCTGCAACTGCTGTATTCATCATTTACCCAATCGGTCAAGGTTCATTCTCAGATGGTATGCCTTTAGGTATTTCTGGAACATTCAACTTCATGATCGTATTCCAAGCTGAGCATAACATTTTAATGCACCCATTCCACATGTTAGGTGTTGCTGGTGTATTTGGTGGTTCATTATTCTCTGCAATGCACGGTTCTTTAGTAACTTCATCTTTAATCCGTGAAACTACTGAGAACGAATCAGCTAACGCTGGTTACCGTTTCGGTCAAGAAGAAGAAACATACAACATCGTAGCTGCTCACGGTTACTTTGGTCGTTTAATCTTCCAATATGCTTCATTCAACAACTCACGTTCATTACACTTCTTCTTAGCTGCTTGGCCAGTTATCTGTATTTGGTTCACTGCTTTAGGTTTATCAACTATGGCATTCAACTTAAATGGTTTCAACTTCAACCAGTCAGTTGTAGATTCACAAGGTCGTGTATTAAACACTTGGGCTGACATCATCAACAGAGCTAACTTAGGTATGGAAGTTATGCACGAACGTAACGCTCACAACTTCCCATTAGACTTAGCATCAGTTGAAGCTCCATCTGTTAACGCTTAATTTTTTTTTTATTTTTTTATAAGGGTTTAAAATTAATTCTTTTTGAATTAATTTTAAAACCTTATAAAATAAATCCCCTAAATAACAGAAAATTTAAAACTAAATTCAGGTTATATTAAAAATAAGTAGGTCTTAAAACGATAAGTACCCTAGGCAACTTTAGCTTATTAGTTACTAAGCTACTTAGACCTTTCAGGTCTAATTAGCTTATCCAGAGCTTTACCTTAAAAGCTAAGGGTACCTAAAAAGACCCTTATAACCATTAGCAATTTTAACTGCTTAAATAAACATAATTAAGTGGCTTTATTGAGTGTGCAAAGTTTTATAATCAAGCTTTGCAATGGTTTAACAAACTAACCTAAACAACTTTAGCTATTTAGTTGCTAAGCAAATAATCGACTTAAAAGTAGCTTACTATAAAGCTTATTAGTTTTATAAGACTCTTAGATTTTTAGTGCTTCTTAAAAATTACAAAAAAGTGATTTAAGTCACTTAGTAAGATTATTAGTTACTTAGACCCTAAAGATTCTTATCTAAGCATCTAAAACTGCCCTTGGCACTTAGTTTTAACTACTGCTTTTAGTAAAAGAATTGACTATTTATAGTACTAATATGATACCATTTATATTAATCAGCTAAAACACGAAGGTGTTTTATAAGACCCGCTAAGTGCCCCTGGGCACTAACAAAAAGCGCCAGCTTTTTAGAGGGTCTTAGCTGTTATTAATTCTGCTATTAGTTTTTCAACACATAGTATTATTACTAACTAAATGACTTTGCAACTTATTTTATTGCAGCAGCCCAGTTTTAATAAATTAATTTTTATTAGTTATGATTTTTAGAAAATTGGATAAGAAAGGTTGTAAATGCGTATTAAAAAAAATATAAATCAAAATAATGAAATATGTTAAATGAACTTTGCCTTAGTTAATCGAAAATAATTATATATAAAAGTTTATACAGCAAGATATAGATAATTATTTATATCTTGCTGTATAAACTTTTATATATAGAATTATTATAAAAAAAAGAAAATTAATTAAAAAAATTTAACTATTTAATTTTTGGTCATCTAAATATAGTAAATATCCAGTTCCAGCAGGTATTAAATTTCCTAATATAACGTTTTCTTTTAAACCCTTTAAAAAATCTTTTTTTCTTGAAAGAGCTGCTTTGCTTAAAACTTTAGTAGTTTGTTGGAAACTAGCAGCAGAAAGAAAGCTATCCACTTCTAAAGAAGCTCTGGTAATTCCTAACACTAATGGCTCATATTGAACTTTTTTAGTTAAAATATGATTAACTTCTTCAACCAGATACAAGTCCACAATTTCACCTGGAAAAAAACCAGTTTGGCCACCTTCAGTTATTTTAACTTTAGAAGTCATTTGTTTAACAATAACCTCTAAATGTTTATCTGCAATAGTAACACCCTGTGAACGATAAACACGCTGAACACCATCAACAATAATTTGTTGAATTTTATAAAAACTTTGACGAACAGCTTGTTCTAATGGTAATTTAGAGTAATAACGTTTAAATAACCCTTTTAATAAATTAGATAAATTATCTCTAAATAAACGTCCACGTTTAGTTGTTCTAGCTTCAAAAAATTGTTCAACTTTGGGAATACCTTGAATAATATCTCCTGTTTTTAATTGTTGATAAGATAAAGTAATTACGGAAGTTTGAGGATAAATAAAGTCGCCATCATATTTATGTAATATAGTTTTAGGAGAAATAAAAAGAGGTTTACCTTTTCTTAAAGTAATTTTATTGTAATTTATATGAATAATTTGTCCAGATTTAGGAATTGCAATTTTATCAGATAATGTGTCACCATTATATACAAAATTACCTAAAAGAAGTTGATTTGTTTGATGAGCTGGCCCAGCAGTCAATTTATTGATTTTTTTATACTGATTAACATCATTATTAAATTTAGACTCATTTGCTACTTGGTTTTCATTAGTTATTTCTAACATAGATTGTGATTTAATAATAACATTGTTAATTATGTATTGGTTTTTCTTTTTTAAATAATTTAAGTTTTCATTAATATGCTTATAATTAGATTGAGCAAAATAATAAGCAATAAGATCTGTTTTTGTTAAAATTAAACAACTATTTTGGTAAGGATTAGAATTAAACCATTGATAATCGGAATTAAATTGAAGATTGTTATTAAAATATTTTGTACTTCCTTTTTTAAAAGAAGTTCCGGCAGTGCTTAAACTGCTAGAACTTGTTAATGCTAATTTTTTATTATTGATTTTTTTCTTGTTTTTCTGACTATTTTTTAAAGTTGTTATAGAATTAAATTTATTGAAATTAAATTCATAGTTAGTTTGATAAATTATTTCACCTTCAAAGGAAGAAAAAGCATGAGTTTTTAAAAATGGTGTAATAGCAGAAATTATATTTTTGTCAAAACAACAAAATTCTGTTTTATCAAATAAATTATTAAGTTTTTTATAATTTGTATTAAATTTTTGTTTTGAAGTACCACTAATTTCTTGGGGATTTGATTCCAAAATGGTATTTAATATGGCTGTTTTATAATTTTTTAAAAAAACATTTTTATCAAACTGTTTTACTAAAAGATAATGAATTTTCGAAGTAGAAAATAATGTATTAATTGCTGAGCTTATTAAACCTAAGTTATTTTTATTCATGATTTGTGTCTGATTTTTGTACATAGAAGTTAAAGAATAGAATGTTTTATTTTTTAAAATAAAACTATTTAAACTTAATTTTAAAAAACCTTTTTTAAGGTTATTAAATTCTTGGATATTAGCTAATGAACTAAATGAAACATGTCGTTTTTTAAAAGGAAATTTAAAGTCATATGGTGTTTTATTAATAAGCGAAAAAGAAAACAAATTAACTGGTTTTCTACTAATAACAGGTAAATTAAAATCCTTAAAATTTAACAGTTTCTTAACTCCTAATGTTAAATTATTTTGACCAATTGATTGTACTTTAGTAAAATTTAATTGATAATTAACATCTCCTAAGGTGTCTTTTAATATTTCGTTAAACTCTGAATAACTAGGATATAATTCTGATTTTATAATTTTTTCTTGTCTAATTTGTGTATTTATTGATTGACAAACAAAATAATATAGATGATTAATAATATGGATATCCGAAGCTGGATATTTAGAAATAAGTTGAGTAGTTATTTTTTGTTTTGTAAATGAATTCAACTTATAACGTTGCTTAATAAAAAGAGAAAAATAAGGTCTATTTATTAAATTATGTATATTCTTAATAGTAAATTTTAGTTTTGTGATAACTTTAAGAAATCCTTTAGTATTAGTTAAAGTTAGATCAGGAACTAAACTAATTTTAGAATTAAATATTGAATTTGTTTTATTAATTTGAAAATTATTTAAAGTTAATTTATTTTTAGATTTTAATTGTTCCATTACTAATTGGTGAAGTAAACCATCATAATGTTTAGATGGAAACTTAAGTTTTAAAGCTTCTAAAACGGATTCGCGCTTTATTAGTATCGAATCTACTAAGTTTTGATAAGCTTTTTTATTAGTAAAAGCTAATAGATTATTTTTATTAGCTTTTTGTTTTTTCTTTATACTATAAAAATCATAATTTGTAACAGTAGATAATTTATAAATTTCTTTTTTATATAAATTTGAGTTTGATAATTTATATTCTTGTACATTACGAAGTAAAATTATAAAATTAAGATTTTTTAATGAATTTAAAACTTGAATACCATTTACTTCAAAAAACGGATTTAATTTTGGAAAATTAAATGAATTTCCAAAATTAAATGTGGGTTGAAAACGTGAATATGTATTTTTAATTTTTTGACGAATTTTAAATTTATTAAAATCAAGGTTTACATTTTTAAGCCATACGTTCATATTGTTTAATGTTGTAGGAACAACTGGATTGTTTGGAAAATCAAAATTGAAAGTACTAAAAGAATAATTATTATTTATTTTAATAAATTCAATATAAAGTTTATGATTATTAAATAAAAAATGATGCTTTATATTCTTCCCAGGAGCAATGAAGTTTTTATGGTGAATATAAAATGAAGAAAAGTCTTTACTAACATATGGCCAACCTTTTTTGTAAATAGCTGTTGTTTTATTGAAAGTAAATGAATTTATTTTCTGTTGTTTTAATTTCTTAAATCTTTTGTTTTTTGCTTTTTTACAAGAACGATACTTTCTTTTATTAATTTTAATTAATTTTAGAAGAGTGTTTTCAATTTGATGAATACGCTTAGCTTTTGTTTGTTCAAGAATATGAATAGGATATTTATTGGTAAATAAAGATAACTTGTTAAAATGATTAGCAAAATCAACTAAAAAACCTGATTTTTTTATACGCGATATTGGGCCCTTAACAAATTTAAATTGTAAATTTATAAAATTAGGAAAAAAGTTTTTACTAATAATTGCATTATTTGATTTATTATTTATTGTTGTGTTAATAAATAAATTAAAAATTGTTTTTGAATGTGTGTTTTTGTTAGTAATTTGTTTTTCTTTTCTATTAGTTGATTGAAAATAATAAATGTAAGCTAATTTAGAATAAGTTTTAAGGGTTAAAACATTTGCATTAAAAAAAGATGCATTTCTTAAACTATGAATTGATTTTTTTAAGCTATTTTGGTTTTTTATCGCATTATTTAACAAATTCTTCTTATTAAAAACGTTATCTTTAAAAAATTGAATAGCTTTTTCTTTTATTTTTTGGTTTTTATTATAACTTTCAGAATGAATAAGTTTAACTTGACTATTAAAATTATTATTAAACACATTTTTATCAAGACCTTTTAGATTCTTAGCCTTTTTCTCTTTAATAAAAGTAGTCATTAAGTTAATTTTTAAAAAATTTAATACTTTATTTGTTTTAATTTTAGCAACGTTTAAATTGTTTTTATAGGATTGATTTTTATATTTTTTAAATATAGTTTTCAATGAATTCGATTTATAATTTAAACAAACTGAACTGACTTTATTTGCTTTTAAATATTCGTTTAAAGTATTACTTTCAAAATGAACGTATCCATTTTCAATATAATAAAATTTAATTTTACCTTGTCGATTTATTTCAAAAAGTAAAGGTTGATTTTTACTTTTACTTAAAATTTGGCCGTTATTAAATAAATTACTGAATGATGTACTAAATAATATATGTTTAGTTAATAAAATTTTATAAAATTTTTGAGGAATCCAAAATAGTTTAATATAATCAAAAAAAGATTGTGCTTTAAATTTTGAACGACTCACGACTGAATTTAAATCTTTTAAGAATGGTGATCCTTTGTCTTCTTCAAAATGAGATAATTTAGATGAGAATAAAGTTGATAGATTTTTTTCTGATAAATTAGAATAATTTTTATAAGAATCATTCCACGACATACCGAAAGCTTTTCTCTCTTTTCCAGTTGCTCCAGCAACTAGATTTTTTGTTTTAGTTTTTGAATTTAGTGAAGGTTGTAAAGAATGTTCAATTATAAACGTATTTGAACAAGAAAATTTGTTATCAAATGGAATTGTTTTATTTGAACCATCTTTAGTTTTAAGGTTTGGAGTTAAAAGAGATTTTTTTAAATAAGTAGGGAAAAATGATTTAATTTTTAGTTCTTTGTTTTTTTTAAGCGTCGTTTGTCGCTTATCAAAACTTGAGGTGTTAGAAATCTCTAAATTAGATTTTGAGTTATTAAAATAATGTTTTTTTAATTTTTTATTAACAGATTTAGAAGATTTATTATCTAAATTTTGGAAATTATACTTAAAGGCTTTAGTTTTAAAATTTTTTAGTTTTTTATTAAATTTTGTTAAAAAATGAAACTTTTGATTGTTAATTTTACAGTGAAATTTACTCCATGTACTTAGGATTTTTTTAGATTTATTTATTTGATCATAAGAATTTAAAGCATTTATTTTATTTGATTTATAAATACTACTTTCATTATTAGTATTTTTTAAAATACTTAAAAATTTATTATATTGAAAATCAGGATCAATGAAAAGTAAACCACCACTTAAAGTTTGGTATTTAGCAGGAAACCAGTTTAAAAAAATTTCAAATTTTGGAAGCCAATTAGAAGGAGATAGAGGCTTATGATCCACTAATGAATGTTTAAATGTAAAAGACGGAAGTAAAAACAAGCTATCATTTGGAGATAAAATGGAATTTTTTAATGTTTTTGTTTGTTGTAATGAATAATCTTTTAATCCAAAATCAAATGCATTTCTTGTATTTGTTAAATTTAAACTATAGCCTATTTTTTTATAAAACATTTTTTGAATATTTAAAGAAAAAATATCACTAACAATCATTGGCATTTTATAAACAGGTTTTAGTAAAATGTCTTTTTTTACAATTTGACAAGCAGATTTTTGTTTTAAAAACTTATTAAAATAAAAAGACGTTTTAAATGAACTATTTGGATGTAATGATTGTAGTTTAAACTGAGTTTTAAAACTAAGTGGAATAGTCCAAGAAATTTGATTCATTATAGTTTTTTTATTAACATAATCTCCCATATAAGGAAATAAAAATGAAGGTAAATCCAATTGATAAACTTTACCTGATAAAATCCAAGCATAACCCCAATTCCAAGATTGATAAATAATATCCATGACGCTGTCATTAACTATTTCTTCTTTTTTTTGTTTTGGGCCTATTTTAGTTTCTTGTAAATCAAGAGTTTTTGAATAAAATTGACCTTCTAAATCGGATTTAATTGTAAATTCCGCTTGATCAGTCAAATTTTTTTGTCTTGAGATTGTTGAAATTTGAGCAACAACTTCTTTTTCAAGAACACTTTCACCATTTCTAACAAAAAGAAGAGTGTAATAAGGAATTTTAAAAAGCTTACTTTCCAAATTATGATTCATAGGGGAAACTAATGAGTTATATAAATTTTGTTTTGTATTAAGCACTAAGTTGTTTTTATAAATTTTAAAAGATCCTTCACTTTTTGTTAAAAAAGCTATTTTTCCTTCCGGTGTACGAATTAAGGTCCCTGGGATTGGATTTGTATATTGAACTATTCCATTAAAAGGTGCACGTAATTGTTCACTAATATCACCAGAAAAAACACCACCCGTGTGAAAGGTACGCATAGTTAATTGAGTTCCTGGTTCACCTATAGACTGCGCAGCTACAACACCAACTGCTTCCCCAATAGATACTAAATTTCCTTGAGCTAAACTCCAACCATAACATAATTGACAAATAAGTTTTTTAGTTTCACAAGTTAATGGTGATCGAACAAAAACCTTTTTACTATTATTTTTAACTGCTTGCGCATTTATAAAAGTGTTCGCGTTTAGTAGAGACTGAGTAATTTTTAAAGCTAAATCAACAGAAACTTCTTGATTTTTAGAAGCAACTAATTGTTTTTCTTTATTGTTAAAATTATATATATCACGAGCTAAAATTCTTCCAACTAAACGATTTTGAAGTGAATATATCGTTTTATTCCCTTCTTTCATATCCATTAAAAAAATGCCACGTTTAGTTCCACAATCAAAATTCGAAATAATAACATGTTGAGCAACATCAACTAAACGTCGAGTTAAATAACCTGCGTTTGCTGTTCTTAAGGCAGTATCTACAATACCTTTTCGAGCTCCATATGTTGAAATAATATATTCAGTAAGAGTTAAACCTTCACGAAAATTACTGCGAATTGGGAAATCTATAATTTGTCCTTGAGGATTTGACATTAAACCTCGCATACCAACTAATTGTCTAACTTGTGAAATATTCCCACGAGCTCCTGAAAATGCCATCATATAAACAGGATTTAAAATATCTGTAGCTTCAAAATAGTCAATAACTTCTTGCTTTAATCGTTCACTTGTTCGATGCCACGTATCTATTAATCGTTGAAAACGCTCAACCCCTGTAATTTCACCACGATTATATTGATTTTCAGTATTAAAAGTTTCACATTCAGCATCTAAAAGTAACGATGTTTTTTTTGGAGGGATTTTTAAGTCTTCAATACTTAATGAAATACCAGCTTTTGTTGCATACTGAAATCCTAAATTTTTTAATTCTTCAACTAGTTGAACTGTTTTATGTTCTCCATTATTTAACAAAAACCATAGGACAAAGTTTTTTAAACGACCTTTATCAAATGTTTGATTCCAAAATGCATGATTTAATTTTAATGCATCAATATTAACGTGTGAATTAGGTTTACTTTTTTCTAATGCATTTAACTTTTGTAAAGCATTATATTTAAAATTTTTATATAAGAAATTTTTATTTCTTGCTTTTGTTTTAAATGAACAATTAAATTGTCTATTTGTTTTTAATGAATAAAAAATTGAATTATTAAAATACATAGGAGTTTTTAAATTTAATAATTGTTTTTTGACTAAATAATAATAAAGATTTTGACTGTGATAGTTTTTTACTATACTCATAATTAAACTAACAATTATAGTTTGTTTTTAAATAAATTAAAAAAAAAACAATCAGAAATTTATTAAAGCATTATAGTTTCTAATGAAGTAGTTAGGAAGTAAATTTTAACTTTCTGATTCATTAATATAATGATTTTTTTATTCTAAAGTGCTAAAGCAGCTTAAAAAGGGCACTTAAAAAATTTGTACTTTAAAAACCTTTAAGCACTCTTAATCAAAGTCCTAAACTAAATTTTTTAACTAGTAAAGCAACTTTTTAAGTATATTTAGACACTTAAAAACATAACTAATTGAATTTTTAATTAATAACAAATTTTACATTTTCTTTAACTCCATAAACAAGTAATATAAATTAAGCCTTATAGATAATAATGTTCAAATTAAAAAAGATTAATATTAAAAAATTTTAAAAAATTTAATTAAAAAACTAGAGAGTTTTTGTAAAGGCTAAATAAAGGGTACCACTTGTCTATAGGAACAACTTAGAAGAAGCCTTATTAATTTTTTTTTATTAAATCATTTTCAAGTACCTAAAGGTAATTATTAAGATTAAGACCCTTTAGGTTCTTATAAAAAGTTCTAACCTTTTAGCTAAATAGTCTTAAAAGATTTATTAAAATAATTAATTTTTTATAATTAAAACGTCTAAGACTGTTTATTTCTTATAAAAAAACAATAGTGCTTTTTAAAAATAGTATTTGAAGGCTCTTATTAACCTAAGTTCCTAAGACCTTTGCTAAAAGGCTCTACCTTTTATAAAACAACGACCCCAAGGTCATAGTTTTAGGGTATTATTTACTTAATTGTTTTAATGGGGAATTACCAAAAGCTTTAGCCTTTCAGGGCATACCGTAAAGTTTAATTAAAATAAAGTGTCATAGGCACTTATAATTAATTACATACCAAGTTTTACTAAAATTTTTTGAAATAGGTTGAGGAACCATTTTACTTGATTCACTTGACAAAACTACACATTTAAAGTAAAGCAACAGATTTAAAAGGTTGCCTAAAATCAAAATCGTAAGTACTAAGACGTTTTAGGGTCTTGATAAGTAACTTTATTCACTTTAGCTGCTTAGTAGCTAAGCAACTAATTTACTAAAAGTTTTTTTATCTTTTACAACCTTCTAAGGTCTAAAAAGACTTTAGCAAGAGACTTTTTAGAACCCACTAATAAAAAGCTTAAGACCTTTTTTAAGCAGCTAAAGCTGATCATTAAGTGCCGCAAACCTTTCGAAGCATCAAAGGACTAGCTAAAAAGCTCTGCCTTCTATAAAACTAAATTTCTATAATCACTTACCCTAGTCCTAAAAAGATTTACCTTTTTTAGCTAAGGGTCTAATACGCAAATTAGTTGCGTATTAGACCCTTAGCTAAAAGTAAGCATATGCTTACTTTTATCAATATAAAACACTAAGTAAATAATACTCTTTAAAACACTAAGGGGCTATCACCTCTTATAAAAGGCTAAAAGTCTAAGTAGACCTTTATAAAAGTAAGTGCCTGCGCTTACTTTTAGCTAGCCTTTTAGCACTAAAAAGCTAGGACTTTTTATAAAAGGCTAAAGGTATAAGTAGACCTTTAGCTTGATATAAGTAAAAATAAGTTGCTTTAGCAACTTATTTTTGCTTAGTTTTTTTCATAAGACCCTTGCTAAAAGGCTCTGCCTTTTATAAAACTAAGACCTAAAAGTAAGATAAAAGGGCTTAGCCCTTTTATAAGTGCTCTTAGCACTTAATACTTACTTTTATAAGTAAAAATAAGTTGCTTTAGCAACTTATTTTTGCTTAGCAAGGGTCTTAGTTTTAGGATCTTATAAAACACTAAAAGGCATCCGCCTTTTATAAAAAGGGACAACTTTTTAGCCAGGAGGGGTTTATATGGCTAGTTTTGTAAGTGACAGAGGCCCTTATCGGGCCTTATAAAATACTAAAAGGTGCCCGCCTTTTATAAGTAAAATAAAATAAGTAGCTAAAGCTACTTATTTTGGCTTAGTTTTTTAGCTTTATAAAAGTAAGCATGCCTACTTTTATAAGGGTTTAACTAGCAGCTAAAGCTGCTAGTTAAACCCCTAGCGCTTTATAAGTACCCAGGGGCACTTAAAGGGTCTTAGTTTTAGGTCTTATAAAGAACTCAAGTGTTTTAGCTGGTTTTTAAAAGAACTTGTGGTTTAAAAAAGGTCTTAAGAAACCGCTATCCTTCTCTTGAACTAAAACGCTAGCGAGTTTTATAAGAAATTAAAAGCCTCTAAAAAGGCTTTTAGTTGCGCAGCTTTTTAAAATAAAATTTATGGTATTTTAAATATATTTAATAAATTAATTATAATTATTAAGTGTAAGAAAATACTTTTTTTACATCTTATTAAGTATATAAAAATTTAGTGTAACTCATTTAATTCATAAAAAATTAACTATAAAATTTAAAAATTCCTTTATATTAATTTAAACGAAAACTATTCTTTTTTAAAGCATTTTTTATTAAAATAAAAATTTTTCTTTAATTTACTTTTTTTATTCTCAGTTGTTATTACTCTAAAATATTTATATTAAATTTTATAATAAATAAAAAAAAAAATTAAAAAGCCTTATTAATTTTTTAAAAAATTAATAAGGCTTTTTAATTTTTTTTTTTTTATTTTATTAAATTATTTAGTTATTAATTTAGTATAACCTTTAAAAATCCAAACTTTAACACCAATGATTCCATAAATAGTACTAGCTGTACGATATGAATAATCTAGATTTGCACGTAAAGTTTGAAGTGGTAATCGTCCTGCACGTACCCATTCTGTTCTAGCAATTTCTGCACCATTTAAACGTCCAGAAACTTGAATTTTAACTCCTTTAACACCAGATGTTCTCATTAATGTTTCTTTAGCATCTTTAATAACTTTTCGGAAAGCTTTTCGTTTTTCTAATGCATCAACAACAGAATCTGCAACCACAGAAGCTTTAGATTCAAGACTTTTACTATTAACAGAATAAAACTTAATTGAAATTTTAGGAGTTAATGCTAAGTTATCTAAACACATGTTTCTTTGTTTTTCAATTTGTTCTAAAAAAATATCTTGTAAATTTTTTTCTAAATCATGTTTTTTTGTTGTTTTTTCTAAAACTTTACTAACACGATCAGTAATTTTTTGTTCTAATGCATTATCATTTGGTTGATTTTTTGTTTCTTCTAAAGTATTTAAATTTAAACCAAATAAAAAGTCAGAATGACGTTTAGTAAATTGTTTAATTTTTCTTAAATCTTTTCGAGCTTCTGCAAGTGTTGATAAATAAAAATAAATATTATTTGTTCTATGTGTTTTAACAATTTCTTTTAAATATTCAATAAATTTGATTTTACGACATTCATCTTCAACATTATTTAATTTTTTACGAAGAACACTTTCAGTTAATGGTTGTTTTGTAGTATCTAATCCGCTGAAATTAGAGTTTTGCTGATTTAGGATGATTTGTTTTGATTTATTAAAAGCTAATAATTTTTGTTCACGTTTTAATCTATTAACTAAATCTTTTAAATTTTTTAAAAAATTAACAATTTGATAATAACCAAAACTTTGAATTTTAGAAATAGATCCAAAAGCTATAAATTCTTTTCTTAACGATTCTAATTTTACTAATGATTTTTGTTCTAATACAATAACCATTCTAGTTAATTTCGACAGGGATTCATTTTTTAAACTATTTAAACGGTTTAAACTCCATTTTTTACTAAATCCTAATGGAAGAGACCCGTTAGCTGAATGTTTTTGACTAATTTGATGCCAATTACGAATACTTTCTTTTAAATGCTTTAAAAACTTTTTATTCATTTTTTGAATAAAAACAGTTACAAATTTTCTTTTAATACGTGCACCAAAAGTATTAGAAGTAATTTCTTTATTTTTGTTTGTAAATGTAACTTTTTTTACTGAAAGTCCTTTTGAATTATTTGATTTTTTAACTAGTTTTTTAGATTTTAATGATAATTTTTGAATAATTTTATTACCAGTTTTTTTGATAAATAAACCTTTAGCAATTAATTGGCGATAGCGACGACGAATTAATTCACGTTTTCTTAAACGTTTTTTAATTAATCTTTGACGTTTTAATTGTTGTTTTGTTAATTTTGATTTAAATTTAAACGATTTTTTTCCAGTTGTTTTGTTTTCTAAACGTTCTGAATTTGTTGTTGATGTTAACTCTTTTTCACTCGCGTTTGTTAAATCATTCATTTTTAGTTTTAAATTTAATAAATAACGACGAGTTTTTTGTAATTTTGAAACTAACTCACGTTTTACTTTTAAATTATCAATAGCAGATTTTAATAAATCACAATTTTCAGCATGAATTTGAATTCCAATTTCATAAGGAATTAGGCCTCGTTCGATTTTTATTTGAGTAATACGTGGTGTTATTGTAACATCATCTTCACGTTTTTGAACTTTTTTTAACACTGGATTTAATAATTCTGGAAAAAGTTTACTTAATGTTTCTCTGATCATACGATCTTCTAAAATACTTTGTGAGTATTTATGCTTATTAAATCGAGCAAACCACTGTGATTGATGTTTTTTAGTAATACCTACACGGAATCCTAAAGGATGCACTTTTTGACCCATAATATATAATAAAAAAGTAAGCTTTTAAAAAAAATAATTTTTGTGTTTTTTTAATTTAGAATATTAAGATATTTTATAATCATAAAGAATTTTAGAAATAAAAACTCCTCATAGTTTCAATATAAAATACTTAAGTCCAAATCAAAATTAACCAATAATATTAAATTTACAAATAAAAGCTTATTTTGAACCTTAAGATTTTTACTTGTTTAATTTAACTTCATAACTAAAAGCATAGAGCATTTTATAAGTATCTTTAAATACTTAGTTTGAAAAAGAAAAAATTTACTTTATCACTAAAACATTTAGAATTAAGTATTTCTTTAAAGATCGTTGTAAAACGCAATAATTTTGTAGTAGTTTATTAAACTGATTTAAATTATATTTAAAACTTGAAATATAATTTAAACTAAAACTAAAACCATCTAAAACACACACGAAAAGCCTACTGCCCGTTATAAGCAACTTTTAAAAAATTCACTAATTCACTAAAAAGCTAGCGCTTTTAGTGTTTTATAAGACCCGTTAAGATCCTTGCTAAAAGGCTCTTAAAAACAAGCAGCTAATGCTGCTTACTTGTATAAAAGTCTAGACCTTTATATTTTTATAAAAATAAGACCTAAAAGTAAGCACACTTACTTTTATAAGGGTTTAACAAGTTAAACCCTTATCTAAAAAACTATAAAAAACGTATGTGTTTTATAAGACCCTAAAACTAAGACCCTTGCTAAGCAAAAATAAGTTGCTAAAGCAACTTATTTTTACTTATAAAAGTAAGTATTAAGTGCTAAGAGCACTTATAAAAGGGCTAAGCCCTTTAAAAGTAAGTATTAAGTGCTAAGAGCACTTATAAAAGGGCTAAGCCCTTTTATCTTACTTTTAGGTCTTCGTTTTATAAAAGGCAGAGCCTTTTAGTGAGGGTCTTAGATAAAAAGCTAGCGCTTTTTATAAACCCCTCTAGGGGTTTAGTGTTTTATAAGTGCCAGGGTCACTTAAAGGGTCTTAGTTTTAGGGTCTTATAAAATACGTGAGTGTTTTAGAGGGTCTTATTTACTTATTGTTTTAGCTGATTAAAAGACTCCGCTTTTTATAAAAATAAATGAAGGTTCACATATGTTGTTTAAAATGCTAAAATTGTTTTATTCTACAATTTTTTAGAATAAAACAATTAAAATAGATGACATACTATTTAAAAATTAGCTAAATTAAAAAGTAGCTAAATCACCACGACGATATTGTAAATAAGCTGTTACAAATAAGCCAGCAATTGTAACAGGTACTAATCCTAAAACGATTCCAGATAATAAAGGTTCTACCATAATTTTTTTTTTATTTTAGAAATTTAATTCAATTTTAATATAGAATGAAAGCATTATGAAAGCATTTTATTAATTAAACTAAATAAAGTCTATTATTTTCATAATACTAATAAATCAATAAATAACGAGATTTTTAAGACTAGAGCAATATTATCAACATTTTTATTAATTTTTTATTACTGAAATTAGTTAATTATTTTTTTATTCAATGCTTTTATTTTCTAAGTTTAACTGCCGTTAGGCCTGTTTTCTAAGATCTTTAGATCTTAGAAAATATTAACTTAAAAATCATTCTCAGAGCTTTGATCTCCAAACTCATTAAATATAATATTAAAAAGATAAGAATAATGAAAACAAATTCTAAATAATTTTAATATTTGGTTTATTAATCTTTCTTAAATATTTGGAGTTTAACACACTTCCATCACGAAAATATTTAGTTAATAAAATTAACCTATGAAATAAATATATATATTTAATATAAATATTATACTAAAGTTTAATTTTTTTATCTAAGTACTTTTAAAAATATAATTAAATAGCGTTACTAACTTAAAAAAACAGTTAAATTTAATTACTAAATGACTCAGTGTAAGGGTTTTAAAATACCCTAATTAAAAACCTTGGCTGGGTCTTAATTGACAATATAAAGAGTTATCCTTTAAGTTGCATTAGTAACTGAACCATTAAGAGAATACTAATCTAATAAGGTATGTTAAAACCTTACTTTTTATAAAACTATCTTAAAAATACTTTTCTAAACTAATAAAACGCTAAAGGCATCTTCTAATGGTATTCTTACAAAAACAGGGCTAACTGCTTATTTTTACTTAGATTTTTTATTACTAACTAAAAGGTTGGCGTTTTTATAAGTGCCCTTAATAATCAGCAAGGGCTGCTTATTAAGTGCTTAAAACGCTCTAAAATGCTGACTAAAAGGCTCCTAAAAAGCAAGTGCTTCCTAAAAAGTTAACCCTTTAAAAAAATCTAAGATCCCGTGAGTTTTATAAAAAGCACTAATGCTTTTTAGTTATCTTTATATTGTCTCATCAACATAACTAAAATCATAATCATAATAAAATCATAAGCATAATTAAGTACAATAAACAAAAAGAAAATAAAACTTACACAAACTAATTGTTTGCACACTTAATAAAAGCTTAAGACCTTCTGAGATCTTAACAAAATAGCCTTTTACAATTAAAATCTTAGGGTGTTTTATTTTTATAAAGGATTGTGCCTTTACGTTTAGTTTAATTTGTAAGAAATAAAAAACCTTTTAGTAAGCAAGCTCTTTGGCTTGCTTAACAAAAAGGTTTGACCTAAAAAAAATTAATTTAGTTAAAAATATAGCTTGAGAATAATACAGCTAATACGAAAATAAGTAAAAGTCCCCAATAAAGACTAGTACGGTTTAATTCAACAACTTGTTTATTTGGATTTGGTCTAGCCATAAAACGAGAAAATTTTTAATTAAGTGAGTCTAGTTTTTAAATCATAAATTTTAATAGAAATTTTGTGTAAAAAAAATCCAACTAGTAAAATAATTTAATAATTGAATTATTTATGAAAATCTAGCTCTATATTTTTTTTTACTTATGTTTATAGTTTTTTAAACTAAAGGCCTATCAAAAGGTACACTAAGTTTAGTAATGTCTAAAAAATGAGGGTTTGAAAAAAGCGCTAGCTTTTTAGTAGTTCCTTCTCAAACTCAGTACTAAAGGGCACTTATAAAAAGCGTCAATCTTTTAATAAAGGTTCACGTTAAAGATATTTATAAAAGGACAAAACTTTTTTTAACTGAATACCTCTGGTATTTAAGTCGATAGCACTACTTAACAAGTACCTAAAAGCACTTATCTTTAGCAACCATTTTATAGAAGTACTTAATTTTATAGGAACTTCTTAATAAGTTGCAAAACATTATACTTTTTTTTAAGTACAAAATAGCTTAGATTAATAAAGTGGGACAGCACTTTAATAAGACTACTCTAGGAGTCTAAAAAAGAAATATTAATTAGTTAATTTAAACACTATTAATTAAACTAAAAAATATTATGTTAAACAAATTAAATTTTTTGTTTTTTATGAAACTAAGTGCCGCGGGCACCTAGTAAGCAGCAAAAGCTGCTTAAAATTAACGTTGAATAAACTGCATTGCTGTAATTGCACCTAAAAAGAAAATAGTTGGAACTGCTAATCCGTGAATAGCTAACCAACGAACAGTAAAAATAGGATATGTAATAACTTCAGCTGATTTTCTAGTTGTCATAAGGACTTTATAAAATTGGAATAATGAGAAGTTTTAATTAAAGAAAAAAAGAGTTAATTTTAATTTTTAAAATTATTAAAACAAAAAAATGAGCTAAAAAATTAAAAATAATCCAAACTATTAATTTGGTTTTTTTGTTTTTTTAAACATTACAAAAATTATTTATATTTTAAAAATTATAAAAGTAAACCTTATAATTTTTAATAAATAAACCATAAATTAACCAAAAAAGTTTTTATTAAATTAAAATCTTTTTTTCAAACCATTAAAGTTTAAATAAAAAATACTAAACCGTTTTTGTCGGACCCTTTCGGGAGGATTTTAGGAAAAAATGATTTTTAAATATATTAATATATACATAAACAAGCAAATCCATTAAGATTTTTTTATAATAAATTATACACGATATAATAAATAAAATAAACTTATATAACGTTTGTTTCTTTTAATAGATTTTTAAAATTATTTATATTTTTTTAATAAAAAAGAGAAGGTTATAAAATTTGTTTTATTTTTTATTTTTTTTAATTTAAGTTTATATTAAATTAAATAAATAAAGATTAGTTTATTAGTTTAATCCTAATAGTAATATAATTACTATTAGGAAATCTTTTAAAACCTTTTAGGGTAATAATAGCTGCATATAGGCATTTATTGGTTTTTAAGGGTTAAAACTTAGTGGCTAAAAGTCTCTTTTAGAAACTTTTATAAAAAGAGGTAAGTTTAAAACTTACTCCTTTTTATAAGTAACTAATAAAACTAAATACCTAAAGGCAATTAGAAAAAGCGTTAGTCTTTTAGCGTAGACGTTTTAGGGTTTTTTAAATTAAAAGACCTTTATAAAAGTCTTTTAAAAACAAAGTGCCTAAAGGCACTTATAAAACTAAGACCCTCTAAAAAGCTGGCGCTTTTTATAAGTGCCCAAGGGCACTTAGCGGGTCTTATAAAAAACTAAAAGCGCCAGCTTTTTAGTTCGTGTTTTAGCTAACGGTCTAATTAGCTACAAATTGGCTAATTAGGTCCTTATAAAAGTAAGCGTACGCTTACTTTTATATAGCCTTTTAGTCTTTATTTTTTTGTTTTTGTAAGTGAGATAATAGTAATTATTCAATCAATTTTCTTACACTTTTTAGAAACAGTAAAAATCAATAGGTTTTTTATCCTTTTTAGTTTTCAGTAATAAAATTTATAATTTCTCTTTTTCTAAAAACGTTTTAGTGTTGCTACGATTTTCTAAGTAGCTTGTTTGAGTATCTCGCTCTTAAAACGTAAGTTACTAAAACTCTAGCTAAAAAGCTATTAAAAGTAAGTGCCTAAAACTCTTGCTAAAAATAAGTGTCTACTTAGGAGGTACTTGCTTTTAATTCTAATAAGATCTCTTTTGATACCTTATGTCTTTTAGCTAAGGGTTGGGGTCTTATAAACAACACTAAGACTGTAATATTTTTATAAAAAGAATCAGCTTTATAAAAACGGAAATTAAAAAAAAAGTTAAGCTAAGACTAAAATCTTAAGTGGAAAAGCTTACTCTTTTACTCTATTATAAAAAGCTAAGTTATTTTATTAATTAATGATTTTAGATAAAATACTTAGGTTTTGCTTAGATTTTGGTAGATACGTAATCAAAAAAAGTTTTTACGGGAAAAAATAAAAAAGTGCAGTTTTTCAGTAAATAATTTGTAATTGTAAATTAAATCTTTAAATTGTTTGTTTTTATATATAGCAAACAATTTAAATTAATTGTCTAAAAAATTTTTTTAATTAAGCAGCTAAAGATGCTTATTAACGTCTTAAAGAATGATAAAATTAATCAATGCTTTTAAGAACCTTTAAGGTCTTAAATCTGTCTTAATTAAAGCTATTTTTTTTTATAAGACTTTTAAGTTTTTAGCAGTCTAAAAAATCTTATTATTAAGCTTTAGCTGTTAAAAATAATGAATTTAAGAAATTAAAATATTGTTTTATTAAAATTTAATAACAGATGGCAGAGCTTGAATTAAAAAGATAATTATTTATAGTACTTGATTTTACAAAAAAACAAATAATAAATTTTAATTAGGAAAACTTTATTATTAATATCCGTAATTTTAACTTTTATAATAATAAAAAATTTCTAATAGTTTCTTCTTTTTCTAGCAGTGCTTGCCCTGCCGGTACTTCCTTTTTTAAAGGAAGTACAAAGAATAACTATTTTATTAAAAATTTCAGTTTTAAAACTAAAAATCATATTTTAGCTTCGTTTAAAACACCTCTGCGTTTTATTAGTGCCAAAGCCACTAAGGAAAAAACCAAAAATAACCTGCATGAGTTAGGTGTAAATTCAATTTCATTGCAAAAAAAAGTTCATAAATTAGAAAAATTACGTTATTTTTTATCTGATTTTGTTGAAATTCAAAGAAAAAGTTTTTTTTACCTTTTAGAAAAAGGTTTGATTGAAGAATTTTCTAAACGAAATCCAATAAGATCAAATAAAAAAGATATTGAATTAATTTTTTATCCAGAATATTATAAATTAACAATTCCAGAGTATACTCCTCAACAAGCAATTTTAAAATCAAAAAGTTATACAAGTAAATTATATATTCCAGTTCAATTGTCTGATAAAAAAACAAAAATAATTAGATTAAAATGGGCTTATATTGGCAATATTCCATTAATGACTAAGCGAGGTCATTTTATTTTGAATGGAGCTGCACGTGTAATTGTTAATCAAATTATTCGTAGCCCTGGGATTTATTATCAAGAAAAACTTTATGAAACATTTAGTCAAAAATGGAGTCAAAAAGCAGAAGCTACTTATAAACGATATTATGCAGATTTAATTTGTTTACGAGGTACGTGGTTAAGATTAGAAATTGATAAAGATAAAAATATTTGGGCTCAAACAAAAAAAGGGCCAAAAATTCCAGTATTTTGGTTATTAATTGCTATGGGATTAAGTGAACGCATTATTTTCAAATCAGTTTTAGAACCTCAAAGGTTAGTACAAAATTTAGATAATATGAACAAAAAAAAAAATAGAAAGACAAATTATCCATTTGTGAAAAATCCTCCCGATGCCTGGAAAGAAATTTATTCATTAATTGCATCAAAAAAACCTAAAGATTCAAATGACTTAAGTGAATTAGGTAGAAAATGGTTATTTAATAAATTTATGAATCCACGTGTGTATGATTTAGGAAAACAAGGCCGTTCAGCGTTTAATAGAAAGTTAGGTTTAAAAATTCACCAAACTCAACTAACACTAACACCTCAAGACTTATTATATGCAACAGATTATTTAATTAAAGTTGAAAAAGGTTTAAAACCTTTAGATGATATTGATCATTTAAAAAATAGACGTGTTAGAACTTCAGGTGAATTAATTCAAATTCAGGTAGGAACGGGTTTAGTACGTTTAGAAAAAGCAATCAAAGAAAAAATGAATAAAATATCATCACAACTTTTTATTAAAAGTTTTTCTTCTAATAAAAAACAAAAGTTTTTAAAGCAAACAAACAAAACAACTAAAAGTGAATTAGGAAATAAAACAAGCCAAGTTACTTCTGCAAATGTAAGTACAACGAACTTAATGTTTAAAAAATTAGATTTTGATCACTTTACAAATAAAAATTTTAAAGAATTTAAATTATCCAAATTTATAAAACCAAATAAAACTAGTAATCATTACTCTTATAATGAGCAATTAACTATTAATAATTTAATTAATAGTAAAGCCTTTAATAGTGCTTTGCGTGAATTCTTTGGAACAAGTCCGTTATCTCAATTTATGGATCAAATAAATCCGTTAGCTGAAATAACTCATAAACGTCGATTAAGCTCAATGGGTCCGGGAGGTGTTACTCGTGATACTGCAACGTTAGTGATTCGTGGTATTCATCCAACTCATTATGGTCGTATTTGTCCGATAGAAACACCAGAAGGAAAAAATACGGGATTAGTAAATTCAATGACAACATATGCCCGTGTAAATCCTAATGGCATGTTAGAAAGCCCTTTTTATAAAGTTTATAAAGGTCAAGTTCAAAAACGTTTAGGTATGTTCTTTTTTTCGGCTGAACAAGAAGAAAAAACAAAATTAGCTGCTGCCGATCTTTTTGTATCATCTATTGGGTTTTTACCAGATTCACGAATTCCAGTTCGAGTTGGTGAAGATTTTACAAAAATTCCTCGTAATACTGTAGAATTTGTTGGTGTTTCACCCCTTCAAATGATTTCAATTGCAACTTCACTCATTCCATTTTTAGAACACGATGATGCAAATAGAGCTTTAATGGGTTCAAACATGCAACGTCAAGCTGTTCCATTAATTCGAGCAGAACGTCCAATTGTCGGAACAGGATTAGAAGCCCGTGCTGTAAGTGACTCAGGTCATGTAATTCAAGCTAAATTAAGCGGAGTTGTTACTTACGTAAGTTCAGAACGTATTATTGTTACTACTATAAAAAAAACATAATTAAAATTAGCTAAGTGTCTAAATATATTTAGTTTTAATTATTAGTTTCTATTATAAATCTAATTATTTTATTATAAAAAATATAATTAATAATTAAGCGGGGATATCTGAAAATAATGTAATAAATTTTAATATATAAACTTAAGATAAATATTATGACTAAAAATAACGTTTTTTTAATAACACATAGTTCGACTTGTATCAGTTTATTTTTACATTCTAAATTTTATAATAATAAATATTTTTCAACTAAAAGTTTAAAAGTTTTTACTCATAAATCATTGTATAAAAGCAATTTTTTAAAAAACAACAATTTAAATGAAATTTGTTTTTTAAATCAAAAATATAAACCAAAATTCATATTCAGTAAAAGTTATTCAAATTCAATGTTTGGTGCAAGTATTTCTGAAATAGAAAAATCTAAATTGGTAGGAAAAAATTTTAAAACACCAACGCTGTTTATTAATTACTTAGTGACAAAGTCACTTCCAAAAAACTTAAGATCCGCAGGGGTGTTAACAAAACGCGATAGAGTTTTAGACCGCGTTTTAGAAACCACTAAGAGTTCATTTAATAGTGAAAGTGTAGTTGCTAGAGCTAGTGTAAGTAAAAATAATTCATTGCTTAAAGAACCCTTTAATTTATTGAATTTTAAAAATTTTCGAAAAAATGGAAATTTAAATGAGATTAAATTCAGTAAATCTAGTATTAAATTAGATTCAACAGAGTATAATTTAGAAACATATCATCGTTCAAATCAAGATACTTGTTTAGTTCATAAACCATCTGTTTTTGAAGGTCAATGGGTACAAAGTGGAGATTTATTAGCAGATTGTTCTGCAAGTCTTGGAGGTGAATTAGCTTTGGGGCAAAATATTTTAATAGCATACATGCCTTGGGAAGGTTATAATTTCGAAGATGCAATTCTAATAAGTGAACGTTTAGTTTATGATGATTTATATACATCAATTCATATTGAAAGATATGATATTGAAATTAATGAAACAAAATTAGGGGTTGAGCAAATTACACGTGAAATTCCAGATATAAACCCTTCTTTAATTAAAAATTTAGATGAATTTGGTATAATAAAACTAGGAAGTTGGGTAGAAGAAGGAGATATACTTGTAGGTAAAGTAACACCAATACCTAAACAAAATCAATCACCTTATCAAAAATTACTTTATACTATTTTAGAAAAACAATTTTTACCTATAAAAGATAGCTCTTTAAGAGCTCCTAAAGGAATTAAAGCTAAAGTAATAGGTATTCAAAAATTTAAAAGCCAATCTAAATTAATAACTAAACTAAATTCACAGAATAAAAAATCACAAAAAAGTAATAAAACAAAACAACATGATGAAAATCCTATTAATAATTCAATTTCTTCTATTTCAAAAAAAGTTAAAGAATCTTTTAGTAAAAATTTAAGTGGTCAAACAGCTACGTTGTTAACAAAAGAAACTAGCGGTTTAGTAGAAAATAATAAAACGCGTCAGCATTATAGTAAAAGTATTAATCCAATAACAAGTTCTAAAACACTTAGAAAACAAGCAGTACAAGTATTGTCCGTAATCAACACGGACATATTGGTTAAAAAACTAACCAATATTAAAAATAAAGTTTTTTTAATTAATAATTTAAACAAAATTATAAAAAATCATAATATGAAAAATAAACCAATAAAAATGTTAAATAAAAATAATTTACTTAACATACTAAATGCGGATGCGTTTATAACAGCACAAGCCATTAAAAATAAAAAAATCAATCTAACAAAAAGTCTAGTTGCTACAACAAATGTAAGCAATAATAAAATGTTGTTTAAGAAAAGTCCATTATTAAAAAATAAAATGGAAATAGGAGAAACAGAAAAAAAAATAAAAGCTATTTCTTCAATTCATATTTATTTAGCAGAAAAAAGAAAAATTCAAGTCGGAGATAAAATGGCTGGTCGACATGGAAATAAAGGAATTATTTCTCAAATATTACCACGAGAAGATATGCCATTTTTACCTGATGGTACTCCATTAGATATGGTTTTAAATCCTTTAGGTGTTCCCTCACGTATGAACGTTGGACAAATCTATGAATGTTTATTAGGTTTAGCTGGAAAACATTTAGGCGAAAGCTTTAAAGTTTTTCCTTTTGATGAAATTTATGGGGCAGAAGCTAGTAGAACTTTTGTCTATTCAAAATTATTTGAGGCACGTCAAAAAACAGGTATGAAATGGTTATATAATAACAGTTTTCCAGGTAAAGTTCGATTATATGATGGACGAACTGGTGACTGTTTTGACCAACCAATAACTGTTGGTTATGCATACATGCTGCGTTTAGTTCATATGGTTGATGACAAAATTCATGCACGTTCTACAGGACCTTACTCATTAGTGACTCAACAACCTCTTCGTGGACGTTCGAAACAAGGAGGCCAACGATTAGGTGAGATGGAGGTCTGGGCTATTGAAGGCTATGGGGCTGCTTTTACTTTATTAGAAATGTTAACAATAAAATCCGATGACATGACTGGCCGAATGACTCTTTGGTCTAATTTAATTTTAAATAAAGAAATTAATGTTGGAACTCCAGAATCTTTTAAAGTTTTAATTTCAGAATTGCAAGCCTTATGTTTAGATATTGGTTTATTTCGTGTTAATCAAAAAATAAATCAAAAAACAGCTTTATATGAAATTGATAGTTTAATGAATTTACCTTAAAATCGAAAAAGAAGTTATCAAAAGCACTTTAAAAACTAAATGCTCATAGCATTTATTAAAAAGTCTTTAATTTTTAATTAAGTGCCATGGGCATTTAGTTTTAGAAGTTGCGTATAAAACGCGATAGAATTTTGTTAAGACCTATCAGAATCTTAAGCGTTTATAAGTGGGTAAACATTAAGACCCCACAAGGTATTATAAAAATCACTTGTACTTTTTAGTAGTAATTTAGTAAAACTAAACTATGATTATTTTAAAATATTTATCTATTTTAAGTTTTTTCAGCACTTAATAAGCAGCTAAGGCTACTTAGATTAAAATTAAAAAGTTTCTTTTAATTTTAATAACTCAAGAACTTAGTAATTAAGTATATGAAAAAACAGTAAACTTTTTTTAGCCTCTCTTTTTATAAAATTCTTCTAGTACATTAATCAAATTTTTCAACACTTAAAAAGCTAAGAAGCTAAAAATTGTTATCTAAAGAACTAAAGTTAATTATTAACCAAAAATCTAAACTTACTTAATTAAGAATTTTTTTTTTTATTGAAGTATAATTAATAAAAACTATTGTGCATTAAAATTAAATTTAAAGTCAATTAAAACACTTACTAAAAATCTAGGGCCTTTTATAAGCATAGTAAAATTCGTATTTCAACTTAAATTTAAAGGGGTTGGATGAAATAGTAAGCATTGTAGATTTTTATTTTCTATTTATGGCTCATAAACCAATATTTTGAGTTATACAATTAAGTTATTAAAGTAACTTCCATAAGCACAGCTAAAGCTGCTTTAGAAGATAAAAATTAAAGAATTGCTAAAAAAAAACTATGTAAAGTTTAATATTTTCTAAGTATTAATGTCAATTCTTTAACAGGATAATTTCCATTTAAATGAGTAAATATAATGAAATAAATGATTACTAAAGGCTTTAGAATTAAACAATTTAAGTGTTTTTTATTCATTTTAAATTGTTAAGATTATCAAATAAATGGAAAAAGGACAAAGCAAAAAGCAAGTTTGTTTAATGGATAAATAATAGTTATTCAAGCAGTTAAAGCTGCTTGGTTAATAAAAAATTATTTTTTAGTTTTTAACTGTTAAGAATAGTTAAAATAAAAAAATAAATAATAAAGTAATTTAATTTGTATTTTATAATTGGTTTTAGACTATTAATATTAAGAAAATAAACAATTAAATTATGTTTAAATACAAAAACTTTTTTATTAAGAGTTTGTTTCTTTTTACTTTCACTAAATGCTTTAAGGCATTTATTAAGTTGCATTCTAAAAAGGGAAGGGTGTCTAAAGGTACCCTTATAAAAAGCTTACCTTTTTAGTTAGCTAAAATCTTTTAAAAAAACACTAGTGTTTTTTTATAAGACCCAGTGGGTCTTACGATTTTATGAGTAGTCTTTCTAAGCAACTTTTTCTGCTTAGAAAGGATTTACCTTTTTCATAAGCCACGAAACAACTTAAAAAGTATTTTTTGGAATAACTTTTTTATTAATTAAAAAATAGTTTTTGCTCGCTAAATTGCTTTAATAACTCTTTTAATTTTTGTATTAATTATGTAAATTCATATAAACAAAAGTAAATAAACAAAATTAATGCACAAAAATCAAAAATAATAGCACGGTAGTTCAATAAATAGAATTGTAATATTTAATATAATTTAAGTGACCAAGGCACTAAATAAGTAGCTAAATCGACTTATAGGGTTTTTATAATTCCAAAATTTATTAAATATTACAGTTTTTCAAATTATTATATAATAAGTAAGTGTCTAAAAACACTTATTAAGTTAAGACCCTTAAGTGTTAAAGATTTAATCAAAAAGGAGCTTAGAAGATTTCGTCCAAATTAGATAGCTTTTAAAAACACTCTTTTAACTAAATACTTCCTAATTAAGTAGGTAAAGCTGCTTATTAATACTTAATACTAAAAAGCTAAAATCTTTTTATAAAGGTTTGTAAAGAGACGCTTAGTATCTTTTCTAAAAGTCAAGGCTCTTTTTAAATCAAAAAGGTTTGAGCACTTATTTTCAGTATAAGTGAAATTTAAAATTAATAGTTAACCAAATCATTTAAGAACCTACAGGTTCTTATAAAAAGCACGTAATAAGCAACTTTTTTAATAAAAACAATTTAAATAATTTATTAAACTTTTTGCTTAAAATTCAGTTTATTATTAATTATTTTTTAACAATCATAGCAAATAATTAAAGTACAAAATACTAAAGTTTAAAATAATCAATTTATTTGTTATACTATTTAAGTATAAGTTTTATTAATAAACCATTTAATTTGTTGATTTTTCATCAAAAATCTTTTTTACTTAGACCCACTAAAAAGCTAGCGCATTTTCGGGGTATTATAAAAAGCACTAGTGCTTTTTTAAAAAAGAGGTTTTTAATTATTAAATCATGTAAAATTTTTATTTTGCCTTTTAACATACTTGGGGTCTTAATATAAAGCCAAGTCTAAGGGGCTACTAAACAGGGTAGTTTTGTACCTTACCCCTTATATTAAGGTCTTAAAAAGGCTTTAATAGTCTTATAAAAAGCTAATTAAAAGCCTATTAAAAAGCACTTAATAAGCAGCTTTAACTGCTTACAAATGAAAAGGACAAAATATTTAGTTTTATTTTTTTGCATTTAATAACATTAAAGCTTTTTATAATTAAATAAAATGATTATAAATTAATTTGAAATTTTTAAATTGTAAAACCATTTAAATGTTAAAAAATTTTAAGGATAACAATCTAACTGAAAAAAATATAAAAAACGATAAAACTCATTCGCCTAAAACGCCTCCGCGTTTTATTAGTGGTGAAGCCACTAAGTATATAGGTGACTTAGCACCTCCGGTGCTAACAAAAAGCGAAAGCGTTTTAGAAACCACTGAGTCATTAAATGAATTAAATTTTGAATGTGAAACTGGAAATTATCATACATTTTGCCCCATTAGTTGTGTTTCTTGGTTATATCAAAAAATCGAAGATAGTTTCTTTTTAGTTATTGGAACAAAAACATGTGGTTATTTTTTACAAAACGCATTAGGTGTAATGATTTTTGCTGAACCCCGTTATGCTATGGCTGAATTAGAAGAAGGCGATATATCTGCTCAATTAAATGATTATAAAGAATTAAAAAGACTTTGTTTACAAATTAAACAAGACCGAAATCCTAGTGTTATTGTTTGGATTGGCACTTGTACAACCGAAATTATTAAAATGGATTTAGAAGGTATGGCACCTATTTTGGAAGAAGAAATAAAAGTTCCTATTGTAGTTGCACGTGCAAACGGCCTTGATTACGCATTTACACAAGGAGAAGACACTGTTTTATCAGCAATGGCGCAAAAATGTCCTATTAGTAATTTTAATTCTCAAGTATCATTAAACGCAAAAGCTTCTATAAGTACGCAAGTACTTAAAACAGATAATAAATTAAATCCAATAAATGAAAATAATGAAAAACAAATTTTAGTAAACCCAAAACATTCATTTAAAAATTTAGAAGCATTTGGAAACAATACTCTAATTGGAAACAATACTCTAATTGAAAATGAAATCAGTAATAAACCTAATATTCATATGACTCAAAACAAACAAGTAGTCAAAAATCTACTTGCTCCCACAACTATAAGCAACAATAAAGCCTCGCTAAAAAAAAATAAATTAGTTTTATTTGGCTCTTTACCCAATTCTGTAACAACTGAATTAACCTTAGAACTGAAACGTCAAGGTATTGATGTTGCGGGTTGGTTACCAAGCCCGCGTTTTGGAGATTTACCGGAATTAGGTGAAGACGTTTATGTATGTGGTGTAAATCCTTTTTTAAGCCGAACTGCAACAACTCTTATGAGACGTCGAAAATGTAAATTAATCACTGCTCCATTCCCAATTGGACCTGATGGCACTCGTGCTTGGATTGAAAAAATTTGCGCAGCTTTTGACATAATCCCAACAGGATTAGAAGATCGTGAAAATCAAATTTGGAATAATCTAGGAGATTATTTAAAATTAATAAAAAATAAATCGGTTTTTTTTATGGGAGATAATCTTTTAGAAATATCGTTAGCTCGATTTTTAATAAATTGTGGAATGATAGTTCAGGAAGTAGGAATTCCGTATATTGATAAAAGATTTCAATCAAGTGAATTAGAATTATTACAAAAAACATGTTTAGAAAAAAATGTTCCCTTTCCTTTTTTAGTTGAAAAACCTGATAATTATTATCAAATTCAACGTATTCGTGAATTACAACCAGATTTAGTTATTACTGGTATGGCTCATGCAAATCCGTTAGAAGCTCGCGGGATTACTACTAAATGGTCAGTTGAATTTACTTTTGCTCAAATTCACGGATTTTCAAATTCACGTCAAATTTTAGAACTTGTAACAAGACCGTTAAAACGTAATCAAAATATTCACGATCTGGGTTTAACTAATTTAACTAAATATTAAAAAATTTAATTAAAATAAAAAATATAATTTTTTAATGAGTTAAAGTTAAAAGGAATTATTATTTAACTAAAACATTAGATAAAATAATAATTAATTGCTTTAGGAAGTATTATTTGGATCTTATCTGTGTATAAAGAGTTCTTTCGAAAGAACCTTTTAGTATATAGGTTTAACTAAGTCAAAAACTTTGCTTATTCTAAGTCCTTTTAAGAACTTACTAAGAGTATTTAGACTCTTAGTAAGTTTTTAAAATTATTGACCTTATAATTTTAGTTAGAAATAGAAAACGGAGAGAGAGGGATTCGAACCCTCGGTACAAAAAAACTCTGTACAACGGATTAGCAATCAGCCGCTTTCGACCACTCAGCCATCTCTCCTTATTATTTTTGTATTTGAACTTTTTATTATTTTAACTTATAAAATACTTAATATCAACTTTTTAAAGCTTATACTTAAACGGGAAACTTTTTAGTATAAGCTTTAAAAAAAGTTAAAATTATTTATTTTTATAATCTTTAAATTTTAATTTTAATAAGAAATGTTATTTTTTTAGTTGTTTTATCTTATTTTTTATTTATTAAACTAAAACTAAGATCCTCTAAAACACTAAGGGGTGGTAGCCCCTTAGTGTTTTAGAGGGTCCTAGTTACTTAGTTTTTTAGCTGTATAAAAGTAAGATAAAAGGGCTTTGCCTTTTTATAAGTGCTCTTAGCACTTAGCATGCTTACTTTTATAAAGCCCTAATTAGACACTAAGTGCCTTGGGCACTTATAAAACTAAGATCCTCTAAAATGCTAGCGCTTTTTATAAGTGCTCAGTAGCACTTAGCTAAAAGGCTCTGCCTTTTATAAAACTAAAACACTTTAAGTGCCCCTGGGCACTTATAAAACGCTAAACGTTTTAGCGATTTTAGGTTCTTATAAAAAACTAAGTAAAAATAAGTAGCTTTAGCTACTTATTTTTACTTAGTTTTTTAGCTAGCGCATTTTAAAAGTTTCTAGTTAAACCCTTAGCTTTTTATAAGGGCCTTTAGGCACTAGTAATTTTTTAACTGATAACCTATTTGTGATAAACATTTTTCAATTTCTTCAATATGTTTTTTTTCTACTTTTTTGCTTAATAACGAGCTTTTAGAAATTTCTAATAAATCAGTAATTGTATTAATTTGTAAACGTTTAAGGCATGCATAAGTTCTTAAAGAAAGATTTAAAATTCCGATATCTTGTTTAGGAAGATCGATTTTTTTTAAAATAGTTAATTGTTTGTTAATTTGTTGACTTTCTTTCAATTTAACTTTATTAACATTTAATTTAATATATTTAAGTTTTAATTGTTTTTTTATACTACTTTTTAAGTTTAAAAAATTATATTGTTTTAGTTTTGGATTTGTATAATTTGATAAGAATGTTGTTTCTGTTAATGGTTTTGTGTCTATTTGTTCATTTTTTAAATTTTTTAGTAAATTATTATAACTTTTTTCAGTTTTATAAATAGCACTGAAAGTGCATGTTTTTTGAAGTTTAATTAAAGTTGTTGTTAATTTTTTAAATGCTAAATATAAAGCATCTCTGGGATGAACACTACCATTTGTCCAAATTTCTAAAATAATATTATGGCTAACATTTTCTTTTTCAATGAAATTAATATCTTCTTTTAATTGTAAAAGATTATCTAAGTCTTTTGACATTATTTTAAGAAAATTATTTAAAGAATTTTTAACCAACACTTCCGTATTGGTTACGGCCAGTGCTTGCACTGCTTGATTTTTTTTAATGCTAATAGATTCATTATTTTCTGTTGATTTTAACATTGTGTACAAATTATCCGTTTCATTTGCTATTTCAAAAGCCTTTTGAACTGTTTTATAATCATTAACTTCTATAGTATAATTAACTTTTGTAATAGGATTAAAAATCGCATCAATATTTAATGGATTGCTATTTAAATTTTGTTTTTTATTTTGTAATGATTTTTCAAGTAAAGAAACCCCAGAGTTGTTGCTTGAATGCTTCAGATCATTATTTATGTTGTCGTTAGAAAAAGAACTGGTTTTTTTATATTTATTCAAAAATTTGTTATTATTAAGTATTGTAGAATTAAAAAGTCCAAATTGCGTTTGATTTAATATTAAATCATTTGAAAATTGTTTTAATTTTTTTAAAACTAAACTACTTTGCATTTTGACATTTTTATCTTTTTTAAAAAAGTTCTCATTATTTTTATTTTGTGACGCAATATAATTTTTACCAAAATGAATGATAAACTTCATATTTAACATACCATCAGTTGCTAATGTTGCAATGTATTGATTTGGATCAACACATTGAATAAATGGTGGTAAACGCAAATCATTTGCACGAACTATTCCTGGTCCTTTAACTCTTAAATATCCTATTTGTGGTTTAAAGTTTTTACAAGTTTTCTTTAAAACAATTTCCTTTAGATTTAATAAAATATCTAGAACAGAGTCTTTTAATCCTGGAATATTAGAATATTCATGAGTAACACCTTCAATTTCAACACATATAATAGCTAAACCGTGTAATTCTGAAAGTAATGTTCGACGTAGAGCATTTGCTATTGTAATACTTTGATTTGGGTCAAATGGACCTAAATAAAAGCATCCATAAAAACTTCGTTTTTGTTCTACTTTTGTGTCTTTACAAGAAATAAAAAATTGATTCATTTTTTGTTATATTTAGTTTATTATAAGTTTTTAATCCAATTACTGTTTTTTATAACTAAAACTATTTAATTTTATAAAAGTTTTGTTCTAAACCAAAATTGTTCTAAATTTATTTTTTAATTTAATTAATGGATTTAAATTTTTATTAATTAAATTATACTAGTTTTTTAAGCAGCTAAAGCTGTTTATCTGTTTTTAGTTAATTTAATATTAAACCAGAGTCCTACATGAATTTAGTGTATGTAAAATTTATTAATAGTTTAATTATTTTGTTTTAGATAAAAAAACAAAAATAATTTTATAAAATTTATTGGTTAAAAATTTACTTCGTTCTTTAACTCATTATTTAATTTTATATTACTTTAAAATTTATTATTCATAATTCTTCTAAAACGATAAGGCTTTTTATAAGGAACTAAGTTAATTAAATTTAAAGTTTTAAGAATTGTTTATTTAAATTCTTAATTTAATTTTATAGTTAAAAAGAAAAGCAGACAGTTTTTTGCCTGCTACTAGATTTGAACTAGTGACAATCAGCTTATGAAACGGACGCTCTAACCAACTGAGCTAAGCAGGCTTTATATAATTATATAATTATTTTAGCATGATTTATTTCAAAAATCAATTTTAATTTTTAATTCTATTTATATGAAATAATTTTATTAATGTTTTTTTTAAAAAAATAAAAGCCTCTTTTCTTTCTACCCCTGTAATTAACTAAATAATGAATAAAACGTTTAAAACGCGCTCGCGTTTTATAAGTGCCCCTGGCACTTAGGCGTTTTTTATAAAAGATTATAGTTCCTTAATTAGTATTTATGACCAAAACTCTTTTTAGCAACTTTCCTTACAAAGTATTTATTTTATTACTAAAATAATAAGACAAATTTTATTAGAAATTTAAATAATAATTTGTTTAATAATATAGCAAAAACTGTTTAAATGCTTAAGAAACTTAATAATACCTCAAGTTTCTAGAAACGACTCTCATTAAAAAGTATTCAATCTTATCAAATTAAGGTTAGGGCTAAAGATCTTTATGAGACTCAGACTTTATTATAAATAACTTAATATAAAAGATTCAAGCAGTGTAAGCGTTGCTGTAACCAACACGGATGTGTTGATTAAATTTTTAAAAAGATAAAACTTAAATACATATCATTTAATAAATACATATAATTTAATTAAAAACCAGTTCAAATTTTGATAAAATGCTTTTAGAAGACCCAGTGGGTCTTAAAATGGTATAACAAAGAGTCTTACAGTAGTTATTTTCCACATTGTATATTACTGTAAACCACTTTTTTATATTTGGGTTACCTGGGACTCGAACCCAGAACTTATCGGTTAAAAGCCGAGTACTCTACCATTGAGTTAGTAACCCCAAAAACTTCTGTTAAAATATATTTTTATTTTCTATAAATACATTTTAACTATACTCTATTGTTTTTTTTTTTTCAACCACTTATAAAAATTTTTAAGCAAACTTTCTAAAACGGAATGTTATAGGTACTTATTAATAGTAAACGTGTAGCGCTTTAATATAAAACACAAAATGATTAATTATTTATTAGGTTGTTAAGATTTTATTTAGTTAGCACAATATAAACTCTCTAAGTGCGTAAAGGTACTTATTTAGACCCTTTATCGTCTTAAATAGAATTTATATCATGCTAACTTTAATAAATAAAATTTTTTAAAGGTTACCACCACGTGCTGATAGTAATACAATAACTAAAGGACCTGCTGCTACTACAAGAAGTAAAGATGCTAGTTGAAGAACAACTTGTAAACTCATATTAGATTAAAGACATTGATTTTTAAATAAAAAATTAAAAAGTGAAAAATATTTATAGATATATTATAGTAACAAGTTAAAAACTTTTCTATTTAATAAAATTTAAACTTAATTATTATTTGGTTATTATTTTAGTTTTTAAATTTTATAAAAGTTCTATTATGTTCTTCACTAAAACTAAATGCTTACGCATTTAGTTTTATAAGATGACAAAAGGTTTTAGTAAAAAGAAGTACTTAATTAATTAAAAAATAATTACCATAATAAGAACTAAAATTAAACTCGACGTTTTTTTGGAGGACGACAGCCGTTGTGTGGAATACCAGTTTTTTCGCGAATAACATTAACTTTAATTCCAGCTTTAAAAATTTCACGAATAGCACTTTCACGACCTTGACCTGGACCTGTTACTAAAACTTTTGCTTCTCTCATTGCAAAATCACGCGATTTTTTAGCAGCTGTTTCAGCTGCTTTTTTCGCAGCAAATCCTGTTGATTTACGCTTTCCTTTAAAACCACAAGCACCTGCTGAACTCCAACATAAAACTTCTCCACGAATATTTGTTATAGTTACAATTGTGTTGTGATAACCAGCTTGAATATGAACAATTCCACGATAAATACGTTTCTTTGTTTTTGTTGTTGATAACTTTCTAGTTTGTCTAGCCATATTTTTAACTTCATTTTGTTAATAAAAAAATATTAGCGGTAAGATAATAAAAAATAAAAGAAACACTTTAAGTTATATTAAGCTTTATCAAAGGTACTAAGCTTTACTTAAGTGTTTTAAAAGCTATTAAGCAAAATATTTAAAATACATTTTTAAATTATTAATAAAATTATAAATAAGATTTTTTAATTATAATTAAAGATAACAAATTAAGATTTCAATAAAGATATACTTGTATAAAAATTTTTTAATTACTGACACGCTATTCCGTATATGTAAAATAGATGCACATCCGGTTTTGTCGGAACCTTAAAGGCGGAATGCTTATAATTTTAGTAATTAAACCTAAAAAATAAAAAAAAAATTTTAAGATTTTCATTTTTTATAAAACTGAGTGGTAAACTTCTTCTAAAATTAAGTATCCAAGAACACTTATAAAAACTAATTAAATAAGGCCCTCTTAAAACTAAGGAGCCGTCGCCCCTTATAAATGGCTACGCCTTTTAGCACTAAAAAGCGTAGCTTCTTAGTGAGTATTTTAGAAGTTGCTTAGCTTTTTAGAGCTAAGATTTTAGTTTATTATTTAATTTTATATAATTTGATTTTATCTTAAATTTTATTTTTAATAAACTACAAAAACTAAATAATATCAAAATTATTTATAATTTAAATAGATTTTTATAAAAAATAATTCATGTTAATAAAAAATAACCAAAACAATTAATCTTTTATTTATATATGTTTTTAATACATACTTGTAGTACTAATCTAAATCTTTTAAACGATTCGAATGTTTTTAAAAGCTTTATTTAATTTATTTTTTTTACGTTACTCGTACTAGTTAATAAGTGACTTAACGCAATAAGATCTTGTAGATGTTATAAAAAGTACTAGGGCTTTTTAATAGATAATAAAGTATAAAAGAATTATTGGGTCGAGTCGGATTCGAACCAACGTAGGCGTAACCAGTGGATTTACAATCCACCCCCATTAACCACTCGGGCATCGACCCTTTAAAATAAATTATTATTAATTGTTATTTTAATTTTATTTTATCATAAATTCTAAATAAAAAACAATCCAAATTTTATTATAAGTATAATTAAAACAAAAAAACAAAATAAAAGTATAAAAGACTTTAGTCAATCAAAAAACTAAGTTGATTAGCTACTTTAAGACCCTTGAAGGGTCTTAAAGTAATATTTTTAAAAGTTAATAAGTTTTATTTAAGTAACTCACGACACTTATTTAAGACGCTAAAGCGTCTAAAAAAAATAATTAATCTATTTTTTATAACGGCTTACTAAATCGATAATAAAATATAATTAAAAACTTAAAATTTCTTAAATTAAATTAAATTAAAATATCTTAAATTTTTAATTTTTAATTAACCTTAACAGTTATAAAACCATAAAAATTCTAAACCTAAGTGTATAAAGACACTTATAAAATAAAAGGCACTAATCTTTTAGTAAAAATTGTTTCTAAAATCTAATTGACAAATCCATTTAAGTGATACTTTGAAAAATTCTGGGGCGGAAGGATTCGAACCTACGAGTGGCGGTACCAAAAACCGCAGCCTTACCGCTTGGCGACGCCCCATTTATTTTTATAGCTATATTATATATTAAAATATTAATAATAATATTACAATTTTAATAAGATTAATTTTTTTTGTCAATAAAAAACATTGTATTAATTTTTAGCTCATAAAAAAATACAATTTAAGTTGCTAAAGCAACTTAAGAAGAACATTTAATTATTTTTACATTTTTACATTTAAGCATAAACATTTATGAAATTAATGAAAATTTGTTATAATTAATTAATAAAATTAAAACTAAACATTTTTAAACCTAGAAATTCTAAAATTAAAATCTATTAAATTTCCTGAATAACTCTTAAAGCGAAATAGTAATAATTCGTTTAAAGCAGAGAAAAAATTTTCCTAATTTATACATAATAAAAAATTAAATAAACAAATTTTTTTATTATGTAAATAAAAAAACTAAAAGGAAAACTATTCAGAAAAACTTTAGAAAATAAATAAATATTCACTGCGTAGTTAAATAGATTTACTAAGCTGCTAAGCATAATACTACCACATTTTATAAGAGAGAGATACCCTTAACTGCTTATAAAATCTTAAGGATTTCAAAAATATCTTTTTAAAGTTAATCCCTAATACTTTAAATAAACAAATGCTTATTTGTAAAGCAACATTTTACTGTTGCTCTTTTTTGTATTTAAGCAGCTCAAGCTGCTTAAATAAAGGGGTATGCTAAAAATCTTACCCCTTTTAGTAGCAACTTGATTTTTTAATCTGTTTACTCAGAAAATAAAGAAAGCTTTAATCCATTTTTTTTATTAAATGGATTAAAGCTTTCTTTATTTTATAAGGATAAATTTAATAAATAATAGATAACATAATAGATATTATGTAAAGTTTTTAAATTATTCTTTATAAAAAAAATTAGTCCTTTTTAATAGACCCACAGGGTCTTAAGGGGACTAGTTTTTTATTTTAAATTAATTTATAAACAATAATTGAAGATTGTTTTAATTTTGTTGTACTTTGTAAGCCCTAAATAACTTAACAAAAGACAAACGATTTTTGTATTAGCTAATGCGTAGTATTAGCGAAATAAATATTAAATAAAAATCTAAAAGAGAGACAATAAATTTTAAAATTCGTTTTTTATATCATTAAGTTTGAAAGATAAATAAACTGCTTTTTAAAACACTAGATAAAAGGCTAGCACCTTTTATAACAACTTACTAAAACACTTAAGTGTTTTATGAGACCTTATAAGTCTTAGGTTTTTAGAGTTTTATAAAAATATTAAGATATTTTCAATATTTTAATAGAAAAGTAAGCTAAAAGCTGACTCTTTTAAAATATTGTTATCTGCTTATAAAAGGCTGTCCTTTTTAATAGATAATTAAACTCTTTTAGAATTAGAAACTGAATTGGACTGTTCTATAATTATAGATTATTTTTTTAACCAACACTAAGACCCTCGCGGGTCTTATAAAACACTAAAAGGCTAAAGGTCTAAGTAGACCTTTATAAAAGTAAGCAGCTTTAGCTGCTTACTTTTAGTAGCCTTTTATAAAAAGCGCCAGCTTTTTAGTTCTAAAAGGCTACCGCCTTTTATAAGTAACTTCGTTACTTATTGTTTTAGTCGGTGTTGACTACAGCAGTGCTTACAATGCTAGTGAAATTTTCTAAAAAACTAATTAAAACAGTTTTTTACTTTAAGGTTTCTAAAAGTAGGAAGCTTTTGCTGCTTACTTTTATAATCGTCTTTAAAAGAGACCTTCATTATTAAATTTTTAAAAAATAAAAAGCAAAGCTTGCTTTGCACATTTTAAAGTTTAAAGCAGGAGTGATAAACTATTATGGCAACTAAGTTGTTTCCAAAATTTAGCCAAGGTCTAGCACAAGATCCGACAACTCGTCGAATTTGGTTCGGGCTTGCTGTAGCTCATGACTTTGAAAGTCATGACGGTATGACAGAAGAAAATCTTTATCAAAAGATTTTTGCGTCTCACTTTGGACAATTAGCAATTATTTTCTTATGGACATCAGGAAATTTATTCCATGTTGCTTGGCAAGGGAATTTTGAACAATGGGTTACAGATCCAGTAAATGTTCGTCCAATTGCTCACGCTATTTGGGATCCACACTTTGGTCAACCAGCTGTAGAAGCGTTTACTAGAGGTGGTGCTTCAGGCCCAGTTAACATTTCAACTTCAGGTGTTTACCAATGGTGGTACACTATTGGTATGCGCACTAATCAAGATTTATACACTGGTTCTGTTTTTCTAGCTTTAGTTTCAGCAGTATTTTTATTTGCTGGTTGGCTTCACTTACAACCAAACTTCCAACCATCATTATCTTGGTTCAAAGATGCAGAATCACGTTTAAATCACCACTTATCGGGTCTTTTTGGAGTTAGTTCATTAGCTTGGACAGGTCACTTAGTTCACGTAGCTATTCCAGAATCACGTGGTCAACACGTTGGTTGGGATAACTTCCTTTCAGTTTTACCTCACCCTCAAGGACTTACACCATTCTGGACTGGTAATTGGGCAGCATACGCACAAAATCCAGATTCATCAAGTCACATCTTTTCAACATCACAAGGATCTGGTGAAGCTATTTTAACTTTCTTAGGTGGTTTCCACCCTCAAACACAAAGTTTATGGTTAAGTGATATTGCACATCACCATTTAGCTATTGCAGTTATTTTTATTGTTGCTGGTCATATGTATCGTACTAATTTTGGTATTGGTCACAGACTTCAAGCAATTTTAGAAGCTCATACTCCGCCAAGTGGCGGTCTTGGCGCTGGTCATAAAGGATTATTTGATACTGTTAATAACTCATTACACTTCCAATTAGGTTTAGCTTTAGCATCTGTAGGTACTATTACATCATTAGTTGCTCAACATATTTATTCACTACCTCCATATGCTTTCTTAGCTATTGATTTTACTACTCAAGCAGCTCTTTATACACACCACCAATATATTGCTGGTTTCATTATGTGTGGTGCTTTTGCTCACGGTGCTATTTTCTTTATTCGAGATTATGATCCGGAACAAAACAAAGGGAACGTTTTAGCACGAATTCTTGATCATAAAGAAGCTATTATTTCACACTTAAGCTGGGTAACTTTATTCTTAGGTTTCCATACTTTAGGTCTTTATGTTCATAATGACGTAATGCTTGCGTTCGGTACTCCAGAAAAACAAATTTTAATTGAACCTGTTTTTGCACAGTGGATTCAATCAGCACATGGTAAGTCATTATATGGTTTTGATTTATTATTATCATCATCAAATAGTGTTGCTTTCTCAGCTGGTCAAAGTGTGTGGCTTCCTGGTTGGTTAGAGGCAATTAACAATAATCAAAACTCTTTATTCTTAACAATTGGTCCTGGTGATTTCTTAGTTCACCATGCTATTGCTTTAGGTCTTCATACAACAACTTTAATTCTTGTTAAAGGTGCTTTAGACGCTCGTGGTTCTAAATTAATGCCAGATAAAAAAGATTTTGGTTATAGTTTCCCTTGTGACGGTCCTGGTCGTGGCGGTACTTGTGATATTTCAGCATATGACGCTTTCTACCTTGCTGTTTTCTGGATGTTAAACACAATTGGATGGGTTAGAAAGTAGCCCTATAGCTTGTGTGAACTTGCTATATTGTTTCTCTTTAAACTTTTAAATGAAAAAAAAATTATTTTAATCACAATCTATGAATTTTATTTTATTTTCTATTTATCATCTTTTCAGTGCCTTTTATTTTGCGTGGTTTAAAGCTTATACGAAGAAACCTAGAAGTAAAAGAGATATGAGTAATTTAGAATGTTATTATGTTTTTGTAGCGGCTCTTCACATAATTGGATATGCGTTAAAAAACTTTAAAAATGGTCAACCTTTAGACCCTAATTCGTTTTTAACGCTTTTTGGATATGAATTTAGAACGGCGCAAGTTAGTTCAAATACGGCAAAATCAAATAATTTAACTTCTATCTGATAATGCTAAAAAACGTAATAGCCAAGAAATTACGTGTCCTCATTGTGGACAAAGTGGGCAAGCACCAGCAATGAAACGCTGGCATTTTGATAGATGCCTAAAAGCGCCTAATCCTTCACAAGAAGGTATAGAAGATCGTAAAAAACTCAGTGAGCAAGCACGTCTAAGAAATAAAAGTAAAAAAAATAAAAATGATAAATAATATTTTAAAATTAAAGAATTTTAACAAGTTTAAAAAAAAACATAACCGTTATTTCTTTAATTATTTTAACTAAAACCATTAGCTAAAAGTAAGCTTCTTAGCTTTTTATAAGTGCTATAGGCAGCTTTAGCTGCTAAAAAGGTTTACCTTTTTATAAGTGCTCTTAGCACTTAGTAGTAACTCGTCTAAAACAGCTACTAAGAGCAGCTGTTTTATAAGTGTGCTGCTTTAGCAGCACACTTAAACTAAGTTACTTAGAATGGGGTTTTAAAAATAAAAACCTTTTTCTAAGCCGCTAAGGAAGTGCCCCTGGCAGCTGCCGCTGCTTAGTTGCTAAAAACACTTAAAATAAGAAGACTGCCTGATTTTTAGCAGCTTTAGCTGCTAAAACTTTTTTGCTTCTGGTTTATCTTGTTTTAATAAAAGGATAAAATTTATGGTTAAATAAATTAAAGAAATATAAAAACTGAGTGAATTGCTGGAAGCCTAAATGTAAAAAATGCTTAATTAATTTTTTTTTTAATTGATAATTTTTTTACCCTACTTAAGGGCTCTTAAAAAGATTTAAAAATAAGTTTTTAACAAATTTTTACACATGGTAATCAGCAGCGAAGCCAGGAAGGGCATAAATTTTAAAAAGTTTTAGTAATAAAATTTTTTAAGTTTTATATTGGTTTCTTGGAACGTTCAGAGACTAGAGTTTGAGTCCCAACAATAAAAACTCATAAGCGCTCAGCATCTTTTTAGTAATTATTAATTCTTAAAGAGATGATGATATAGTCCAAACTTTGTGGAAACACAAAGAACTTTATTTGTACATTCTACTGGCACTGGAAACACTTAACTTTATGGCAAGGAAACGTATCACAATTTGATGAATCATCTACTTATTTAATGGGTTGGTTACGTGATTATTTATGGTTAAACTCATCTCAACTTATCAACGGTTATAACCCATTTGGTATGAATAGTTTATCAGTTTGGGCGTGGATGTTCTTATTCGGTCACTTAATCTACGCAACAGGTTTCATGTTCTTAATCTCATGGCGTGGTTATTGGCAGGAATTAATTGAGACTTTAGTTTGGGCTCATGAAAAAACTCCTTTAGCTAACTTAGTTTATTGGAAAGATAAACCAGTTGCTCTTTCTATTGTTCAAGCACGTTTAGTTGGTTTAGCACACTTCTCTGTAGGATTTATTTTTACTTATGCAGCCTTCTTAATTGCTTCTACTTCAGGTCGATTTGGTTAAATTGACTAAGGGTCTAATTAAACCCTTATTAAAGGTAAGCAGCTTTAGCTGCTTACTTTTAGAAACTATCTAAATAAATATAGTTAATGCTATTATTAAGTTCTTTAAGTTTACTCAATAAATTTTAATATCATATAAGATAAGTAAGTATAAAAATTTTTAATAATACTCCGCATTAGAGTATTATTAAAAATTTTTATACTTACTTATCTTATTTAAAACTAAATATTTTTTTCTTTTATAAGCTGCTTTAGCTATTTAGATAACATCCAGTTAAAAGAATAGCGCCTTTTAACTCTAAAAAGAGATGGAATTAAAAGTCTTTTTAAGAGACTTTTACAAAAAGGTAAGCTAAAACCCTAAAAAGGGTTATCAAAACCTAAGAACCACTAAGTGCTTAGGAGCACTTATAAAAAACTAAGCAAATAAGACCCTCTAAAACACTAAACCCTTGGGGTTTTATAAAAAGATAAAGGTCTAAGTAGACCTTTATAAAAGTAAGCAGCTTTAGCTGCTTACTTTTAGCTAGCTTTTTAGTAAATGTTTTAGAAGTGACTTATAAAATAAAAAGCGCTAGCTTTTTCGTGAGTGTTTTATAAAGGGCTTAGGGTTTACTTAAAAATTGAGTTTCTAAACAAATAAACCAGTAAAGAGACCTTTATATAAAGCACAGGTGCTTTTTAAAAGATTTTGAACTCCCAGCACTTCTGCTCAGACCTTCTAGGGTCTAAAAATTTTAGCTGCTTTAGCTGCTAAATTGCTTTAACTGCTAAATTGCTTTAGCTACTAAATTGCTTTAGCTACTAAGTGTCTTAAAAGTGTATAACCTAATGTTTTAAGGCACTTTTTAACAGAAAAAAGATACTTTTTAACAAAAAAGATAAGGGTATCTAAAGATACCATTATAAAAAGCTAAAGCTTTTTAATCAGTTTTATATTATATAAGGCTTACAAAATTTTTTTAAGTCTTAATCCTTAAAAAGGTTTCTTTAGCTCTGTAACTCTTTAGTGTCTAAATATGCTTTTAACCAACTTTAGCTGCTTAATAAGACTTTGTGCCTAAAGAAACTTATTCTTTGAGTTTTCGTTAATTTTCAAAATACCTAACCTTTTTGATTTTAGAGGGGAAATTTTTTTTTTTAATTTTATTGGCTATATTACTTTGAATGAATTTTTAATAATTAAAAAAACAATTATAAATAAATATTATCTTAATAAAAAAATGTTATTTTAAATTTTTTATTAATGATTTAAGTGTTCTTGGGCACTTTTAAATTACGCCAGCGTTTTAAAGGTTCTATTCCTAAAGATTGCTTTAGACAACTAATCTAAATTAAAAGCATTTTATAACTGTTCTAAAGTTTTTTAGTACCTTTAGTACCTTTAGTTGCTAATGATTTTTAATAAGTACGTTACTTGTTGAGCAACTAAGCATCTAAAGTTACTAAAAAAAATAAGGTAAGCAACATTTGAGAGATTGATTACTTTCTTAAGTTTATTAGATTAGTAAAAATACTTATTCAAATTAAAAAGCACTTTAAAACTAAGTGTCTTTAGACACTTAGTTTTATAAGAATTTTAAAGTCTTAGTGCTTTTTATTAAGACCCTAAAACACTTAGATCCTTAGAGTCTTAGTAGCTAAGCAACTAAGCAGCTAAAGCTGTCCTGGGCACTTATAAAACCCTTATAAAAGAAAGCATGCTTACTTTTATACAGCTAAAACACTCAGCAAAAATAAGTAGCTAAAGCTACTTATTTGTACTTATAAAAGTAAAAGGCGGACGCCTTTTAGAACTAAAAAGCTGGCTAAAAGTAAGCATGCTTTCTTTTATAAGGGGTTAACTAGTTAACCCCTTATCTTTTTATAAAAAGCTAAAGGCCTAAATAGACCTTTATAAAAGTAAGCAGCTAAAGCTGCTTACTTTTAGTAGCCTTTTAGTGTTTTATAAGACCCTAAAACTAAGACCCTTGCTAAGCAAAAATAAGTTGCTTTAGCAACTTATTTTTACTTATAAAAGTAAGTATTAAGTGCTAAGAGCACTTATAAAAGGGCTAAGCCCTTTTATCTTACTTTTAGGTCTTAGTTTTATAAAAGGCAGAGCCGTTTAGCTAAGTGTGCTGCTAAAGCAGCACACTTATAAAACAGCTGCTCTTAGCAGCTGTTTTAGAGGGTCTTAGTTTTAGAGAGTCTTAGAACTTATAAAAAAATGTTTTTTTAAAGTTTATATTGTCTTCGATTGTAGTCATATGTTTGTTTAAGACCATATAGATTTTAAAAATAAACTAAAAAGCATTCATTTTACTATATTAAGTTTTTCAAATTATAATATGATTCTTAACTTTGAAATGTTTTTATCGAATTTTTCTTTTTTAATTCTGTTTTTATCAATGATTTTCTATTGGGTTGAAACATCAAATTTTAGTAATACTAAAAATTATAATATTCCAAATAATCTAGCAGTGCAAGCACTGTCTGTAACCAACACGGACGTGTTGGTTAAAAAAGAAAACGCATTTATTCAACCAGAAAAGTTTTTTAATAAAAATTTTAAAAAAATCTTTCCCAATCAATTAAAACTAAATCTAGGAACATTAGGTATGGCTTGTTCAAATCTTGCTCTTTTTCTATTATTAGGTTTACGTTGGAAAGAGTCAGGTCATTTTCCATTAAGTAATTTATACGAATCATTAATGTTTTTATGTTGGGGTTTAACAACTATTCATCTATTAATTGAAATAAGTTTTTCATCTTTTTTTTATATTAGTGAAAAAAATCTTTTTTTAGGAAAACTGATTGGTTCAATTACATCTCCAAGTGCATTATTTACAAATGCCTTTGCAACTTTTAGTTTACCAAAAGAAATGCAAGCCTCATCAGCCTTAGTTCCAGCTTTACAATCTAATTGGTTAATGATGCATGTAACTGTTATGATTTTAAGTTATGCCGCTTTAATTGCAGGTTCTTTATTATCAATAGCTTTTTTAATAATCACTGGAAATAAAGACTTTGAAATAACTAAGACTAGTGAAAATTTTATTAATGACACAAATTCTGTTATTAAACTAAATAATATATCAGATACAGTTTTTAATTTTAATGAAAATAATGCTCTTGTAAATAATGAAAATGCAACAGTTATAAAAAATAATACAACTAGATTAAATCTAGAAAATTTAGCAAAAAATCTTGATAATTTAAGTTATCGAATTTTAGGAGTAGGTTTTCCCCTTTTAACAATAGGAATTTTATCAGGTGCTGTTTGGGCAAATGAAGCTTGGGGTTCTTATTGGAGTTGGGACCCCAAAGAAACATGGGCATTATTAACATGGCTTGTTTTTGCAATTTATCTTCATACTCGTTTAACTAAAGGATGGGAAGGTAAAAAACCAGCATTAATAGCCTCTTTAGGTTTTATTAGTGTTTGGTTTTGTTATCTAGGTGTTAATTTATTAGGTGAAGGCCTTCATAGTTATGGTTGGCTTACTAATAGTTAAAAAATTATGTTTATTAAAGTCTTTTAAGATACCTTTAATAAAAGAATAAACTAAAAATCTAATCTGTTTAAAAGTTACTTATTAATCTTAGTAGCTTATGAAAAAGGGTACGCTTTCAGCTTACCCCTTTTTATAAAAGTCTCTAAAGAGAATTTTTTTATAAACTAATAAAACTAAGACCCTTTAGGGTCTTATAAAAAGCTTCAGCTTTTTAGGTTAAGATCCTTTAGGATCTTAACAAAAAGCTATTGCTAAAAAGCTCTATAAAAGTAACCGAATGCTTACTTTTATAAGGGTCTACTAAGCAACTAAGTTGCTTAGTAGACCCTTAGCTTTTTATAAGTCTCTTTAGACGCCTAGTTTTAGAACTAAAAAGCTAGCTAAAAGTAAGCAGCTTTAGCTGCTTACTTTTATAAAGGACTACTTAGACCTTTAACTTTTCATAAGCAACTTATAAAACACTGGTGTGTTTTATAAGACCCTAAAACTAAGACCCTTGCGGTCTTAGTTTTATAAAAGGCAGAGGCTTCTTAGTTTTAGATAAGGGTTTAACTTGTTAAACCCTTATAAAAGGAAGTATGCTTACTTTTAGATCTTAGTTTTATAAAAGGCAGAGCTTTTTAGCAAGGGCCTTACTTACTTAGATTTTTATAAGACCCTAAAGGGTCTTAGTTTTAGTTAAGTCATTAAACAAAATAACTAAGATTAATACTTTAGAAATTTAAATTTTTTTTGATAAAATACTAATTAATAATAAATTTAAATAAGTATTTCTTTTCATAGGACTGATTAATTTTTACCTTACAAGGTTCCAATAAAATAAGGATATGCTTAAAATCATTTTTTATTAATTGAAATTCTTATTAAATTAGAAATAATTTAATAACTACTAAAACGCGCTAGCGTTTTATAAGTGTCCCTGGCACTTAGTTAAATTTTTAAAAACATAATTGCATAGATAAATTAAATAAGCTATTTTAAATTTAATTATTCTCTTTTTTTACTTTTGTAAAAATAAAAGAATAATTAAATTTAAAAATACTAAAATTTATTATTTTAACCTTTCTCATAAAATTGTAAGACTAACTGTCTTTAGGCACGTAGTCTTATTAAGCAGCTAAATCTGCTTAAGAAGTTGAACTATTAAATTATTAGTAAATGACTTTATTAATAAAAATTTAAGCTCTTACTAAAAAACATTTTTATCATTTTAGTAAAAACTAGTCATATTTATTTTTTTAGTAATTAGTTTATTTTCTATAATTTTAATTAGTAATTTAGCTTATTTTTTAATACTATTTTAGTTCATTGTAAACTTCTAAAATGGGTTCGCTAAAACGCTCTATAAAAGTAAGCACGGGCTTACTTTTATAAGAGTCTACTAAGCAACTAAGTTGCTTAGTAGACCCTTAGCGTTTTATAAGTGTCTAGGCACTTAGTTTTATTAGTGGCAAAGCCACTAAGTATTTGGATATTAAATAAAATTAGTTATTTTATTAATTATCTATTTTAAAAATACAAACTTAATTAGTGTTAATAATTTAATTAATTTAATTAATATTCTAAAACGCGTTCGCGTTTTACTAGTGGCTTGGTCACTAGTTTGATTTTTCATAAACATCTTAAAGTTCTTTGAACTAAAAAAAAATTAGGAGATTAATATGACATCAATTCTTCAACTTGCATTATTTGCTTTAATTCTTGTATCTTTTGCTTTAGTAGTTGGTGTACCTGTAGTTTTTGCTTCTCCAAATGGTTGGACTGAAAACAAACGTTTAGTTTTTTCAGGTTTAAGCCTTTGGTTATTATTAGTATTTACTGTGGGTATTTTTAATTCATTTGTAGTTTAATTTTAAAATTAAACTTTTTTAATTTTCTTTTTATTTCTTAAGTACATTAGTACTTAAGCATTATTTAACAAAGAGGACAGTTATAATTATTTAACTTTTAATTATTATTTAATTCTTGTATTAACAAATTAAAATAATTTGTTAATACAAGAATTAAATAATAATTAAAAGTTAATTCTTAAAGCCTATTTAAAATAGTTTATAAAAGACTAAGTAGACTCTTAGCCTTTTAGTTTTGATTTAAAAAATTCTTTTTAAAATTCATACTTTTATTAAAGTATTTGTATTTCTATTATTAGCTTAAATTTAAGACTTAACAAAAAATAAGTTTATTAAGTACAATTAGATTTATCTTTTTAAAAAATTTCTATTTCAGATCCAGAGATTCTGAATCAGTATCTTTTCGTTCTTTAGCTGCTTAGTTTGTTTTCATGAATATTAATAACTTAAATTCGTAAATTTTTTTTAAATAAGGGTCTTCTTAGAGACCCTTATAACGAGTTCGCTAAAAAGGTGAATAAAAACTGGCGCCTTTTATAAATGCCCTTGGGCGCTTTGTTTTAAAAAGCTTTATTTATTAAAAAAAAATTAATATCTATTTAGCTTTTTATTGATTTAAATATATGTTATATATTTTTTTATAGGATTGATTTTTTGAAATATTCCTTTAAGGTTCCTCTTTCTTTTTGTTTAACTTAAAAGTGTTTATCAAATCTGTTAAGAACTGTGTTAGTCTTTATTTAAAGATAAAGATAACTATATTGTTTGCTTTGCATATTGACTTTTTAATGGATTAAAATGCCAGTATTTTTTTACTATTATAATTAATTTATTAATTAATTTTTAACTTTCCCATTTTTTTTTTTCAATAACCATGGAAGTAAACATTTTTGGATTAATTGCTACTGCTTTATTTATTATTATTCCTACTTCTTTTTTATTAATTCTATATGTTAAAACAGCTTCAACTGCTGAAGAATAATTTAAAATTATTTTAGAAAATAGCTAAAATTAATCTAAAATAATCTATTAAAATAGATTATTTTAGATTAATTTTAGCTATTCTTAAGCAGTAATTTCATAAGCAAATTAATAGATTATTTTTCAAATAAAATTAACTTTTAAATTACTTTTAAATATCATAAAATAAAAATAAAATTAAAAAGTATAAAAATACTAAAAATAAATATTTAAATCATGATTTTATAATGACCAAAGTATATCTTTTAGTAAAAATTATTTATAACTAACTTATTTATGTTTAGATAATAACAGAATATATATTAGTTAAATTATATAGATATAATACATTAAAAAAGCAACTATTTAAAATTGTTATTTCTTTTTTTACTTTAATAATATATAAAAAATTAATAACTATAGTTTTATATATTTTGCTTCATCAAAAAAGCTTTAGCAAGAATATAGCTTTTGTACTATAGATTAAAAACTAAAATTAATATATTCAATAAATTCTTAAAATTGAAATATTAATTAAATTATTAAGTATCTTTAAGGATTTCCAAAAGATACTAGCCTTGTATAAGAGTTAGATTTTAGTGAATGTTAAAACTTCTTCCTTTATTATATATTTTTATGGCAAAAAAAAGCATGATCCAACGTGAATTAAAACGTCAACGTTTAGTTATGAAATATGCAAAAAAAAGAGAAAGTATTAAAAAACAAATTAAAGAAACTTCTTCATTAAAAGAAAAATTAGCTTTACATAGAAAATTACAACAACTTCCACGTAATAGTGCACCAGTTAGACTTCACAACCGTTGTATGATTACAGGAAGACCTAAAGGTTATTTCCGTGATTTTGGCTTATCAAGACATGTATTACGCGAAATGGCACATCAAGGGTTACTTCCAGGTGTACAAAAGTCTAGTTGGTAATTTTTTTAAGTAGCTTTAGCTGCTTAATAAGGCCTCAAGCTCTTCCATTTCGCTCAAATTCAAAGGATTTGAGTCTTGAGCAGCTAAAGTAGCTAAATAATGGTCTTTAGATAATTAAGTCTTAAATTAAAATTTTTAGTTTTATAAAACTAAGTGCCTAGGAACACTTATAAAAAACATCAGCCTTAGTTCAGAAAGGTTTTCAGTTGTGTACTCTGATTTAATTAAATATTTACTAAAAAAAAGACCCTCTTTAAAACTAAGGGGCTATTACCCCTTATAAAAGGGTAAAGGTCTAAGTAGATCTTTATAAAAGTAAGTGTCTATAAACACTTACTTTTAGGAGCCTTTTAGTGTTTTAGAGGGTGTTATTTACTTAGTATTTTATAAAGATATAATTAGACACAAAGTGTCTCGTTATACCCTTAGCTTTTTATAAGTGCCCTTGGGTACTTAGTATTTAATTAAAAAAAACTTTATTAGATGTGTTTTATTGGTTTATGAAAATAGTATTCATTAAAATTAATGAAATAAAAAAAAAATGCCACGTCGCCCATTAACAAAAAAACGTACTCTTTTACCAGATCCTATTTATAACAGTATTTCTGTGCATATGTTAATCAATCGTGTTTTAAAAAGTGGAAAAAAATCTGTTGCATTTAGAATAGTTTATAATGCACTAAAAGAAATTGGTGACAATACAGGAAAAAATCCTGTAGAAGTTTTTGAAAAAGCTTTAGATAACGTAACACCACGTGTTGAAGTTAAACCTCGTCGACGTGCTGGTGCCATTCAACTAGTTCCACGTGTTTTACGAACAGGTGACCGTTCAAAAGCAACAGCTCTTAGATGGATTTTAGAAGCATGTAATAAACGTTCTGGACAACCAATGATTAACAAATTAAAAAATGAAATTATTGAAGCTTATAAAAAAACAGGCTATGCAATCCGAAAAAAAGATGAATTACATAAAATTGCTTTAAATAATGCTATGTATGCGAGAAAACCGCAAACAGTTATTAATGCTATTAATCAGTTAACTCCTTAATTTTTTTTACTTAAAAGACTAGCTAAAAGTAGCCTTTTATAAGGGGCGACGGCCCCTTAGTGTTTTACAGGGTGTTAGTTACTTAGTCTTTTATAAGTTACTTAATTGTTAAGCAACTCAGCAGCTAAAGCTGCCTAAATCACTAAGACTTAGAAACAATAAAAGTAATAAATTTTAGTTTTTATTTTAAATAGCAGTAATTTATCACAGTTTAATACGTTTAGTTCTGAATTCCTTTTATCGTTTTTATAATTATTATATTAGTTTTTTATTGTTAAATTATAAAAAAATTCTTAAATTAAAAACGGAAAAAAGAGTAAATAAAGTTTGTTTATTTTATTAAATAAATTTTATTTAAATCTAAAAAAACAAAATTAACATTAGATTCACTTTTTCTAATTCATTTTTAAGATATTAACAAGAGGTTTTAAAAAGTACTGCAACTTTTTATAAGACTCATGGTGTCTTAATTATTTATATTAACTAAAGATCATGAGGCACTTGTATTTAAAACTTTTTAATAAAACTATTTCTAATGAATTTAGATTTAATGCATACTTTTGTTAGTTTCTACCTTTTAAATTAAATAATGAGTTTACAAATTTCAATTCTAACGCCAGAACGTCCTTTCTGGAATGGTCAAGCTGAGGAAATTATATTACCAACTGAAACAGGTGAAATGGGTGTTTTAAAAAATCACGCTCCAATTATTACTGGATTAGATGTTGGCGCTATGTTAATTCGTACAAAAGATCAATGGAATTCGTATGCAATTATGGGTGGTTTTGCTTTAGTAAAACAAAACGTAGTAACTATTTTAGCAAATGAAGCTCAATCTTCTGAAAGTATTGATCCAGAAGAAGCAAAAAATGCTTTTGAATCAGCAAAATCTGTTTTAGAGAAAGCTGAAGGTGTGAAAGAAAAAGTTGAAGCAAACTTTGCGTATAAACGTGCAAAAGCACGTTTCCAAGTAGTTAAAGTTGTTAAAAAAATCTAATAAAAAATTATTTTTAAATATATTAAAAAGTTTATAAACTTTTTAATATATTTAAAGATTATTTTTTATAAATTTTTTAATCAAAAAAAAAACTACTTATTAAAACCTTTAAAAAACTTACAATTAAAATTTAAAAAGTATCTGTTATAACTTTAAAAGTAATTTTTAATTGAAATTCCTAAAAACGAGAGTACTAATCAAGAGGATATTCAAATTAGTCAAAAGTTTTGGTACTATTTTTATAAATTCTTAAACCTTTCACTGGCTATTGATTTTTTAAGAATTTTTTTGTATCATATCATTTTTAAATTACAAATATAGAAAATTTTCAATTACTAAAAGGCTATCGCCTTTTATTTATAAGTAGCGATTAGTTGCTAAAGTTACAATTTAATCGCTAAAGTAACTAATTGTAACTTAGATTATTTATTCTTACTAAAAAAAAATAGAATAGGATTTTTTATTAATTATTTTACTTTTTTTTACTTTAAAAAATTGTGTTTATTTCCTATGTCAGTTCCCTTTAAACCCTGAACTAAAGGTTTTTAAAAAGATCTAATGATTTTTATAAGGGTTTTTTTAGAGAACCTTAACCTTTAAATAAATTACTAAAGCTACTTAAGAGGGTCTTAGAATAAGCCCCTACTAAAAAGATAAGCTACTAGCTTATCTTTTTATAAAACAATCTTGAGAGACTTTTATACACTAAAGTGTCTTAAGGTACGTATATTTTTATGAGTTTTTAAGGCTTTAAATGAATTGTTAATTTAAAAAAACAAACCAAAATAAAAAAAATATTTTGGTTTGTTTTTTTAAATTAACAATTCATTTAAAGAAAAATATTTAAGTTATAGTCAAGATTATTTAGGACTATACTCAGTAAAACGAGAAACATAAAAATTATTTACAACAACGTGATATGTTGAGTCTAAACCTGAGTTTAATCTCTCACGAACTCTTGTCATAATGCGTGAAATTACATATAAATAAGCTTCTTTAAAGGCTTTTTGTTGATAAAAATTAAGAGTTTCTTGTTTAAACTCTTGTAATTTGGCTAATCTAATTTCGTGTTGACTAACAACATTGTTGATTTCAGCAGTCGAACGTAAAACGCCTTCTTCACGAATTTCAGCGGCTTTTTTTTTAGCTAATTCTAATTGAGTACGTGCTGTATTTAATTTTTCTGCAGCTTCAATAGCACGTTGATTTGCTTCTTGTAAATTGTTTAAAATTGTTTTTTTACGTTCTTCTAAAAGCGTTGTTAAATTGCTTCCAACAAAAGAGATAACAATACCTAAAACAGCTGCTAAGTTAATGATATTAGTTTCAAAAATGTTTGTATTAATGCCAAAACCGCCATGACCCATTGGAAATAAAATCATATTTAAATAAGGTTTAATAAATATCTTAATAAAATCCATTTTAATAAAAAAAGTTTTTAAAATAAAACAATAAAAATAAATTAAAAAAAATATGTTTAAGTTTCAGTTAATAAAGCATTACGGCATTCATATAATTAAGTGTTAAAGCACTTATAAGAACTAAACTTTTTAATTGTCTCTAAATAATTTTTTATTAAAATTAAAAATAGTCAGATCCATACGCTATTCCTGCTTTGCAGGACCCTTTGGGAAAAATGGATGAGTTCTTCATTTTTTTTTTAAGCACTAGTTAAAAGTAAGCGTCTACTTACTTTTAATAAGGGTCTACTTAGCAACTTAGTTGCTAAGTAGACCTTCATCTTTTTATAAGACTTACAGGCTCTTAGTACTATTTTTTTATTAATTATAATAAACTTGCCCTAATTATTAATATAGTAAACTTGCCCTAAAAGATTTAACTAAATTATAAATTTTAATTTAAGGTGTTTAATTTAAATTGTTGCTTAAATACCAGGTACTTAATAGCTAAAATTCTCTCTAAGTGCCTAAAGGCACTTAGAGAGAATTTTATGAAAGGATTGTAGAAATTTATTCAGAGCCTAAGGTCCTAACAGTTATTTTTTTACTAAGCATTTATGGTTCTTTAGCTGCTTAAAATTTTAGTATCAAGTTGAAAATTTTTAAACTTTTATAATTTAAGTAGCTTTGCCGCTTACTAAGCAGCTGGAGCTGCTTAGTTAATTTTTTTATTAAAGTTTTAAGTGCCCTTGGGCACTTTTAAAAAGCGACAGCTTTTTAAAAGGCTTTTATTTAATAAAATTAATAATGAAGCCGTTTTTAGAATATTATCAGTTAAAAAAAACTAAGACTCAGTGCTTCTTATAAAAATACTAGTTTTGTTTTTAAAGTGTTTACAAATTGCTAATCATTTTAAGTGCTTGTACATTTATAAACGCGCTAGTGTTTTAGTTTTATTAAAGTTAATTATTAGTTTAATAATGGTCTTAAGTTAATCTTAAAGTAGACATCTAAAAAAAGTAAAACTCTTAACTAAAGTTAAGAGTTTTACTTTTTTAAAGAAAAAAATTAACCTGCGAATGGGTTAGCAAATAATAAAGCTAATGCAACAACTAGACCATAAATTGTTAATGATTCCATGAAAGCAAAGCTTAATAATAAAGCACCACGGATTTTACCTTCAGCTTCTGGTTGACGTGCGATACCTTCAACAGCATAACCAGCAGCAGTACCTTGACCAACACCTGGTCCAATAGCAGCAAGACCAACAGCAAGACCTGCAGATACAACAGAAGCAGCAGCAACGATTGGATTCATATTAATCTCCTATAAATTTATCAATAAAATTATAACAACCATCTATTATTATAAAATTTTTTATTTTTTTATAAAAGGTTTAAGATTTTAAAATAAGTTTTTAAGTCTTATATGAAAAGATGATTAAAAAGCTTTAGCTTTTTATTTAATAAGAGTCTCTAAAGAGACCCTTATATTATTTTAAAAAACTAAAAGGCTCCGCCTTTTAATAAAACCTTCAAGAATTTTAATTAAAATATATATAAAAATTTTTTTCCGAATTTATTAATAAAAATACTTCTAAAAATAATAAACTGCTAACACATTTTTTACATAAACATTTTTGTTTAATTTTTTAATAGGCTTTTATCAATCGTAAGGTTGTAATCCTTTATTTTGTATTAAGTTAAAAAATTTTCTATAAAAAAGTTGAGGATTTTTAAGTGCCTAAACACTTAATTAAATTATTAAATTATTTAACTTTTATAAAAAATTGAATTTTTTATAAAAGTTAAATAATTTAATAAACAAATAATAAATTATAGTTTGTCAATAGTATCAAATTCGAATTTGATTTCTTTCCAAACTTCACAAGCAGCTGCTAATTCAGGAGACCACTTACAAGCTGAACGAATTACGTCGCCACCTTCACGAGCAAGGTCACGACCTTCGTTACGAGCTTGAGTACAAGCTTCTAAAGCAACACGGTTAGCAACAGCACCAGGAGCGTTACCCCAAGGGTGTCCTAATGTACCACCACCGAATTGTAAACATGCGTCATCACCGAAGATTTCAACTAATGCAGGCATGTGCCAAACGTGAATACCACCTGAAGCAACAGGCATTACACCAGGCATTGAACACCAGTCTTGTGTAAAGTAAACACCACGGCTACGATCTTTTTCTACGTAGTTATCACGCATTAAATCAACGAAACCTAAAGTTACTTCACGGTCACCTTCTAATTTACCTACAACAGTACCTGAGTGAAGGTGGTCACCACCTGATAAACGTAGGGCTTTAGCTAATACACGGAAGTGGATACCATGGTTTCTTTGACGGTCAATAACAGCGTGCATAGCACGGTGAATGTGTAATAATAAACCGTGATCACGACAGTAGTTAGCTAATGAAGTATTAGATGTAAAACCACCAGTTAAGTAGTCATGCATAATAATAGGTACACCTAATTCTTTAGCACATTGTGCACGTTTTAGCATTTCTTCTGCAGTACCAGCAGTAGCGTTTAAATAGTGTCCTTTGATTTCGCCAGTTTCTGCTTGAGCTTTGTAAATAGCTTCAGCTACGAAAAGGAAACGGTCACGCCAACGCATGAATGGTTGTGAGTTAACGTTTTCGTCATCTTTAGTAAAATCAAGACCACCACGTAAACACTCATAAACAGCACGACCGTAGTTTTTAGCTGAAAGACCTAATTTAGGTTTGATAGTACAACCTAAAAGACCACGACCATATTTGTTAATTTTGTCACGTTCTACTTGGATACCGTGAGGAGGACCTAAGAAAGTTTTAACGTAAGCTGGAGGAATACGAAGATCTTCTAAACGTAAAGCACGTAACGCTTTGAAACCAAATACGTTACCTACAATAGAAGTGAACATGTTAGTAACTGAACCTTCTTCGAATAAATCAATTGGGTAAGCTACATAAGCGATGTATTGGTTATCTTCACCTGGAACTGGCTCGATATCATAACAACGACCTTTATAACGGTCAAGGCTTGTTAAACCATCAGTCCAAACAGTTGTCCAAGTACCTGTTGAAGATTCAGCAGCAACTGCAGCACCACATTCTTCAGGAGGAACACCTGGTTGTGGAGTCATACGGAAAGCAGCAAGAATATCAGTTTCTTTTACTACGTAATCAGGAGTGTAATATGTTAAACGGTAATCTTTAACACCGGCTTTAAACCCAGCACCTGCTTTAGTTTCAGTTTGTGGAACCATTTTTTATGGAAAAAATGAAAAATTTTGACGATCCTAGAATAATCTATCCGATGATTATATTAGTATTATACCATTTTATTTTTTTTTATTCTATATAAAATTAAAAGTTTTTCATTTTCTTTTCCTTAAAAAAACATTTTACTACACCTTTAACAGCTTTAGCTGCTAAGTAAATGCCTTTAGGTACTTAGACCTTTATCAGCTAAAAAAGTAGCTTGCTACTTTTTTATAAGACAGCTGCTTTAGCAGCTGCCTTAGAGGTTCTGTTACTAAAAAACAGAATAAAAAATATAGAGAATGAAAAAGCTATTTGTTATTAAATAAGTTTTGTTTTAATAAAACTAAACCTCGAAAACAATAAGTTAATAAGATCCTCTAAAACACTCACAAAAAAGCTAAAGATCTAAGTAGACGTTTATAAAAAGATAAACCTTTTTAGTTGTATAAAAGTAAGCGTATGCTTACTTTTATAAAGGTCTAGTTAGATCCTTCGCTTTTCATAAAAGGCAAAGCCTTTTAGTGAAGGTCTTAGTTTATTAAATACATAATTAAATTGTTAAATTTATACGAGTTATTTAAGTTGGGGAAAGAGGGACTTGAACCCTCACCACGCTCGCGCGTGAACGGATTTTAAGTCCGTAGCGTCTACCATTCCGCCATATCCCCTGAAGTAGGTAATCCAAACTAAAGTTTTTTTTTAAATTATTTATTAATTTAAATTTTTTATATTTTTTTTTTATCTTATTATAACAGAAGAAATTTATATACGCTAGATTTTTTTAATAATAAAATAATAATAAAAATTTAAATTAATATCTAAATATTAAATCTTCTAATTAGAAATCTTTAAAAATTTTATTTGTTCTACTGACTTAAAACAATTATTAATACTAAAGCTAAGTGACCTAGAACACTTCTAAAAGGCTAACTAAAACGCTCTAAAACTAATCCGCTTCAGCGGATTAGTTTTAGAGCGTTTTAGTTAGCCTTTTAGATAAGGGTCTTTTAACAGGCCCTTATAAAAGTAATTGGTTTATAATAATTAATTGTTATTTAGTAAAATAAATAAAAGGCAGTAAAATTTTAGTAAATGTTTTAGTTGAATTTTGAACCTTAAGTTTAAATAGATTTTAATTATTTTACTCTTGATAAGTCCAACGTCCAGTCATTTTTAACCAGTTTTGAGCTTCTATATAATTTGTAGGAGCTAAGCGAATTGCTTCTTTCCAATAATCAGCGGCTTTTTCAAATAGAATTTGAGAAATTTCTGATTGTCCATTTTCAATTGCTTGTTCTCCTCTATAGTGATATATAACAGCAATATTATTTAATGCACTAGGAAGAGATGGGTTTCTTTCTAATGCTTGATAATAATATTCAAGAGCTCGACCATGTTCACCATTACTAGTATGGATCAGACCTATATTATATAAAATATAACTTCTATCATAAGCATCTGTTTCTAAACGCATTGCTTCGTAATAATTCTGCAATGCTTCAGCATATTCTCCTTCAGCTTGAGCAGACATACCATTTCGATAATATGAAAAAGCTTGTTTTTCACGTTGTGAAGTTGGCAAAACTTTTAAGAGAATATCAGCAACAACAGTGAATGTTTTATCGATAAAATTATCATTTCTTTGGGTTCTAGGCATACCTTAAAAAATGAAGTCTATTTCTAAGATTTTCCATTTTAACTTTTTATATATAAAAATTTAAAATGTTAAGCTATTATTGCTTACAAAAAAACAAATTTTTTGTTCTTTTTTTAAATAGTGAAAAATTATTATAAAAGATACTAATATTTAAGTAAGTTTTTATACTACCTAAAAAGCTGTATAAAACTAAATGTTTACTAAAAAGCTTTAGCTTTTTAGTAAACATTTATAACAAGGTAAACCTTTTTAGCTAACTAAAAGGCTCTTTAAAGAGTCTACTTATAAACTTAGCCTTTTAATTAAGTGTTTTAGCTGAAAAGTTTGCCTTTTTATAAAAGTCTTTTCTAAACACTTTATATTTTATATAAAGACTTTTATAGCACTTAGTCAAAAGTTATTGACTAATTTAATAAATTTAAAAAATTTTAAGCATATTTTACTTGCTATGATTATCTATCTTTTAGTGTTGTTTTAAAAAACATTAAATTTAAGTAATTTCATTTATAAAACTTATTGTTTTATAATAAAATTAAATATTTTAGTAACTTATTTTAATTAACTTTAGTCACTTAATAAGTAGGGAAAACTACTTAAAATTAGAATAAAAAATTCTTAAAATAATAATAAAGTTAATATTTCATTTATAATTAATTTTTACACAATTTAACGTTTTAAAAATGAAAAATAATGATATTTGTGTTATTAAAGATAATAACTGCTGAATAATTATAATCCTTCTAATGAAACTTGTAAAAAGTTTGCTAATTCAGAAGCTTGTTTTTCAATATCTTTTAAAGTCAAAGGCTGACCAATACCTGTTAAAGGGATTTCTCGTTTCCCTTTTAATCTTAAATAAATAGTTCTTTGTGAATCTAAGCCTTGTTTTAATTCCACTTTAACGGCTTCAACATCTTTTAAGGAATAACATAAATCAATTCTTCGATTTTTTCCAGGATAGCCCCATCGAAAAATTCGAATTAGACCTTCTTTTATATTAAACTCATTAAAACCACCACCAACATTCCAGAAGATTAAAAACCACCAATATAAACTTAGTAATAAACCTAAGCTGCCATAAAATAACATTAGTAACCCTTGTGGAACAAAAGCAACGTTTTCAGCATTTAAAAAAGGAATAAGATTAAACCCAAAATAAGAAGATAAACCTGTAAATAAAAAACCAAAAGAACCTAGTGAGATTACAAAAGCCCACCAGTAATTACTAAAACGTCTTTCCCCTATGATCATATAACGTCTAACTAACATTTGTGATAACCCAGTTGTATTTTTTTTAATTTTTTCCATTAAATTTGTTAAGAATTAATAATTTTTTTACAGCTTTTTAATTAAAATAAACATTGCTTTAAGTTTATTTAAATAAACTTAAATCTACTTAAAAAAAAGTAAGCTGTTTTAACAGCTAAATGCCTTTAAGTGGTTAAAACGCTAAAAAATTTAACATTTTAAAAACCATTAAAGAAATATTTATTTTTAATTAAATATTTGTTTAGAACTGTATATTCATTGTTTTAAAACTAGCAGTGCAAGCACTGATATAATCTACACTAAGTAAGGAAATTGCTTATAAAATGCCAAGGGTCTACTAAGCAACTTAGTTGCTTAGTAGACCCTTGTAAAAGAAAACTTGCGCTTACTTTTATACAGATAAAACACGCACCAAAAAGCTAGTGCTTTTAGTTTTTTATAAGACCCTAAAACTAAGATTGCTAAAAGGCGTCAGATAAAACACGAACTAAAAAGCTGGTGCTTTTTATAAAAAGCTACTAAAAGTAAGCAGCTTTAGCTGCTTACTTTTATAAAGGTCTACTTAGACCTTTAGCCTTTTAGTGTTTTAGAAGACCCTAAAACTAAGACCCTTGCTAAGCAAAAATAAGTTGCTAAAGCAACTTATTTTTACTTATAAAAGTAAGTATTAAGTGCTAAGAGCACTTATAAAAGGGCTAAGCCCTTTTATCTTACTTTTAGGTCTTAGTTTTATAAAAGGCAGAGCCTTTTAGTTAGGGTCTTAGTTTTAGAGGGTCTTAGTTTTAAAACTCAAATTAAATGTTTACTAAAAAGCTTTAGCTTTTTAGTAAACATTTAAAAAAAAGGTAAGCCTTTTATCTGGCGCGTTTTATAAGTGTCTTTAAACATTTAGTTCTGTAAAAAAAAATAAAACAATATTTTTAACGTTTGTGATATTGTGATGCTTTTCTTGCTTTTTTTAGACCGTATTTTCTACGTTCTTTAACACGTGAATCTTGTGTTAAGTAACCTTTAGTTTTTAAATTTTTTCTTACTTCATTTTCTAATGAATTTTCATTAGTATGAGTAGGACTAATTTGTAGATCACAAAGAGCACGAGCAACCGCTAATTTAATAGCATCTGCTTGTCCCATTAAACCCCCACCTTTTACTTTAACAATGGTATCTAAATTGTCATATGTAAATGATGATTCATTTGGTTGACTATCAACATTTTGTAATACTTCAAAAGGAGCTTTAATAGACAATAAAGAACAAGAGTTATTGTGTAAATAATCTATTGCTGATTTATTATTAATTGTAAACTGACCATTACCACGAACAATTTGAACTTGTGCAACGGCTTCTTTACGTCGACCAACTGCTCTTGCTAAAATTTCCATTTTAAGTTCTCCTATAAATAAATTATAACATTATTGCTTTAGTATAAATAAAATTAATCTAAGCAGCTAATGCTGCTTATTAAGTGCTGAAGGCACTTAAGTACAAAATGAAGGCACTTAAGTACAAAAACAAAGTAAAAAAATACTCTTTATTTTATTGTTTAAAATTATAGTATGAATTAAAAAAAAAAGACTAAATAGTATTTTAAAATTATTTCTATATCTATAATTATTTTTTTATTATTTATATTAAATTATAAATCCTTCTATTTTTTATTAATTTTTTTATTAGAGGATTTGAAAATAGCCTAAAAATCTAAAACTAGCGATAGCGTTTCAATATTTTACTAAACGGCTTAATTAGAATATTAGAAGCAACAACAAAATACTTTCATTAATTTATTTCTTAAAATTAAATAACTTACTTGCTAAAGCAACTAAGTACCTTAGATACTACAAATAAGTTTCGATTCTTTTATAAAAAAGTAAGATAAAAATTCTATCTTTTTAGAGGCAAAGTAAGATAAAAATTCTATCTTTTTAGAGGCATTGACTCAAATCCTTTTAACATATTTAGTTTCTAAAGCTACTAAGCAGCTTAGGTTGCTAAACGGGTATATTAAAGAATTTTAAAGATAATAATGTGCTTTTTAGAAGCCCTTATAAAAAGATTTAGCTTTTTAACTTTAAAACGGTTAGACCTTTTTTATAAAAAGCAATGTCTTCTAAAAGACTAGCTAAAACCCTGATTAAAAGGTTAGCACCTTTTATAAAACCCTAAAGATACTTAACTAAATCGCTCTCGGGTTTTATAAATGTCTTTAGACGCTTATTTTTGGTGCAAACGTTTTACGATTTGATAAGATCAAGAGGTTCTTAGCGTTTCAGTTAGGGTGTTATTGAGTGTTAGTATTAGGAACTTTTAAATTCTAAAGAGTATAAATATATTTTTTAGTTATTTAGAATTTGCAGCTTAGAATCTTAAAACTAATCAACAATTATAAATAATTAAATTCATCTATTTTTTTTATTATATAAGTTCTAAATTTTTTTTAACTTTTTAAATTGTAAATTTAACTGTATTTTATCATTTTTTAATAATAATAAAAATGTTAAGTGCCTTCAGCACTTAATAAACTGCTAAAACTCCTTAGAAAATTGTATAAAAACAAATCTTTAGTATTGTATTGTAACATTCCTAATTTTAAAACTTTAATGTAATAAAGTTTAATTGAAAAATCACTACATTAAAGTTTTAAGAAATATTGATTAATAATATTATTGTTGAGAAAGTTTTTTAACTTGTTCTAAAGCATTGAAACGATCTGTAATTAAAGGAGCATCTTGACGCTCTTCAGTAAAATATTCATTTGGACGAGGAGTACCAAATACGTCATATGCTAAACCTGTGCTAACAAAAAGCCAACCTGCAATAAATAATGCAGGAATTGTAATACTGTGAATAACCCAATAACGAATACTTGTTAAAATATCTGAAAAAGGACGTTCTACTGATTTCCCTGCCATAATTAATTCCTCCTAAGCGTAGCTTAGACTTGTTTTTCAACGATTTATGTGCTAATTTAAAAGAATTTTTAATTACAAAACTGTTTTAAAGGTCCCTTGGTACTAATAAAAGACACTATTTTTTAAGTTTAGGCTAACAATATAGTTAATTTTAAATTTAATACCCCCAGGGGAATTCGAATCCCCGTTTCCTCCGTGAAAGGGAGATGTCCTAGGCCTCTAGACGATGGGGGCTTTTTTATTTGGTTATATTAATAAATATTAATATAATTTTACCTAATTTTAAAAACAAAGTCAAGTATATATTTTTATTTTAATAAAATTTATAAACTCTTAATTTTTATGCAGGAAAAAATATTTTTAAGCAGCTAAAGCTGCTTAATAAAATTAACTAAAAACTTAGGTATTTATAAAACCCTCAAATCCAACAAATCTAAAGGAGCTTCTAAGACTTCCTTAAAACACTTTTTATAAAGCTGATTGGTTTTATTAGACTCTTAGAGTCTTAGCGCATTTTAGATTTTATAAAACATTTAAGTTTTTTAGCTGCTAAAGCGTTAGTGCTAAAAGACTAGAACTTGTTATAAAAGTCTTTAGAATCGTAGCCATTAAAAGTCCCAAATGATATTTTTATAAAAAGAGGTAAGCTGAAAGCTTACCCTTTTTAAAAAGTGCTAAGTTTTATAAGGAGGTTCTTAAAAGGATATGCAAGAATAAGGGTCTCTTTAGAGACCCTTATAAAATAAAAAGCACCGGTACTTTTTTGAAGACTTTCTAACTTTTTTGTAAAAGTTTCTTAAAGATAATTTTAGCCATTAAAATTTTATAAGTGTTCTTTCTAAACAGCTAAATCGGGTTATTAAATGAATAAAACCTATTAGCGTCTCATGTACTTAAAATCTAAGGGGTACTTATTCTTTTTATAAGACTTGGTGGGTGTTAGGATTGAATAAAATGCTTATATTTTACTTAGACCTTAGAAGGTCTAACCAACTAAAGCTATTAAGAAACTTTTAATAAAAAGGTAAGCCTCTTTTAGTAAGCGTTTTAGGATTTTGTAAAAGATAGAGCTTTTTATCAAGCGCTTTAGACCCTTAGAATATATTTATTCCAAATTTTATTTATGCTTATAATTTATTAGTTTTATAATATCTAAAAAATAAAAAAAAAAATTATCTAAATATCATAAAACTAATAAATGTCTGTAATATTTATATATAAAAACATTTTTTGTTTTTACTAAAACTTAAAATAAGCTTTTAAGTCTTAGAACAATCCTATAAAACTAAGTTTCTTAAAGAAACTTAGTTTTATAAGACTCCTAGAATCTTAATTGCTTTTTTAACTGTAAATGTTTTTTAAGTGTTTTTTTAAGCAGCTAAGGCTGCTTAAAGTAAAAAAATTAAGATAATTTATTATTAAGAAACTTTTGCTAAACTTTCCCAACTATTTGTAACTTCATCAAGAATAATTGAGTTATTATAAATTTCTAAAATAATAAGTAAGAATGCTGCAAAAAGTAGAATAAAAACAGCCATTAATACTGTAGTTCCCCATCCTGGTAAAACTTTACCAGCTTCAGAGTTTAATGGACGTAATAACGTACCTAATGGAGTTACGATACCTGGTTCGTTTAAACCTGCTGATGCGCTAGGTTTAGCTTTTGATGTTCCTGTTGCCATTTTTTTATTTATAAAAAATTAGATTTTTTTTACTTTCTGTAATATTATAAAAGATGGAGAATATTTTTGTAAAAATTAAATTATTATGGAAAGTCCTGCATTTTTTTTTACCTTCTTTTTATGGTTTCTTCTATTAAGTGTTACTGGGTATTCAGTGTATGTTAGTTTTGGACCACCTTCAAAAAAATTAAGAGATCCATTTGAAGAACATGAAGATTAACTAGTGTTTCGACAAAATTAAACATAATAAAGCTCTTTTAAGAAAGTTTAAGTGCCCTTTAAAAATCTGCTTAAAAGGCTAAGGGTCTACTAAGCAACTTAGTTGCTTAGTAGACCTTAGCCTTTTATAAGTGTCTAAAGACACTTAGTTTTAGAACTAAAAAGCTAGTTAAAAGGAAATATCTATAGACACTTAGACCGTTACGGGTCATATAAAAAAATGAGCAAAAATAAGTTGCTAAAGCAATTTATTTTTATTTATAAAAAGGTAAAAGTCTAAGTATACTTTTATAAGGGTCTTATAAATAAAAAGCACTAGTGCTTTTTAAAAGAGTCTAAAAAGCAAGCTTAACTGCTTAGACCCTAAAAGGTCTAAGTATTTGAACTTTTTATAAATTTTAATATAATAAATGATTACTAAAAAGATATACCAGTTATTATTTGGTTTAATTAACTTATAAAAGTCTTTAAGCTAATTGAATCATTTATCATATTAAAATTTATTATAGATAATTTAAATTAAAAATTATAAATAATTAATTAATTTAAAATTTTAATCTAATCTTTTTATTTAAAGATTAGATTAAAATTTTAAATTAATTAATTATTTAACGATACGAGGAGGCTCTCTAAAGAAAATTGCGAAAAAGATAATACCTAACGTTCCGATTAATAAGAAAGTGTAAACTAAAGCTTCCATAAAAAGGTGGTTTCTTTTATGAGGTGAACATTAATACAAATTTTTTAATTCAATTATAAATTTATTTTTTTAGTACCCTTTTCTAAGCAGCTAAGGCTGCTTATTAAATGTTATGGCCCTTATTTTTATTAAAGCATAAGAGTCTCTAAAAAGACTCTTATAAAATAAAAGCTAAGACCCTAAGAGTATTATAAAACTAAGCAGCCTCAGCTTATTAGTTTTATAGTGTTTTAGACAATCTTTTAAAAGGGTTTGATAAGTGCTAAAAGTGTGCCCCTTTTATAAGGGCTTTGGCTTTTAGCAAGCATTCAAACAAATTTATTTACTTATTTGCTAAGCAACTAAGCTAATTAAAATATTTTTCATTAATTTAAAAATATGAATTAAAAATTTTTTTGCTTGAAGAAATTCTAGCCCAACCAATTAAATGTTTACTTACTAATTCTATAAAGCTAAACCTAGAAAAAATTTCTAAATAAAAAATTTTTATTTAGAAATTTTTTAATTAATAAGACTTGGCTTTTTTATTAATAATAAATTAAAAAATTATTTTTTAAATTATTATTAATAATTAAAAACAAATTAGAAAGCTTCACGAAGAGATGAAGTATCACCAAGTTTTTTGTATTTACCAAATTCAACCTGATCATTAATATCGTCATCAATACCAGCAAAAACATCACGGAAGATTGTTCTAGCACCATGCCAAATATGACCAAAGAAGAATAATAAAGCAAAACATAGGTGACCAAAAGTAAACCAACCTCTTGGGCTACTACGGAATACACCATCAGATTGTAAAGTTGAACGGTCAAATTCAAAAATTTCACCTAATTGAGCTTTACGAGCATACTTTTTAACAGTAGCTGGATCTGTAAATGTTAGACCATCTAATTCTCCACCGTAGAAAGTTACTGAAACACCAACCTGTTCAATACTATATTTTGATTCAGCTTTACGGAATGGTACGTCTGCACGTACAATACCATCTTTATCAATTAATAATACAGGGAAAGTTTCAAAGAATGTTGGCATACGACGTACAAATAATTCGCGGCCATCTTGATCTTTGAAAGAAGCATGACCTAACCAACCTACAGCAATACCATCACCACTGTTCATAGCACCTGTACGGAAAAGACCACCTTTAGCAGGGTTATTTCCGATGTAATCATAGAATGCTAACTTTTCAGGAATTTTTGACCAAGATTCAGATAAAGATGAACCAGATGCTAAACTAGTTTGTACTCGTTTTTGAATTTCTTGTTGGAAGAAACCTTGATCCCACTGATAACGAGTAGGACCAAATAATTCTACAGGAGTAGCAGCAGAACCATACCACATAGTACCTGCAACTACGAAAGCAGCCCAGAATACAGCAGCAATACTACTTGATAATACAGATTCAATACTACCCATCGATAAACCAAAGTATAAACGAATAGATGGACGTACACAAAGGTGGAATAAACCAGCTAAAATACCTAAAATACCAGCAGCGATGTGGTGAGCAGGGATACCTCCTGGATTATAAGGGTCAAAACCATCAGCACCCCAAGACGGAGCAACTGGTTGAACACTTCCAGTTAAACCATAAGGATCAGATACCCAAATACCAGGACCAAATACTCCAGTTACGTGGAATGCACCAAAACCAAAGCATAATAAGCCTGATAAGAATAAGTGAATCCCAAAAATTTTTGGAAGATCTAAAGCAGTTTTGCCTGTACGTGGATCACGGAAAAGTTCTAAATCCCAGTAAACCCAGTGCCAAACTGATGCTAAAAATAATAATCCTGATAAAATAATGTGTGATGCTGCAACACCTTCATAACTCCAAATACCAGGGTTTGAAGCAGTTTCTCCACTAATTGTCCAACCACCCCATGATTGTGTAATTCCTAAACGAGTCATGAATGGAAGAACGAACATCCCTTGACGCCACATAGGATTTAATACTGGGTCTGAAGGGTCAAAAACTGCAATTTCAAATAATGTCATAGAACCAGCCCAACCAGCTACTAATGCAGTGTGCATTAAGTGAACTGAAATTAAACGACCTGGGTCATTAATAACTACTGTGTGAACACGATACCAAGGTAAACCCATAAAATTTTTTTGGTAATTTTTTTTATTTACTTAATTATTTTAATTTTTAAAGTTAATTAGAATTAAAGGAAAAAACCATTTTTTAAAGCAAGGTTTATTTTAATATAAAAATTAATATATTAAGACGTTTAAACAATTAAGTGCTTTAGTACTTTATAATAAAACTAAGTATTCAAGGACACTTATAAAAGTAAAAGAAAAAACTGACTAAAAGGCCCCTAAAAACAAGTGTCTTCTAAAAACAAGTGTCTTGTAAAAAGTTAAACCCTTATAAAAGTAAGGATGCTTACTTTTATACAGCTAAAACACAAACTAAAAAGCTGGCGCTTTTTATAAAAGGCGGACTAAAAGTAAGCAGCTTTACCTGCTTACTTTTATAAAGGTCTACTTAGACCTTTAGCCTTTTAGTGTTTTATAAGACCCTAAAACTAAGACCCTTGCTAAGGGTTTTACTTGTTAAACCCTTATAAAAGTAAGTATGCTTACTTTTAGGTCTTAGTTTTATAAAAGGCAGAGCATTTTAGTAAGGGCCTTTGCTTTAGGATTTTAAAAAGTTTCATTTTTTATAAAAATCTCTTAAAAAGACTTTTAGGTAAATGCTTTTATAAGGTTCTAATTAAACCCTTAAACTTTTATAAAACACTCAGTTGCTTAAGCAACTAAGCACAAGAGTTGCTTAAGTTTTTAGTATTTTTTAAGGTGCTACGTTTCTTAGTCTTTTATTAAGTGTTAAAAAAGTGGCACTGTTATTAAAACAGTGGCTCTTAGCAAGTACTTAAAGGATTTTATAAAAAGTAATCTAAAACTAAGTAGCCTTAGCATACTTACGTTTATAAGATTCTTGAAGTCTTAATGATTTTTAGTTGCTTATTAAAATTATTTAAAATTTCTTCTATCAAATGTTAGTTTTTTTTCTAAACTTGTTAAAAAAGCACTTAAACTGTTAGACACACTAGCTTTTTTATGTGCCTCAGTTTATAAAGGACCTTACAAAATATTAATGCAATTTAGAAGGTATATATAAAAGCATTAGCCTTTTAGCTATCAGCTTAGTAAACATATTAAGAATTTATTTAGACTTTAACTTTTTTATAATCTATTATACAACATTTTTTGTTTAATGAAAATTTAAATTAGACTAATATTTATTAAATTTTTTTATAGAAAGTTTATAAAAAATTTAATAAATATAATTAAATTTTAATAAACCTAAGTGGCTAGCTAAACGCAGTTCTTAAAACCTAAGGGCAACTCGATATGCAAAGTAAAGCCTTTCTAAGTAGTTAAATCTGCTTATTACGTGCCTAAAGGCACTTAAATTCTATTTATTATTAAGTGCCTAAAAGCAGTTATAATAAACATAAAAAGCACTAGTGCTTTTTATAATTCCTTTAAAATTAAGACCCTCTACAACAATAAGGGGCTGTCGCCCCTTATAAAAGGAGGTAGCCTTTTATAAGCTACTTATAAAAAACTCACTAAAAAGCTAGCGCTTTTTAGTGAGTTTTTTAGAGGATCTTGTTTACTTATTGTTTTATGGCTAGCTTTTTATAAGTTACTTAGATGCTAAGTGTCTAAAGACACTTAGCATCTAAGCAGCTAAAACTTACCCGGCATCTAGTGATTATTAAGTTTTGATAAGACCCTTTATGTTATTAGCTTACCCTTTGTAAAGGTCTCTAAAGAGAGTTTTAGCCTTTTTAGAATTCAAGAATTTAATTAATTATGATTTTAATTAAATTCTAACGTTTAAATTAACTTGATTTATTAAAATTACTTAAAATCGGGACTGACGGGGCTCGAACCCGCAACTTCCGCCGTGACAGGGCGGTGCTCTAACCGATTGAACTACAATCCCTTTTATTAAATATTTAAATATATATTAACAAAACTTATTAATATTGTCTAGTCTATTTTCCAAATCAATTTAAACCAAATGTAAAACTTTTAAATCAATTTTTAACTAAGTTGCTAAATCAAATTAACTTAAACCGCATTAATTTTTTAAGAATAATCTAAATTATCATTATTTATTTTTTAATATAAAAAATAGTTTAGCAATAAAATATGTTAGTTTAAATGATTAATTTATATTAATATTAATAAGGGTTAAAATAACTTAATTAAAGTGCAGCTAAAAAATCAATATCTTTTATCTTAATAAAAAGTGTAATTATATACTAGAAACAAAACTTTGACAATTTGTTTCTAGTATATAATTACACTTTTTATTACTTGATTTTGATAAAACACGTTTTTAAATTAATACAAATAAGGTAGATTAAAAGATTATTTATAGTTTTTTTATGATTTGTTAAAAGACTAGGTAAAACTAAGACCTTCTTAAAACTAAGGGTCTACTGCCCCTTATAAAAAGCGGTAGCTTTTTAGTGCTAAAAGACGTGTGCCTTTTATAAGTAACGAAGTTACTTAGTGTTTTAGAAGTTGCTTATTTACTCATTATTTTAGCTCGCGCACTTTATAAAGGGCAATAGACCTTTTAATCTTTTATAAGTCACTTAGATGCTAAAGCAGCCTTGTGCATTTAGTTTCAATATAGATTATTTTTAAAATGTAAGAATTAATGTTTTACTGGTATATTAAATTTAAAGGATGTTGATTTTTTCATTCCAAAATTATTATTTTTTTTTTCAAAACTACCTCTTAAAAAGCACTAGGGCTTTTTATAAGACCCTGTAGGTCTTAATGCTTTAGTTTTTGTTTTGCTTGCAAGAAAAGAAGTTGTAAAAGGATTAATTGTATGTTTTTGAAAGTTTAAACGAAGCTTTTGAGCAAGACGAATACGAACTAAGAATTTGTTTAAAATATATTTAATAGAGTTTCGTGAATCATCATTGGCTGGAATAACATGATTAGCAAACGTTGGATTACAATTTGTATCTACAATAGTAAATGTTTTAATCCCTAATTTTTGGCATTCACGTACTGCATTCATTTCTTCTTTCTGACCTACAATAATAGCAACATTTTTGTAAATTTTAGACTTACTTAGTTTTGTCATGTTTGAAATACCACCAAAATATTTTTCTAAACGTTGCCATTTTTTCTTACGAGCAGTTGCTAACTTTTTAGAGTTTGTATTTAATTTTTCATCATAAATTGTGTCAACTGGATATTTTAATTTTGGATCTACAATTTTTTTCATTAAGATTTGGACAATTTCAGCAATTTTAGTTTTTGGAGTTGGTAAAAATCTTAATCGTGGTAAATATTTAATTAATTTCTTTTGAGCTTCAAATTGTTTTAATTTTTTACGCACAATACTAATTATTTTACTTTTTGTAGTTAGTTGTAGTTTAATAATATTTAAAGCATTAACTAATTCTAATTTTAAACTTAAATAATTTTGTAAAGTTTGTTTAATTTTTGTTAATTCATTTAAAGCAGATTGACAAGAATTTAAAATTTCATTACTATTTTTTTCAATTGTTTTAATTAATGATTTAATATATGGTGCGAAACGACTGAAGTTACTAATTAATTTACTTAAAACTAATGCAGTGTTATTTGACGTTGTTTTTGGTGTTACATTTTCTAAACTAGTTTCATAATCATATTTATTTTTCATTACTAAAACAATTTGATTTAAAATATCTTTAGGTGGGTTGGGCAAAATAGCTAGATTAGATGTGTTGTTACCTAATTCTTTTACTTTTCCATATGAAATGTTAATAATATTTTTATTTTCTTTATTTGCCAAAGTTTTAATTGATTTAATTTCTTTACTTAAAAGTAATAAAGATTTTAATTCACGTAATTTTTTATTATAATTTGTTAATTGATTTAATAGATTTTTATAACGTAGAACAGTTTGAATTGCTTTTTCTTTTAAGAATTGACTTTGAATCATTAATTCTTTTCGTTTTTCAATTAAAACTTGACGTTTTTCAAGTAATGAATAACTTTGTTGAATTAATTCTTTTCGTTTTAAAGATAATTTTAAAGCTTTTTCTAATAGTTGTGTTTTTACTGTTTCATTTTTAAATTGATTAATTAATAAACGACCTTTATTTAAAATTAATTTGTTCTTATTTTTTAATAAAAGAGCCTTTTTAATTAAGCGAAGCTTAATATTCTGTCTTTTTTCTAAAATGTCTTTCACAATTTTTTGTTTTTCTTTTAAAATTGGGCGGATTTTAGAAATAGATTTTAAAATTGTTTTCCAATTTGTTAACATACCGCCTAACCAACGAGTATTTACAAAAAAAGAAGTTTTACTAAATAATGAAACTCTTGAAATTAAACCAGAAGCAGGTTTTTTTGTTCCAATAAATAAAAAAGTTCTACCTTTTAAAGCATATTTACTTAATTGTGTTAAAGCTTTATTTAAACAACGACGTGTTTTTAACAGATTTATGATATGACGTCCTTTTTTAATTAATGGGCGATTAATGTTTGCACCTTGTTTTTTAAACCAAATGTAACTTTTCATTCTTGCGTTACATTTAACTGCTTTTTCACCAAAATGCATGCCATTTTTGATCATTTGACGGATATTATGTTGAACTAAAATTTGTTTTTTTAGTAAAGAAGTTGGATTAATTTGAATGATTTTTGCAATAGCAAATTTTGAATTAACTTTCATTACTTTAATTCTAACTTTATCACCTAATTTAGCTCCTAAATTTAATTTAATAAACATTACTGATCCTTGTAATTTAATAATTACAAATTTTCCGTATCGTTTACCATTAGTCGGAAGAAGTAAAGAAACTTTACTTCCTACCACTAAACCAGATTGAGATTTCATTGATACACTTTCAGTGTTTTTTGTTTGATCAACGATTTTAGCAAAAGCATATTTAGACTTAACTCGTGTTACTTTAACTTTAATATTATTTCCAGAACTAGCGTTTGGTACTAGTAATTTATAATTATTATTTAAATCCACTAATCCAGCACCTTTTTCATTTAATTTTTTAATATCTACAGTTAAAATTTGATCTGGTTGAACACCTAATTTAGTTGTTTCAATAGTAGAATCACTTTTAGTACTTTCTACCATTTTTGCAACAGCATATTTAGAATCTTTTAAGTTTAGTTTAACAATTTTAGCTTTTACTTTGTCTCCTAATTGAACATTTGGGACAAAAATAGAATGTGAGTATGAATATTCATCTATTCCAACACCATTAGGACCTAAAGCTGAAATATTTAAATTACAAATATCACCAACTTTTAAATTTTTAGATTTAACTAAACTAATATTTGTTGATTTTGCAAAATTTGGTTTTAGACCAGCTAAAGATTTTTTCGAACCTACGTTAGGTTTTCGTTTTGATCTTGTTTTTGTTTCTTGAACAGCCATTTTAAATTATTTTTTTTTTATTAGTATATTCGATTTTTTTCTGTATTTAACCTTGTTAGAGATTTATTTAAACATTGTTAAACAAATTTTTTAATATTCATTTTTTCAATATATATATAAATATATTCAACAAATTAAAGTCTCTTCGATTTTTTTCTATTTTTCATTATTAATTCAATATTTTTACTGAATTAATAACAATCTGTTTATTTCATTAAAAACTTAACTATCTTAAAACTTAAGATAACAAAATAATCAAAAATAATCAAGTTGAATTAACACTTATTGAATAAAAAAAATCACTATAGATTTTTACCGTTTTCTATGTGTTAAAAATTTATAGTGATTTTTTATTCAATAATGAAATTATAAATTATCTAAAAAAACCTTTTTCTTTGCTTACAAATGGTAATAAGCCCATAATTCTAGCAGTTTTAATAGTTTTTGCAATATAGCGTTGTTGTTTAGCTGTTAAACGTGTTTGTCGACGTGGTAAAATTTTTCCACCTAATCCAATATAACGTTGTAATAAACCACAATGTTTGTAATCAATGATACGACGATTATAAACTGCTTTTTCTGGTTTTTCTTTTAAAATAATAACTAATGACTTTGGTGGAATAATAGGTTTAATAGGTTTTTGACGTTTTTGTAATTCTAATTTTTGTTGACGCTGTTTTCTAACACGACTTAATAGTTGTGATAATGATAATACACGTCTACGAAATTTATGGATTTTAAATTGAACTGTTTTTCTAGATTTTTTTGATTTTGATTTAATACCTCTCATAATGGAATTTTCTTTTTTTATCGTTTTTGATAAAGCCATAAGTTTTTGCTTTATTACAATTTAGTAGTTGTATAGATAATTTTTATCTTTTTTAAGGATTTTAGACCCTTAATAAGTAGGATTAGCATTTTAGCCATATTTAATTTAAAACTTTTACTATAAAAATTATGTTTATTTTGCTAATTTAGTTATTAATTTATTAATTTAGTTATTAATTTATTAATTTAGAAGCTAAGGCTGCTATCTTCAAAAAAAAATGAATGAAGAAAAGCAGTTAAAGCTGATATTTTGTCATAAAAATGAAAAATGAAATAAAAAAAGATATATTCTGTTTAGTATTTTATAGCTAAATCATGAGTATTTTTTTTTTACTTTTTAAAATAAATACTTTATATTTTAACCATATAAAACACGTACGTGTTTTATAAGACCCGCGAGGGTCTTAGAATTTATGTTTACATAATATTTATTTTATAAACTTTATTCATAAAAACTAAACTATCTTTTTCTTTTACATTTTATATTTTATATTTTTCCTGTTTTAAGAAGCTAGATTGCTTATTAAGTGCTTAAAATGCTCTAAAATGTTGACTAAAAGCCTCCTAAAAACAAATGCTTCCTAAAAAGTTAAACCCTTTAAAATCACAAGTGCTTATTACTTATTATAAGACTCTGTGGTCTTAAAGTTTTTAACTTTTAGGGATTCGCTTTGATAAGTGTCTACTTAGACGCTTAGCCTTTTATAAAAGATGAAGTAGCTAAATTTACTTAGCAGTAGCTTTCTTTAGGGTTTTAGCATTCTATAAGGAACTACACCTCTTAACGAGTTTTATTTAATTCTTTTAATTATAAGAACGTGTGGATCTTTGGATTTTAAGTGTCTAAAAGTACTTAATAAGCCGCTTTAACTGCTTATTAAGTGTCTAAAAGTATTTAATAAGCTGCTTTAGCTGCGTAGAAAAGGCATTTAAAATTTTCAACTATTAAATTTATTCCTTATGATTAATTATAAAATTTTATAATGTCATTTTAGTTTAATAAGAAAAAGTAATCGGTTATTAAGTTAGAAACGTTTTAAATAAAATAATTTAATACTAAATATCATTTTAATGATATTTAGTATTAAATTATTTTATTTAAATCTAGTATTTATAATTAACCAACAGCAATAATACGAGCAAGGAAGAATGACCAAGTTGTTGCAATACCACCTAAAAGATAGTGTGCAACACCTACAGCACGACCTTGTGTAATACTTAATGCACGAGGTTGAATAGCAGGAGCTACTTTTAATTTGTTGTGAGCCCATACAATTGATTCAATAAGTTCTTGCCAATAACCACGACCACTAAATAAGAACATTAAACTAAATGCCCATACGAAGTGTGCACCTAAGAAAATTAGACCGTAAGCTGATAAAGCAGAACCGTAAGATTGAATTACTTGAGATGATTGAGCCCATAAGAAATCACGAAGCCAACCGTTAATTGTGTTTGCACTTTGTGCAAAGTTACCACCAGTAATGTGTGATACACCAGCATCATTTACAGTACCCCAAACGTCAGATTGCATTTTCCAGCTAAAGTGGAAAATAACAATAGATAATGAGTTATACATCCAGAATAATCCTAAGAATACGTGGTCCCAAGCTGAAACTTGACAAGTACCTCCACGACCAGGGCCATCACAAGGGAAACGGAAACCTAAGTTAGCTTTATCTGGAATTAAACGTGAACTACGAGCAAATAAAACACCTTTTAAAAGAATTAATACAGTTACGTGAATAGTAAACGCATGAATATGGTGAACTAGGAAATCTGAAGTTCCTAATGAAATAGGCATCATAGCTACTTTACCACCAACCGCAACAATGTCACCACCCCAACTTAAGCTTGTAGCTGCTAATGCATTTGGAGCAGTTAATTGTGGAGCTGTAAAGTGTGTATTTTGAATCCATTGAGCAAAAACTGGTTGAAGTTGAATTGCTGTGTCTGAGAACATATCTTGTGGACGTCCTAAAGCACTCATAGTATCGTTATGGATATATAAACCAAAACTGTGGAAGCCTAAGAAAATTGATACCCAGTTTAAGTGAGAAATAATAGCATCACGGTGACGAATTACTCGGTCTAATAAGTTGTTATAGTTATTAGTTGGATCATAATCACGAACCATGAAAATAGCTGCGTGAGCACCTGCACCAACAATACAGAAACCACCAATCCACATATGGTGAGTGAATAATGATAATTGTGTACCATAATCAGTTGCTAAATATGGATATGGAGGCATTGCATACATGTGGTGAGATACGATAATTGAAAGAGAACCAAATAATGCTAAGTTAATAGCTAATTGAGCATGCCATGATGTTGTTAAAATTTCATATAAACCAACGTGCCCTTCACCAGTAAATGGACCTTTATGTGCTTCTAAAATTTCTTTAATACTGTGTCCAATACCCCAGTTAGTACGATACATATGACCAGCTACTAAAAATAAAACAGCAATAGCTAAGTGGTGGTGTGCTGTGTCACTTAACCATAGACCGCCTGTTACTGGGTTTAAACCACCTTTAAATGTTAAGAAATCACTGTACTCACCCCAGTTTAAAGTGAAGAAAGGTGCTAAACCTTTTGAAAAACTAGGGTAAAGATCAGAAATAATACTTTTATTTAAAAGTAATTCATGTGGTAATGGAATTTCTTTTGGATCTACACCAGCATCTAATAATTTATTTACTGGTAATGATACGTGAATTTGGTGACCAGCCCATGCTAAGCTACCTAATCCTAACAGACCTCCAAGGTGGTGGTTTAGCATTGATTCTACGTTTTGGAACCACTCTAATTTAGGAGCAGCTTTGTGATAGTGGAACCAACCAGCAAAGAACATAGCACCCGCTAAAACTAAGCCACCAATAGCTGTAGTATACAGTTGTAATTCACTTGTAATACCACTAGCACGCCATAGTTGGAAGAAACCAGAAGTAATTTGAATACCTTGGAAACCACCACCTACGTCACCATTTAAAATTTCTTGACCAACAACAGGCCAAACTACTTGAGCACTTGGTTTAATGTGAGTTGGATCACTTAACCATGCTTCATAATTAGAAAAACGTGCTCCATGGAAATACATAGTTAGGTAAGAGTTTAATATTTTTAAAATCTCCCTCTAGATCCGTGCGTGCAATTTTCACTGCACACGGCTCAAATTCGTTTTGTAATTTATTTCTAAGAAAATTGATTATTTAAAATCCTTTAGTAAAAAACTTATGAAAAATAAGACCCTCTAAAAAGCTGGCACTTTTTGTTAGTGCCAGGGGCGCTTAGCGGGTTTTATAAAACACTAAAAGGCGTCCGCTTTTTATAAAAGGCACCAGCTTTTTAGTTTGTGTTTTAGCTGATTAAAACACCCAGGTTTTTATAACAACCATTAGAGTCTTAGTTGTTTCTTTTTCTCTAAATGAGGATTGTTAACCATTTTATAATTATTAAAATATAAAACTTTTAGTTTTTATATTTTTTTATTTTGAGCTGTGTTAATTTTAGTATTTAAAAATGAACCAAATAGTTTTTAGTAATAAAATAAAGTTTGATAACGTATTAATTACTATTAAAATTTTAAATATTAAATTTTAAATAGAATTATACTAAGTTTAATTATAATTATATTATAACATTTTTTTTTTAATATAATTCTAATTAAATTTAATATAAAACTAATTTTTAATAAATGTTTTTAGACTGTATTTTTACGTTTAATTTTCCTTATTTTATTTTTTTGGTTTTTATATGTTCATAACAGATCCCTCTTATGCTCATACTATAAGATTTACTAAGATAAACTTATAATGACTATAGCTTAAATTCGTATAAAAGGCTCTGCCTTTTATTTATCATTTAAACAGTAACTGATAGAGTCTGCCAAAATTTTAGGGTCTTAACCCCTAACATCATTATATACTTTTTTTTATTTTTTTATGAAAGGCCTTATGAAAAATCTAAAGTTAAAAAAGGTTAAGACCTAGCTAACTAAATTGTATTTATTAAAGTTCAGATTTTCATTCTTGAAGTTTTTTGTTAAGACTTTATAAGACCTGTAAAAGTTATAAAGATTTATGAAACATTTAATAGTTTTGTAATAAGCAGCTTATCTGTTTATTATAAAAACTAGATTTACCATCTTATTTTTAAGTGTTTTAGTTTAGTGGTTTCATTAAAGTTTTAATAGCTAGTTTTACCTGAATAACTTTTTTTAATATAGTAATTAGGAATAAATTTTACTAAATAAAACTTAAATCTTTTAAGACCATTTAATTTGTTACTAAGCAGATAAAATAGCTTAGAACATAAAAAAAAGAATTAATTTTTTCTTATTTGTTTAAGACTTTTTAAGTAGCTAAACTGCTTAATTAATAAAAAAAAAAAATTACTTTAATAGTAACGTTCAACCTTTATTTAATTGTTAAGATTTATTAAAAGCTTTAATAATATATATAAATATTAAAAAGTAAATTTTAAAAATTTATTGTTTGTGACTAAGACTGTAACAATAAAAGCTTAAGTTACACAATTTTATATATTAAAATATTTTTTAAAAAATTAAATAAAAAGGAGCACTTTTGATAAAACGTTATTGATAATTAAAAAGTTATTAATAATTAAAAAGTTAAATAAAACTTTTTAGTAAATTTTATTTAGGATTAATTTAAAAAAATTGTTACTAATTAATATTATGCCATTAGTTAGATGCAGAATTTATAGTTTTTAAATAAAGCAATTAGAGATTTAATTATAAAAAGTAAAAAAAGTTAATTTTATTTTTTTATTTGTGTGCAAAGCTTGATTATAAAACTTTGCACACTCAATAAAGCCACTTAATTATGTTTATTTAAGCAGTTAAAATTGCTAATGGTTATAAGGGTCTTTTTAGGTACCCTTAGCTTTTAAGGTAAAGCTCTGGATAAGCTAATTAGACCTGAAAGGTCTAAGTAGCTTAGTAACTAATAAGCTAAAGTTGCCTAGGGTACTTATCGTTTTAAGACCTACTTATTTTTAATATAACCTGAATTTAGTTTTAAATTTTCTGTTATTTAGGGGATTTATTTTATAAGGTTTTAAAATTAATTCAAAAAGAATTAATTTTAAACCCTTATAAAAAAATAAAAAAAAAATTAAGCGTTAACAGATGGAGCTTCAACTGATGCTAAGTCTAATGGGAAGTTGTGAGCGTTACGTTCGTGCATAACTTCCATACCTAAGTTAGCTCTGTTGATGATGTCAGCCCAAGTGTTTAATACACGACCTTGTGAATCTACAACTGACTGGTTGAAGTTGAAACCATTTAAGTTGAATGCCATAGTTGATAAACCTAAAGCAGTGAACCAAATACAGATAACTGGCCAAGCAGCTAAGAAGAAGTGTAATGAACGTGAGTTGTTGAATGAAGCATATTGGAAGATTAAACGACCAAAGTAACCGTGAGCAGCTACGATGTTGTATGTTTCTTCTTCTTGACCGAAACGGTAACCAGCGTTAGCTGATTCGTTCTCAGTAGTTTCACGGATTAAAGATGAAGTTACTAAAGAACCGTGCATTGCAGAGAATAATGAACCACCAAATACACCAGCAACACCTAACATGTGGAATGGGTGCATTAAAATGTTATGCTCAGCTTGGAATACGATCATGAAGTTGAATGTTCCAGAAATACCTAAAGGCATACCATCTGAGAATGAACCTTGACCGATTGGGTAAATGATGAATACAGCAGTTGCAGCAGCTACTGGAGCTGAGTAAGCAACAGCAATCCAAGGACGCATACCTAAACGGAATGATAATTCCCATTCACGACCCATGTATGAACATACACCTAAGAAGAAGTGACATACGATTAATTGGTAAGGACCACCGTTGTATAACCACTCGTCTAAGCTAGCAGCTTCCCAAATTGGGTAGAAGTGTAGACCAATTGCGTTAGAAGTAGGGATAACAGCACCAGTGATGATGTTGTTACCGTATAATAATGAACCTGAAACTGGCTCACGAATACCATCGATGTCAACTGGCGGAGCAGCGATGAAAGCGATGATAAATACAGAAGTAGCTGTTAAAAGAGTAGGGATCATTAAAACACCAAACCAACCGATGTAAATTCTGTTCTCAGTTGAAGTGATCCACTCACAGAAACGAGCCCATAGGCTTGCGCTTTCGCGACGTTCTAAAATTGCTGTCATAATTTTTAAGTTTAGTAAAAAGATTAATTTTCTCCGGATTAAGATTTTTATACCACAGGCAGTTAAATCTTAATAAAAAAGTTAAAATATTTTAACTTTTAAACAACAGGCCTCTACATTGAAGCTTGGTATTTAAAGTATACCAGAATTAAAAAATTTACGCAACCAATTTTTTTTTTATTCTAAAATAAAAATGCTAAAAACAACCTATTTAAATTGGTAAGGTCCTTAATAAAACTCTTTAGCAGGTTTAGCTGCTTAGTTGCTTAGCAACTAAGTGGCTTAGTAAAATTTTTTTGATAAGTACCTTTAAGTAGCTACTTCTAAGTACCTAAAGCCATTTATTCAGAATCTAAGTGCCTAAGACCCTAGCGCAGCTAAGACCCTCTAAAACTAAGACCCTCTAAAACTAAGACCCTCTAAAACTAAGACCCTCTAAAACAGCTGCTAAGAGCAGCTGTTTTATAAGTGTGCTGCTTTAGCAGCACACTTAGCTAAAAGGCTCTGCCTTTTATAAAACTAAGACCTAAAAGTAAGATAAAAGGGCTTAGCCCTTTTATAAGTGCTCTTAGCACTTAATACTTACTTTTATAAGTAAAAATAAGTTGCTTTAGCAACTTATTTTTGCTTAGCAAGGGTCTTAGTTTTAGGGTCTTATAAAACACTAAAAGGCTAAAGGTCTAAGTAGACCTTTATAAAAGTAAGCAGCTAAAGCTGCTTACTTTTAGTCCGCCTTTTATAAAAAGCGCCAGCTTTTTAGCCAGTGTTTTATCTGGCGCGTTTTATAAGTGCCCAGGGGCACTTAAAGGGTCTTAGTTTTAGATAAGGGTTTAACTTGTTAAACCCTTATAAAAGTAAGTATGCTTACTTTTAGATCTTAGTTTTATAAAAGGCAAAGCCTTTTAGTAAGGGTCTTATTTACTTATTGTTTTATCTGTCTTTTTTAAAAGGGCCCAGGGGCCCTTAGCGGGTCTTAGTTTTATAAGTGCCCCTAGCAGCTTTAGCTGCTTAGATGCTAAGTTTCTAAAGACACTTAGCATCTAAGTAACTTAGTGTCTAATTAGACCCTTATAAAAGTAAGCATGCTAAGTGCTAAGAGCACTTATAAAAGGGCAAAGCCCTTTTATCTTACTTTTATACAGCCTTTGAGCAGCTTCTAAGACAGCAGCTAAAGCGGCTGTCTTATAAAAAAGTAGCAAGCTACTTTTTTATCTGGTAAAACTAAGCGTCCGCTTAGTTTTAAAAGAATCTTAAAGTTCTTTTAAGCTCCTAAAGGCACTTAATAAGTTGCTAAAGCTACTTAGAACTTTAACTTAATAAGCAGCTTTAGATACTTAGACTTTTAACAACTAAAGCAGTTAAATAAGTGCCTTTAGCAGCTTTAGCTGCTTAGTTGCTTAGCAACTAGGTAGCTTGGAATGATTATTTTTATTTATTCCATTTATTAAATTTAATAAATGAAAAACAATGGACTAAACTAATTAGTTGGAATTTAACTAGCTAATTAATTAAAAAGATAAGACCCTACCTTAATTGTTTATCAAAAGCTTTAGCTTTTTTTTAGACACTTAGCATCTAAGCAGCTAAAGCTGCCCTGGGCACTTAGTTTTAACTAGTGTTTGTTGGGACCTTTAGCATTTTAGTTAACTTTTTTGTATAATTTATTTAGATTCTAAGTGTCTAAAGACACTTATTAAGCATCTAAAGCTGCTTAAAGAGAACCTGAAAAGGTTCTGATTAAATACCTAAAAGCACTTAAATTTTAATTGTTTTATTAATAATACGGTTAATGTTAAACATTATCGTTTTATACGGGTATCTAAAGATACCCTTATTTTATTTAACATACCTTTATTTATAACCCCTTAAGTACTTATTAATTATTAATGAGAATTAGTGCCTAAGCAGCTTTAGCTGCTTAGTTGCTTTAGCAACTAAGTAACTTTAAGACCCTCTAAAAAGCTGGCGCTTTTTATAAGTGCCCAGGGGCACTTAGCGGGTCTTATAAAACACTAAAAGGCTAAAGGTCTAAGTAGACCTTTATAAAAGTAAGCAGCTAAAGCTGCTTACTTTTAGTCCGCCTTTTATAAAAAGCGCCAGCTTTTTAGTACTAAAAGGCGTCCGCCTTTTATAAGGGGCGAAGGCCCCTTAGTGTTTTAGCAGTGGTTACTGAAAAGAATAAAGAATAAAATATAAAGAATAAAAATCCCCTGGCACTAGGTTTTAGATTCCGGACAGCTCCCCGTCGAGTAACTAAGCCCCCTCAGCTTTTTCACCACCAAGTTCGGGATGGATTGGTGTGGTTCCAACTGAGCTTTGAGCACCAAGGTATAAGAAAAAGTAAGCCTTATCCTTTTTTATTTTTTTTAAAAGGATAAAGCTTACTTTTTTAGTGGAAAAACCACTAAGAACTAAGCTCTGCTTAGTAGAATTAAAATATTAATTAATAAAAGGTCAAAATCAATCGGTCTTTAGTACATCTCGGCTAAAATCATTACTGATTGTACACCTAATGCCTATTAAACGGCTTGTCTTGCCGCGACCTAATGGAGAGCACTCATCTTGAGGTGAGCTTCAAACTTAGATGCTGTCAGCTTTTATCTACTTGGCGCATAGCTACCCAGCGTTTCCCACTGGAGTGAGAACTGGTACACCATTGGCGCCCCCATTCTAGGTCCTCTCGTACTATAGAAGGTTCCTCTCAATGCTCTAACGCCTACACCGGATATGGACCAAACTGTCTCCGTTTAATTTCATGCTTACTAGAGCAAAAGGCTCTGCCTTTTAGCAAGGGTCTAATAAGTTTAGAAAATTCCTTTCCCTATTGGGATTGGATAGTTCCCTAATTACTTAGGGGTCAGACTATACCATCATCTTTATTCTTTTTTAGAGAATAAAGAGTTGCCGTGTTATAACAAATTTTACAGTTTTTTTACCTAATGCCTTTTTAAGGGTATAGGGCAAAGCCTGGCATAAATGTTATCCTGTTGTTTCCACAGCCCAAATGTGTTTAATATTTGGACTTACTAGTTTATAACTAGAACAGAGTCGTTACGGGGTCAAAAAGTTAAGTAATCTATAAATATTTTTAAGGTTTTTTGCAAAGTTTATAAGGAAATAATGTAGGAATTAAAGGATCTTGAGTAACTAAAGCGTAAAACTTATCATAGTCTTCCGCTAGAATACAAAGGGCCCACTGTTCTTTTCCTGATTTTGATACACCTTGTTTATTAATTTTAGCGTCAATTTGATATTTTTGTAGAAAAAGATTTTTTAATTTTTTTCTTTCTTTAACTGTGTAGGCAGTTACTTCAAATTTAGCACCACGACAATCATCTGGTTTAGTACCATCACAAGCAAACCAAACTGTAATAAATAACGGTGTGAACATTCTATCAATGCCAACTGGTAATCTTTTTTCAAAGTTTGGTCCAACACGTTGATACCAATTTTCATGATAATCTTTCAGGGAACCTGTGGTATAAAAACGGTGTGATCTTAGTTCCTTTTGTTTTGTTTCTTTGTTGGTTTGGTATACATCAGCAATTTTACAAGTAGGTGTGCAGAAAGCTTTTAGTTTTTCGAACATCCACTGAACAAATTTTAACTGATCTTTACCTTGTTCAACTTGAAGAGCTCCACTAGGTTTTAAATAACCATCACCAGCTGTATAACCATTAATAATGCTGTCTAAATCTTTGCTAATTGGTGGTCTGTTTTGTACTTTAAGCATATTTATTTTATATATTTTTTTTAATTGAAATATAATATGATAGGATACTATCTACTATTATACCAATTTTATTATTACTTTAACATCATTCTAAATATTAGATTATTTTTTGACTTCCCTCGGGGTTGTCCTTTTTTCTGTTTGGGAAGATAAAAGGAGTTCTCCGATATGAGGCAAATTTTTCTTGCAAATCACTTTGCAGGGTCGCAAGCAGTTTACGACGTTTTGAACCCAGCTCACGTACCACTTTAATGGGCGAACAGCCCAACCCTTGGAACGTACTACCGCTCCAGGATGTGATGAGCCGACATCGAGGTGCCAAACCTTCCCGTCGATGTGAACTCTTGGGGAAGATCAGCCTGTTATCCCTAGAGTAACTTTTATCCGTTGAGCGACGGCCCTTCCACACGGCACCGTCGGATCACTAAGGCCTACGTTAGTACCTGCTCGACTTGTAGGTCTTGCAGTCAAGCTCTCTTTTGCCTTTGCACTCAATGTCTGATTTCCGTCCAGACTGAGAGAACCTTTGCACGCCTCAGTTACCTTTTATGAGGCGATCGCCCCAATCAAACTGCCCACCTGAAACTGTCAAGTGTCTTGATTCAAAGATCACCATTAGGATTCTAGCTCTTCCAGAGTGGTCTCTCAATGACGGCTCCAATTCCCCCGGAAGGGAACCTTCATAGCCTCCCACCTAGGCTGCGCAAGAAAAGCCCGAACCCAATTCCAGGATACAGTCAAGCTTCATAGGGTCTTTCTGTCCAGGTGTAGGTAGTCCGCATCTTCACGGGACAAGTCTATTTCACCGAGTCTCTCTCCGAGACAGCGCTCAGATCGTTACGCCTTTCGTGCAGGTCAAAACTTACTTGACAATGAATTTCGCTACCTTAGGATCGTTATAGTTACGACCGCCGTTCACCGGGGCTTCGGTCGTCAGCTTCTCAATTACTTGATAACCAACTTCCTTAACCTTCCGGCACTGGGCAGGCGTCAGCCCCCATATATTGTCTTACGACTTTGCGGAGACCTGTGTTTTTGATAAACAGTCGCCAGAGCCTGGTATCTGCGACCCTCCTCTCATTTGACAAAGAAAAGGGCGCCCCTTCTTCCGAAGTTACGGGGCCAGTTTGCCGAGTTCCTTAGAGAGAGTTCTCTCGCGCCCCTTGGTATTCTCTACCAACCTACCTGTGTCGGTTTCAGGTACAGGTGATTTTATTGTTACGGTGTTCAAGCTTTTCTTGGAAGTTTGACATCACTGGCTACTCTATACGAAGTACAGAATAGGGATCACGCCTTAGCTCAGGCATAGTTTTTATTCTAGCCATCAACACCTAAACGTTTCCACTGAAATCCAGTAGCAGTTCCAGTTTAGCCTACTTCGTCCCTTGGTTCCCAATAAAATCAGTACAGGAATATTAACCTGTTTGCCATCGACGACGCCTTTCGGCCTAGCCTTAGGACCTGACTAACCCCCCACGGACGAACCTAGTGGAGGAACCCTTAGGTTTACGGGGCATTGGATTCTCACCAATGTTTTCGTTACTCAAACCAACATTCTCACTTCTGTATTGTCCATCAACACTTACGTGATAACTTCACCCAAAACAGAACGCTCCCCTACCTATTCTTTTTAATAAAAAAAATTACTAAAATTTTTATAATAAAAAAAATATCACAGCTTCGGCAGGTCACTTAGTCCCGGCCATTGTCGGCGCAAGAACGCTTTACCAGTGAGCTATTACGCACTCTTTCAAGGGTGGCTGCTTCTAAGCAAACCTCCTGGTTGTTTCAGCATTCTCACATCCTTTTCCACTTAGTGACCATTTAGGGGCCTTAGCTGGTGATCTGGGCTGTTTCCCTCTTGATTAAGAAACTTATCTCCCTTAATCTCACTGGTTGACGGAAGGCAATATCTAGTATTCTGAGTTTGCCACGACTTGGTACCGCTTTCGCAGCCCGCATCGAAACAGTAGCTTTACCCCTAGACAGCCCATTATATCGTCACCGCTGCGCCTCAACGCATTTCGGGGAGATCCAGCTAGCTCCGAGTTCGATTGGAATTTCTCCCCTAATCACAACTCATCCGCCGATTTTTCAACATCGGTCGGTTCGGACCTCCACGTGGTGTTACCCAAGCTTCATCCTGGTCATGATTAGATCACCCGGGTTCGGGTCCATAAGAAGTGACTTCATCGCCCTATTAAGACTCGCTTTCGCTAAGGCTCCGGATCTTACTCCTTAACCTTGCCACTTCCTATAAGTCGCCGGCTCATTCTTCAACAGGCACGCGGTCAGGCTCTTCACCCTCCCACTGCTTGTCAGCTTACGGTTTCATGTTCTATTTCACTCCCCTACTGGGGTTCTTATCACCATTCCCTCGCGGTACTTTGCACTATCGGTCACCCAGGAGTATTTAGCCTTACGAGGTGGTCCTCGCTGATTCACACGGGATTCCACGTGTCCCATGCTACTCGGGATATGACTTTTTTTTTAGAATTTTTATAACTACTGGACTTTCACCATCTATGGTGCAGGATTCAGCTGCTTCGTCTTCTCATCTAAAAAAATTTATTAACTGCATAGCAACCCAGCAGGGTTGGTTAGTTGTTAATTTTTGTCTTCCCACTACCCCTTTTTACAGGTTTAGGCTAATCCCGGTTCGCTCGCCGCTACTACGGGAATCGCTTTTGCTTTCTTTTCCTCCAGCTACTAAGATGTTTCAATTCACTGGGTTGACTCTTTCCTATTTATGAATTAGTAGGAAGTTCTTGTGGTTGCCCAATTCGGGAATCTTCGGATCAAAGCTTGTTACCAGCTCCCCGAAGCGTATCGCCGGTATCTGCGCCCTTCATCGTCTCTGGGTGCCTAGGTCTCCGCCGTAAGCCTTAGTTCATTTGACCTTTTTAAAGCGCTGATGCACTTTAATAACATTACTAAAGTAATGTTAGTCTTTTTTTTCTTTTTGCTACACCAATATAAATGCTGGAAGCATTTAGTTTTAGTTGTGATTTCAAGAAATATTTTTATGGTGGATGCGACAGGATTCGAACCTGCGACCCCTGCCTTGCAAAGGCAGTGCTCTACCAACTGAGCTACGCACCCTAAAACAATAAGTAACGAAGTTACTTATAAAAGGCTTACGCCTTTTAGAACTAAAAAAGCTAGCGCTTTTTATAAGCAACTTATAAACCACTCACTAAAAAGCTAGCGCTTTTTATAAAACCCCTAGGGGTTTAGTGTTTTATAAGACCCGCGAGGGTCTTAGTTTGGGCTGATTAACTGAAATTAAGTGAAGGGGTGGGCTATAATGGATTTGAACCATCGACCTTACCCTTATCAGGGGTACGCTCTAACCAACTGAGCTAATAGCCCATTTAGCTTTTTTTTAAAAGCTAAGTGCTTAAGCACTTATAAGGAAGTAAGCAACTAAAACACTTAAGTTTTTTATAAGACCCGCTAGGGTCTTAAACTAAGTTGTTACTTAACCACTTAGGCTGTTAGTAAGCGCTTAAAAGATAAAATAGTTTAGTAAAGTTTTACATAGTTCAGTACTTAGAATGCTGAACCATGTAAAACTTACTAATCTAGTTAAAAATCAGAACCCAGAGTACTGACTAGGGAATTAAATAGTTAAGTAAGGTATTTTAGAACCTTACTTAACTATTTAATAAAAATTAAAATTGTTTTTTATAGGCATTATAAATTTTAACTTGCCCTTAATAGTTAACATTTTAATGTTAACTAAAGGACAAGCTAAAAAGCCTTAAACTTTATGTGAAGGAGGTGATCCATCCGCACCTTCCAGTACGGATACCTTGTTACGACTTCATCATGATCAGAAACCCTTCCTTTGACGGCGCCTTCCTAAAGGTTAGACTACCGGCTTTGGGAAAAATCTCCTTTCTTGATGTGACGGGCGGTGTGTACAAATTTCGGGAACGTATTCACCGCCGTGTAGCTGACCGGCGATTACTAGAGATTCCGGCTTCATGCAGGCGAGTTGCAGCCTGCAATCCGAACTGAGGTTGAGTTTAGCAGATTTGCTTGCCTTCGCAGGGTCGCTTCTGATTGTCCCAACCATTGTATTACGTGTGTAGCCCAGGGTGTAAGGGGCATGCTGACTTGACATCATCCTCACCTTCCTCCAGTTTACACTGGCAGTCTCTTTAGAGTATTTAACTAAAGACGAGGGTTGCGCTCGTTGCAGGACTTAACCATACACGTCAACGCACGAGCTGACGACAGCCATGCACCACCTGTGTCCTAGTTCCATTTCTGGCACTTTCCCATTTCTAGAAAATTCTAGGCATGTCAAACCCTGGTAAGGTTCTTCGCGTTGCATCGAATTAAACCACATAATCCCTTGTGGTTTTTACTTTTTCAGTTGCTTTCACAACTGTTTAGACTATGCTTTTACCTTTTTTAGAGAGTTACTCTGAGGTAAGACTAAAACTTTTACAAAATCAGTAAAAAAAAACTACTCAGCTTTTTTTTAGTTTTGTGTTCTAAGTTTAGAACTTAACTCTTAAAGGACCGGCGTGTTAGCGCTCTTAAAAGAACGCTCTCCCTTTTCTTAACGAAAACAGCTAAAACTGTCTTTGTTAAGCTCTTTTAACTAAAAAGAGCAGGTCAGTCGTTACAGGGTCTGCTTTTTAAAATTTGACTAATTTTAAAAAACAGACTTACCCACGGCGTTGCCCTAGGCGGTTAAGCCCTTAGGTGTTCACCGTTTTGAGCCGGTTATGGCCTACCTGCTTTACAGGCCGCTCTTTGCGGGACGCCTTACTAAAACACTTACTAAAAAGCTAGCGCTTTTTATAAACCCCCTAGGGGTTTAGTGTTTTATAAGACCCGCAAGGGTCTTAGGCTGAGCGTTTAAAGACTACCAAGGTTCACACCTTGGCGAGGCAGACTTGTGTAAGTTTTCAGTGCTTGCGCACCTAACAGGAGGCGTGTAAACGCCCTGTAGTCTTGTTAAGACCAACCTCTTGTGCGAAATCCCGTCAATTCCTTTGAGTTTCACTCTTGCGAGCATACTCCCCAGGCGGGAAACTTAACGCGTTAGCTACAGCACTGCATTCGGCAGCACTTAGTTTCCATCGTTTACAGCTAAAATTACAAGGGTCTCTAATCCTTTTCACTCCTTTAGCTTTCGTCTCTCAGTGTCAGTCTCGGCCCAGTAGAGCGCCTTCGCCGCTGGTGTTCTCCCTAAAATCTACACATTTCACTGTTACGCTAGGGATTCCCTCTACCTCTACCGCACTCAAGCCTAAAAGTACTCTACTGCCTGCCCAAGGTTGAGCCTTGGTATTTGACAGTAGACTTTCTAAGCCACCTACAGACGCTTTACGCCCAATCATTCCGGATAACGCTTGCTCCCTATGTATTACCGCGGCTGCTGGCACATAGTTAGCCGGAGCTTATTCTTCAGATACCGTCATTTATTCTTCTCTGAAAAAAGGAGTTTAAGATCCACAGATCGTCTTCCTCCACGCGGCATTGCTCCGTCAGGCTTTCGCCCATTGCGGAAAATTCCTCACTGCTGCCTCCCGTAGGAGTCTGGGCCGTGTCTCAGTCCCAGTGTGGCTGATCATCCTCTCAGACCAGCTACTGATCGTGGCCTTGGGAGGCTTTTACCCCCACCAACTAGCTAATCAGACGCAAGCCCCTCTTTCAGCCAAGTCAAACTTGTTTTAACTCCTCAGCATTATGGGGTATTAGCAACAGTTTCCCGATGTTATCCCCCTCTGAAAGGTAGGTTCTTACGCGTTACGCACCCGTCCGCCACTATAGCTTGTTGCCAAGCCTCGTTCGACTTGCATGTGTTAAGCATGCCGCCAGCGTTCATCCTGAGCCAGGATCAAACTCTCCATGGATATTTTTATGATTTTTTACATTTAACTTTTTTAATATATTTAATTTTTATTTAAATTAAATATATTGATTCTTGGTTTATCACCTTTTCAGATCCTTTGAATCTGAATTAACAACTAGAGTTGTTAAAAAGTTAAATTTATTTTTAGAACATTCTCTTGTATTTAAATTTATCAAATATCTTTTTTTTGTCAAGTTTCTTTTTTTCGCTTTTTTTATTCCTATAACAACCTTTTATTTTTTCTTTTTAGAAACACTAAGAATTTAAAAATAAGACCTTAAAAATAAGACCTTAAAAATAAGACCTTAAAAATAAGACCTTAAAAGACCTTATTAAATTAAGTGCCTTAAGACACTTAAAATTTTTAAGTCTTAATAAAATAAAAAGCTTTAGCTTTTTAAGGCAATTGTTTTAAAAGGGACTTCCATTTGGTATTTCCTAAGTGACCTAGGCAACTTTTACTGCTTAGTTGCTAAGCAAATAATTCACTTATCCTAAGACCTAAAACTAAGACCCTTGCTAAAATTTTATAAAACGCTAAGCAGCTTTAGCGACTAAGTGTCTAATTAGACACTCTGTGTCTAATTAGACCCTTATAAAAGTAAGCATGCGCTTACTTTTATACAGCTAAAAAGGTTTACCTTTTTATAAATTTTTTAAGCAAAAATAAGTTGCTAAAGCAACTTATTTTTACTTATTTTTACTTATAAAAAGCTAAAGGTCTAAGTAGACCTTTATAAAAGTAAGCAGCTAAAGCTGCTTACTTTTAGCTAGCTTTTTAGTTCTAAAACTAAGTGTCTAAAGACACTTATAAAATAAAATAACAGACTAAGGGTCTACTAAGCAACTTAGGCCCTTAGTAGACCCTTATAAAAGTAAGCATGCGCTTACTTTTATAGAGCCTTTAAGCAATACTAAATATCTAAAACGGATTTGCCTTGCTTAAATTTTATTTAAGCAAATAGTATTTTATTTTTTTAAACATTATTTAAGCAATACTTAAGTTTAGCTTAAATTTCCTGTTGAAATTACTGTTTTAATTTGCTTAATTCTTGTTTACATTTTTCTAATCTAAAAAAAACTTTAAAAAAAAAAAATTAAATGTTAAGCTTATATGTATAATAGAGATGTAATTAAAAAAATAAAATAAATTTATTTTAATTTTTAATTAAATTCTATAAAAAAAAAACTAAACTAAGTAAAAATTAAAATAAATTAAAATATTAGGAAATTAATTGATTTAAATTTTTAAAATAACAAATTAAACTTTAATCAAAAATAAAGTCCACATTTAGCATATAATCTTCTTAGTAGCATATAATCTTCTTAGTATAAGACTTAAAAAACTTTTAATAAAATAATTTAATCTATCTTTATCAATTAAAAAAATAGATTATAAATCAATTAAAAAAATAGATTATAAAAAGTCTATTAAAGTAATTACTAAGGTACAAGCCATTTATTAAAACAAAAATAAAAAAATTAATAATTCTTTTTTAATTTTTAAGTGTAAAATTACTCTAAAGTTTAGAGTATTCATGGTACTTTCTATTACTTTCTATTACTTAATAAAATTTTTAAGTATATATTTTATAAAAAACTTACAAATAAAGATTATTATAATTTTTATTTTAATTAAACTTTTAGTAATCACTTAGTCTACTTAATAATAAAAAAAAAATAATCAATATCAATAATTTAACATTATAATTAAATGAGTTTATTTAATCTTTATTTAATCAATGTGAATTTAAATAGGTAAGGAACTTAATTTAATAAGAATATTAATTTCAATTAAAAGTTTTAATAAAAAAATAAATTTTATAAATCAGGCTATATTCAATAACTTAGAAAAAAGACCTGATTATAATTAAGTTTATTTAAATAAATTTTAATGTTTAATTAAAGAAGGATAAAAAAATGATAACCTTACTTTCGTTAGTAACTTCAGTAAAAGACTACGTTGAAGTAGTTCATAAATTAATAGAATCGGATAGTAGTTATAAAATAACCAACTATGAAGATTTAGGTCCAATTTTAACTTATACTATACTAAGTATTAAAGAATTTTTATTTAATATTATTAGTTTAAATTGGTTAAAAACTATTTGGAATTTACCAATTATAATTCCAGATATAAGTTCTGCAATAATTTCAGAAATTTCTGTACTAAATGGTTATTTTCACAATGCATTTAATTTTTTAGACACACCAATTTCTTATGGAGATAAAAATTTAGCTGTAACAAGTTTAGAAAAATTAACAATTGGTTTTATTAATAGCTTATTTTTATTTTTACCAACAACAACTGCTCATTTAATTACCTTACGTCGATTTGTAATGCAAGGTTTAGAAGCTGGTTACATTGCAGGATTAGGGAGCATTGCTGGAAGTGTCTTATGGATAACTAGTATTATTTTTGGGTGGCGCTTTATTGTAATTCCGTGGCTTTCATTGGATATTTTTAGATATATGTTAGGTTTTATCCTATTAGTAAAATATATGTGGGATAGCTACAATGAACGAAAAATGGTTTTAGAAGATATTTCTAAACAAAAAATCTTTTTATTAAATTTTTTATTAGCATTAACGGAACAAACAAGCATTTATCCATTTATAAGTAATATGTCAGTAAGCTCAGAAAGTTCTTTACTTGAAAGTTTTCCAGCTCAAAGTTATTTAGATTTTATAACAATACATGGATGTTATATTTTAGGATTAGTATTAGGAAGCTTAAGTTTATTACACTTAACATGTTGGTTTTGGGAAAATCCTGCGTTTAAAATTTATATGTGGATGATTTCTTCATTTAAAGTAAGTACAAATCTTTATTATAAAATTTTAAATTTTACATTCCTTTATTTAACTATGATTTGTGCTATTTCAAGTATTCCTTATTATGGTTTAGATTATACATTAACAAACCCTTTAGGATTTGTCCAAGATGATCGAATTGTAGACCAAAAATTATTATTAGAAACATCGTTTTTAAATACTAAAGCTTCAGACAGAAATACACGAAGAAACCGAGGTAGACATGGAAGACGAGAACGTTGGAAACGTCGCATTAGAAAATATCGAACTTTTGATGCTTCATTATATGATCAAGGTATCTATGATTTATTTACTATTGAAGATTTAAATTATGGTTTTGATCGTTTTTGGTTAAGAAGAAAGATGCGAAATCATAGAGTTCGTTTTAGATTTTTCCCAGGTCCATGGATGCGTTCATTTAAAAAACAATTAGCAAAACCTCGTTTAGAATCTTATGCTGGTCCACGACAAGAATTTTTTAGAATTTTATTTGAACAAGTGTATCACCCAAATTTTCATGAATATAAAGTTGAAAACGTTAATAAAACGAAAAAATCAAATATATCAGAAAATAACTTAAAATTAAATAAAAAAGATCTTTCATTATATTATTTATCAAATAATTTAAGTAATGGAAATTTAGAAAATGAAAGATTAAGAAAAAACATAATTAAAAAAAATACTAAATTTACAATTAAAAGTAACTTAATTCATGAAAATTCAATGTTACGAAAATTTGTTAGAAAAATTAATAGTCGAATTAAAAGTTCTGAAATAAAATCAAAAATCAATCTTTTAAATTTAAATAATGAACTAAATGAATTTAATAATTTAGAAAAACCCATTTATTCAAAACGATGGAAACAAATTTTCTCTCGTATTGCACACGATAAAGATCAAACAAGTATAAACAATGGTGAATTAAAAGGATTATTAAGAAATTTTTATCAAAACTCATTATCAAATAAAACAGAATTAAATAAAAAAATATATTTTGATGACACTTTAAACCAAAATGTATCTAAAAAGGAATTAGTAGAAAATAACAAATTTTCTATAAAAAAACAAAATAGTAACATACTGCTTTCAAAACAAGATAAACAAATTTTAAAATATCGCTCACTTTTATTAGGGGAAAAAATAAATGAAAAAAATAATAGTCAAACGTTATTTCACCCATTAAAATTTTATTTACAAAAACAACAAGCTTTTGAACGTAAATTGCATTATTATACGCCAACGATTTTTAGAAAATTTGCTATTGAAAATAATGCACCGTATTTTAGAGTAATGTTAAAACGTTATTTTTATTATTATAAGCCAACATTAAGATGGGAAAGAACAATGAAAGTGGCAAGTTTAAGAAAAGCAAGAAGAAAAGGAAGTCGAACAGCAAGAAAAATTCAATTCCCAGAAATGAATTCATTAAATACAATAAAAGTAAACTCTGTAGATTTAATAAATAATGCAGAATTAGCAAACCGAATTGAAAAATCAACAAATGATTATTCAATTGTTGGAAAACGAGCAAGCCGTTATCGTTATCAAATTTATAAAGATGTTTTACAACATTGGTATTACAGTCCATTTAATAGACTTTTATTAAAATTTGATATTGATTTATTTATTAAAAGACAACCAAATGCTCATTTTTTAACTAAAAATGAAGAAAATTTACTTCATTTACGCAGAGTTTTATTATCAGAACACTATGACACTTTACGTTGGTATACTTCAATGCAACATTATCGTTCAATGAAAACAAAAATAGGTGGAACTAAAAGTTTTGCAAGTCGAACTTATAATCAACAATTCCAAGGAACATTTAAGAAAATCCGTCACTTGTTTGCAATCACACCTAGCCAAGGAAATCAATCAATTTTAAAATTTGATCAACCTCTTTATAATGAAACTTTTAATAATTCAAAAAATAATTTACAACAAAGTTTAATTATCCATGAAGAATTATTACCTCTATATAATGAAAAAAATGATTTAAAAACTTTATCAGTTGGAAATGATTTAGTAGATGAATCAACTCAAGTAATTCGCAATTATTTAAATAATAGTACTACAATTAAACAAGAATATATTAAAAAATTAATTAAAGATAAAAATTATTTAGAATTAACACAGTTTTTATACAAAGGTCAAAAAACACGTGGTACAAAACCTACAACAAATCAAAGTTCACTACTAGAGCAAGAAAAAGATTATTTATTAAGTTTAGAAGAAAAAAACGAACTGAAAACATTAGAAAAATTAAAATTACAAAAGTTTTTACGTGAGAAAAATTTACAACAAGATTTATGGATTGATTTATTAAAAAAATGGAAAAGAAAAATAAATGATCAAGAATTTTTAAAAAATTATTTACAACGACGAGTAGAAAAGCGTGAAAAATTAAAACAAAAGAAAGAAAAAAATTTAAAACTTAAATTAAAAAATTTAGAAGACTGGTTAAATTCGAATAAAGAATTAAAGACTTCAATAAATCAAGCGATTGGCTTGCCTCATTTCAACTCTAGTGAATCTTTAACAACAGGAGTTCAAAAAGCACTTCTTGACGGGGTTTCGACAATAAAAGAAATAGATAATAAAACATTAAACCCTCTTGAAAAATCAATTTGTAATACATCTATTTGTATACAATTAACAAATTTAAATAATCAAGAAATAAACAAAAATGATGTACATCAAAGTAATTACGCTAAAACAAAACCGAATATTAAAAATTTAAAAAATTCTGTAAAATTGAAAAAAGAAAAAGAAATTTTATCATCATTAAAAACTTTATCAAGTGTTGTTAATGAATCAAGTAATATGAATAAATTTAAACTAAATAAACAAAAAACCAAAGAAACTTTATTAAAATTTGAAAATCTATCAAAAAATTACTCTTCAAATTTATCAAAATTCATAGGAATTAATAAACTTTTAAGTCTTTTAAAACCTATAACTAAAAAAAGTATTAAGAATTGGCAACAAAAAGAAAGAGCATTAAACAAACAAAAAAAATCTAGAAAAGAATTTAAAGCTTTAAGTAAACGTCCTTTTAATAAAACAAATTTAAACTATCAACAATCTAATTTCTCTTTAATTTCGCAACAAGAACAAAATGAAGTAACACTTAGAAAAAAACGTGATTTTTCAACACCTCAGTTAGAATCACAAGAAAATGAAAGACAAAAAAATTCTGTAAAATGGAAAAACTTTATTAAAGAAACTTATGTAAAATTCTTTACCAAAAAATTTAAACGAAAAAAATCACCTCAACGTCGTTCAAGAATAAGAAGAAATAGAGGTGTAACAAAAAAACGTACATTAAGTGATTCACTAAAACGTGAATTTAAAAATTTACGTAAATATGGAGAAACTGTAGATAATGAATTAAGTAAAAAAGTTAAAATCTATAATAAAATTAATTTTTCTAAAACAGAACTTAACGAAAATTTAAATGATGGTTTCAACTTAAAAAACCCAAAACAACGTAGATCAAAACAACGAAAACAACGCTCTTGGAAACAAAAACGCTCAAAATATTCACAAAAATTACGTAAATATAGAAAACGTCGACGCAATGTTTTAGGGAAAATCCGAGTTTTAAATAAACAACTTAAAAAAACAAAAGCAAAAATTGAAATTCAAAATTGGTGGTGGAAAAACTTCTTACCTAATATTCAAGCAACAACAGATTCATTATGGCAATTAGAAAAAGATAGACAAATTCAGCAAAAACTTTTAGAACTATCGGTACCAGAAATTTTAGAACGAGATAAACTAAAAAATAAACTTCAATCAACAATTGATGAGTCAAGTTTACAAATTGGTAATACTGATTTTAAACCATTATCCATTCCAGAAGCTATTAGATTACGCGAAAACACAATGTCAAATAATATTAATTTAACAAATAGTGAAAAAGTTTTAAAAACTAATTTTGCTGAAACATTAAATGATCTTCAAAGTATTTCTAATATTAATGATCAAAATTCTTTTGTAGACAAATCAAATGCTAAAAAACTAAATTCAAATACAAATGATAGTCAATTAGATTTAATCGACCAAATAACACAAAAGTCTATCTTATCAAATCAAAAAACAATTAATTTAGAAGAAAAAAGAGTCTTTAGTACAAATTCTGCTCCATTCTATGCAGGTTGGGATGAATCTCTTAGAAAATTTATTGTAACAAATCGACTTTTATCTCGACGTGAAGCTGGTTTTGAAATTCCTTTAACAAATAACTCTATCCCAGGTTTAAAAAACTTTGTTGAAACCTTAAAAACAACTAATTTAGAACAAAATAATTTAGAATTTACAGATGCACCTTTAAAAGGTATGAATGCAGCTACAACTTTATATTGGCAAATTCCATTTACAACGTATGATCCTGATCAATTCTTTGCATTAGGAATGGATGGTTTTGCACCAATAGGATGGAAAAGATTTCAATTCCGTCATTCAATTTTAAAATCATGGTTATACGAAAAACAAATAACTAAACGATCAAAACCAATAGTTGTTAAAAACAAAACAAATATTTCAGAAATTACTAAATCAAAAAATATGAATTCAACTCTATTAATTAATAATGGTCCTAAAAAGAATATGAACCAATCATTAATTTATAAACTAAAAGAAAAAAACTATCAATTTAACCAAAACCAAATTTTTAATAAAAAAACTACAAAAAATATTTATCGTCGATTAAAAAAACGCTATCGAAGAGTTAAAAAGCATCCTCGATCACCAGTTTGGTTCCCTTCAGGGGCATTATTAAATCAAGTTTTACCTGTTCATTATATTTACATTTTTTATAAACGTTCAAGATTGCCTCGTGATCGTTATTTAAAACGTCGTCTTCGTAAATCACCAATAAACAATCAATTAATAAATACTCAAAAATCAATAGATTTTACACTAAGAAAACGCGTTAAAACAAAACGAAAATATCATCGAAAACAAGATATTAACAAAAAAGGACCAATTATTCCAAGACGCATGAAATTCATAGGAGATAATATAAATCAATTACGTTGGAGACCGCTTTCTCGTCAAAAAATAAATAAACCAATATCAGAATTAATGAAAGAACAACGTGCCCTTCGTACAAAACAACGAAAAAAAGACACAGGAAATAAACAACCTATGAATATGTTAAGAATTCGACAACTAAGAAGACGTGTACAAAGACAAATCATTCGTTCTGTTTGGCGATATAAACCACGCGCAGGTGGCTTTATTTGGCCAGGGGATTACTTAAAATTAGAATCAGTTAAAGCTCCAAAACTTAAAGTTCCGTCAACTGTTGAAATTAAAGATAAGACTAAACGTAAAATAAAAAGAAAGAAAAAACGCACAATTCAAGAATGGCAAATTCAGTCTAAAAAATATTTATTAGAAAAACATAACTATAACGTAATTAAAAAGAAACTTCAAAAATCTCAACGTTCAAATAAAATAAGACAAAAAATTAAAGAATTAAATTTAACTTTTTAAAATAAATAATAAAAATATATAAAAAAATTAATAATTTTCATTTTCTAAAATGAAAATTATTAATTTTTTTTTTATATATAAATATAAATATTTTAATATATTGAAATAATAATTTGATTAATAACTATGCTTCGCATAAAATAAAATCAAAACTTAAAAACAATAAAAAAAACTATTTAAGACCCGAAAAAGTCTTATATAAGGCTCCGCCTTTCAATTGGTTAAAATTCAAAATAGTTTTATTTTCATTAAAAGAACAACACACAAACCCCTAGGACCCTAAAGAGTCTTAATAAGTGCCTTTAGATACTTAAGTTTTAAATCGCAAAATCAAAGAAACAATTGTCACATTAATTTGTTTAGGCTTTATTTTTGCATTTATTTATCTTTAATGTTATTATTAAATATAAATCTACTAAATATAAAAAATTTTAAGTTCTTAACTAGTTATATTTAAACTTTTTTATATGAAAAAAACTAAAGTCCGAAAGGTACTTATAAAAAACTAAGGGTCTAATTAGATCCTTTGTGTCTAATTAGACCCTTATAAAAATAAGCACGCGCTTAATTTTATACAGCTAACACAATAAGGGGCTGTTATGTCACTCCTTATGAAAGGCTAAAGGTCTAAGTAGATCTTTATAAAAGTCAGTGCCTGCATTTACTTTTAGGTAGCCTTTTAGCACTAAAAAGCTCGCACTTTTTATGAGTAAAAATAAGTTGCTAAAGTAACTTATTTTTGCTTGTTTTTTCATAAGACCCTTACTAAAAGGTAGAGCCTTTTAGTAAGGGTCTTAGTTTTAGTTAAACAATTTTTTAAGTGCCTTTAAGGACTTATTAATACCCTTTTTAATACCCTTTAGGGTTTTTGAAGTTGCTTGTGAAAATCTATTTCTAAAACTAGAAATAAAATTAGTTTTAGTTAATAGATAAAAAAAAATAAAGAAAAAACTAATTATTTAAATTTTTTAAAATATAGAAGTTAAACTTATTTATAAGTACTAAAATTAGCCTGATTTAGTAATATTATTTCTCGTAAAAGCGTTTATATTTCTAAAGCAGTTTTAAGAAAATTAGTAACTAACCAATTACTATAAACTTTTGGCTCTTTATAATAATTTAAACTAAGTATTTTAAAAGCAAGTTATAATTATCTTAATAAGATATTAATAAAAATTGATTAATTAAGTTTTACTAGCAATCATGATATTTAAGTAAATCAAATTTTCTGAATCAACGCGGTTTTTTGATTTATACTGAAGAAACATTAAATTTACTAAAATTTATATTATTCTAAAAAACTAATTTATTTTTAAACAAATAGCATTTTTACAAATTTTTAATAACTAGAAATATTAAAAAAACTAAATTTCTTTCAGCTTGGTTTTCGGCTAAGACAGCTGCTAAAGCAGCTGTCTTATAAAAAAGTAGCAAGCTACTTTTTTAGAAGATTAAAATGCTTAAATTAGAATAATACAATTAAAAAATTTAATGAATTCTTTTAAAAAGCACTAGTGCTTTTTATAAGACTTACAAAGTCTTAGTTTAAATGTTAAGAATAAATTTCTTTTTAAGTTTTTACTCAAAACTAAATACTTGAAGCCCCTAATTTATTAGAAATTTTAAAGCCTTAACAATTTAAACACTTAAAGTTTAATAAAATTAAAATAATACCAAGTATGTTAAGCCCAAAAAGAACAAAATACAGAAAACATCACCGTGGTAATTTACGAGGTAAAGCAACTCGTGGCAACACAGTAGCCTTTGGTGATTTTGGATTACAAGCATTAGAGCCTTGTTGGATTACTTCTCGTCAAATTGAGGCGGGTCGTCGTGTTTTAACTCGTTACGTTCGTCGAGGTGGGAAATTATGGATTCGTATTTTTCCGGATAAACCTATTACAATTCGACCAGCAGGAAGTCGAATGGGTTCAGGTAAAGGTGCTCCTGAGTATTGGGTAGCTGTCATTCATCCTGGAAAAATTTTATATGAAATCAAAGGAATCCCTGAAACAATTGCTCGACAAGCATTAAAAATTGCTGCCTATAAAATGCCAGTTAAAACTAAATTTTTAACAAAAGTAGGATTATAAAGTTAAAAGTAATTTTTTTCTTTAATAAATAAAACTTTTCTAAAATGCCTTTTATATACCTTTAAACACATAATAAGACCTTTTAGGGTATTAGTTATTTTATCTGTTTTATAATTGCCTTTCAGCAATTATAAAACACTTATATTTATATTTAGTATTTTTTAATTACTAAAACATTAAGCAAAAATAAGTTGCTAAAACGAATTATTTTACTTATAAAAAGATAAAGGTCTAGCTTTTTAGGACTAAAAGGCGCTCGTCTTTTATAAGGGGCAACAGCCCCTTAGTGTGTCATAAATAAGATTCTCACGGATCTTAGCTTTTAGCTATAATCTAAGTTTTATTTAATTTCTTAGGTTAACAAGCTGCTCAGCCACTTTAATACTTAGTTTTGTATAAGTTTATAAAGACTTTTTAATTTTTTATAATAATCAAGGTTTAAATATCAAAAATTAACTAGCAGTAATCCAAGCACTACCGTAACATTCTTTGGTTGTTCAAAACTAAACCAAAAGATATTGTTTAGCTAAAAAAGTCAATATCAAAAAAAAATATTCTTTTATTTTTAACTATTTTTAGTTAAAAACTTATAAATTATGAATATTTTTTAATAAATTAATTTTAATTTTCATTTTTATTTTTTTTTATTGCTAAGTGCGTTCTAAGAGCCAAGGCTCTTATAAAAGGGGTACACTTTTAGCACTTATAAACGCGTTCGCGTTGAAAGGATTTTAAAATTAAGTGGCCTAAAAAGTTTATTAAAAGGGTCTTACCTTTTTATAAAATTCTCTTTAAAGGCTTTTATTTTAGCGATTTATTTACTTAGAAAGGCCGCTTATAAAAGGTACTAGCCTTTTTATATAAAGTTCTTAATAAAGGTCTCTACAGAAACTTTTAGTCTCGCTTGAAATTGCTCTCTAAAACTAAGTCTCTTAAATACTAAGTTTTATTTAAACAACTTTAGCTGTGTAGAGCAATTAAACAAATATATATAGTCTGATGAATTTAAAGTTTAAATCCTAAGGGATATTTTAACGTTTCTATTTAAAGAGATAGTTTACATAATGATTCAACCTCAATCATACTTAAATGTAGCTGATAATAGTGGAGCTCGTAAATTAATGTGTATTCGTGTTTTAGGGTCTAGTTCTGGAAATATTGGTGATGTTATTATTGCCGTAGTTAAAGATGCTCTTCCAAATATGCCAACAAAACGCTCAGATATTGTTCGAGCTGTCATTGTTCGTACTTCTAAAGGGATGAGACGTAATAATGGTATGACAATTCGTTTCGATGATAATGCAGCAGTTCTTATTAACAAAGAAGGAAACCCTCGTGGAACACGTGTTTTTGGTCCAATTGCCCGTGAATTACGTGATAAAAATTTCACAAAAATTGTTTCATTAGCTCCTGAAGTTCTTTAACAAGAAAAAAGCACTAGTATTTTTTTAGACTTCCAAGGTCGTAAAAAATATTTTTAAAAATAAACTACTAAAACACCTAAGTATTTTATAAATAACTTTAAGCAGTTAAATCTTTAAAATTTTATTATATTAATGAAAATTTTAAAGTTTTTTCTTTCTTAATTTGATGCTCTATACAATTAAAAACGTATACAATATATTAGTCACCATTCTAAATAAAAATAGAATTTTTCATATTTTTATTTCAAAATAATATGAATGGTTGAGATGAGTTAAATAACGAAAAAGTTAATAATTTTAACTATTGAATTTAATGTTTATCTAGTTGCAATAGCAACTTTAAGCAAGGCTAAAAAACAATCATAAAGAATCATTTAAAAGCTAAACAACACTATAGTGTTGTTTATGACAAATAGCAGTTGTAGCTGCTTAATTGAAGAAGCTTTTAGTTCGGTTTAAAACTATAAGAAGTTTTATAAATGGTTTATTAAGGGCCTCTTTAAGATAATCTTATCTTAAATAATTACCCGTATAGTTCACTTAATTTAAAAAATGTGTAGTATTTACTATTAGTAAAATAGTCTTAAAACTAATTGATAAAATAATCATGCGTTTGTAAGTATTTCGTTAAAAACCTTAAATTTGCTTAAAGTCTAGCTAAAAATAATAAATTTTTAAGGGTCCTTTTTAAGCAGTTGAGGCTACTTATTAAATGCCAAAGTTGCTTCATAAGCTAAGGATTTTAGACATTTTCTAAGCTGCTTTTGCTGCTTAAAGCAGGTATTAAAAAGTAGTCTTTATCAAATAACATACTACTTACTACTAAAAAGCGCTAGCGCTTTTTATAAGACCCATAGAATCTTAGTAGCTTATAAATGCGTTCGCGTTTATAAGTGTGCAAGCGCTTAAACCCTTTTTAGTTTTAAAGTGATAAAAAAAGATAAACTTAAAAATTGAATAATAAATAATTAACTTTAAAATTTTATTAATTTGTTAAAACATTTTATGACACAAAGATTAAAGAAATATTATGTTGAATCAATTGTTCCAAAATTAATGGAAGAATTTAAATATAAAAACATTCATGAAGTTCCTAAAATTGAAAAAATTGTAATTAACCGTGGTCTTGGAGCTGCTTCACAAAACCAAAAAAGTGTTGATGCTGCATTAAAAGAATTAGCTATGATTGCTGGTCAAAAAGGTGTTATTACGCGCTCTAAAAAAGCAATTGCTGGTTTTAAATTACGTGAAAAAATGCCTGTAGGTGTAGCTGTAACACTTCGAGGTGACCGTATGTACGGTTTTTTAGATCGATTAATTCATTTAGCATTACCACGTGTTCGTGATTTCCAAGGTATTAATCCAAAAAGTTTTGATAAAAATGGAAACTATAGTTTAGGTTTAGAAGAACAATTAATGTTCCCAGAAATTGAATATGATAAAATTGATCAAATTCGAGGTATGGATATTTCAATTGTAACTACAGGAAAAAAACAAGAAGAAGGTTTATCGCTATTAAAAAAATTTGGTTTACCTTTTAAAAATTCTTAATCAGCCTTAGCTGCTTAATTTAATATTAAACAAATTCTTTATAAAATGTTTAATTTAGGTAAAGTTCTAGACGACTTAATTATTATGTAAATAAATTATAAATAAAGTTTTAATTTATTTTTAATTCCTAATTGTTTAAAGACAATTATTAAATTGCTAAGGCAACTTAATATTTTTTTTTTAAGTGCTTGCTAAGAGCCAAGGCTCTTATAAAAGTGGCACACTTTTAGCACTTATAAGCGAGTTCACATTTAGAAGAATAATTAAATATTTAAATCTAAATTAAATCAATTTGAAAAACGGTTATTTTTAAATTTTTATTTTAAGAAATAGAAAGAAGCAGAATATTTAATATACCTATAAAAAAGTTATTTTTTATAAACTAAAATTTTTCTTTTAAGTGCTTAAGCCCTTAATAAGCAGCTTTTGCTGCTTAGAAAATGGAATCAATAAGCTTTTAAAAGTCAAGAAAAATCAACTCGATTCTATGATCAGTTCTAAGTGCTGAAAGCACTTAATAAGCAGCTAAAGCTGCTTAAAAAAATAAATTTTTAATGCCTTCTTTTTACTTTAGAATTAAGTTTTTACTTAATTTTTATCTTTTATAGTTAAGTACTTTTAGTATTTATATAAAGACACACTTTTAATTGGACTGAATAATAAAAAAATTTTTTAAAAATATAAAAAAACGTATTATGGTATTTTCTAAAAATCGTGGAATCATTAACGATAGTATTAGTGACATGTTAACAAGAATCAGAAACGCAAGTTTAGCTAAAAAATCAAAAGTAAACATTCCATTAACAAATTTAAATCAAGAATTAGCTAAAATTTTAGAAACGGAAGGTTTTATTCAAGGCTTTCAAATTTCATTAGAATCAAATGATATTGTTATTCGATTAAAATATCGTTCAAAAGAAATTTATAGAGGTAAAACAAAAGAATCTTGTATTAGAAATTTAAGAAGAATTAGTAAACCAGGTTTAAGAATTTATGCAAACCATAGAGAAATTCCTAGAATTTTAGGTGGTACAGGAATTGTTATTATTTCAACTCCTTCCGGTATTATGACAGATCGAGAAGCTCGTTCACGAAAATTAGGTGGTGAGCTATTATGCTCAGTTTGGTAATTTGTTTATTTTAAGTGCTTAATAATAGGTTAAGTAGCTATTAAAATGCTAAGTGAACTTAGACTCTTAATCAACCCTACGATCCCCAGGGTCTTATAAAAAGCACTAGTGCTTTTTAGAAAGGTGTTATTAATTAATAATCAAAACAGGTAAAAAGGCCTAAATACACTTAGCATTTTAGCCCATTTGTGAGCAGATATATTGCAATCATGAACAAAAATTAAGTAATTACTAAGAAACAAATTCTTTTTAGTAACGGTTTATAAATATTAATTTTTTAGTAAGCATCTCTTAAGAGTTGCTTACTAAAAAAGAAATTGAAATTTTCAATATTAATTTAATCAAAACTTAAATCCTAATAGCTGCAATAAATACAAATTTAACTATATTTTTAATTTATACATTTTTTTTTAGTAGTAAGAATTTTTTAAGCAACTTTAGCTGCTTAATAAAAGTACTAAAAAACATTAGTGCTTTTTTTAAGACCCTGTGGGTCTTAAATTTTAGAATTTAGATTTTTAATAAAATATTGTATAATTTATAATAGTTATTTAACTTAACCTTTATTATTAATTTTGCTTATAATAATTTTTATTAACAGTTAATTTATTATTTATTTTTTTAAATATAATATTATGTTTTTGTTGAATTTATGAATAAATCTGATTTTCTCAGTTTGTACAAATAAAATAGCGTTGCTTACTAAAAACTAATCATATACAATTTCTAATTCTAGAAATTTTTAAAGCAGGTTAATTTTATAAATTTTTAATTGTTATTCTAAGGAGAAATCCCATGACAATTAGTTCACCAGAACGCGAAGCAAAAAAAGTAAAAATTGCGGTTGATCGCAATCCAGTAGAAACAAGTTTTGAAAAATGGGCGTGCGACCTGACATTAGAATTAGACAAAAACTAAAATCCGATATTTCTAATTTATAAAGTTTAGACTAAAAGTATTATAATTTATGTTTAAACCTTTTAAGATCATTTAAGATCTTATAATAAGGCTGGTTAAATAGCCTACAAAAATTATGTTCTTTTTTATAAATAATAATAAATAATAAAAATAAAAAAGAACATAATTTTTATTACAGTTAATTTATGAAATAATTAAAATGTTAAGATTTAATTAGTATTTTTTAGTAAGCGTAGAAACTAATTTATGTTTTTATTTATCTTATTGCTTAAAGCCTCTCATAAAATAAAATCGATTTTAGCAGTTTAAAAAGCTAAGCAACACTTTGTTGCCTTAGCAACAAAGTTTTTATCATAAAACGCTTTCGCGTTTTATAAAAGACAAAGCCTTTTAGTCAGCTTTTTAGTTTTAAACATTAAAAACTAAGTGTTCTAGGCAGCTTTAGTAACTTAGTTGTTTATCAACTAAGTCAACTAATAAAAGCAAAAAATGCCAGCCCGTTATTCTAATTAAAATTAATTGGTGAAAAAAATAGAATTTAGTTAATAGTTGGACTTATTCTGCTTTTTTATAAAAACATTTAAAACATTAAAGTAAAAAATTTTAATTTTTTTACTTTAATGTTTTCTAAAAGTAAGCAGCTTTTGCAGGTTACTTTTATAAGGATCTCTTTTAGAGACCTTTATTCTTTTCAATTAGATTAGTGAAGTTTTAACTAAATTAAAGTCTCCTGTCTTTTTTATTTTTATAACTAAATTTTGTTTAAATTTAAGTTTTCTAAGTATCTAAGAGTCTTTCAAAACATCTTTAAAGACTTATTATTTAGCTAAGTAAGTTAAATCCTATTTATTTGTTCTTATAAAAATAAAAAAAAAAATATGCTTAAAATTTAATATTAATAATAAAAGAATTGTTTAGTATAAATTTAATCAATATAACTAAAGAAAAAATAGAAGTAATTAGTAAAAAAATAAACTTTTTATTATTTCCTACTAAACAATAAACATTTTTTTATTATTTTTTTATTTATAAAAAATACAAAAAAGTTTTTTTGTATTTTTTATTTATTGCAATTAATTAGTAATAAATATAAAAACAAATGAAACATGAAAAATTAGTAAAAATTGGCAAGGCTAAGCCTTTAAAAAAAAAATTAAAAAATATGTTTTTTATTTTTCAACAAGAAATTTACAATAGTTTAAAAAATCAAAATTCTAATCAATTAAATAAAATTTTAAAAAATTCATTAATAGTTGAACTTTTTTGGATTAACTCAATTTGTTATTTGTTTTATAAAAAAAAAGTACTAAATCAAATTATTAAAAAAAAGCAGCTAAAGCTGAACAGCTTAATCATTGAATTTTATATTAATTTTTTACTAAAAAGTAAAACTACTCATAAAAAAAAATGTATGAATTTTAATAAATATAAAAACTCTGATTTTAATAATAATAAAAATTTAAATTATATTTTACTATCCTCTTTTAAACTTCATAAGTTAATTAAAAAAAATAGTTTTTTAAAAAAGAAGAAATTGTTAGGCTATGAGAATAGAAAGTTTCCGAAAAATATTTTAACAAACCCATTACTAGGTTACCAAAAAATAAAAAAGTTTAAAAACCTTTTTTTCATAAATATATTTTATGGTCTTTCGTTATTTAAATTTATTGAACCCTTTTTATTTTTCACTGTTAAAGCAAATTTGAAAAATTATCAATTGTATAAGAATAACATTTTAACTATCAAAAACATTTTTTATCGATTCACTTTAAATTTTAATTTTTTTCAAATTTTGAACTTATCAACAAATTTTAAAACAATAGAATTTTTTCTCAATAAAAAAGATATCAAGTTTAACAGTAAAAATCATTATAGACATTCACAAACAAATTGTAATAATGCTTTAAAGATTAAGTTTCTAGCTGATGTCACTAGTTTAAGCAAGGCTTTTATTTTGCTTAACAAAAAACTTTTTTATCGATTAAACGCGAACGCGTTTATAAATAGACAAGCCCTTAATTATTTACAATTTTTTAAAATTCAAAACTCTAATTATTTAAAAGTTACTAGTTTGGCCACTATTAAATCATTTAAGACCCTCAAATATCTTAATAAAACGCTATTGCACTTTAGAACGATTTTTAAACCAAATAAAAAATTTCTTTTTTTTTATAGTAACAAAACAATGAGCAGTGTAATCTGTAACAATTTTAATAAACTAATTTTATTAAAAACTAAATTAAAAACATACGTTTATTTCCAATATCAAAAAAGAGTTACTTATTTAAGTAATTCAGTAAGAAAGAAAGAATTTATTCAATTCAATTTTATTAACTTTCTTTCTTTTAAAAAATTAAATTCTTTGAGTTCTGCGCAAATGATGCAATTCAATTATAGTTCTAAACTGAATTATAATATATTTTTAATGGAAAAAGTAGATTTAGTTATTCAATTTTTTGAATGTTTAAGCAAAAATAAATCGTATTATAATGATTTTTTTCATATATTACTTCTTAATAAAATTAATAATTTATGGTTTCATAATTATTTAATTAAAAAAATTCTTTATGAAAAAAAAAAAAAATTGCTGTTTAAAAAATTATTAAAAAATATATTTTTGAAGAATACTGAATTAGACCTATCTCAATACATTGAGTTAATTTCAATATATTCAGCTAAAGCAAAATTTTTACTCCAACTAAAAAGTTTATTACAAAAAAAGCACACTTTTAATATAATTCGTCTGATTTGTAAAAACTTGATTTTCTATAATGGAAACCATTATTTAGTTTTAACAAAACATAAATCAGTGAGTAATTCAATACCATTAATGATTGATTTTGTTTATAAAAATAAAACAGTTATTAAGTTAACGTTTTCTCAACAAAATTTTTTAAATTCTATATTTAAAAAAAATCAAACAATTATCTATCCTTTAAAAAAAGTATTTTTCTGGCAAATAACTAAAGAAAATTTTTTTTCTTTTTCAACTCAAAATATATTAAATAAAAAAGTGATAAACGAGATTTTTTTAATTAATCTCATATATTTATTAGACAGAAATAAATTTTTAATGTTTAATAATAAAGTGAATAATTTTTTTAGGGATGACAATTTTATTAAAAATATAATAATTGAACTAGCAATGCCAGCAACATCTGAACAACCGAAAGTTGTTCAAAAAAAAAATGAAATCAATATTTTAAAAAAAAATGAGACTATGGTTCATTATAAGGATTACTATTTTAAAATAAATAAGAAAAATAAGTATTTAAAAGTTTTAATCCCTTTTATAAAAAATAAACAACTAGTCGATTACTCAACTTTAAGCAAAGTGGACTTCTTGTTAAAAAAAAAAAAGTATAAAATAACATTATGTACATTAAATAACGTTAAAAGATTTTTAAAAATAGTAAAACTAGGAAATTTTTTAAATACAAATTTAATTTTAAAAAAGAATATTATTTATATAAATTCAAATTTCATTTATTTACTAAATTTACTAAATAATCTAATCGTTAATATAACTTTAAGAAAAACTTCTGCTTTGGTTAAAGAAAGAAAGTTATCATTTTTATCAATAGTAAAAAAAAATGAAGTACAAATAATACCATCAAAAACAGCAATTCGGGCACATTTGAAAGAAATTAAAATGTATATAAAAAAGTGTTCAAACTTAAATCAAGAAATTTTAATAAATAAACTAGCACCTTTGATTCGTCAATTTGCTAAATATTATCAATTTTGTACCAATAAATATTATTTCTATTATTGTGAAAACCAATTACTTAAATTAATTTGGAAATGGTGTTGTAAAAGACACCACAAAAAAAACAAAAGTTGGATAAAAAGTAAATATTTTAATAGTTGGAATGGAAAAAGACTTAATTTTAGTTTAAAAAAATTAACTTTGAATGAAAGTAATAATCGTACTATACATTCTTTTAATAAATTTAAAAAATTTAAATCACAGAAACAAATTATGATAATTTCTAATAAAAAACATTTTTTCAATATTTTAATAACCCTTCCCAGCTATTTAGATATAAATTTAGAAAAAAATTTCATATTTACAGAAGATTTATCGTTTTATAGTTTAAAAAATTATTCCATTTATAATTAAAAATACTAAAAGATTAAAACTTTTTATAAGGGTCTCTTTAGAGACCCTTAGTCATTTATAAAAATTTTATATTAAAATTAGTAAAACAGCTAAACCAAAGTATCTAATTAAAACAATGTTTAAAAAGATAATTACCATGAATGATAACCAGTCCTTAAAGCTTAAAAAGTCTTATCTTAGTAGCGATGGAACTAAAAAATAGTTCTTTTAGTTTTAATTAGTTTTTATACTTAGTTAAATATTAAAATTGATACAACTTAAATTTTTAGTAGTTTAAGAGTGAAGAATTGGGTTTAGTTTTACTGTAAAGTCTTGTTTTAAACTATTATTCATTTTAATCCCTTAAGTACTTAATTATATAGCAGCCAATCTATAAAAGTTTATTAACTTAAGTGCGAAAAAGTACTTATTAACTAGCATAAATCAATTAAAAACTTTATTATGGAATGGGTGGTAAGATGTTTTTTTTATGTTAGAATATAATCGTTAAAGTTTAAATATAATACTACTAATTAAGGCTCTTTTAAATATTGTAACAATATTTAAAAGAGCCTTAATTAGTAGTATTATATTTAATGTAATTTATGCATGATTTTTTTAGTTAAGTACCTTTAAGCACTTAGATGGTTTAAATTTTTAAAATGACAGAATTTATTTTATTTTAATCATAAAAAATCTAAAACTAAAAGAATCTAAAATCTAATGCCAATTTTTTTTTATAAAGGTCTTTTTAGAAACCCTTAACCTTTAATAAGTCCTTGTTAAAAAATTAACCTAAAAAGGTAAGTTAAAAAGGTTACTTTTTATAAAAGTCTCTTAGTACCTAGGGGACTAAGAGAATTTTAGATTCTAAGTATATTTTTTAGTCATTTATTTTAAATTTTATTTTTTAGCAGCAGTTTTAGCAGCAGTTTTAGAAGCCATTTTAACACCATATTTTGAACGACTTTGTGTACGATTTTTAACACCTGCAGTATCTAAAGAACCTCGTACAATATGGTAACGAACACCAGGTAAATCTTTAACACGGCCGCCACGTACTAAAACGACAGCATGTTCTTGAAGATTATGACCAACACCTGGGATATAAGCTGTTACTTCATAACCAGACGTTAAGCGAACACGAGCTACTTTTCGTAAAGCAGAATTTGGTTTTTTTGGTGTTACAGTATATACACGTAAACAAATCCCACGTCTTTGTGGACATGATTTTAACGCAGGAGCTGTTGATTTATCAGTTTGTTTTTTTCGAGCAGAACGAATTAATTGTTGAATACTAGGCATAGAAAATAAAAAAATAAAAAATCTTTACACTAAAAAATAATAAAACTTTATTAGCCTTTTTAATTGTCTAAACACATTTATTAAAACCCTAAAGGATGTTAAAAGGTTTAAGAAAAAATTAAAATTAGGAGTTTTTTAATTATTAAGCTGCTAAGCAGCTTAAACAGATCGGATTATGATCAATAAGATTTGAAAAGTTACTTTAGTTATTTAGACCCCTTAAGGGTATAAATAACTAAAAATGTCTATTAATTTAAAAGGATCTTTTACGTTCAAGTTTTATTAATTTATATAGTTGTAGTAACTATATAGAAATACAGTACTCATTTATGTTTATTATATATTTTTTTGATTATGAAAATAAAGGGTGAAATTGCAAAAATAACGCCATAAAACTAAGTGTCTAAAGGCACTTAGTTTTTTTATTTGCTTTTAAACAGTAAACCTACTTAATAAGAAGGTTTAGATGTTTGAATTAAGACCCTTCCTAAATGGCTCTTGCCTTTTCATAAAAACTAGTCAATTTTATGTAAAAAATTTTAAGGGAATAATATACTTAATAAACAACTAAAGTGAGTTAGTAAAAATTCTTTTTTACTATAGCTGTCTTTAGGGGGGATATTTAAGTAACTATGGTATTTAAATAGCTCTTTTATATTTCTTTATTTCAACATGTTGAAATAAAGAAATATAAAAGAGCTATTTATTACATATAAATTGCATAATTAAAAAGAAAACACTAATGGATCAGGGAAGAAACGATTAATTTCAATTAGTAATCCAGCAGTAAATGTAAACCAAACTAAAGCTACCACAGGTGCTGTTGATAAATAAGTTGTAAAATCTTTCATAATTAATTTAAACTTTTATAAGACCCCAGTTTTTTATTTTTTACTAGTAATTTTTATAAATCTAATCAGGATAATAAAATTTACCAAGTTTGTGCTGACTTTACGTTTCAATTTTTTTTTTTATTTATGAAACTTTTATTCCATGAAATAAGAACTTTATAAATTATTTTTCAGCATAAAAACCTTCTTTATTAGAAAATTAATGTTATTTTAAGAATAATAAAATCTATTCTAATTTTGGTTAAGCAGCTAAAGTTACTTAATTAAAAAAAAAATTTAAGAGTATCTAAAGATAGTCTTATAATAATAAACCAGTTTAATAGCTTAATTTTAATAAGCTTTGTAAAATAAGTTTTGTAAAACAAAGCCTTTAAGATTGTTTAGGGTCTTAATGAGTTAGTTTCTTTAAAAACTTAGAATAAGTACTCTATGTCAATTAAAATTTTTAAGAGCTACTAAAAAAGACTTTAGTCTTTTTTATAAGACAGCTTTAGCTGTCTTAGTATCTTATTCTAAGCAGCAAAAGGTACTAACTGGCCACTTAACCAAAAAAGTTTTGCTAATATACTTACACGTTCGAGGGTATAAGTATATTAAAAATTCTTAAAATTGAATAAATATGTTTCTTAATAAAATATCTTTTTGAATTAAAAACCTAAATAAGAGAAGCTGCCTTTTATAAAATGTTTCGCATTTTAGCTTTTTATAAGGGTCTATAAAGAGACCTTTAGTGTTTTATCGAAATATCAAGTTGCGCTCCAGAATCCAACCTGGAGCGCAACTAAAAAATCTTAAATTTCTAGAAAATTTTCCATATCATTCTCAATTTTAAAATATATGAAGTTTTTCATTTTTTTATTTTATACACTTCTTTTCCTGCTTGCAAAAAAAACTAAGGCACAAGTTGTCTTTGAAAAAAAAAAATTAAAAACTTACAATATAATATAAGTTCCTTAAAAATTTTAACTAAAAGACTAGCACCTTTTCTTTTATAAAAGGCTAAGGGTTTTAGTTCTTTATTAGGTTTATATAATCAGTTTTTCATTGTAAATTTAAAAATTTTATAATAAAAAACTAAACGCAAAATAAAAGGCTAGCTAAAAGTAAGTCTATACAGACACTTGGTTTTAATAAGGTCTTAGTGGAGATCTTATTCCTTTTATAAAAGCCTAAGCAACACTATAGTGTTGCTTATAAATTGCTTTAAAACTCAAAAAGTCTAATGAAACTAAGGCCTCTTAAGGGTCTTAGTTTTATAACGTTTTAAAGAGGTTTTACCTAACACTAAGACCTGCGAGGGTCTTATAAAACACTGAAAGACTAAAGGTCTAAGTAGACCTTTAGCCTTTTATAAGTAATGAAGTTACTTATTGTTTTAGCTCACGAGTTTTATAAATAGGCAAGGACTTAAAATAAACAACTCAGAAATCATAGTAATTTTTTAAATTTATTCTATTTTGAAAGTGCTTTTTATAAATGCCTTAGAAACTAAAAAATGTTACATAATGGTCTTTATGAATTTTTAAGTATTATAAAAGAATAAGCAAACAATTTTAAAATTGTTTGTTTATTCTTTTTATAATACAGTTTATATATTTTTAAATGGTTTAACAATAACCACTTATATCTAATAAATTAGTGATGGTCTTCAACTGATTCACCAATGTATGCTCCGGCTAATGTAGCAAATACTAAAGCTTGAATAGCTGAAGTAAAAACACCTAATAACATAACTGGAATTGGTACAATTAAAGGTACTAAACTAACTAAAACTCCAACTACAAGTTCATCTGCTAAAATGTTACCAAAAAGTCGGAATGATAAAGATAAAGGTTTACTAAAATCTTCTAATACGTTAATTGGTAATAAAAAAGCAGCTGGAGATACATAACGTTTAAAATAACCTAAACCTTTCTTTTTGATACCAGCATAGAAATAAGATGTTGATGTTAATAAAGCTAAAGCAACAGTTGTATTGATGTCATTTGTTGGAGCAGCTAATTCACCATTTGGAATTTCGATAACACGCCATGGTAATAAGGCTCCTGACCAATTACTAACAAAAATGAATAAGAAAATAGTTCCAATAAAAGGAACCCAGTTTAAATATTCTTCTTCACCAATTTGTGTACGAGCTAAATCACGAATATATTCTGTTACAGCTTCTGTAAAATTTTGAAAACCATCTGGTGTTGGTTTTAAGTCACGGTTACCTAAAAAAGCTAATACGAAAATAATTCCTAAAACAACCCAAGAAGTAATTAAAACTTGGCCATGTAATTCATATTCCCCTAATTTCCAGTAATAATGTTGTCCAACTGAAACTTCTGCAATTTCTAATAAAGGATTGTTCATAAAATCAAAATTTAAAAATTAATATAGAGTGTTTTAAAAAAGATAATTAGATTCTAAAACGTGTTTGCTAAAAAGCTCTATAAAAATAAGCGCATGCTTACTTTTATAAGGGCCTACTAAGCAAATAAGTTGCTTAGTAGGCCCTTAGCTTTTAATAAGTGCCTTGGCACTTTGTTTTATTAGTGCCGAAGCCACTAAGTTATTAATCAAAAGTCTTATAAAACTCATCATAAGAAATGATTAACACTGCAGTTTCAATTAATTATTTTATATTAGAATATGTAGATATTAACTAGATAAAAATAATTCTAAGACAGCTGCTAAAGCAGCTGTCTTATAAAAAAGTAGCAAGCTACTTTTTTAGATGAAATAAACACCTAACCATTTTATTATTTATTTTTATTGTTATATAGTCACCATTAAAAAAGAATTTTTATAATTTAAATACTGCTATATATTTAAAAGAAAATTGGTGCATAATATTAAAAAAAAAATAAATAGCTTTAAAACACTCTAATTTTGTTAACTAAAAGGAATGACCATTTTAGTTAAAAAGCACCTTATCAAATAAAAGGTCTTTTATTATTCTACTGAAATAAAAGAAATTGCTTAAGTTACCCTAACAATTTTTTACAAACAAAAAAATTCAATTAATTTTACTTTTTAAGAAACTGACTAAGAGCTAAGGCTTTTATAAAAGGTGGTAGTCTTTTAGCCCTAATTAAAAGTGGACTAAAAGAATCTACCTTTTATAAAGCACTAAGACCCTACTAAAACACTTTAGTCATGATTGATTTATAACGTAATGAAAAAAAAGTAAGCTACGCTTACAACAAAAAATTTACTTAGAACTTTAAAAAATTCTAAGTGCTCTCCTAAAAGGCTTGCTAAAAATAACTCTAAATCTATTAAAAGTAAGTGTCTTTAGACACTTACTTTTAATAAGATCTCAGTGGAGATCTTAGGCCTTTTATAAAATTTCTTTTAGCAAGCTTTTAGCTTTTTATACAACCCTTACTAAACCCCCTGTATAAAAGTAAGCGCATGCTTTTTTTATTTTATAAGGGTCTCTACTTAGACACTAAGTGCCTTAGCTAGACCCTTAGTGTTTTATAAATAACACTTAGTTGTCTTAACTACTAAGTGTTACTAAGCCTAGATTTTAATCCAAAAAGACGTTACACTTAAAATTTTATCGACACTGACATCATACTAAAGTTTTAGCTAGAAGCAACTAAGGGGAGATTGAGAAAAAAGAAGTTATCAAAAAATTGTCGTTATTGAGTAATATTATTACTTTTATTGCGTAAAAAAGTTAATAATAATTATATACTTTTTTATTTAAGTTTTATCAAATTAAATAAGTATTAATCACAAGTTATCATATTATAATGTATTAATTTTTTCTTAGTAAGACAACTAGTTGTCTTACTAAGAAAAAATTAATACATTATAAACTTTTCCTATTTTTAGTTACAAGTTTTTTAATTATAACGAAGATCCTAAACCTACATAAGATCCATAGAAGAAAATTGCAAGTAAACCAATAGCAGCTGTTCCTACTAAAGTACCAATAAGCCAAAGAGGGATACGTCCAGTTGTTCCAGTGTTAGACATAATATAAAATAAAAAACCATCAATTAATTACAAAAACACAAAACAAAATCACTTGTTGATTTTATGATTTTTTTAAAATGTATAAACCCCTTTAAAAATAAAGAATGGTATACCCATTTAAAGAATTATAAATAATAATAACAAATTTTCTTTTTTGTTTACCCTAATTAAACAAAAATTAAAAAGGAATTTTTTTTTTAAGTAAAAGTTAAAATTGCTAAGATCTCAGGTATTTTTTAACAAAGTAATCTTTTAGATGCCTCTGTTAGAAGAATAGTTAAAGATTGATTTTAAATAGAAATTACTTGAATAAACCAACCTAAAAAAGGCTTACAAATTAAACATCTTTATGACTTTTATGCTTTTTGTTAGTTGTTTTTTTTTTAGAAATTTTAAAACATTTATTAAAAATTTTTAGTAAGTGCCCTTTCAAATTCTTTGAATTTGAAAAAACGCACTAAGATTCAAAAAATATTATAAAACAAAGACCTTTTAGGGTCTTAGTTTTATAGCGTTTTAGGCATTTAATAAACACCTTTAGTTGCTTAAAGAATCTCATGAAACACTAAAAGTCTAGAGGTTTTATAAAAAGATAAAGGTCTAAGTATAATTTTAGCTAACTTTTAGTAAGTGTTTTAAGTAACAACTAAAGTAAAATTGCATTTTTAATTTAAAAGTTTAAACATAGAGAGGTTTTTGGGAGATTAAATCTGCCTAGTATTGAATAAAACTAACTTTTTAGACTTTAAACTTCTAAACCTTAGTGTTTTATTATTAGAGTCTAAAGAATCTTTAATCAAAATTTATTATAGCAGTTAAGCTGAAGAGTCTAGTTAAGTTAAAAAATTGAATTAGAATAATCAATCTTTTTTCTTATGAGTCGGGAACAAACTTAACCAGTTAAAGTTTATACAATTAATTATTATAATTAAACGAACTTCCTCAAATTTATCTTTACTAATTAAGAGATTTTTTAATAAAAAAAGGTCTCTTACTTGAGAAAATAATTTCTCTGTAACAAAATTAATTAATTTTTTATAATTTTATTATAAAAAATTATTAATTTAAATTTCATCTAAGTGGTTAAAAAAATTTATTAAGTTGTTTTAACAACTTAAAGGCAAATTGCTTTTTCAATGTATCATCAGATAATATTTGTAGTAATTCCAATATTGAGGAATTATTTATTATAGATACATAGTCTATTTTATTATGTTTTACTAGATTTTAATATAAGCTACATTGATATTTTTGAAGATCCTTTCTATTTTAAAATAAATAAAAATAATTTTTATTCATTCCTAATCTAAAACAAAATTAGAAAATTAATAGAAAAGGTAATAAAAATTAATTTTAAATTTTTTTAAATAGATTTCATGTTTTATATGGATTTTTACGTTGTATTAAAGGCTTTTAAATTTAAAATAAAACAAAAAAATAGGCTTAGTGGCGTCTAAAAAGGCTAAGAAGCTAAAAGTCTCTTTACAGCTTTAGTTGATTAGATCCTTTAAAGTCGAAGTAGAATTTTACCACTTTATCCTTTTTTAAGACCCTTGGGGAAGTTTTATTCTATTTTCAGTAAAAAAATGAAAGCCTATTTAAACCTTAAAGTGTCTAAATAAATGCTTTTAGCCACTTAACAAACCATTATTAAAGCTAAATCAGTGAAAGCTTGACTTTATTAAAACGTAAATACAGAGAATATTAATAATTTTGTAAGAAAACTAAATTCTAAATTAGTTATCAATATTAAATGTATTTTAATAAACATTTTTATAAGTGGCCATAAAAATGTTATCCGTTCAATTTTACTTAAAAAGTATTATTTGATTATACTTTTTAAAGTTAGTAAGTATTATAGTGTATTAAAGTTTTTTAGTTAATTTTTTTTAATAAATCATAACTATTAAGATGCTAAGTGTTTAAAAGTCTCTTTAAGAACCTTTTATCAAAAGTGAACCTTTTAAATAAGTTTTTTTATAGGCCTTTATCCAAAGCTTTGGCTTGGAAAAGTCTTGTCATAAGTTCTATAATATTTAGAACTTAAAAAAAAACTTTTAAAATCACTAGTGCTTTTTATAAGACCCACAGATCTTCGCAAATCCTAAATAATTTTTTTAGTAAAAAAAATTCTCAGTCACTGTTTTAATATTCATAAGTTAAACTGCTTTTAACTTAGTATACTAAGTTAAGTTTAAAAATTTTTTATTTAAATATATAAATTTTATTTTCAATCCATATTTTTCATGTCGCACCCACTTAACCAAATTAAAATAACACCTAATTGTCCAAAATGTGCACTAAATACTTTTCTAGAAATTTCTTCTAAATCGCTTGTATGACTATCAAAATCATGAGCATCTGCGTGAAGGTTCCAAATCCAAGTAGTTGTATTTGGTCCTTTAGAAAGAGTACGTGAAAAATGTCCAGGTTTAGTTGGGTAGGCTTTTTTATTTATATAAAAATAAATAAAACCTCCCGAAGAACCGTACGTGCGTTTTTAAACGCATACGGCTCATTAACTCTTTAAATGCCTTAGATACACAGTTTAAAATCTAACCAACCCTAAAAGTTGATTTAAAGGTTAGCGCCTTTTATAAATGACCTTTCAAATCCTAAAACTCACTGAGTCTTATAAAAAGCACTAATGCTTTTTAAAAGAGTTTGATAATCCTTTAAAGAGTTTTAAGGCACTTAGCCATAGATTTTAAGATATTTAAAAAATTTTATAAAATAATTATTTATAATTTCTACTTAACAACCTTATTTGTTAAGGAAGTGCCGGAAGCGCATTAACTATTACTAATCTATGAAATTAATCAGATTGAAAAATTTAACAACATTAGTTATTAAGACTAAAAGGCTCTGCCTTTTATAAAATGCTAAGCGTCTAACTAGACACTTTTAAAATTAACTAGATAAAACACTGCCTAAAAAGCTAGCTTTTTAGGCAGTGTTTTATAAGACCCGCAAAGGTCTTAGTTTTATTTTATAAGTGCCCTTGTCAGCTTTAGCTGCTTAGATGCTAAGTGTCTAGTTAGACGCTTAGCATTTTATAAAAGTAAATATACGCTTACTTTTATAAAACATTTTAGGTCTAAGACAGCTGCTAAAGCAGCTGTCTTATAAAAAAGTAGCAAGCTACTTTTTTAGAAGTATCTGAAAATTTAAAATCTTCTTTAACTATTTTTTTAAGCAGTTTTAGCTGAGTGATAAGAAACTAAAGGATCTTTTTTTTGTAATTCTTAGGTCTTAGAAATACATGATTTATAAAAAACACTATTAAATTTCTTAAAATTCATTATATAAATAGTATCTTATTTTTTTAATAAGATCAAGTTAAATTTTTTTCTTATAGTTTGAGTAATTCTAAAATAATAATAATTAAATACAAACTAAATTCTATTATCATGAAAAAAATTGCTGAATTTTTTCTTTAAATTAAATTTTCAACTAAATTAATTAATTGGAATTGAACCAATTGATTAATAAAAAAAAAATAAAGCTTTAAGCATATTCAACTTAAAGCTTTATTTTTTATTTATTTTTTTTTTTAACCTAAAGAGCGTTACCACGAGGTAATACTTCTTCTGGGAATACTAAACGTTCATGAGGTTGGTCTTGAGCAGCCATCCATGCACGAATACCTTCGTTTAATAGAATGTTTTTAGTATAGAATGTTTCAAATTCAGGATCTTCAGCTGCACGAATTTCTTGTGAAACGAAATCGTATGCACGTAAGTTTAAAGCAAGCCCCACAACTCCGATAGCTGACATCCATAACCCTGTTACAGGAACGAATAACATGAAGAAGTGTAACCAACGTTTGTTTGAGAAAGCTACACCAAAAATCTGAGACCAGAATCTGTTAGCGGTAACCATAGAGTATGTTTCTTCAGCTTGTGTTGGGTTAAATGCACGGAAAGTGTTAGCACCATCACCATCTTCAAATAATGTGTTTTCAACAGTAGCACCATGAATAGCACATAGTAGAGCAGCACCTAGTACTCCCGCAACCCCCATCATATGGAATGGGTTTAGTGTCCAGTTATGAAATCCTTGGAAGAATAAAATGAAACGGAAAATAGCTGCAACACCAAAACTTGGAGCAAAGAACCAACCTGATTGACCTAAAGGGTAAATTAAAAATACAGAAACGAAAACTGAAATTGGTGCTGAGAAAGCAATTGCGTTGTACGGACGTAAGTTTACAGAACGCGCAATTTCAAACTGACGTAACATGAATCCAATTAAACCAAAAGCACCATGTAAAGCAACGAAAGCCCATAAACCACCAAGTTGGAACCAACGCGTTAAATCACCTTGTGCTTCAGGACCCCAAACAAAAAGTAAAGAGTGACCTAAACTGTTAGCAGGAGTTGAAACAGCAGCAGTTAAGAAGTTACAACCTTCTAAATAAGAACTTGCTAAACCGTGAGTATACCAAGATGTTACAAAAGTTGTACCAGTTAACCAACCACCTAAAGCAAAGAAAGCACATGGGAATAAAAGAAGACCAGACCATCCTACAAATACAAAACGGTCTTGACGTAGCCAGTCATCTGCGTCATCAAACCATGTACGTTTTTCTTGATAAGTACCAATCGCTATTGTCATAGCGTGCATCTCCAGAATATTGAATATAATTCATCATTTCGTCTAGTTATAACAACAATTTAAGTTTCAATTAAATCTTACTTCAAAAACAATTTAAATTGGAAACAAAAATAATTTTATAAAAAATTTAATTTTTTTTGTTATTTTAAAAATAGTATATTTTATGTTAAACCTTTTTAGTTTATATATTGTATATAAAATAAAAGATTTTTTCAATTTTTTATAAAAAAAAATAAAAATATTAAAAAGCAATAATTATAAATTCTGATTTATTAATTTATTTTTTATAAAGAATATTTTTAGTTTTATTAAAACTAAAAATAATCGTTATAAAAAATAAATTAATAAATTTATTAAGACGATATTTATTAACGTCTAGATTTTTTATCGTTTTTAACGTGACCACGGTACGTACGAGTTGGTGAAAATTCACCTAACTTATGACCAATCATTTGATCTGTAATAAAAACCGGGATATGCTCACGGCCATTATAAACTCCAATAGTATGGCCAATCATTGGTGGAACAATCATAGATGAACGTGACCAAGTTTTAATAACTACTTTTTTACTTTGTAAGTTTAATTTTTCTATTTTTTTTAATAAATGATCTGCTACAAAAGGTCCTTTTTTAATAGAACGTGCCATAAAAATTAATGAATAAGGAATATAAAAACATAGGCCAAACCTATAAAAAAATTTTAATACTAATTTAAATTATTTTAAACTCATAAACGCTTAAGACACTTAATTACTTTAGCAATTAAGTGTCTTAACAAAAGGCGATAGCCTTTTAGAAATAAAAGTCTAGCTAAAAATAAGTGTCTACAGACGTTTGCTTTTAATAAGGTCTCAGTGGATACCTTAAAGCTGCCGCCTTTTATTTATAAAACCTGCTAGGTTTTTAGGCATTTAGTTAGCAACTAAGGTTGCTAAGAAGTATTTGTTAAAACAATACTCGAGTGTTAATAAACGAAATTGCCTAAAGCTAAGTGCTTTAATTACTTTTTTGTCTCTAAGCTGTATTATTTTATTACTGTTTTTTTTAGTACCGTCAGCACTTAATAAGTAGCTAAAAATGGTTAGAAGAGTTAGTTGTTTAATTATTTAGCAAAAAAGTAAAGTAAGCAAATCTTAGGATCTGAATTGTTAAAAGCACCTGAACTAAATAGTTATGCTTTTTTTTTTATTTAAAATAATTAAAAATAATATAGTTCAATTTTCTGATAATTCTTAATATATAATGAAAAAGTTTTTAAATAAACTTTAAAAAATAAGAATTAAAAGAAAAAATAAAAGGATTCATTTTTTAACGATAATATGTTTTTTTTATAAAAAAAGAATAAAAATTTTTATTTAATAATTAAAATAATACTTAAATTAAATTTAAGACTTAAACAATAAGACCCTAAAAGGTCTTATTAAGTATCTTAAGGCACTTAAGGTTATGAAGGTTTATAAAAAGCTTTAGCTTTTTAATCGGCTTTTTTTAATAGATTAAATTATTTTCGCTTACGAATAATAAAGGCATTACTATATTTTTTTGGTTTTCTTGTAAATTTACCAAGTGCAGGTTTACCCCAAGGTGTAACTGGACGACTACGCCCAATAGGAGCACGCCCTTCACCACCCCCGTGTGGGTGGTCAACAGGGTTCATAACTGAACCTCGCACTGTTGGACGAATACCTAACCAACGTGTACGCCCTGCTTTTCCAATAGTTAAGTTATAAGCTTCAACATTTCCTACCTGACCAATAGTTGCCCAACAATTTTTTGAAATTAAACGAATTTCTTTAGAAGGTAGACGAATAGTTACAAAATTTCCTTCTTTCGCTAAAATTTCAACAAGAGTTCCAGCTGAACGAGCTAATTGACCACCAGAGCCTGGTTGGAATTCAACATTATGTACTTGTGCACCTAATGGAATATTGCGTAATGGTAAAGAGTTTCCAACTAAAATAGGTGCATTTAAATCAGAAATTAATGTTTCTCCTAAATTTAAGCCGCGTGGGTGTAGAATATAACGTTTTTCACCATCTTCATAACGAAGAAGAGCAATGCGTGCATTTCTATTAGGGTCATATTCAATACTTACTACTTTAGCAGGCATCCCGATTTTATCGCGTTTAAAATCAATTTGTCGGTAAAGTTGTTTATGACCTCCACCACGATGGCGACACGTAATAACACCACGATTATTACGACCTTTTGAACGATGTAAGAAAAATACTAAAGATTTTTCTGGTTTATGATTTGTAATTTCATTAAAATCTGAAACAGATCTTTTACGACTCCCTGGTGTACACGGATTTAAAAATTGAATACCCATGATATAAAATTAGTTTTAATTTGTACTATTAAGATAAATTTTTGTTAAACTGCTAAAGCAGATGAATCAGATCTTAAGACCCTGTTGGTCATATAAAAATGCCTTTAAAAGTAAATCCTTAAAAGGGTTTGTTTTATTAAGAGCTTTAGCTCTTTAAGTATTTTTTAAAGGGATCTGAAAACTAACCAATTCAAAAAGTAGAGAGATAAACTAACTTTTTATTTAATTCTAGATGATTAAGAACTAACTTTAGTTTAATACTTAATATTTTATAAGCTGATTAAATTAACTAGTTTTAATTTATTTAATTTTAGCAGATAGCTTAGAATTGGTTAGCTAGTAATAAAACACTAAATAAAAGGTTTATAAATTAAAATTTGTATTCTTATGTCTAAATGTTTTTAGACATTTATTTATTAAAACTTGTAGTCTAAGCAACTTTAGCTGCTTATTAAGTGCTTTCAGCAATTAAAATTTAATTAAAATTAAAATTAATAGATTGACCTTCTTTAACTGTAATAATAACTCGTTTGTAATTTGGTCGATAACCTTGTGTCATACCAACACGAATTTTTTTACGAGGAGGAATATGCGTATTAACTGCAATTACATTAATTTTGAATAAATTTTGAAATAATGTTTTAATTTGAGATTTATTTAAACGTTTATCGACATCGAAAGTATATTGACGATTTTTATATAAAGCTAAATAAGTTTTTTCTGTAATGACTGGATATTTAATTAAATCAAGAGTTGAGTTAACAGCATTTAACTCTAAAAATTCTTGCCATTTCTTTTCGTTTTGATTAAAAGTTGAAGAACTCATGGATTAGGGGAGTTTTATAAATATTTTATCAATCATAATATTCATTACAAATTGATTTATAGATAAATCAATTATAAAATGGGTGTAATGATATATAAAGATATTGAAAAATTAATTTAAAAATTATTAAACCCAAAATATAAGAGCTCATTAAAAACTATAAAAGTCCTAAGCCTTTTATTAGCTTTTTAATAAGCATTGAATAATAAATAAATTAAGACCATAAATAACTAAAGTTATAATATAAAGTAATAATTACTGTTAAACTTTTTATCTATAAACAATAGTGTTATAAAAATTTAACCTAGTTAATAACTAGGTTAAATTTTGTAGCGAAATGCTGGAATAAAAGATAATTTTTATTATAAAAAACTAAGACAGCTGCTAAAGCAGCTGTCTTATAAAAAAGTAGCAAGCTACTTTTTTAAAAGTACCTTAGGCAGCTTTAGGTGCTTAGTTGCTTAGCAAATTAAGTCTCGTATGAAAGGCTAAGGAGCTTAGCACCTTAGCTTTTTATAAAAAGATAAAGGTCTAAATAGACTTTTATCTTGCTTTTTAGTGAATTTTTTATAAGGGGGGTAACAGCCCCTTAGTGTTTTAGAGGGTCTTAGTTTTAGTTAACTTTTTAACTTTCAGATCTTAAAGATCTAAATAAAAAATTTTGATTGCTTATTTTTATTAGTTATTAAAACAAACAATATATAAAAATAATAAACAACCTAATACTTTTTATCTAGTTTTGCTTGTTAACTTAACTTGTTAAATTATAACTAGCAAATAAAAAAATATTTTTAAGTGTCTTCAGCACTTAATAAGCAACTAAAGCTGCTTAGATGAAAAATTAATTAAAATAAATTAAAATTAGCAAAGTAGGTTTTTTACTTTTAGTAAAAAACCTACTTTGCTAATTTTAATTTAATAAATGATAAAATAAAAAGTCTACTGTTAAAATTAAAACAATTAGATAAAAGTTAAATTGGTTTTAAAAAAATTTGAGTTTTGTAAAAGTATTCAAACAATTCTAAATAAAAATAAACATTGGTTTAGAAAACTTTTAATTAGTCTTAAGAGTCTTCTAAAAATTTATTGTAGTTTATTTTAACAATTAACTAGAACTAAAACCTAAAACTGCTTAGTTTTATAAGAACCTTTAGAGTCTTAGTTCTAGTTAATTGCTTTAGGCATTTAAACGCTAAATAAAACTTATATTGAAATGTTTTAAAATTAAAGAATCCTGTTTTTTATTTTTTAATTTTATTCAGCTGTTAGAAACCATTTTTGGTTAATAGACCAGTGATATTATATTTAAAAAGTAAACTCTGCATTCCTAATGATCTCCCAATAACCAGATAATAGGAATATTTAGCACACATAATGAAAGCAGAATGGGTTTAACATCTTTTTTAATCTAAGCTGCTTTAGCTGCTTATTAAGTGCTGAAAACACTTAAACTTTTTTTTTAATTAAAAATAAAAAACTTCCTGTTTTAAAATTAAAATTCATGCACTATAAAAAATATTTAAAATATAACAATATAAAAAATCTTTTATTAAGGTACTGCAATTATAAAAAATATAAAAATGACTAATGAATGCTTAATACAGTTTTTATTCAACGTTTGTCCAAAAATGTTGTTATATATTCTAAAGATGAAAAACATCTTTTATAATTAAAAAACTTATTATTTTCTTTAAATAAGTTAGTAGAATACTGTTGTATAATTTTTATTTTAAAATTAGATTAGTGTATTTTACGAGAACTAACGATTTTTAATTTTAATTAAATTAGGTGTTACTAAATTTTTAAGATTCAATTAATGCCATAATAAGTGCTTTTAAGCACTTAGCATAAAAATGTAACTAAAATAGTAGAAAAACAGGTCACACTTGGTACAGCCATAAAATTATTATTTGAAGTGAGAACAAAACTAAATTGACTGAAATTTTTTATTAATAAAAAAACACATTAAAAAGTATTAAAAATACTATTTCACTAAATTTAGTTAAATTCGTTTGTATTTTACTATCTACCAATTTTTATTTGGAACCTTAGCGGCGAACGAATTTTTTCATCTTTCCTAAAAAAAATCAAATTTTTTGTAAGAAATAAGTCCTGTAAAATTATACCAGTACTATATTTATTCAGGTTTTAATGCTTTCAGTTTCTAATGGAATCCTAATAAAACTTTTACCGTTGATTATTTTTTATTTCTTAGAACCTAAGTAGCTATTAAAAAGCACTCTAAAACAAACCAGTTTTAGCTGATTTGTTTTATTTTGTAAGACTCTTAAAGTCTTAATGCTTTTTATAATTATAAAACCTTTTCCTATGAAGTGCTTTTAGGCACCTAAAATCCTTCTAAAAAGCATTAGTGCTTTTATAAGATTCTGTGAGTCTTAGACTTTGATAAAATCCAAAGGATTTTAAGGTTTAAGAATCTTCCTAAGCTTTAACTGCTTAGTTGTGGTAGCCACTAAAGGGTCTTAAAAAAAAAAATATTAAGTTACTTAGTTGCTAAAGCAACTAAGCAGTTAAAGCTGTTTTAAGTACTTACAAATAAAAAGTAAATAAACTTATTTAGTTGACTTTGTTTTTTTACCTTCAAATGTTGAGTTACCTAGTACATCCATTAATTTAATTTGACGTGTTCCTTGCTTTGTACTAATAGAAATAACGTCACGTGGATTACAAATATAATTAGGAGTACGAATTCGTTTATTATTAACTTTTAAATTACCTTGTGTAATAAGTTGTAATGCTAAACTCATGTTACTTACAATTTTTAGTTTAAATAAAATAAAAGCTATTGTTTTTTCTAAGCGTTTTTTATAAAAACGCATACGTTTATAATATTCTTGTAAATTTTTATTAACAAGTTTTAATGATTTTTGTTTATTTGATACTGAAATAACGTCTTTTGGTTTACACATATAACTAGCAATATTAACTTTTTTACTATTTACACGAATGTGTCCATGGTTAATTAATTGACGTGCTGCTACAATAGTTGGTGCCATATTTAAACGAAACACAATATTATCAAGACGCATTTCTAGTAATTGTAATAAAACCTGACCAGTTGCTTCTTTAATTTTTTTTGCTTTTTTAACGTAATTAATTAATTGACGTTCACTTAATCCATAATTAAAACGTAATCTTTGTTTTACTTTTAGACGGATTAAGTAATCCGATTCACATGAATCATAAGGTCTTGTTTTAAATAATTTAGCTAGACCGTGTTGACCAGGTGGAATAACTTTTCCTTTTAATGGGCCACGTCCTCGGAAAACTCTACGGAAAGGTTTTTTACGCGTAAAACCTCTAAGTTTACCAATACGACGAATAATTCTTAATTTTGGACCTATGTATCGAGCCATTTTAAATTTTTTAAAAAATTATTTTTATATTTGATGAATTCATATTATAGCGGGTAACGCGACTCGAACGCGCGACAATTACCTTGGCAAGGTAATGTTCTACCACTGAACTATACCCGCAGTGGTTCATATTAATAAATTTAATATGATCTTGTATATTATTTTATTATAAATATATTTTTTTGTCAATATTTAAAATTTTAGAATAGTACTTTTTTTAAAAAAAGTACTATTCTAAAATTTTAAATACGTTCTTTTAAAGTGAAGGTTGATTTTTAAAATGGTGTATTAATAGTAAGTTAGATATTACATTTTTTTTGTTTGTAACCACGATTGGTCTTTAACTAAATTTTTCCACTCTTTTTTTATTTGTTTGGATTTCGGAATAATTAATCTTGTGACCATCTGAAGGTGCTTTTTGTTTATAAGGCATTAAATCAAACAAATTTTTACCTTGTTCCTGAATCATTTTTAATGATTCATGTAAAATATGAATCTGATAGTACTCAGTTTGTGCGGTATTATCTTTACGTGATTTAACATAGCAAGGAATACCTAAAGTTTGTTCAATAGCCATTGGAAGACGTGACGAGGCTTTAAAACTTTTTTCGGCCAAACCCTTTAATTATTTATAATTAAATTTTTTAAAAGAATTATACTCAATTTTTAATTGTAATTTTTTTTTTAAGAAATTTGTTTTTGATTTCTGTTATTTTTTACATTTTTTAAGTCTAATTTGTTTTGATCAGTTGGATGTGTCATAATAACTAATGAGGCCTTAATTGATTATAACTAATGAAGCCTTAATTGATTATCATATTTGATGAATTTATATTATTTAATTTCAGAAGCAAAATTATAACCTGCTACCACGGAACTATACCCGCAATTAATTTAACCTTTTAATATATTATGCTATAAAAAAAAATAAAATTTCAAGAAAAAAGACTTTATTTTTTTTTTTAATAAGTATTCATAGTAAGTTAAATTGTAAATAATTTAACGAGAAAAAAAATAAGATTGCTGTTTCTGCACTATGTAGGAGTTGAACCTACCTTAAAACGATTATGAGTCGTTTGCCTAATCCGCTCGGCCAATAGTACATATGAAACTACGACCCTAAAGGGTCTTATAAAAAGTATTAGGTTTTTAATTAAATTAGGCTTAACTTGTTAATTTAGAAAAAATAATTGACTCTTAATTTACTATAATTCTAATTGAAAAATTTAAAATTAAAAACTACTTTCTATTTATTTATTCTTTTAAAACACTAAGGGGCTGTCACCCCTTATAAATAAAAGGCGGTAGCCTTTTAGTACTAAAAAGCTAACTAAAAGTAAGCATTCTTACTTTTATAAGGGGTTAACTAGTTAACTCCTTAGCTTTTTAGTACTAAAAGGCTAAAGGTCTAAGCTGATAAATAAAAAATCAAGTAATAAAAATATTAAAAATTATATCATTTACTAAATAATACATTAAAAATATAATAAAGAAAAATTCATTATTTATTTTTTAATTATAGTTCCTAAAAAAAAAATATTTTCAAATAACGGAGTATTAAGTGCTTATGACTTGCTAGAGTAACTTATAAAAAAATGTATTGAAAAAAATTAAAAAAATCAACATTTATAAAACAAATACTCAAACTTTTTTGTTTATAAACAAAAAAGTTTGAGTATTTGTTTATATCGAAAACATTTTTTAAATTAACCACCTGTGCTTTCTTGAGTTTGTGCACTATCACTAACAATACGAGCACGACTATCTAATAAACGTTCTTGTTTAGCATCATGATAATCCCAAACTTGATTCGTCATTTCTACAATACTATGCATTACTTCATTTGTAGCAATTTCATCAGCTAAACCATACTGAATTGTTTCAGTTGCACTTAAATAAAAATCACGATCAAGATCACGTAAAATTTTATGGCGTGGACGATATGTTGATAAAGAATAAATTTCTGCAACATCTAAACGAATTTTCATAATTTCTTGACTATCAATCCAAATATCAGAAGCTTGACCTTGTAAACTACTTTCTGGTTGGTGAATCATTACATGACATCCTTCAGTAACGTAACGTTCTCCAATAGTTCCACCAGCTAAAGCCAACGAAGCAGCTGAAGCAGCAACACCTAACGCTAATGTTAAAGAACCGGCTTTAATAAATTGAAGAGCATCATGGACTGTAATACCATTACCAACAGAACCTCCAAATGAATTAATAATAACAAAAACTTTTTTTGCTTCTTCTTCTTCGAGTTTTGCTTGAGTTTGTTTACGGTAAAAGTCTTTGAATTCATTATATGAATTCGTTGATGAATCAAAATCTAAATAATTAAACGATTTTTGAGTTTCATTAAAATTTTTAAAAGCTAAAGTATTTAATAATCGATCTTGTGTATATTCTTGACGTAATAAACGTTGACCTAATGCTTTTTGACTAAATTTCTCAATCCCATTAGATGTTTTTAATTTTTGATTAAAATTTTTTTGAGCTAAATTTGTAAATAGTTTATCAACTGGTTTTCGATTTGGTTTATTAGTTTGAAGTTGATTGAATAATTCTAAAAGTTTCGAATTCCCTAATAATGGGTTTAACTCATTTAAATTGTAATTATCAGCAGCAAAATTTGCTAATAGTCTAAAAGGTGAATATACATCTAAATGATTTTGCGTTTGATTAACATTTTCTAATGAAGAAGCTGATTTATCAAAAAATTTTGAAGCTTCTTTTTCATTCATTAATCCATTCATGTTTTTAAACATGATCATTAATCGGGACATTTCTTTATGATTAGCTGAATAGAGCATACGCCCATCATTTTTATTAAATTGTTTCGATAATGTTTCTGCTAAATAAAATAAGTAAGGTTCTTCTGAATAATCAAAAAACTGAGCATTCCAATTTAACCATTCCATTGTAATTTTTTGTAAAGTATATTGTTCTAAAGTATCAATATCTTGTATTCCTAAGTCTTCATCAGATGCTAATAAGTCATCTACTGATTTATCACTTTGTTTTAATAAATTTGTAGAACCTGTTTGAGGCTCATTTTTGGATGAACTTTGTTGTTTTGTAGAGCTTTTAAATAGGCCACTACGTTCCATTTCTTTTTTTTCTAGTTCTTTTGAACGATCTTCCATATGAATATTAATTAATAAACCACAAATTTGATTACAAAGTTCATCATCTAAATATTGCATTAAAAAAACCATTCTTCGACGAAAAATAAAATTATAAATATCTGTCCATTGTGCTGGTAATTCTTCACCCCAACAATAAATAATTCTAGGTACTCCAATTGGCATGTTTTTGTATATATTAAAGAAAACGTTTCAGAATTAATAACTGATAAATATTAAAAATTTTAGCAGTGCTTGCACTGCCATAACCATCACGTCCGTGTTGGTTAAGTTAAAATAATCTAGTAGTTATAAAAATATTTTTTAATTTAAATAACTGACAAAAATTAAGCACCTCAAACTACTAAAACTAAGCAACTAAAAAATGCCTTTAGCTACTTAGAAAATTTAACATTTAACAAAAAGTTTCTTAATTAAAACAATACGAAATACTTTAAGAAACCTGTTTGCAAAATTTTCCTTACTTTTATCAAGAATAAAAAATATCATGTTCATTAAATATTTATTTTATTAAATATTTATTATGTATGATACATGATTATGTATCAAAAAACAATTAATAAGTAAAAAAGTTTTAATAAGTAAAAAACTTTTCTTAAAAACTAAAGCTTCTTATCGTGTCTATATTAGTCAATTTATATATTATGCCTTCGGCCGGATTTGAACCGGCACGCCTTTCAGCACTGGTTCCTAAAACCAGGATGTCTACCAGTTCCATCACGAAGGCAGAAAAAAGTTATAAAATACTAAAATATTTTAGTCGTTAGAGAATCTAATTGCTAAAAACTTCATGAATTGCTAGTTATTTTAGCAGTGTTATAAGTTAAATAAATTTAAATCATTTTTTAGCGATATTTAATAACTTTATTATAAAAGTAATATAATTATAACATTTTTAGTTTTTTTTGTCCATTTTTTTGTCCATTTTTTTTTCTAACCTTATAATGAAGAATAAAAAAACAAAACTAACAGATTTCGAATAATTATTGAGTTGTATTAACAGATTTAACTAAAAAAAAAAATAGTTTATTAATACAACTCAATAATCATTATTTCAACTAAAAGACTAAATTAAATTAAAAATCTAAAGATACTTAATAATAACAAGATTAAATAATTCCATTACTAAAAAATTTTTATTTATTTCATGAAAAAATTATAAAAATTCTAGTAGTGTAAGCAATGCCATAACCAACATAGACTAAAACAATAAGTAACGAAGTTACTTATAAAAGGCGGTAGCCTTTTAGAACTAAAAAGCTCGCGCTTTTTATAAAAGGCTACTAAAAGTAAGCAGCTAAAGCTGCTTACTTTTATAAAGGTCTACTTAGACCTTTCGCCTTTTAGTGTTTTATAAGACCCGCAAGGGTTTTAGTGTTGGTTAAATCGAGGTTAAATATTATTTTAATTTTTTCTCAAACTAAATAATATTTAATAAAATTAATCAAAATATAAAAATCTTATTTTTTTTATTATAGCTCATTTAAGCAAGGCTTTTAAAATAAGCGCGTACTTATATTAAAGTATAAATGTTTAATTAGCCACTAAATGACTTAGATGCTAAGTGTCTTTAGATACTTAGCATCTAAACAGCTAAAGACGCCAGGGGCACTTATAAAATTAAGACCCTCTAAAAACTAACTAAAAAGCTAGATAAAAGTCTACTTAGACCTTTAGCTTTTTATTTTATAAGGAACAACAGCCCCTTATTGTTTTAGCTACTTAATTTTAAAAGTTTATAGTTAGACAATTAGTTGCTAAAGCAACTAAGCAGCTTTAGCTGCTTAGCCTTTTATTCAAATTTTTAGCCTTAAAAAAATTTAAGATTTTGGAGATCTTCAAATTTTTAAATACCTTAGTCACTTAAGATTTAACAAGTTAAACTAAAAGAAAATCTAAGTTTTCTGTTACATTTTCTTTGACTGTAGCAGGATTTAAATAAAAATCTGAAAGTAATGTAAAAAGTTCACGATCAGAAAGTTCTTTTGGAACAACACCTTCAGGTTGAGTTAGTAATTGATCTGCTATATTTAAATAATAATCAGTTACATAATTTAAATTTATATCTGTTTCTGCCATTTCAAACAAAGTTTTCCCCTTCACTCTAGAAACACGTATATCTTCAATTAATGGTAATAATTCTAATACAGGCATAGGACAAACTTCAACATATTTATCAATTAAATCACGTTTTGTTGTTCTATTTCCAATTAAGCCAGCTAATCGTAATGGGTGAGTTTTACTTTTTTCTCGAACAGAAGCTGCAATTCGATTAGCTGCAAATAAAGCATCAAATCCATTATCAGTAACAATAATACAATAGTCAGCATAGTTTAAAGGAGCCGCAAATCCACCACAAACAACATCACCTAAAACATCAAATAAAATAACATCATATTCATAAAAAGCATTAAGTTCTTTTAATAGTTTAACAGTTTCACCAACAACATAACCTCCACACCCTGCTCCTGCTGGTGGACCACCAGCTTCAACTGAATCAACTCCACCGTAACCTTGGTAAATGACATCTTCTGGCCAAACGTTTTCATAATGATAATCTTTGGCTTGAAGTGTATCAATAATAGTTGGAATTAAAAAACCTGTTAATGTAAAAGTACTATCATGTTTTGGATCACAACCAATTTGTAGAACTTTTTTGCCGCGTTTTGCTAAAGCAATTGAAATGTTACAACTTGTTGTTGATTTGCCTATTCCACCTTTGCCATACACAGCTAATTTCATAATAATAAGTTTTTAATAATCTCATTAATTAAAAATGGAAAAAATAAAAAAAAATTAAACTAAAGATTTAATTAATTAAAAATTTATGAACGACCGTTAAGATATTATTAAATAATAATTAAATAATATTATAATTGTAGTTTATTTTTTATAAAACTTTAAACATTTTTTTTACTAAATTAAATAAAAAAGAAATTATTTTAATTTTAATGTTAAATGTAAAATAATTATTTAATCCATATTTTTTAAATATTTTAACTAGGTTATTAACCAGCTTTATCATTTTACAAGCATATAAAATTATCAAAGGCGACTAAACATCTAAAACTAAACTAAAAAGATTATTCTTTTAAATAACTTTAGCTGCTTAGTAATTCAAATAAAAAGATAAGTATTGCAGCTTTAGCTGTAATCTTTTCTATTTTAATAAACCCTTAGTTCTAACCAACTAAAACTGCTTATTAAAAATTTTTAACCTAAAAATGGTTTTATAAAAATCATTAGGATTTTTATAAAACCTTGTTAAAAGGAATTGCCTTTTATCAAATCCTAATAATTTAAAGTTTCCTTACTAAGAGCTAAGGCTCTTATAAAAGTGGTAAACTTTTAGAAATAAGTAGCTTTAGCTGCTTAGAGGATTTCAGCAGTTTATAAAACTCTAATAGATTTTTAAGAGCATATGAAACTTAATTGGCTAAAGTCAGTTCTAAAAGCTTTAGCTACTTAACAGCTTTAGCCGTTTAAGCCGCTAAAGCAACTAAAGTAACTTATAAAACAAAATGCGGTTGCTTTTTATTGCCAGTCTTTTAGATAGCCTTTAGCGTTACCCTTTTAAAAAAATTTATTTAGATCTTTTTGCCTTGAAAGGTTTTTGAAATAAAAACAAAACAAATAAATATAACAAAAGTAATTTAAAATTTAAAAAATTTAATGTAAAATAAATATTAAAACAATAAAAAAACTAAATGCCCAAAAGCACTTATAAAACACTAAGGGTCTAACTATATACTTTTAAAATTAACTAGCTAAAACACTAAGCAAAAATAAGTAGCTTTAGCTACTTATTTTTACTTATAAAAAATAAAAAACTCATTTGTTTTATAAAACCCTAAAAGTAAGACCTTTTTAAAAAGGTCTTACTTTTAGAGAGTCTTAGCAATCTTACTTTTATAAAAGTATAAAGGTCTAGACCTTTATAAAAGTAAGCAGCTTTAGCTGCTTGCTTTTAAGAGCCTTTTAGCAAGGCTCTTATTTACTTATGTTTTATTTGGCGCTTTTTATAAGGGCCCAGGGGCCCTTAACCTTTCTTAGTTTTTTAAAACACTTAGATACTAAGTGTCTTTATAAACTTAGTATCTAAGCAACTAAAGCTACCCTGGGCACTTAGTTTGATAAAAGGCAGAGCCTTTTAGCTAGATCAGAGACATTTATTTGCTTAAAAAATTAAAGTTAGCTTAATGGTATGTTTATTTTTTCTAATTATTCTTCTATGAGTAAAGTATACGATTGGTTTGAAGAACGTCTTGAAATTCAAGCAATTGCTGATGATATTACAAGTAAATATGTACCGCCACATGTAAACATTTTCTATTGTTTAGGTGGTATTACTTTTACTTGTTTCTTAATTCAAGTAGCAACTGGGTTTGCAATGACTTTTTATTATCGTCCAACTGTAGCGGAAGCTTTTGCATCAGTACAATACATTATGACTGATGTAAACTTTGGTTGGTTAATTCGTTCTATCCACCGTTGGTCTGCTAGTATGATGGTATTAATGATGATTTTACACGTTTTCCGTGTTTATTTAACTGGTGGTTTCAAACGTCCACGTGAATTAACTTGGGTATCAGGTGTAATCATGGCTGTTTGTACTGTTTCTTTTGGTGTAACTGGTTATTCATTACCATGGGACCAAATTGGTTACTGGGCGGTTAAAATTGTAACAGGTGTACCAGAAGCTATTCCTGTAGTAGGTGAACCACTAGTTGAATTATTACGTGGTGGTGTTGGTGTTGGTCAAGCAACTTTAACACGTTTCTACAGTTTACATACATTTGTTTTACCGTTATTAACAGCTGTATTCATGTTAATGCATTTCTTAATGATTCGTAAACAAGGTATTTCAGGTCCGCTTTAATTAATAATTAATTATATTATTAAAAATTCTCTTAATTAAAATTAAGAAATTTTTTAATATTTAATAAAGGTTTTTTTTCTTTTATTTTACCTTTAAGATCACTTTTAGGAGTCTTAATTAAACTAAATATTTTTACAACTCTATTGAATTTAAAAAATTTATTAATTATGACCATTTTTCATAATTAATAAATTTTTTTAAATTGCGTCAAATGTTTTAATATTTCTGTTAAAAAACAGTATTCTTTATTCAACAAATATGAAAGTTCGTGCTTCTGTTAAAAAAATTTGTGATAATTGTCGTGTTATTCGAAGAAAGGGAAAAGTAATGGTTATTTGCACAAACCCTAAACATAAACAACGTCAAGGATAAAAATAAATATTTAGTTTTAAAATTATCATTAACTAATTTTAAAACTAAATATTTATTAAAAATAGAAAATCTTTGAAAAACATTTTTTATTAATAGTTTTTTTATTTTATTTTAAAGACCTTCAGCCCTTAATAAGCAGCCTTAACTGCTTAGATTTATAAATTTTCAATAAATCTTAAATGAGTCTAAGACCCTTGCTAAAAGGCTCTTAAGAGTAAGCAGCTAAAGCTGCTTACTTTTATAAAGGTCTAGACCTTTATACTTTTATAAAACTAAGACTGCAAAGGTCTTAGTTTTAGGGTCTTATAAAAGATCCTAAAAGGCTAAAGGTCTAAGTAGATCTTTATAAAAAGTGCCAGCTTTTTAGTCCTAAAAGTAAGTGCAGACACTTACTTTTATAAAAGTCTACTTAGACCTTTAGCCTTTAATAAGTAATAAGTAAAAATAAGTAGCTTTAGCTACTTATTTTTGCTTAGGTCTTTTATCTGACTAAAAGTAAGTATGCTTACTTTTATAAGGGTTTAAATAGTAGCTTTAGCTGAGATTTAAACCCTTAGCACTTTATAAGTGCCCAGGGGCACTTAACTAAAAGGCTCTCCCTTTTATAAAACTAAGACCTAAAAGTAAGATAAAAGGGCTTAGCCCTTTTATAAGTGCTCTTAGCACTTAATACTTACTTTTATAAGTAAAAATAAGTTGCTTTAGCAACTTATTTTTGCTTAGCAAGGGTCTTAGTTTTAGGTCTTATAAAACACATGAGTATTTTAAATGAACATTAATTATATATTACGCAATAGTTTTAATTTTTCTTTAGGTAAAAAACATAATTTACTAATTGAGTTAATCTATTTACTAAAAGACTAGCGCTTTTTATTAAGTGGTAAAGGCACTTAGTTTTATAAAATAAAAAAAACTTGCTTTTACCAAATTAAATGTGTTAATATGTTTATATAAAAAAAATAAAAACTTTTAAAAAAAAGATAAGGATCTTTTTAGAGGTACTTATAAAAAGCTTTAGCTTTTTAGCCCGTTTTTTTTTTAACTTAAAAACTTGTTTTTAAATTTAAAAAAATATAAATATAACTATAGCCGGGGTAGCTCAGTGGTAGAGCAGAGGATTGAAAATCCTTGTGTCACCAGTTCAATCCTGGTTCCTGGCATACGAAATTCTTAATCTTATAAATTTAAAATTATAAAAACAAATTATAAAATGGCTCATATTGTTAAAATTTACGATACATGTATTGGTTGTACTCAATGTGTTCGTGCTTGTCCATTAGATGTTCTAGAAATGGTACCATGGGATGGTTGTAAAGCTGCTCAAATGGCATCAGCTCCACGCACAGAAGACTGTGTTGGTTGCAAACGTTGTGAAACAGCATGTCCTACAGATTTCTTAAGTGTTCGTGTTTATTTAGGTTCTGAGAGCACAAGAAGTATGGGTCTATCTTATTAATAGATTTTAACACATTAAAATCTTTTTTATATCCTCTTTACAACTCCTATTTAAATTTTATTTATTATTAATAAAATTTAAATAGGCTAAGACCTCCTAAAACTAAAACTAAAACCCTCTAAAACTAAGACCCTCACTAAAAGGCTCTACCTTTTATAAAACTAAGACCTAAAAGTAAGCATACTTACTTTTATAAGGGGTTTATAAGTGCCCAGGGGCACTTAAAGGGTCTTAGTTTTAGGGTCTTAAAAACACTCCTAAAAGGCGCCCTAAAAGTAAGTGCAGCCACTTACTTTTATAAAGGTCTACTTAGACCTTTAGCCTTTTATAAGCAAAAATAAGTAGCTTTAGCTACTTATTTTGCTTAGGTGTTTTATCTCACTAAAAGTAAATATGCTTACTTTTATAAGGGTTTTATAAGCGCCCAGGGGCACTTATCTAAAAGGCTTACTAAAAGTAAGTGCAAGTACTTACTTTTATAAAGGTCTACTTAGACCTTTAGTCTTTTATAAGTAACTTCTAAAACGCTGCCGCGTTTTGTAAGTGCCCAGGGGCACTTATTTACTTATTGTTTTAGTTGTTTTACGTAATGCATTTTCTATTTAAATATATTTAATATTTAAAATATATTTAATTAATCACTTTTAAGACCCATGGGGTCTTAAAAAAAGCACTAGTGCTTTTTAGACGATAAATCCAGAACATTAATAAATGTTAAAAAGTGATTATGTTTTATTAAATAATAAAAATCAAATATGTTAACTATTGTTAGTTATGTAGGTTTATTGATTGGTGCTTTAGTTTTTACTTTAGGAATTTATCTTGGTTTATTACGTGTAGTTAAATTAATTTAATTTTTTTTTTCAGGAATCTTAAGTTATATGCATAATTAAAAAGCCTTGCTTAAACAAAAAAACCTTTGATTTTGAAATAATTTAAGATTCTAAGACAGCTGCTAAAGCAGCTTTCTTATAAAAAAGTAGCAAGCTACTTTTTTAAATGAATAAAAATTAAACCATTTTAAGTTCCTAAAAATATTTAGAAATTACTTCTTATTACAGGGAACGCACTTAATTAGCTAAGAAACTTAAACTTTTATAAAATTTTTTTGCTTTTTTATTCTAAAATGCCTAAGACCCCCTAAAACTAAGACCCTAAAACCAAGACCTTTTAAGTGCCCTGAGCACTTATAAAATACTAAAACCCTAGAGGGGTTTATAAAAAGATAAAGGTCTAAGTAGACCTTTATAAAAGTAAGCAGCTTTAGCGGCTTACTTTTAGCTAGCTTTTTAGGAAGTGTTTTAGAGTTTTTTAGATAAGGGTTTAACTTGTTAAACCCTTATAAAAGTAAGTACTAAGTGCTAAGAGCGCTTATAAAAGGGCTAAGCCCTTTTAGCTTACTTTTAGGTCTTAGTTTTAGGGTCTTATAAAAAACTAAAACCTTAAGGGTTTTATTAAAAGATAAAGGCCTAAGTAGACCTTTATAAAAGTAAGCAGCTTTAGCTGCTTACTTTTAGCTAGCTTTTTAGGAAGTGTTTTAAAAGCTGCTTAGGCCCTTTAATAACTAATTGTCTTATCAAGAACTAAAGGGCTCCTAAAAGTAAGCAGCTAAAGCTGCTTACTTTTAGCTAGCTTTTTAGTTCTTAAGCTAAATGTATAAAGATACTTATGAAAGTTACAGGCTAAGGGTCTACTACGGGCCTTAGGCCCGTAGTAGACCCTTCTAAAAGTAAGCGTAGGCTTACTTTGCTTTTATAGAGTCTTTTAACCATTACGTTTTGTTAAGATGCTTAAGGGTCTTAAGCCTTTAAATAGTGGCTTAAAAAAGGTGTACGCTGAAAACTTACCCATTTTTGTAAAAATCTCTTTAGAGACTTTTAGCTACTAAGTATCTTAGGCACTTCCATATTTAATTTTTTATTCTTGATTTTTTTTTAATCCTTTATTAAAATAATAGAAACATAGATTAAATCTTCAGTAGCTCAGTGGTAGAGCGGTCGGCTGTTAACCGATTGGTCGTAGGTTCAAGTCCTACCTGGGGAGATTTTAGATTTAGATGACCTTCTTCTATAGTCAACAATAGTGCCCCTAGCAGCTTTAGCTGCTTAGTTGCTAAGTGTCTTAGTGTCTAGTTAAACCCTTAGTTTTTTATAAGTGCCAGGGGCACTTCCCTAAAAGGCTCTTAAAAGCAAGCAGCTAAAGCTGCTTACTTTTATAAAGGTCTAGACCTTTATACTTTTATAAAACTAAGACCTAAAAGTAAGATAAAAGGGCTTAGCCCTTTTATAAGTGCTCTTAGCACTTAATACTTACTTTTATAAGTAAAAATAAGTTGCTTTAGCAACTTATTTTTGCTTAGCAAGGGTCTTAGTTTTAGGTCTTATAAAACACTAAAAGGCTAAAGGTCTAAGTAGACCTTTTCTTTTTATAAACCCTCCTAGGAGTTTAGTGTTTAAAAGGGTATTCGTTTTAGGGTCTTATTTACTTAGTGTTTTAATTGAATCTAAAGAATTAAAAAAATTGACTTATTCATATAAATATTTTAAAATAAATAAAAAATACTTTACTTATATTCTATATTGATACGAATTCCATCTTTAATTTAAACTCATTTTTTCTTATCGCGCAGGGTAGAGCAGTCTGGTAGCTCGTGGGGCTCATAATCCTAAGGTCGCAGGTTCAAATCCTGCCTCTGCAAAAGTTTTTTTGAGACCCTTAAAGGTCTTATTAAGGTGCTAAGCAGCTTAGTTTTATATCTTATAAAACAATCCCTAAAAAGCTCTAAAACACTTACTAAAAATTTAGCGCTATAAACCCCCCAGGGGTTTAGTGTTTTATAAGACCCTAAAACTAAGACCTTTTAAGACACTTAGATGCTAAAGCTGCCCTGGGCACTTATAAAACTAAGACCCTTGCTAAAAGGCTCTTAAAAGTAAGATAAAAGGGCTTAGCCCTTTTATAAGTGCTCTTAGCACTAAGCTAAAGCTGAATTTTTTTATAAAGATCTACTTAGACCTTTAGCTTTTTATAAACCCCTTTGGGGGTTTAGTATTTTAAATCCTACATTCCATTTTGTTAACAGTTAGGCTGTTTCAATAAATAGCTTTACATAAAAATTTAATTTTATTAAAATTAAAAAAATATAAATAAAAGAAACACTTTTTTATATATTTATAACGTTCCCATTCTAAGACTCATGGGTTTTTATAAAAAGCACTCTAAAACTAACACTCTTTAGGCGCTTTGTTTTATAAGACTTTTAAAGTCTTAGTACTTTTTAAAAGATTTAAAAAGGTTTTCTTTTAACAAGAGGATGATAGGTAAAACCATCCACTTAACACCTAAAACAATAAGTAAATAACACCCTATCTAAAAGGCTCTGCTTTTTATAAAAATAACACCTAAAACAATAAGTAACTTAGTGACTTAGATGCTAAGTGTCTAAAGACACGTAGCATCTAAGCAGCTAAAGCTACCCTGGGCACTTATAAAAATCGCCAGATAAAACACCTAAGCAAAATAATTTTGCTTAGGTGTTTTATAAGACACTTAGTTGCTAAAGCAACTAAGCAGCCAAGGCTGCTCACTAAAATACTCTTAAAAGCAAGCAGCTAAAGCTGCTTACTTTTATAAAGGTCTAGACCTTTATACTTTTATAAAACTAAGACCTAAAAGTAAGATAAAAGGGCTTAGCCCTTTTATAAGTGCTCTTAGCACTTAATACTTACTTTTATAAGTCTTAGCAAGGGTCTTAGTTTTAGGGTCTTCTAAAAAAGTAGCTTGCTACTTTTTTATAATAGCACCTACTGAGGTAGGTGCTGTTAGTTTTAGAAGTTAATTATAAAAGGCTACTAAAAGTAAGCAGCTAAAGCTGCTTACTTTTATAGAGGTCTACTTAGACCTTTAGGCTTTTATAAAGGGTGACAGCCCCTTAGTGTTTTAGAGAGTCTTAGTTTTAGAGGGTCTTAGACAGTTTTTTAATATTTAAATAAGCGTTAGTTTTTTAATTTTTATTAGGACCGTTTATTTTTTAATTCCATTCATAATAAACCTAATTCAAATTTTCTTTTCAATTTGATTATTTTAGATAACTTAGATTACTCTAAAAAAGTAGCTTGCTACTTTTTTAGAAGACAGCAGCTTTAGCAGCTGTCTTAAAAATTAATACTCCATTATTAAGATTATCTTTCATAAATAGTCCTAAGACCCTCTAAAACTAAGACCCTTTATTTACTTAGATGCTAAGTTTCTTTAGACACTTAGCATCTAAGCAGCTAAAGCTGCCAGGGGTACTTCTAAGACAGCAGCTAAAGCGGCTGTCTTATAAAAAAGTAGCTAAAAAGGTTTACCTTTTTATAAGTGCTCTTAGCACTTAAAGCTACTTTTTTAAAGGGTGTTAGTTTTAGGGTTTTATAAAATACTAAACGGCTACTAAAAGTAAGATAAAAGGGCTTAGCCCTTTTATAAGTGCTCTTAGCTCTTTTATAAGTGCTCTTAGCACTAAGCTAAAGCTGCTTACTTTTATAAAGGTCTACTGAGACCTTTAGCCTTTAATAAGTAACTAAGTGCTGCTGGGCACTTAGTTACTTATTGTTTTAATTGAAAAGAAACATAAGATGGATAAATTATATACTTTAACTACAGTTAAACATATGAGCGATACTCAACAAACAAAAAACGTTGGACGTGTTATTCAAATTATTGGTCCAGTATTAGATATTGTTTTCACAAAAGGTCAAGTACCCAACATTTATAATGCTTTAACTATTCGTGCAAAAAATGCTGCAGGCACTGAACTTGCAGTTACTTGTGAAGTTCAACAGCTTTTAGGTGATAATGCTGTACGAGCTGTATCTATGCAACCTACAGAAGGTTTAATGCGTGGTATGGAAGTTATTGATACAGGTAAACCATTAAGCGTACCTGTAGGTAAAGTAACTTTAGGTCGAATTTTTAACGTATTAGGTGAACCTGTTGATAATATGGGTCCTGTTAAAGTTGAAGAAACACTACCTATTCACAGACAAGCACCTGCTTTTGTGGATTTAGATACACGATTATCTATTTTTGAAACAGGTATTAAAGTTGTAGATTTATTAGCACCATATCGTCGTGGTGGTAAAATTGGTCTTTTTGGTGGTGCTGGTGTAGGAAAAACTGTTTTAATTATGGAATTAATTAACAACATTGCTAAAGCACACGGTGGTGTTTCTGTATTTGCTGGTGTTGGTGAAAGAACACGTGAAGGTAATGACCTTTATACAGAAATGAAAGAATCTGGTGTAATTGTTGAAAAAAATTTACCAGATTCTAAAGTAGCTCTTGTATATGGTCAAATGAACGAACCACCTGGAGCACGTATGCGTGTTGCTTTAACTGCTCTTACAATGGCTGAGTATTTCCGTGATGTTAATAAACAAGACGTATTATTCTTTATTGATAATATTTTCCGTTTTGTACAAGCTGGTGCTGAAGTTTCTGCTCTTTTAGGACGTATGCCATCAGCTGTAGGTTACCAACCTACATTAGCTACAGAAATGGGTTCTTTACAAGAACGTATTACGTCAACAAAAGATGGAAGTATTACTTCAATTCAAGCTGTTTATGTACCTGCAGATGATTTAACAGATCCGGCACCTGCTACTACATTTGCGCACTTAGATGCTACTACTGTATTATCACGTAACTTAGCAGCTAAAGGTATTTACCCAGCAGTAGATCCATTAGACTCAACATCTACAATGCTTCAACCATGGATTGTTGGTGAAAAACACTATTCAACTGCTCAAGGTGTTAAAAAAACTTTACAACGTTACAAAGAACTTCAAGATATTATCGCTATTTTAGGTTTAGATGAACTTAGTGAAGAAGACCGTCTTGTTGTTGCTCGTGCTAGAAAAATTGAGCGATTCTTAAGTCAACCATTCTTCGTAGCTGAAGTATTCACAGGATCTCCAGGTAAATATGTAAGTTTAGCTGAAACGATTGAAGCATTTAACAAAATTTTTGCGGGTGAATTAGATGATTTACCAGAACAAGCGTTCTACTTAGTTGGAAACATTAATGAAGCTATTGCTAAAGCAGCTTCAATTAAGTAATAACTTACTTATTTGAGTAGCACCTAATCTTAAAACATATAAACAATTAAAAGTTTTATAAAAGTAAGCAGCTAAAGCTGCTTACTTTTATAAAACTTTTAATTGTTTATATGTTTTTTAAAAGTCTTCTATGACTAAGAGACTTTTAAAGTTTTAGGAGCCTTTAAAAAAAAAATGTATGGTACGCCATATTATTTAGAAAAAGTAAATAAAAAGTATTTCTTATACAGTTTTTTTATTAAATAATGAAAACTCCATAAAAGCTGGTTATATCGATAATACAAATAGATAAATTTTAAATCTTATAAAAAATGGGTACTTTTTTTATGGATTCTTATTATACAGCTAAAGCTACTAGTTAAACCCTTATACCCTTATAAAAGAAAGCATTAAGTGCTAAGAGCACTTATAAAAGGGCTAAGCCCTTTTATCTTACTTTTATGCAGCTAAAACAATAAGTAACTTCATTACTTTTAGTAGCCTTTTATAAGTAAAAATAAGTAGCTTTAGCTACTTATTTTTTCTTAGTTTTTTTAATAGTTATAAAATATAAAAAAAATATAAAATAAAATGGTTAAGGAATTTATTTAAATAAAACGAATTTATCTTTTTTTTATTTTGAACTTGACAAAATACCTTTTTATAGAATAAAATGGAATTAGGAATGACTTTATTATTATAATTATAATGGTGAATTGAATGGGATACCCATTTGTTTTCATATTAAACATACTGTATTCAATATTAATATAAGGCTCTTAAAATCTTATTGGTTTATAAAATAAGTAATTAAATTTAAATTGATTAATATTGAACTCTATTTTTGTACTTAATTTTAATTGAATATAAATATGCTAAACCATAATAATGGTTTACATTTTAAAAAATGTAAACATTTTTCTAAAAAAGTGAATCCCATGCATCATATGAATACGTATCATGGGGGTAAACATATTAGGCCCTTGACCTTTAAAATGGATGCTTTAAACAATTCTAATAACTTAATGAACGGTGTAAGTAATCTAACCCCTACTAAAAGACTAGTACCTTTTAAGGGGTTGATGTTAGAAAAATGGTTAAGATCTAAGGGTTTTTTAGTATTAGACAAAGGTCCTAGAGCTTTTAAAACGTCTAATAAAATGGTACATGATTTAAGTAGTAAAAAAACAATTTCTTTTTTAAAGCTAAATAAAGGGGAATATTTAAAAACCATTCCCAAAAAAGAAATTTTTTTACAATATCTATTTTACTCTTCACCCAACCTTTATAAAAATTTGAATCCATATAATTTAGTAAAAAATGAAAGTATTAAAAAACAAGCATGGAATGTTGTACAGCCGAAGGCTGTGCCGTCAGTGCAAGCACTGCTAGAAAAAAATAATAAAAATAAGGGTTTAATTCAACATAAAAAACCTACGTTTTTAATTAGTTCTTATTTTAAAAAGGGTCTAAAAAAACCTTTTAAACATACTTTTTTAACATCCGATTTTTTCCCGCATAAAAAATCGTTTTTTTGTTATTGGTTATTACCGTTACTTGGATTTATTACAATAATGCCTTCTTTAACTTCTAAAGAAAATCTGTGGTTGTTTTTTGTCTATAATAGAAATACGTCTGTAAATCCATTCAATGGTTCCAATCATATGTTTAATGTAGATTTAAAAGTAACATCATCTCTTAAAGATTTAGAACATTTTAATAACAGTTTTTGGGCACTTAAGTCTGTAGAAGAAAAAAATGGAAGCCTTAATGATATGGTCGATTATTATATAAATGTATTGGAGAAGGATATTTTAAAACGCTTAACAGATCATAGAAATAATCACGATTTATCTATGAATTCAATGTTAAAAAATAATCATACGTGTTTTAATCTTTTAAATGAAAGGTTATTTATTAATAATAATAAGTGTGTATCTATATTTAAATGGTATTGGTTTTGTGAAGTATTTTCCCAAAAAACAACTAAAGGGCTACCATCTTTTATAACTGCACAAAATTTAGTGGATTATAATTTTAATAAAAAAGAACGTGTTTTATCTTTTCCAACCTTATTAAAATTAAATGGCTGTAGTCTTCTTAATTATCCAATTTCTTCTGTTAAATTAAACAAAAATATGGACCTTTGGAATGGTTCTGAAACAGAATTAAAATATATGGGGGTGAATTATGGTCATAATAATTTATTATTAAGACCCCCATTATTGAGTAGAAAGAAAATAAGTTTTAATGTATGTTATTTAAAAAATTGGGTGGTAACAAATCTTTTCCCATCGAATATAAAAAATGCTTATCTAATTGGAATTAAAAATAAAAAGATTTCTCTAATTAGGGATTCATCTGTTTTTTTAAAACGTAAAGAACATATGTTAAGCTTTGGAAAAGTTAAAAAAAATGATACGTATTTCTTATTAAACTTAAATGGTATGGATATGTCTAAGACCCCCAAGGACACATATTCAAGGCTAAGTCTTGGAAAGAAAAAAACAAATCTTTTATTAGACCAAATTAATTTAAAAAAATATATAAATCCTATATGGTTTAATAATGATGGCCACCATAAAAAAGAGGTTTTTAATTATAGAGAAAGTAAAGTCCATATGAATAATGATAAAAACATAGGAAAGGGTTTAATATTAACAAAAAAACTCTTAAGTAAGGATTATTATATGACTTCTGTCATCAAAGCGGTTGAAAAATCAATAGATTCATGCTACGGATTAAAATTAAGTCCTGTAAAAGTTTTTGAAAAAGTTTTAGCTTTTGCTTTTAAAAAAGAACAAAATTTAACAGCTTCTTTTTTAAAAATGAATGGGCAGATCCATATGATAAGAAAAGACGATTTATATAATCTAATTTTGTTATCATTAGGGGATTCCTTAAATTTGAATCATTTTTTCAAACCTTTAGTACAATCCGCAACTGTAAACAACACGAATGTGTTGTTTAAAAAAGAACCATATATAGTTAAAAACAATTTATTAAAAGTAAACAGTCAGGGCTATAGTCAACAAAAAATGGACCGTTGGAGTTTAACTGATTTTAAAGATGGGTATAGTTTAATTTATAAACATAAATATCCTATTTTAAACTTAAAACATCCTATTTATTTAGGTTATATCAATGGTCATCCAAATATAGAAAACCAATTTTATACCCATACATTAAATGCTATGCCAAACTTTTGGCCTAGTCATTTAACAAAAAATTTTTTAGATTCTTTAGATAAAAATAATATAATGGTTTCTTCAAATAATGTGGTTCTTAATAGAATTTCTAGTAGTTATAATAAGGAAACTTCGAATGTGGGGAATTTGGATTCTAACAGTCTAAATGTTGGTGGTCTTATAAATACAAACGTGTCTAGTGGTATCTTAAATTTATCGAAACCCAACCCATTAATTTCTGGTATAAGCGTCAGCAACGCTAATTTTTTTCTTAAAAGTAAAAACCATTTTTGTTTTTTTTCAAATTATATTAGTTGTACTTTAAAAAAACTTTTAGTACAAACGGCAACTGTAAGCAATACGGACAAAACACGAACGTGCTTGATAAGCCCCGCGGGGGGCTTAGTGTTGCTTAGAAAAAATTTAATTAAATCATCATTTCATACTATTAATAATGATCCATATTTTTGTAAAAATGGGGTCATACCAGAAAATAAAAAGGGTGATAAAAACTTTCTCCTTATTAAGACTGAAAGTCTTACTAAAGCTAAAAGAGTAGGTACTAATTCTTATGAAAAATTATTTCGTGGTTATTTAAGTTTTTTAAAATCGAAAAAAAATGGGGATCTAAACAAAAAATCAAGCATGAGTCACACTGCCGGCACTTCCTTTAAAAAAGGAAGTACAAAAAAAATTAAATTAATAAAAAATAATCTAACCTTAAAAATTAAAAGTGGTTCCATATTAAAAAATAAAAAAATCAATACGTTAACAAATTCTAAAACGGTAAGTCTTACTAAACAGCTAAAGCTGCTTAAGAAACAAAAATTAAACGTGGTTAAATATCCCCTTTTTTATAAAGTCAAAAAAAATAATGGAAGTTTTAAAACAATGACTGGAAAGAAAAATACTAGCTCAGGGATGATGTTAAAAAACGTATCCTTTATTTTAAAACATAAAAAAACATTAAATCTTAAGCTTCGCTTGATTAAAAACTATGAAATAGAACCATTGTTTAAAAAAGAAATTAAAAATTTTACTGTGCTTGGTCATAACTTTAGTTATTTAAAAATATTAGAAAAACGTTTACATATTAAACAAAAACGTCGTAGAAAAAAACAAAAGAAAGAAACACGTAGAAGAAAAAAACGTAAACGTTTTTATCCTCGCCCTATTTGGATACGTTTTCCATTATATTCTAAATTTTTAAAATTACGTTATTTTAAACATAAAAATAATGATGGAATAAATTTAAGAAACTTAGGGGCTTCTAAAACGCCTTTTAATTTTGTTAGCACCGGAGGTGCTAAGCCGCCAATAAAACTAAACGCCAAAGATACTTATAATCATAAAATAAACAAGCGTTTTAGCGAATTAATGTTAACCGACTTTAATATGAGTACAAACCATTCTAATTATTTTAAAAATATGGAGGTTTTAATTCCATTCTATCAAAAGAATGACTTTCTACAGTCATCTTATACTAAAAGTTCCATCTTTAAAAAATGGAGTTTAAATGGCGACTCTTTAAACTATTTAGATGAGCCAATTTTTATCAATAAAGAGTTTTATGAAATTTGTCGAAGTGTTTTAGGAGATCTTAAACGTCTTTTTTGGAAATCGTATTGGCTTCGATCAAATTTAAATCCTTACTTAAAAAGAATTAAAGCCAATTTATATGACCTAAAAAATACAAAGAAGAAATGGCAATTTTACGTAACTTTAAGACATCTTATCTTATTTGCGAATGGAGTTTCTTATGAAAAGGAAAAACAAAATAAGGACGGGTTTACTTTTCAAACTCTTCTAAAGCGCTATAACGTTTTTTTTACAGGGAAGCCACTAAAAGATAAAAATAATCAATTAATGGATAAAAACTTCTATATAAATATGAAGAATAATGATGGGGAAAAGTCTTTAGTTAATTTAGGTTCAAAATGGCAAAATATGATCCAATTTTCAGAATATCAACGTATCATTTATGAAAGAATTCAAAAAATTATCTTTAACATTAAAGATAATTTAAATTTAAACGGGCAATTTAAATCGCATTCTTTTAAAAATGGAAAACAACGATTACAAACTCCGAAACAAATAAAAGACTTTTGGCTTAAGTTTGGAAAAATGGTAAGTCTTGAGTTTCCAACTTCTCCTTACAAATTTGTTGGAGATTACCACAAAATAAGATTAATGTGGGCCCTAAATAAAACAAATATCCCTTCTTTAAAAAGTACAACCCCTTTACAAAAAATCTGGCAAATAGAAAAAGAACGTGAACAAAGTAAATCCAATAAAACAAAAAAAATGTTATATCAAAATTTTATAAAATTAAAACAAAATTTAACTGAACAATCCAATTATAAATATAATTTACAAACGAATAAAGATTCTAGTAGTGCAAGCCTTGCTGTAACCAATACGGACGTGTTGGTTACAAATTTAAAAAATAAAATATCATTATTGAGTTTAATTTGGGGTTCAGATGAAAATCCGAATGACTCTCAAGAAATGGATACTAAACTCTATGATTCTTTAGAACAAATTGAATATAAAATTCGAACAATGGAAAATAAATTAAACAGATTAGGCCTTTTTTCTATTTATAGAAAAAAAGATTTTTGGAAAAAACGTTATTTCCGTCAATTAAAACAAGAGTTATTAGGTATAAAGAATAAATCCAAATTAATTTTTGTGGATTCTTTAGGAATTAATAATCAAAATGTATTAAATACACATCAATCATCTATTCAAAATATATTAAATAGTTTTAATTATTGGTGGTCCTCTTTTAATTTAATTCATAATATCCCTATTTTTAAAGAAGTTATAAAACAACCTTCAGAACAATTTGTTTTAACTGACTCTTTTAAATTAACATGTTATACTATTTTATTTCATTTTTGTGCATTAGTTTCAATGATTAGCTTGATTCAAATAAGAACTTTACTTAAATTTAACATTATTTTAATCAGTAAATTATCATTTCTTTATAAAGATTTAAGTTACTCTCTTAATAAAAGTTTAGTACTTCTTTTTAATAGCATAAACTTAAATGTTAAAAATAATGATCCAATTAATTTAACCAATAAAGATTTTAAGTCAATTCCAACACGTAATGTTGCTAATTCTTTATTCAATGCTCCTAATCTTTTTTTCATGCCTTATCTTGTTAATATTTTAGAAAAAAATGGAAAAATAGACCTTGTTAAAAAATCAAAAAACGTAATAAAACTAAAAGCTTTTTATAATGAATTCATAAATCTGAGTAAGCTTAGCTTAATTACAGGTATATCTAATTTTGGTTTAAACAATAGCAAAAGTCTTAATGTGAGTTCTATTTTAGATTCTTCCTTAGAAAATTTTAATAGTCAAAATGGTTTTACTAAAATGACGTACCTTCTAAACGGTAACGCATTTATAAGTGCTAATGCACTTAGAACAAAATTGACTAATATGAATACCATGGCTTTATTTAGAAATACAAAAAATAAAGGTTCGATCGTTATAAGAGATGAAGTTTCTAAAAGTATTAATAAAACAAAACAAGATAATAAACTGATTTATAACTTGCTAAATAAGTATTTTAAAACTCAGTCTAATAAATATATGGGTTGGAGTAATATGCAAAGTTTAAGAAAAGATGTTAATATGTTTAAAAAAGAAAAAAAATCATCCGCAATGTCAGTTTTAATAAATTCTAAAAATAATAATAGTGACGTTTATTTTTACAGTGAAAATAAAACTCAATATGTGGATGAATTTTCAATGATAGAACAAGGTTCTATCATTATTTATGATTTATATATGAATTTAATTAAAAAACCTATCATTACTATTAAAAACTATAAAAAAATGTCTTTAAATAATAAATATAATGAAATTAGCCATTTTAACATTTTAAATGAAAAAAACTATGGCAACAAATTAAATACGAATTTAAATACAGGTTCAGACTTAATAAAACAACTTTATTATATGAAATTAATAATGGCTAAAAATTTAGTAAAAAGAAATTTATTAGTAGGCAGTAAAATAGTTTTTTCTATTCTTTATAAATTAAGTTTTTATACTTCTACTTATATGTTGAAAAGTGTTGATTTATTTCAATCCATTGCAATGTCTATTTATAAATTTTTTGAAAAACCGGGAGAATTAGTGGTTGATTGGCTTGCATATAGCTTTTTAGTGGAGTGGTCATCTGATTTAACAACAACTATTCCTGAAACAGTAGATATTCTTTTTATGAATAGCTATTCAAAAATGACTCGTGGTTTTGTACTCAATTTTTCACTTTTTGCTTTCCAAAATTTTTCTATAACGACAGTAGTTTTTCCTATATACACTTCATTAATTAAACGTCGATTATGGAATATGTATGATATTTTTATGCATCAATGGTGTCAACCTGATCTTGATGTTTTATCTCGACAAAAAAAAGGTATGATTTTTTGGGATCTTTGGGGTGAAATTTTACTTCAAGCAGCTGAAGATTCTAATATAAATATAACTGAATTAACTACAAGCAAAGAAGAACAAATACGTTTATTTGAAAAATTACAATCTATTGAAAATGACAAAAACCTAAACTTAAAATTCAGTCATACATTTAATTCTCCTGGTCAAATAAATTCTAATAATAACCATAATTATAATGTTGCATTATCAAAAAGTATTAAAAATTCTTTATTATTTAAAAAACAAAATTTAAAAAATAAAGATTATTTTTTTAATAAAAACTTAAATTTAATTAATAAAGTTTTAAATTCAATGGGTAATAGCAATTTAAACAGAAATGCTAAAATCTATGATCCAAATAAAAATAGTACAAATGCATTTATTTTCAACCCATTGGGTTCATTAAATTTAACTTGGAATGCTAGTCAATTTCTAAGTTATCAAGGTAAAGATACTGAATTATTTATAGATCTTCACCCTCCTAAATCTTTTTTACACTTACCTTCTATTAAATATTCACAAAATCTTCAACAACCTATTGGTTCCATTGTGTGTCAAATTTTTTCTGGGATTTTCTATAAACAAATATCAAAAAATATTTTAGTAGTGGGTTCTTCTGGATTTGAAAAAAGTTTATTAATTCAAGCAATTGCTGGGGAAACTGAATTAAAAATTATCACCGATAACGCATATCGTTATTCAATGGTTTATCGCGGCGTAGCTGTTGGTATTAAACTATTAAGAGACGTTTTTGAAGCATTAGCTGTTCAAACACCTTGTTTATTTTTATTAGAAGATATTCATGCAATTGGTGAACGTAGACCTTTTTTAATTTCCGATGATGAAGCGGCAAATTCTAAAAATGATGAGTTTGGATCACAAAAGAGAGAAAAAAATGAAAAAAATCAAATTCTTTATAAATTGTCAAAAAATTTAATCAGTAATTATAAAAAACCTTATAAATTTTCAACATTAATGCCTGTTAATCATTTTTGTTTTGATTTATTTTTAAATGCTCCTTCTATGAAACTGAGAAAAACTGATTTATCTGTAAAAAGTCCTCTTCCATTAAATAAACTAACAGAACAAAAATCCTCAGTTGATAATAATTTGACTTTAAATTCTAATAAACAATTATGGTCATCTAAAAACAATTTAAATTCACCTATTCATTTTAGTTCATTTCAAATTAAATCAAATCCTTTTTTAGCTCCACCTGCTACGTCTCCGTTTAGTGTATTAGTTTTAAAAGAAGAAAAAAAATTAAAACCAAAACAATTAGTTAAAGAAATGCCATGGTTTGGACTTCCGGGTGAACAACTAGCCTTAGTTTCAAAATCATCTTATTCTATTCGTGTTAAAATAGCTCTTTTAGCAGATCAAGTGTTATCTAACATTTCTGTTAAACTAGATATGATTACAGATTTACTTGTTATTATTGATAGTGTAAAAGGAAATAGAGGTTTTGTTGTTTTTGCTACAACCCATGTTCCATACATTTTAGATCCAGCTTTAAGACGTCCAGGTCGATTTGATGAAACAATAACACTTCCATTAGTTCCATCTTTGTTGAGTCGATGGCAAATCTATAAATCAAAAAATGAAACATTAATGAATCTTTCTGTTAATCCAGCCTTCAATAAAGGAATTACTTTTGATTTAATTAATATTAGTCAAAATTTAACAAACTCTTTCATATTTCCTCTAGAAGAACGCATTATTCAATATATTTATAAAAATAATTTCAATAAAAAAATGTTTACTTCTTCATATAACCAACTTGAAAAAACATTAAGTATTTCTAATGCATTTAAATTATCTGAACAAGTTAAACCGATTTTCAATTTATCAAATCTTAAAACAAAAATGGAAGATCAGTTAAGACTTATTAAATCATTAAATAATCTGAATATTACTGACAAAAATACATTTATAAGTAAGTCTAATATAGAGCCTAATTTAAAACAATGGTATTTAAAATTCCTAAATAAAACAACATCACAACAAGCAGCACTTAGAAGTTACTCTATAGTGAGTCTCTTTATTATTCCGTTAATGACAAATCAACCAAAAAGCTCTGATTTTTATGAACAAAACAAAGAGTTTAAAAATTCTAACTTCCAAAACAACTTATTAAATGTGGATAAAAATTTAAAAATGTCTAATTTGAAAAACCCTTTAAATCTTTCATTATTAAAATTAAATAAAAATAGAATCTTACCTATTACTTCTTTTAACTTAAAAGATTATTCTAATTATTTAAGTTTATACGGTTCGCGTGAAACGTTTAAATGGGCATTTGCGAATTGCATTGCTGGAAAATTAGGTGAAACGTTCGCTTTTTCAACATCTAAATCCGCGTCTATTAATTCTAGCAGTGCAAGCACTGCCGGTACTTCCTTTAAAAAAGGAAGTACAAATAAAATTAATATTTTTATGACGAGTAGTGCAAACACTGCGGTAACCAAAACTAATTCATTGATTAAAAAAGAATTAAAAATAATAAATAAAAACTCAACGCTTAGACCTTTTTTATCCGGACTGGGAAATAATTTTAGTACTTTAAACAGTCTTGATGAAATCTGGAGATATGGTACAACTTTATTATTTAGTTATATCCAAAAACGTCATTTATATAATAAAAATATTCTTAGTTCTAAATTTCTATACATAAAAAATAAAGCTAGTCTATATGAAGCTCCGAGTCCACCAAATTCAAATATTTTTTTACCAGCTAAACGTTATGAAAATTATAAACGAACTTTTGCAATAGAAAACTTAAAAGGTAAAACAAATTTTGGTCTTCATGAAACAATTCAATTTCATCAACAACAACGTTTAATTAAACGTTTATATAAAATACCAATTAAAGAATTTTTTAAATCTGAAATTATTAAAAATCAATTAACAAATTTTGGAAATGCATCAATGATCTTAGCTCCAATCGATGCTATTCTTAAAAAACCAACAAGTTTTAACTGGTATTATAAAAATCGTATTTTAAATCGTCATATTACTTATTTAACAAATCAATGGTGGAATGGTCAGTTACAAGAACATAATTCTGAAACAACGTATTTAAGTGATATTGATTGGAGATATACTTTTATAGAATCAATAGGTGATATTTGTCTGGATTTCCCAGATTCAGAACAATATTATAACCCACGTAATCGTCGTTGGTTATTAACAGATGCAAATTGGAGTTATTGGTTTAGTTTTCAACACCAAGGGTGTTGTGAAGAAATTTATTCACATTATATTTTTGAATGTTTAACTATCGCATTTAAATTGCTTGATAAAAATCGTGAACTTTTAGATTTTTCAGCTACGCTAGCATTAGATAATGGTTTATTACAAGATTTAGATGAAACTAAAATAATGAATCTTTATAAACGTTTTTTTTCATAAACGCCAATAAAACATATTAAAGCAGCTTTAGTTGCTTAATAACCAATAAAAAAAGACAAATTAAGTACTTGTAAATTAATTAAAATATTCAAATTAAAAAATTTAATAATTTAAATTTTTACAGAATAATATTACCTTAATTTTTATATTCTATTTAATTAATTAAATAGAATATAAAAATTAAGGTAATATTATTCTGTAAAAAAAAACATAGATTTTCATTTATAATCAATGTATAATTGATTTTAATTACCAAGCTTTTATTTTTATTGAAATTATTTTTTTATTTAAAAATTTTAGTTAAAATTTAGTTAATTTAAAGTTTGTAACTAGGTTATTGCCAAAATTAACTTTAAAATCAACGAATCCATTTTTGAACAGCCTTCGGCTGTCTTAGGAATGCTTGCACTGCTAAGACATACAAAAATTATAATTTATTAACTTAAGTTTTTTATTTTATCATAAATCTCAGTGTATAAATTGACTTATGAAAGGTCCTAGTATTTTACAACATTTTAGCTTTTACAAAGCTTATTTAATTTAGTTGAATGAGTCGTTTTTCAAGGATGCGCCTTGATATTTTTTATTTTTAGCGCTTATTTTATTTTTATAGTTAAACTTCATTATTGAATTTTTTAATCAAAAACAATAAAAGTAATTAGTATTAATTTACTTTAAACAAAATGTACTAAATATTTATCTTTAAAAAGCTAAGGTATTGGTTAGATATACTTGAAGTTTTTAAAGATATCCTTATGAAATCTGATTTCATTTTAGAGATACTTAGTACACTTCATTTAACAATAAAAAAAAAATATCTTAACTAAATAATATAAGATAGTTTATTTAATTGTTTATTGTTTACTTTTGTCAAAATCTATTAAAAGCTTTAAAAACTTTTACAAATGCTTATAATAATGTGTACACTTTTATAAAATCCATTAGGGTTTTAGCATTTGATACAAAAAATAACTAATATTTTAGAAAGAAAATCTTTTAAATGCATTTTCTTTCTTTTATTGTTTTTTGTGTAGATCAGTAATTAAGATTACTGTTTAGAAAAAATGGATTCCATTAGGAGGTATTGCCAAGTGGAAACACTTTTTAACGGAACACTAACAGTAGGTGGTCGTGACCAAGAATCCACTGGGTTTGCTTGGTGGTCAGGTAACGCAAGATTAATCAACCTATCAGGTAAACTATTAGGTGCTCACGTAGCTCACGCAGGTTTAATCGTTTTCTGGGCTGGTGCTATGAATTTATTCGAAGTATCACACTTCGTTCCAGAAAAACCTATGTATGAACAAGGTTTAATCCTACTTCCTCACATTGCTGCTTTAGGATATGGTGTAGGTCCTGGTGGTGAAGTTATTGATACATTCCCTTACTTTGTGTCAGGTGTATTACACTTAATTTCATCTGCGGTATTAGGTTTTGGTGGTGTATATCACTCATTAATCGGTCCTGAAACATTAGAAGAATCGTACCCATTCTTTGGTTACGTTTGGAAAGACAAAAACAAAATGACTAATATTTTAGGTTATCACCTAATTATGTTAGGTTTAGGTGCATGGTTATTAGTATTAAAAGCTATGTACTTTGGTGGTGTTTACGATACTTGGGCGCCAGGTGGCGGAGACGTTCGTATTATTACTAACCCAACAACAAATGCTTCTGTTATTTTTGGTTACCTATTAAAATCTCCTTTTGGTGGTGACGGATGGATTTGTAGTGTTGATAACCTAGAAGACATCATTGGCGGACACATTTGGATTGGTACTTTAGAAATTTTAGGTGGTATTTGGCATATTTACACAACTCCATGGCCTTGGGCTCGTCGTGCTTTTGTTTGGTCTGGTGAAGCTTATTTATCTTATAGTTTAGGTGCCATTGCATTAATGGGCTTCGTTGCTTGTTGTATGTCTTGGTTCAATAACACAGCATACCCAAGTGAGTTTTATGGTCCTACGGGTGAATCAGCGCCCTTTTAGTCTGTAAAGACTATCAACAACTGGGTGAATTATCAAGAACGCTAAAGGTCTTTTAAATTATGTAAACTTGAGCTAGACCCATGCCAACTTGTAGCGAAGCTTGCCAAAAGATTCAAATTATGTAGGCAAGAACGTTCAACGACTAGAGAGTGAGGACAATCTACCAATAATCTCTCCACGAGCGCCCAGCACTCTTATGTTTTTTATTTCAATTAAAAAACCCTTAACTCCAGTTAAAAAAAAAATAAGAGTTGATGACATAGTCTGAACCCTAGGGAAATCTAGGGAAAGTTAGAGATTAAAAGCTCTAACGAAATTTTATTAAAAAAAAAAGCCTAAATTCCAGTTTTTTAATTCTTTCAATGCACTTTGCATTTTGGGAGTTTATTTTTTAATTGTATTTATTTTGTATTACTTAAAATCTATTTTTTATGTTTCTAGCAGTGCAAGCACTGCCGGTACTTCCTTTTTTAAAGGAAGTACAAAGAGCTCATGCTTGTATCCTGAGATGTTACTTTTTTCTAAAAAAGATGTAAGCAACTATTATCAGCCCAACACAAAATTAGCTTCAGAAGACTCATCGAAAGCTGGTTCAGCTTCCGATCAAGCAGAATCCTTTAGTGACTCTTATGGTACGCCTCTTTCAACTGATAGTAATCCTCATGATACGGTTGATGTTACAGCCGCAATGGGTCCTGGTGTTTATGTTATTATTGATGTTACTTCTGGTAATCGTTATTATGGGGAATCAAGTTTAGTAGCTATTCGCTTAGGGCGCCATAAACAAGCACTAGAAGACGGAATTCATGACAATGTCGCTTTACAACAAGCTTGGGACGATGCAGCGGACCCAAACAAGTTTCAATTTAATGTTTTAGAATGGGGTTCTGCATGGAGAGACGTTGCTGCTCGTCAAGCAAAACAAGATGCTTTAATTGAAGCAAACCCACAGATATGTTTCAATAAACTTCCAGGGTCTCCGCAACCAAGAAATATTCAGCGCCCCATTATGATTGATGGTGTTCGTTATGAATCCAGCCATGATGCAGCGCGTAGATTAGTTCGTAACCGCACTGACATTTTACGTGATTTAAAAAATAAAAATAAACCTAAAACCTATTATTTACCTGAAGAAGAATACGGTGAAATACCTGTTTTTGCTCAGATTGGTAAAGATGGGAAGGAAGGTCCAGTTTTAGTTTTTTCTTCTATGAAAGCAGTGGTAGAAGCTAAATTTGCTACAAGCACACAAATGATCCGTCGACGTATTAAATCAATGAGTTTCCCCAACTGGCGTTACGCCCAATTAGATAATGACGGTAAACCCATTCGAAAACCGTATATCTTACAACCGGGTGAAATGTCTTTTGAACAATGGCTTGAGCAGAAAAACCAATCAGAAAAAGGTAAAATATCTGAAAAAGACACTTAATAAGCGCCCAGGGCGTTTAAAATTGGGTTTTTTTAAGACGCTTCGCTTATTAGACCCTCTAGGGTCTAATTGTCTTAATTCTTTTAAAAGCATTTTAAGCAGCTAAAGTTGCTTAGAGAAGATTAGGCATAGTTATCTTAAATGATTGCAGAAAAATAGTTTTCTCTAAAGACTAAAGTTATAAAAGGCGCTAGCGCCTTTAGGTACTTATTCTAATAAACAAACGCATTTTTGTTTTTTTAAGTTGTGTAATACAAGATAATATAGTTTTTTTAATAAAATTTCACTAACAATATTGCCTGAAGCATCTCAAGCTCAAGCTTTTACATTCTTAGTACGTGACCAACGACTAGGTGCTAACGTTGCGTCTGCACAAGGTCCAACTGGTTTAGGTAAATATTTAATGCGTTCACCAACAGGTGAAATCATTTTTGGTGGTGAAACTATGCGTTTCTGGGACTTCCGTGGTCCTTGGGTTGAACCATTACGTGGTCCAAATGGTTTAGATTTAAATAAACTTAAAAATGATATTCAACCATGGCAAGAACGTCGTGCAGCTGAATATATGACTCACGCTCCTTTAGGTTCTTTAAACTCAGTAGGTGGTGTTGCTACTGAAATTAACGCGGTTAACTTCGTTTCACCACGTTCATGGTTAGCAACTTCTCACTTCTGTTTAGGTTTCTTCTTCTTTATTGGTCACTTATGGCATGCTGGTCGTGCACGTGCTGCTGCTGCAGGTTTTGAAAAAGGTATTGACCGTGTTGACGAACCTGTATTATCAATGCGTCCTTTAGACTAATTTATTTAAAAAATTTAATTTATCTTAGTTTTCATTAGTAAAATAATTTACTAAGATAAATTAAATTTTTTTTTTAAGTTATTAAAAACAATTTAATCATTTAAAAAGCACTATTGTTTTTATAAAACCCACGGATCTTGTTCTTTAGTGACTTAGGTACGTAACTATAATGGTGTTATTTATTTTAAAAATTAATTGCTAAAAATTTAATTTTTAAACATAAAAACTTATAGACTTTTGTAAATCTTTATGTTAATATATTTTATAAATTTAATTTTTAAAAAAAGTAAATGCCCAAAGACACTTATAAAACGCGCCAGCGTTTTAGTTTATCTAAATAAGGTTTCAACTTGCTTAAAAGTTTTATGATCAATTAGAAAACTTTTTTTTTAATGGCGGGCGTAGCCAAGTGGTAAGGCAGTGGATTGTGACTCCACCATTCGCGGGTTCAAACCCCGTCGTTCGCCTTTTTTATGAAATTTTTGGTGTTTTTTTAACTAAACAGTTAAAGCTATTTAATAATGATCATTTAGTTATTTTTAACTATTAGATAAGAATGGTTTTAGAGACCTTTAATTTTTTATTAACACTTTTGGTTTTTAAAGCCTAAATATAACTAATAAATAGTTATGTAACTTAGTTGTAAATTAAATCATTAGTTTTAAAACTTTAGATATAATATTAATTAAATCGTATTTTAAAACATAAAATACAAGTTTTATAATCCAAATATCTAAAGTTTTAAGAAAATATCTAAAGTTTTAAGAAAATATCTAAAGTTTTAAGAAAATTTAATCATTCATGTTAAATATTTTACTATTTTTAGATTCTAAAAAAGTAAAAATGGTAAATGATTAATCTCTTAGCAACTTAACTTCAAAATTTTTTTTTATTTATTGACTTATTGTTATAAATAAGTTAAAATAAAATCATGAAAAATAAAACAACTTCCAGCCCCCATCGTCTAGAGGCCTAGGACATCTCCCTTTCACGGAGGAAACGGGGATTCGAATTCCCCTGGGGGTATTTCTCAAATTTATCTAATATTAAATTCCTTCCTAAAACTTTCTTGCTTTTTAATAAAACCTAAAAATCGTGCTAAAACGCTAGCGGATTTTATAAAAGCTATTTATTGTTTATAAAAGCTATTTATTAATCGCTTTAAAAGATCTTAATCTTAATAAGAGGGTAAGCTTTTTAGCTTATTCTTTAAAAGCTCCCTTAAGTTTTATAAAAGGCTAACTAAGTGCTTAAATAAACTTATAAAACGCACTAGCCTTTTAGTGATTTTTTAAAAACTTTTTACTTAAATTTTGAGTTGGTTTTTTGTTAAGAGTCTAAAAAAGTAGCTTGCTACTTTTTTATAAGACAGCTGCTTTAGCAGCTGTCTTAGTAATTTCTTAAGAGTTTTAGAAAACATTTTTTATTAAATTTATTATTTTAATTTAAGTTTCTAAATTTAGAAAATTAAATAAATTGAAGTAAATAAAATACTGTAAAATGTTTTTTACTAATATTTTATAAATATTCATTTGATTAAAAAAGTATTTAATTCAAGTAAAGTTTTTTTTATGGTTATTTATATTATTATATAAATTATCAAAAACAACTAATAACCCGATTAATTGGTTAATTTTTTTATAATCTACTAAAAAGATTCTTATAGTGATTGAAGAAACCTAAATTTTGTCTCAGTTCTTTATCTAATTATTTAAAAGTTTAAAGATTTTAATACTTAATTATATTTTTACTTTTATTAAATATATTAACTGTTCTAACAAATTAAAAAATTTTTAGTAGCCTTTAAAATTGTCGTCTAAAGATGTTCGGATAAACAGATATAAAATAACTACTTTAAACTTAAATAAAAAAAATTAAATTAGTATTTATAAATTATTGGTTTTTGTTTATTCTAAATTTTAAAAAATAATTATTACAAGGAGTTTAAAATGGCACGCGCTAAATTTGAACGAAAAAAACCTCACGTTAATATTGGTACAATTGGTCACGTTGACCATGGTAAAACTACTTTAACAGCAGCTATTACTATGACTTTAGCTGCTCGTGGTGGTGCTCAAGGTAAAAAATATGATGAAATTGATTCTGCTCCAGAAGAAAAAGCACGTGGTATTACTATTAATACAGCACACGTTGAATATGAAACAGAAAATCGTCACTATGCACACGTAGACTGTCCAGGTCACGCGGATTATGTTAAAAACATGATTACAGGTGCTGCACAAATGGATGGTGCTATTCTTGTTGTTTCAGGTGCTGATGGCCCAATGCCACAAACTAAAGAACACATTCTATTAGCAAAACAAGTAGGTGTACCTAATATTGTTGTGTTTTTAAATAAAGAAGACCAAGTTGATGATAAAGAATTATTAGAATTAGTAGAATTAGAAGTTCGTGAAACTTTAGATAAATATGAATTCCCAGGTGATGAAATTCCAGTTGTACCTGGTTCAGCTTTATTAGCTCTAGAAGCTTTAATTGAAAATCCAAAAATTCAACGTGGCGAAAATAACTGGGTAGACAAAATTTATCAATTAATGGATAAAGTTGATAGCTACATTCCAACACCACAACGTGAAACAGATAAACCATTCTTATTAGCTGTGGAAGATGTTTTATCTATTACAGGTCGTGGAACTGTTGCAACAGGTCGAGTTGAACGTGGTGTTTTAAAAATTGGTGAAAACGTTGAAGTTGTAGGCTTAAAAGATACAAAAACTTCAGTTGTAACTGGCCTTGAAATGTTTAAGAAAACATTAGATGAAACAATGGCTGGTGATAACGTAGGTGTATTATTACGTGGTGTTCAAAAAAAAGATATTGAACGTGGAATGGTATTAGCTAAACCTGGTACAATTACTCCTCATACAAAATTTGAAGCTCAAGTATATATTTTAACAAAAGAAGAAGGTGGTCGTCACTCAGCATTTTTAGCTGGTTATAGCCCACAATTCTTTGTTCGTACAACAGATGTTACTGGAAAAGTTGTATCTTTTAGTCATATTCAAATGCGTAACCCATCATCAGTTGCTGAAGAACATTCAAATAAAATGGCAATGCCTGGAGACCGTGTAAGTATGGTAGTTGAATTAATTAACCCAATTGCTATTGAAAAAGGTATGCGATTTGCTATCCGTGAAGGTGGTCGTACTGTAGGTGCTGGTGTTGTTACAAGCATTATGCAATAAAATTATTTAAAAGCTAAGCCATACTAGGAGCCACTGGGTCTTATAAATGGTCTTAGTTAAGATTTAATAAAAAAGAAAAATTAAACTATTTTTTTTTTTTAATAGTTTAATTTTTCTTTTTTACTTGCTTTTAAAGAATAATCATTTTATAATAAATGTATAAACTTAAAAATAGGCCCATAACTCAGTCGGTAGAGTGATTGCCTTACAAGCAATAGGTCATCGGTTCAAGTCCGGTTGGGCCTAAATTAAAAAAATATTAGTGGTTTTGATAAGAACCAAAGAATCTAAGTATTTTTTAATACATTTATATAAAATATTTTTATGATTCAAATAACTTAAAGCTTTTATATTAATTCTCAAAAAAACTTTAACAATATTATAACAGGGACACAGTTAAGTAAAAAGCTAATGCTTTTTATAAAAGTATCTAAAGAAAACGTTATTATTTTGGACAGTTTTTTATTAGGGTCTTACTAAAAAACTAAGTGATTAGCTTAGTTTTTTATAAAAGTTTCTTTAAGAGAGTTTTAGAAACTTAAGGGTCTAAAAAAAATTTAGCCTGTTTATTCTTTTAATATACACTTAAGTAATTCTAAGAATTTATAAGTCAGTATTCTAGTTTATAATATGTACATTTTTTTTTTTATATAAACTAAAACTTGCTTAACTACAGAATAAAAGTTATACTATAATTATTATACTTAACCATAATTCGGGATGTAGCGCAGTTTGGTAGCGCATGTGCTTTGGGAGCATAGGGTCGCAGGTTCGAATCCTGTCATCCCGATTTACTTTTCTTAAATAAAAAAATTAAAAATAATTTTAATTAATAATTAACTTAAATATTTTCTAAACAGCTTTAGCTGCTTATTAAGTACTTAACGACTTAAATAAAAGTTTTAACTCTATTTTTTAAATAAATATTGACTCTATAAATAATAAATTTGTAAAAATACCTGTTTCTTTTATAAATTCCATTAATTGAGTTATTATTAACGTCACTTAATGATCGAGTTACTATGTTTTTATGCTTATATAATTGTCGAAGATTTGATAAAGTTTTTAATTCAGGTCGTTTATCAACTATTTTAAAACTATTTTCACTTAAGTCATTTTTAAAAAAATTTAAATTTAATAAACAGCAAGAACTGCCGTCTGTAATACTTAAATAAGAATTTAAGGCTTTTGACATTTGCCAAGATGCTACTTGAATTCTTGAAGGAATAATATCACCCATTACTAAATTGTTAATAGAAAAATAAATAGAACTTACAATACCATAAATAGTATTAATAAAAAGCTTAATTGCTGTTTGAGCTGCATCTGATTCTGGAGTTTTTAATTTTTGTAGTTTTTTACTAAGACAGCTGCTAAAGCAGCTGTCTTATAAAAAAGTAGCAAGCTACTTTTTTAGTTGGTTTAAAAGTTTATTAATTAAAGATTCTAACAGTATAAAATACCACTTATTTGATTGCGTATCTACTACTGTTTCATGAATAGAATCGTATTTATATTCACTATGGTCCTTTAAATAATCATTTAATAAATTTTCTAAAGAATCGATATGATCTTGATCCTTCCAAAAAATAGCATTAGTAACTTTTAATTTCTTTATTTCAGATAACTCTTTATTTGACGACACTTTTTAATACTTCAAGAATAAGTTTTGTTATTACAGATTGATTTATCTCTTTTCTAAATAATAAAAAATCCTGATTAAGCTCTTTAACATTTTTATCTCCTGCTGGTACATAGGGTTTATTTGGGTCTACTATTCTACTTAATAACAAATCTTGACGAAATGATAAATGACCTTTTACTGTTAATTTATAAAAACCTAATTGTAATTCCTTTTCATATTTTTTTAATAAATTCACCTAACGTTAAATCTAAAGAAGTGTTGGGTGTTAACGTTAAACATTGAGATTTACCTATAATAAAACTTGTTTTTGATAAAACAGTAGCATAAGCTGAAACAATGTTTAGATTGGTTCCAAATTTAAAAAAAAAACAATCGTGTGGTTGTTCGTTAACTGTCCGTCCTCCTGAAACTAAAGCCAATAAATGTTTTTTGGTCATACCAGCATATTCTAATAAATACTTAATAGAGCCGTATTGAAATGATTGAGTATTAAAAGCATCTTTTTGGTTAACCAAAAATGATAAATGAGCTAATTTTTTAAGATTGTTTTCTTTTAATAGCTTTAATTCATCCAAACTTTTATATTTATACAACTCTTTATAAATTTCTTTATTTTTACTATGATTTTTTGCAAAAGTATTTAAAATGCACATTTTGCTAATGCTAACTTATAAATATCAGAATTATCTAAAATTTTAATATTTATATAACTAATAATTATCGTATAAACTAATTGTCCTATTGTTAAAAGAATAGTATCGCTAGTAAAGCTAAAAACCGAAAAATCTATTGCTAAAACGTTTTCTAACAAATTATTAAACAAATTGACTATTATCAGGTAATTCTAAAGTAGCTAAAACATCATTCATAGCATAATCTATAAAAGTAGATTCTGTAGTAGTACATTCATTAGAAGCATTGTTTTTATCTTCTAAGTTTTCATTTTGAGAAGAATTATTTTTTAATAAAATAGTTTGAGCCATTTTTTCAAAATCCGAGTTAAAAATAACACCAGCTTCTCTTTATGAAATAAAAAACTCTAAAATTTTAACGTCAGCAGATTCTTTGGTAGCGTTATTACCTTTTTTGTGTTCGTAAGTGGTATCCGAATCAGAATCATAGTAGTTTTCACTTAAGAACACCATGTAGTTAGAAATATCTTTGTCGATATATATGATACCAGGCCAATAATTGTTAATCTCGTTTAAAACTACAATTTCTTCAATTTGTTTACAAGCGACAGACCAATTTACCTCATAAAATTCTTTATATAATTAAAAAAAACTGAGTAACTTCAGATTTTTTAGTCAAGTCATAGATGTTAGCTATATTGATGTGATCAGAGTCCCAACCACTATTAGCTTAGTGGGTATTAAAGCTATCTACTAAAAAAGTAGCTTGCTACTTTTTTATAAGACAGCAGCTTTAGCAGCTGTCTTAGTAAAAAATATTTAAATTAAATTTTTCTAATGTAGTGTCTCCAATACTTAGATAAACTACATTTTTATGATTATAAATATTTTTACTAATACCAGGATAACAAAGGACCATAGAAAAATAATTCTCATCATTATCAAAGAAAATTTGTAAATAAATAGGTGTAGGCTATTTAGCTTTAATTTTTTTCGCAAAGACTTCTACAATAGCACGAACATAAAGTTTAATGATTGGTTTATCTTTTTCATCTAAAACACTCACTAAAAAACTAGCTAAAAGTAAGCATGTTTACTTTTATAAGGGGTTAACTAGTTAACCCCTTATCTTTTTATAAAAGGCTAAAAGTCTAAGTACACCTTTATAAAAGTAAGCAGCTTTAGCTGCTTACTTTTAGGAGCCTTTTAGTGTTTTATAAGACCCTAAAACTAAGACCGCTAAAACTAAGACCCTCGCGGGTCTTATAAAATACTAAAAGGCTAGGCTTTTTATAAAAAGCGCCAGCTTTTTAGTTCTAAAAGGCGTCCGCCTTTTATAAGTAAAAATAAGTAGCTTTAGCTACTTATTTTTGCTTAGTGGGTAGCTGTATAAAAGTAAGTTTGCTTACTTTTATAAGGGTTTTATAAGTGCCCAGGGGTACTTAAAGGGTCTTAGTTTTATAAAAGGTAGAGCCTTTTAGTAAGGATCTTAGAAAGTCTTATATCCAGTTTGGTTTACTTTTTTTAATATAGCGTTTTTTCGAATATATACTCTTATAGCTGTATTAGCATAAATTTCATTTTCAGTGTTATTACGACTACCAGGTATACGAACTTCAACTTTAGCAATAACGCTTTTACGCTTATATTCTTTCTCATTTATTTTAAAATTTGATAAATGAAAATTTTTAGAAAACATGAAACATTTTAGAAGTGCTTAATTGCTTTAGATTATAAAACCAGGAAATATATTTAATTAAAATAATGTTTTTGTTTTTCAATTTTTAAAACTTTTATAATGATGTATTAAATCCGTCAAATTATTATATTGAAAATTATTCTTTTGTTTAATCAATTTTCCAATAAAATCTAGTAAATTTTTTCTTTTTACGAAAAAACTTTTCCAAAAAAAAGAGATGTCGTTTGTGCAAATAATAAATACATTTAGAGGAAAGGCTTTTAAACAGTCCTTTTTTAAGGAAATATAAAAATAAAATTTAAGTTTTGAAAAAAAATATAAAAAAAAATTGTAATTTTTTCTAAAAAGTTTTGTTTTTTTAAACTGTAAGTAAAACGAAAAAAATGATTTTTTTTTTTTTAAATAAATGTTTAATTTAAAATTAAACAAATTTTTAATATTTTTACTTAACCTATTTAAATTTAATTCAAAACATAATCTAAGAACCTCACAGGTTTTATCAAATTCTTTGGATTTAAGCTTAAAATACCTTAATATTAAAGAGGTTTTTTTATCTACAAATTTTGAGAACTCTTTATAGGGTTCTAACTTTTTTAACAAAACGCTAAGGCGTTTTAGAAAATTAAAATCCTCGCTAAAATGCGTGAGCTTTTTGTAAGGGGTGTAGCCTCTTAGTTTGTTGTACGTTGTCCAAGAACTTATTTTTATTAGTAACTTTGGGGCTAAGTCGAAAAATACATCAAAATAAAAAATTTGAATAAAAGCTTGATAGCTTTTATGTAACCACTTCGTTTTTTGTAAGCACAACAGAAGGTTAGCTTGACGAACGAGCTTAATAAAAATTAAAGGTCTTTTAGCAGAGTCTTTGATGTAAATTCTTTTAGAAATACTTACAGTACTTATTTTGAAGTAATAAGCTCTTAACTCTTCTAAATTTAATGCTTTATTTATTCCAGTAAGTGGAATGAAAAAAAATACATTTTTATAAAAATAGTAAAATTTCATGTTTATTTTAAGTTTTTATAAATATTTAAATAATTTAATTTTTTTTCTAATTTATAAATTTAATAACTAAGTAGCTAATAAAAAAATTGATTAAAAAGCTAAAACTTTTTAGAAAAATATTTTTATAGACCTTTATCTTTTTTTTATAAGATTCTAAAGAGTCTTAATAAGTTAATTGCCTTAAGGCAATTAAAGTTTTTAAATCTTAGTAACTGAGTTTTTTCATATAAAATCTAAAAATCACTAGTGATTTTTAGAATAATTTTTAGTGCCTAAAGGCCTTTCATAAGCAACTTTAACTATTTAGAAAAGCTTTACCTTGCTTATTCTTTTTAGTAACCCCTTAAAGCGTTTTATAAAAGGCAAATGCTTTTAGTTAAGTAGCTTTAGCTACTTAACTAACAAGCTACAGTGGATAATGAAGGTCTTAGAAAAAAAATATTATTTTTATATAAAATCATGATAAAAAGCAAAAAATAATTTTATATTTAGAAAATAATTTTATATTCTATATATAATTTTATATTGTAGAAAACTATTTTAAAATATTATAATATAAAATTATACCAATAAAAAAACTAAATAATTAATATTAAAAGTTTAAAAATAGTTTTATTTTTAATAATAAAAAGAACTTAATTTAAATTTTAGAAAATTTAAATTAAGTTCTATACTTTAATAAATATTATCAAGTTACTTTTTTATAAATTAAACTAATGAATTAAACCTTTGAATTAAACCTTAATAAAAGAAAAAATATGTATTAAAGATTATTAAATATTTGAGCGGATAATATTTTATTTATTAAATAATTAAAATTACATTACTTTTGTATAAAGATACCATTATAAAATATTTATTCAATTTTTATAGTTAATAATAAAGTTTAGTTTTTAACATAAATAACATTACTATTAATATGAATAAAGATTTAAAAGTTTAAATAATTTATGATTTTTGTCCTAAATAAATTAAAACCTAACAAATTATCTAATTTGACGTATTTTACTAAAAACTATCGGATTAATAAGAATATATTAAACTTAGTGGCTTTGCCACTAATAAAACGCGAATACGTTTTAAATCGATTTTTAGTTAAAATGCAAAATAATAAATCTACTATAAATAGCTCAGAATCCGCATTATCAAAACAAAAAAAACTGAAAGAAGAAAATCAAAACCAAAGTAACGTCTTCTCAAATTTGTCTAATGAAATCTTAAAAAAAACAAACTCATATTCAAATAAAAATAAAAATAGTTTTTCTTCAAATTATAAAGCTACTAAAAAAACAATAAATAATATTTCTCTCCGAAATCCCCTAGTAACTTCGCCACTAATAAAGCATGAAAGCGAATTAGTAGTTAATCATAGAAAACCTATATATAGCTCATATTCAAAATTATCGGAAGTTAAACTTATTACAATAGGAATTGCATCTCCGGAACGAATTAAACAATGGGCTGAAAAAACTTTACCAAGTGGTAAAGTTGTAGGGAAAATCATGAATGCTAATACTTTGCATCATAAAACATTTAAACCGGTTAAAGGAGGTTTATTTTGTGAACGTATTTTTGGACCTTTAAAAGACTTTCAGTGTGCTTGTGGAAAAAAACCAAAAAAAGGAGAACTTAATCAAAAAATCTTAAAAAACCAGTCTTTATCAATGCCTTATGCAAATATTGATTATTTAACTAAAAACAAAAAAGAACAAACTGGTGCTAACGATCCTAAAATGCAAAACAGTAATCCTTTTTTAACTCGTTCATATTGTAAAGAATGTGAAGTTGAATATACATGGTCAGTTATTCGACGTTATCAATTAGGCTATATTGAGTTAATTTCTCCGGTAACTCATGTTTGGTATTTAAAGGGAAACCCAAGTTATTTATCCATTTTATTTGATATGAAAAAACGTCATGTTGAATCTATTGCGTATTGTTCTCATACTTTAACTATAGAAAATTCATTCAGAAATATTTATCCTTCTTCTTTGAAAAAACCATCAGACATTTTTGCCTCTTGGCAAAAAACTTTAAAAAAAATAGATTCTTCTAGCCAAAATAATGAACAAACATTAACTGATAAAAAAAATACTAAAAAAAATTTTAAATTACAAAAACGTTTAAAACTTAATCCTTTAAATTTAAAATTACGTGCTAATGAAACCTTAATGTTTCTTAAAGAAAGTTATTTAAATAAAGAAAATGCAGAGTTAGCAGGAGTTAAGTTAGAGGAAAATAGCACAAATCTAGATAATTCAACAATTACCTTAAAAAAAACTAATACATTAATGAAAAATAAAATCTATAATTTAAAATTATGGAATTTTTTATTAAAATTTTATAAAACAAATCCAGATTTACTTATTTGCTTTCTAAATATTAATAAAAATGAACCAAATGATTATGATCAAAGTCAATTTAAGCCAATATCCGCTTTAAATCACCATTTTTCACTAAAAAATGTTTTAAAAACATGTCCAATTCCTTTTTATATTATTTTAAAGTTAAATTTTTTATCAGAAACAACAACTTTAAAAATGCTAATTAAAAATATTTGGAAACAAATTTTCCGTATTTCTTATAAAAAAACTTTAACATTAATAAAAAAATTTTTATTTGAAAATAATCAATGTCAAACTAAGACAAAGTTTAATGAACTCCTAAATTCTAAAATTGAGAAATTTAAAATTTTAAAAAAATTAACATATTTTAATTTGACTAATATAAAAAGTATTACTGAATTAAGTAAATCAAAAGCTATTAATCTATTTTTTAAAAATTTAAAAAATAATAAAAATACAAAAACATTATCAAATATAATGCCTTTATTAAAAACATTATATAAAAAACAAATAATTGAAGAATATGAGTTTGGAAATTTAAATTATAAATTAAATATTGAACGTTTTACATATGTAAAAAATTCAATTAGTACATCAAATTTCTATGTTTCTTTTGAAAATAATAAAAAGTTAATAAACAAATTTAAACCAATTATAAAAAGTTTAAAATATGTTCTTTTTAATACAATTTATAAAAATTTTATTTTTAGTTTTAATAATAAAAATGAATTAATTAACAATAAATTAACTAAAAAAAATTTTTCATATTCTTATTTTTTTATAACAAATTTAATTAATCGTATTAAGACTCTATATATTAAAAATAAGGACCTTAAATTTAGTTCATCTAAAGTTAATAAAGTAACTAGACATTTTATTAATAAAAGTTCTAAACAAGTAGATATTTTAATTCAATTTCCATTTTTTCAAAAACCTTTCATTAATTTAAAAAGTGAAAGCAATTATTTTGTAATGCAGAACATGCAAACGCATATTGCAACTACAAATATAAGAAATTGTGACTTTTTTCTAGCAGTGCAAGCACTGCCGGGACTTCCTTTAAAAAAGGAAGTTCAAGAACTTGTTCAAAATATTGATGTAAAATTAAAAAATAAAGATGATTTATTTCAATTTTTACTATCAGAAAAATGTAATGAATTTAATAAACTTACAATAAATTTAGTAGAAAAGCCACTAATAAAAAGCGAGCGCGCTTTAGAACCATCTTTAATTAACAATACCATTAATAAACAAAATCAAGATTCAAACATTAAAATGACCAGTTCGAAAAACAAACTGTATAATAATTTCTATTCTTTATCACATCGTGAAAGATGGGATAATGAAAAAGATTGGGCTTGTTTATGTGAATTCACGGGAATTAAATTAGAACAAAAAAAAGAATTTTTTATTCCAAAATATAAAAATCGTTTAGATTTAATTTTTAATTTACAAATGTATGGAACTACAACAAATCCAACAGATAGAGAAAAAAAAAGTAATTACAAAACCATTCATATGGATAAAAATAATGATATGGTCCATTCAAGTGCATTATTTTCTGGACCTGGGATTATTTCACAACTTTTAAAAGAATTAGATTTTTATGAATTAAAAAAAATGGATAAACAAAATCGTATTTTACTTTATCAGTTAACAAAAGATATTTTTAAATTAAAAAAACGCTTTTTTGATCGCTCAGCTAAAAAAGAATTAAAAGAAGCTTATAAAAAACGTGACATATTAATTCGTCGAACTAAATTAGTTAGAAAATTATTTAGAAAAGAATCAGCACCCAGCGCTATGATTTTAACACTTTTACCAGTATTACCTCCAGACTTAAGACCGATCGTAAAAATAGGGGGCCAAATAGCAGCTTCTGACTTAAATCGCTTATATCAAAGAGTTATTTATAGAAACGACCGATTAAAAAAATTTTTAAAAGATGCTTCTACAAGTAGTTCTTATGAAATGAAATATGCTCAACGTTTATTACAAGAAGCTGTTGATAATCTAATTCAAAATGGAAAAAGTGGTGTTGTTTCAGAAAAAGATAATAGAGGACGAGCTTTAAAATCATTATCTGATCTTCTTAAAGGAAAAGGAGGAAGATTTCGTCAATATTTATTAGGTAAACGTGTTGATTATTCTGGACGTTCTGTTATTGTTGTTGGTCCAAAATTAAAACTTCATGAATGTGGGATTCCTAAAGAAATGGCATTAGAATTGTATTTGCCTTTTTTATTAAAACGAATTTTAAATACTAATCTTTCAAAAACAGTTATTGGAGCAAAAACTTTAATAAAAACAAATCCTTCTTTAACTTGGGAATTACTTAGAGAAATAATGCAAACCTGTCCTATATTATTAAACCGTGCACCAACTTTACACCGTTTAGGAATTCAAGCTTTCCAACCTAAATTAATTGATGGGCGTGCTATATTATTACATCCACTAGTTTGTGCTGCCTTTAACGCTGACTTTGACGGAGATCAAATGGCAGTTCATGTACCAATTACAACAGAAGCACGTTCAGAAGCTTGGAAATTAATGTTAGCTCGAAATAATATATTATCTCCAGCAACTGGAGATCCTTTAGCAATCCCAAGTCAGGATATGGTTTTAGGTTGCTATTACGTTACAACAAATTGTAATAAAAAAACTATAAAATATCAAAGAGGTTCTGGTTTTTATTTTAATAGCATTTTAGAAGCTTTAAAAGCCTATGAATGTTCACAAATAGATCTTCATGCCAACGTTTGGGTTAAATGGAACGGATTAATTGAAAATGGAAGTGATCAAGAAGAACCAGTTGAAATTCAATTAAATAAACATGGTTATTGGAAAGAAATTTATGCTTCAAAACAAAAAACTTATGATTATAACAACTTATCAATAAATCAATATATTTGTACAACTCCAGGAAAAATTTTGTTTAATTTAACTATTCAAAAAATATTAAAATAAAAATAATATTTACTAAAAATAGAAAACTCTTACCAAAAGTCTTACTCAATTCTTTAGAGAATTGAGTAAAACTCTTACCAAAAGTCTTACTCAATTCTTTAGAGAATTGAGTAAGACTTTTTCGATACCCTTATTTAAACAGTTAATCTTACTTAATTAATTGATTTAGCTACTTAGTTTTATAAAAGCCTATACTCTTTAGCTAAAAAACTTTAAAATCCAGTGCGTAAACCACTTTATTATATTAACAATCTCGATTGAAATTCTTAACCTTTTATTAAGTGTAGAATTTACTTAGTTTCATAAATACCTAAAATTTTTTTCGATAGTTTTATAAAAATCTAACTCTTTTATAATATTTCCTAAAGTCTCTTAGTAAAATCTTAATAAATACATAAATTTGTGTTTCTTTTCCTAAAGATAGACGAAATTAAGAATAAAAAAACTTAATTTGAGGTTTATTTTTAGTTAAATTAAGAAGAAAATTATTTAATATCTTAGTTTAAAGTTTAGTTATTTTAATTTTTGTGGTAAAATTTGTTTCGAGAAGAAAAAATTAAAAATAAATTTTTATTTATACATTCAATAACTATAATTTTATTCGTTAACTTTATAGTAAACTAAAAGCAATAACTATTATTGAAAAATAACATTATTTTCAATAACTAAGATATTTATTTTAAAATAAAAATTAGAGCTGGTAATATTGCATCTTTTTATAAATGTATAATAATTTTTAATTCAATATTAAGAATGTATAATAATTTTTAATTCAATATTAAGATTGAAATATTTGTTGAAATAAACTTTTTATAAAGAATTTACTTTACTAAAATTTATTTAGATAAATTATTCCTTTAAATAACTTACCTACTTGATAAATATTTGATAGATTTTTTATTTAAATATATTTTTTTATTAAGACCTTAAAAGGTCTTAATAAGTAAAATGAGGCACTTATATAATTTTTTGTTTAAGACTAAGACAGCTGCTAAAGCTGCTGTCTTATAAAAAAGTAGCAAGCTACTTTTTTAAAGGATTATAAAACTAAGTAACTTTAGCTATTAAGTTTTATAAAAGTAACTAAAGATACTGTTAACCTTACCTTTTATGAAGAAAATAAGTGACTAAAAGCACTTATAAGAGCTAATAGCCTTTTAGAAGCATAATATTAAAAATTTAAAAGTTTATTTTATGTTTTTTTATACCTTTAATAAATGAATTTAAAAAACAATCCTTTTTTTAAAGCTCTTCTTGTAGCTATGGCTATTAGTTTCAGTGTAAACTTCTCTACACCAGTAGCTAATGCATTCCCTATTTTTGCTCAACAAAACTATGAAAATCCGCGTGAACCAAATGGTCGTATTGTTTGTGCAAACTGTCACTTAGCTCAAAAACCTGTAGAACTTGAAGTACCTCAAGCAGTTTTACCTGATACAGTTTTTGAAGCTGTTATTGAAATTCCTTACGATCAACAAGTTAAACAAGTTTTAGCTAACGGCAAAAAAGGTGATTTAAATGTTGGTATGGTTTTAATTCTTCCAGAAGGTTTTGAATTAGCTCCAGCTGATAGAATTCCAGAAGAAATTAAGAAAAAAGTTGGAAACCTTTATTACCAACCTTATAGCCCAGAAAAGAAAAACATTCTTGTTGTAGGACCAGTTCCTGGTAATAAATATAGTGAAATGGTTGTACCTCTTCTTTCTCCAGATCCAGCTAAAAATAAAAATGTATCTTATTTAAAATATCCAATTTATTTAGGTGGAAACAGAGGTCGTGGCCAAGTTTATCCAGATGGTTCTAAATCTAACAACACTGTTTATAACAGTCCTGTTGCTGGTACAATTACTGAAATTACACCAATTGAAAGTAAAAAAGGTGGGTACACAATTACTATTCAAAAAACAGATGGTCAAGCTGTAACAGAAAAAATCCCAGGTGGACCAGAACTTATTGTTAAAGTAGGTCAAACTGTTCAAGCAGACCAACCATTAACAAATAATCCAAACGTGGGTGGTTTTGGTCAAAAAGACGTAGAAATCGTTCTTCAAAACCCAACACGTATTCAAGGTTTATTAGTATTCTTTGCTTTTGTATTATTAGCACAAGTTTTATTAGTTCTTAAGAAAAAACAATTTGAAAAAGTTCAATTAGCAGAAATGAACTTCTAATTTTGATACTTTTTTAATATTTTATTTTTTAATTTAAAAGTTTAAATTCTTATTCTAATTAGAATAAGAATTTAAACTTTTTAAATTTTTTGATAATATTCATTTTAAATTATTTTTAAATCCATTTTTAGCAAGCAAATTAGAAAAGAATTTAATGTAACATTAATGACTGGGTTAACAGATTTCATAGTAATTAATTTAATTATTTAAAATGAAATTTTTTTATTAAATGGGAACTAAAAAGCTAGCTAAAAGTAAGCAGCTTTAGCTGCTTACTTTTAGGAGCCTTTTAGTGTTTTCGAGAGTTTTATTTACTTAGCGTTTATAAATGTTCAAACCCAAGGGATTTGATAAGAGCCTTAGCTTTTAGAAAGTACTTAGTAAGTGCTTTTAAGTATTTATTAAGTTGCTAAAAACAAGTAAGAAAAAATTAAAAATCATTTAATTTAAAATTTTGTAAACCTTGATAGTATAATTATTATTAAAATTTTTTAAATATTTTTTTTTATTTTAGTTAATATTAAGTATACTTAGTCCTTAATTAGAATCCATTTTTAACAAAACATTTGAGTAAATTTCAAATACTTTAATTAAATATATTAAAAACTTTTTTATTTATTTTATATATATAAGCATCTATAAAATAGAAAAAGTTTTTAAGTTTATTTCATTTAACTTAGGACCTTTGATAAAAAAAGTATATACCTTCTTAAAGGCCCTTATTTAAAATTTAAAAGGTCTAAAGTAGGCACTTTAAGCAAAAGTAAGCTAAAAGCTTATTTTTTTTATTAAATTTTTGCTAATATATTTACTCAGTTATTAAGCAGCTTTAGCTGCTTAATAATATCTTCTAAAAAGCACTAGTGCTTTTTAGAAGACCCTATGGGTCTTAGGTCTTAGAATTAAATTACTCTAAAAATCAGAAAAAACATAACACTAAAATGTCTGTTACAAAAAAACCTGACTTAACGGATCCTGTTTTAAAAGCAAAATTAGCTAAAGGTATGGGTCATAACTCTTATGGTGAACCTGCTTGGCCAAATGACCTTTTATATATTTTCCCTGTTGTAATTTTAGGAACATTTGCTTGTTGTATTGGCTTATCTGTTTTAGATCCAGCAGCTATTGGTGAACCAGCAAACCCATTTGCAACACCTTTAGAAATTTTACCAGAATGGTATTTCTACCCTGTTTTCCAAATTTTACGTGTAGTTCCTAACAAATTATTAGGAGTTTTATTAATGGCAGCAGTACCTGCTTTATTAATTACAGTTCCATTTATTGAAAGTATTAACAAGTTCCAAAACCCATATCGTCGACCTATTTCTACAATTACTTTTTTACTTGGAACATTAGTTGCTCTTTGGTTAGGTATTGGTTCTACATTCCCTATTGATATTTCTTTAACTTTAGGTTTATTCTAATTAAAATTATTTTTCTTTTAAGTTACTTAAGTACTTATAAAAAACACTAGTGTTTTTTCTAAAACCCTGTGTGTCTTAATCTGAAAGCGCTTAAAAGAAAGATACTTATTTTTAATAAAAACATTTATAATGGATTATTATCTTAATCAAGAATCAACTTAGTTGCTTAACAACTAAGTTGATTCTTCCTCAGAAGTTTTAACTACTTAGTTAAGTTAATTTAGCAACTTAGATTTCAATATTAATTTGTAACTAATCTAAGTTAAAATCGTAAAATAATTCTTTTATGCATATATTCAAAAATAAGTTATAAAATATAATAATAATAGATTTAAAGAACCTTTCTTATTAAAAAAAAAATGTTAAAATATTAATAACATTTTTTTAATGCTGGAACATTTTATAAAGATACTTAAAAACCACATTAATTTTTTTTATTTATTAAATTTATTCTAAAGCGCTAAGGATCAGAGCTCTTTATAAAATTATAAAAAGCGCTAGTTTTTTAGTTTTAAAGCAATAAGTAACTTCGTGACTTATACAAAGCTAAAATCCTAATAAAAGACTTAAGTTTTTTATAAGGTCTGGCAGGTCTTAAGGTTTTACAAAAGACTAAGACAGCTGCTAAAGCAGCTGTCTTATAAAAAAGTAGCAAGCTACTTTTTTAGCAGTTTTTTAGTTAGTGTTTTAAATACCATTTTATTAAGAACCTTGAGGGTTGTAAGCTTTTTACTAGTTCCTTGGTCACTAAGTTTTGTAAACTTAAATTACTTTAATAATGATAAATAATGCTAATTAAAATTTTATTTAAGCTATTTAAAACATTATGATTCTTAGTAACTTTTTAATAAAAATTTGTTTATAAAAAAAATTAATTATATTTTAGAGTTCATCGTCTAATGGATAGGACAGCGGTCTTCTAAATCGCTAATGTAGGTTCAATTCCTACTGGACTCAATTATTTCTCTTTTTATTTATGATTATTGTATTTTTAATTTATTTCATATTTATTTTAAATGCACTTAGTTTTAAAAGTTTATTTTACATTTTGCTTAATTTAAACATTCTAAAAATTAAAACCTTCTTAATTCTAAGCAGCTAAAGCAACTTATTAAGTGCTAAAGGCAATTAAAACGGTTTACAAAAGGCTAGCGCATTTTATAAAAAGCGCTAGCATTTAAGCAGCTTCACTGCTTAGGATTGGAGGGTCTTATAAGCACCTTAGTGTTTAAAGCAGCTAAAGTTATTTAAAAAAAAAATAGAAAATTTTTAAAAGAATTTTCTAAAAATAAAAACTAAATGCAATAGGCAGCTTTAGCTGCTTAGTAGCTTAGCAACTAAGTAACTTATAAAAGATCCCAGCTTTTTAATTTAATCAAATATAAAAATTTTATTAAACTAAGGCTTTCTAAGGAGACCCTTATAAAAGTTTTAAGTTTTTAGTATTTGACTAAAAAAAAAAAATATATTAAAATTTAAATAAGATTTCCATTATAATAATAAATAAAATAGCCTGCTTAACTCAATCGGTAGAGTATCGGTTTTGTAAACCGAAGGTTATCGGTTCAAGTCCGATAGCAGGCTATGTTTTATTAAAGTGATTTAACACTTTAAAGTTTTTTTATCTTTTCATAAGTCGTTAAAGTTCCTTAATAAGTAGCTTTAGCTGCTTAGAAAGTTTTATGAAAAAAAATTCTATTTTTAGTTTGAATTTTTTTAAAATCTTTTTAAAAAGCACTTAGATCCTAAAAGTGTTAAAAAAATTTTTATTGAGATGCTAAAAGTATCTATAGATACTTTTATATTTTATATTTAAAGTATAATTAAAAAAAAAATTACACTTTAAGCAGCAGCTAAAGCTGTAAATAATTTATTTAATCCCTAAGATAGTTAAAGGTTTAATATTACTTCATAACTTGCTTTAGGTATTTAAAGAATCAACTTAGCTTTATTATAAAATGCTACTTCTTTTTATCTTTTTATAAGACTCTTCATAAACTTTACCTACCTAGTCGCTTCGAAAGGGTTAGCACCTTTTATAAATACCTAAGGGCACTTCGTAGCTAAAAGTCTCTAAAGAGACTTTCACAAATAGACTTTGACAAAAAGGGTTAAGTTTGCAGTTTACTCCTTTTTACAAGTGTCTTAATTAATGATTAATGACCTAAAAGTATTTTTATAGACTTTAATAGGGAATTAATCATTTAAAGATGTATTAATAAAGATGTATTAAATTATTAAAAAATTATATATTTATGAAATTAGCTTATTGGATGTACGCAGGTCCAGCTCATATTGGAACATTACGTGTTGCAAGTTCTTTTAAAAATGTGCACGCTATCATGCATGCACCTTTAGGTGATGATTATTTTAATGTAATGCGTTCAATGTTAGAAAGAGAACGTGATTTTACACCGGTTACTGCTAGTATTGTTGATCGACATGTATTAGCTAAAGGATCACAAGAAAAAGTTGTTGAAAATATAACTAGAAAAGATAAAGAAGAATGCCCTGACTTAATTATTTTAACACCTACTTGTACATCAAGTATTTTACAAGAAGATCTTAATAATTTCGTAAATCGAGCCGCATTAGACTCTAAAAGTGACGTTATTTTAGCCGATGTCAATCATTATAGAGTTAATGAAATTCAAGCCGCAGATAGAACTTTAGAACAGATTGTTCGATTTTATTTAGAAAAGGAAAAGAAAAATAACGATTTTAATTTCCCCGTTCTAGGTGCTAATGCACCTGTAAGTAACACTAATTCATTGCTTGAAAAAACAAAAAAACCAAGTGTGAATATTATTGGAATATTTACACTTGGTTTTCACAATCAACATGATTGTCGTGAATTACGACGTTTATTGAATAATTTAGGTATTGAAATTAATGAAATAGTTCCCGAAGGCGGTTGTGTTCACAATTTAAAGAATTTACCAAAAGCTTGGTTTAATTTAATTCCTTATCGTGAAGTTGGTTTAATGACAGCTCAATATTTACAAAAAGAATTTAAAATGCCTTTTGTAGCAACAACCCCAATGGGAATTATTGATACTGCTTTATGTATTCGTGAAATACAAAATATACTAAATGAATGTGCAAATCAAATGGGTTTAACGGAATCAAATAAAGCTTATTGTAATTTTGAAAATTATATTGAAAATGAAACAAAATTCATTTCTCAAGCTGCATGGTTTTCACGTTCAATCGATTGTCAAAATTTAATTGGAAAAAAAGCTATTGTATTTGGTGACGCTACTCATGCTGCTGGTATTACTAAAATTTTATCTCGTGAAATGGGTATTAGAGTTGTTTGTAGTGGAACTTATTGTAAACATGATTCAGATTGGTTCAGAGAACAAGTATTTGGATTTTGTGATCAAATTTTAATAACAGATGATCATACTCAAGTTGGCGATATTATTGCAAAATTAGAACCTTCTGCTATTTTTGGCACTCAAATGGAACGTCATATTGGAAAACGTTTAGATATTCCATGTGGTGTTATATCAGCTCCTGTGCATATTCAAAATTTTCCATTAAGTTATCGTCCTTTTTTAGGTTATGAAGGAACAAATCAAATAGCTGATTTAGTTTATAATTCATTTAGTTTAGGAATGGAAGATCATTTATTAGAAATTTTTTCAGGACATGATACTAAAGAACCTATAACTAAAGGAATTTCAACTGATAATGAATTAAATTGGACTTCAGAAGCTTTATCTGAATTATCATCAGTTCCAGGATTTGTCCGCGGAAAAGTTAAACGCAATACTGAAAAATTTGCCCGACAAAAAAATATTTCAATTATTAATTTAGAAGTTCTTTTTGCAGCAAAAGAAGCTTTATCTGTTTAGTTATATTTAAAATTTGTTTTAATATTTTGTTTTATCAGTTTTTTAGTAATAACTTTGATACTTTATAATTTATATACGGAATTAATGTAAAAAACCTGAAAGTTACTCTTAAATAAGTTCACAGAGGTTCATACTCTTTTCAAATTCTAAAACGCACTAAAACTCTAAGAGTCTTATAAAACTAATCAGCCTTATAAAAAGGGTTAAGCTTTTAGTGCCTAGAAGCACTAAAAGCTTAACCCTTTTTATAAGGCTGATTAGTTTTAAAGCTTTTTATAAAAAACTAAGCAAAAATAAGTTGTTTTAGCTACTTATTTTTACTTACAAAAGCTAAAGGGTTACTTAGAGCTTTATAAAAGTAAGCAGCTAAAGCTGCTTACTTTTATAAAGCTTTTTAGTTCAGTGTTTTAGAATAATTTCATTCCACCCTAAGACCTTACAGGTCTTATAAAAAACTTAATTTTTTTAGTTAGGATTTTAGTGTCTTTATAAAAAGCACTAAGACAGCTGCTAAAGCAGCTGTCTTATAAAAAAGTAGCAAGCTACTTTTTTAAAGGTTTTTTTCTAAGACCTATGGTTTTATTAACTAGCTAAATTTAGTTGTTTTTATACATATTAAAACTAAGTTCTGTATAAAAAGGTAAGAGATTACTAAAAATTAAGCGGACAAACCTTATTAACTTCTTGCATATCAATAAAAGTTTATAATTATACTTTTATTGTATTAAAACTTCTATCGTTTTTTCAGTTAGTATCCTTTAGTTTAAAAAACTCTGATAAAATAATACAAAATTAACTTTAATTAATTAAAACATTTAATTCTATTTAATTTTAAAGTTATTTACTAAAACCTATGAATTTTTAATAAATGACTATTATCCTTAAAATTTTATTTATATAATTTCTAACTAATTTTTATATTTTATACTTTTTTTCTTGACAACAAAAAAACTACTAAGACGCTAAGTGTTTGTACATTTATAAGCGTGTTAGAGTTTATCAGTGTCTTTGGAAAAAATATAAAAATTAATTAGAAATTATTTATCATCTTGCTTAATTAATAAAATGTAGGTAATATTAAATTATAATATAAAAATAAAAAAATAGAGCTTGTAGCTCAGTGGACTAGAGCATGTGGCTACGAACCACAGGGGCGGGGGTTCGAATCCCTCCTGGCTCAATTTTAACTCTTTAACTCACTTAAGAAACAGTATTTTAAATTAACCTGCTAAACATCCTAGTCGTTCTTATAAAATTCTTATAAAATAAGTGTTTAGAGGCACTTATAAACTATGACAGCCTGTTATCTTAGCTCTTTAGTTAAGGTTTTTTCAAGACTTTAATACGCTCATAAAAAGTTAAAATTTTAACGGTTTTATAATATAAAAGGATATGCTTTTTACTTAGTTGTTTAGTTAAGTATTAAAGCTAGTTAATAAGCAGCTTTTGCTGCTTAGAACTTTTTTGTAATTAGTAAACTAAAAAATTAATTACCTTAATTATAAGGGACACTAGCTAAAACTTAGGCACTAAAACAATAAGTAACGAAGTTACTTATAAAAGGTGGTAGCCTTTTGCAACTAAAAAGCTAGCTAAAAGTAAGCTGCTTTAGCAGCTTAGTTTTATAAGGGTCTACTTAGACTTTTAACTTTTTACTTAGTGTTTTATAATAAGGTCTGCAAAAATCTTAATTTTAAGGGACTTTTATTTAAGTTTTCATAAGCCCTTATATGACGCTTGAGATGCTTTCATTTTCTTTGTTAAATTTTCTTTTTATTTGTGTTTTTTACTTGAAATTTTTTTTTTTAATTGTAAAATATATATATATATAAACATTAAATAAATGGAAAGGTGGCAGAGTGGTTAATTGCACCAATTTTGAAAATTGGCGTGGCTTTGCGGTCACCGGGGGTTCGAATCCCTCCCTTTCCGTCTTTACATTTTTAATAATTTTTTCTTAAAACAATTATTATAATTAGAAATTAGTTCCTATTAGGGTAAATCTTTTTGCCCAAAAAATAAAATAGACTAAGCGTCTTTAGACCCTTATAAAATGCTAAGGGTATAACTAGACATTTTTTGTCTAGTTATACCTTTATAAAAGTAAACATTTACTTACTTTTCTACAGATTTTTAGTTATCTAAGGGCTTTTTAGCTACTTAATTACTAAGTAGCTAGTCATTATCATAAGACTTTTAGGTCTTATTAAGTTATTAACTTTTTAACACAATTTTAAAATAAACAAATTAGATAAAAGTTTTAGATTATGAGTTAAATATTTACTTATTAAAAAATTAATAAATAATCAGTTTTGGTTCATTTAAAAGCAAACGCATTTAATTTATAAGTACGCAAGCAATTAGTATTTATTAAACTTTTTTTAATGTCAAAAAACTAATTAATCTTTATTCTTAATTAATTGGTAATGCAGTTAATTTTTATCTAAGTTTTTTTAATGAAAAATATAAATCTAAAGACTAAAAAATTAAAAAAGAAATTAAAACATTTGAAATTTTTTTATTAATTAGTTATTAGATTGGTATCTACTCCTTAATAAATAATAAAACAATAATTTTTTAAAAATGACTCGAGTAAAACGTGGTAATGTGTCTCGTAAAAGACATAAAAAAGTATTAAAACTATCTAAAGGTTTCCGTGGTGCTGGTTCAGTTTTATTCCGTACATCAAATCAACAAGTAATGAAAGCGTTACGTTATTCATATAGAAACCGTCGACAAAAAAAACGTGATTTTCGTAGCTTATGGATTTCTCGTGTAAACGCAGCTGTACGTCGTTTTGGTTTAAACTATAGTGAATTTATGAATTATTTAAAAACACGTTCAATTAAATTAAATCGAAAAGTAATAGCTCAACTTTCGATTTTTGATCCGGATGCATTTACTCAATTAGTTTTATTCTAATTTTTTTATTTAATTCTATATTTAGAAGTAAATTTTTAAAAACAACCGTTAAAAATAAAGCTTTAAATCCAAAAATTAATAAATTAGACAAAATTTTATTTTATTAAAGTAACCATATCAAAAATTAAGTTGGAATTTAGAGACAAAAATAGTAATTTTTTTAAATAAAAAAGATTACTATTTTTTGTCAGAAGTTAAAAAAAACTAGATTATTTAGTTATAATTTTTAGTAATAAAATAAAAAGAAAAGCCATTTCATCTATGAGGGTGCTGAATGGTTTGGAAGCCGAGTTTTTTGAATACTTAGGTTAACAAAAACGTACATCAAAATCAAAAAAAAATATTAGAAAAGCGGCATGGAAGAAAAAAGTTGAAAAACAAGCTACAAGATCTCTTTTTTTAGCAAAATATCTGTTAAGAAATAAACCAGAAGATCCAGCTGTTGAAAAACTTTTAACACGTATTCGTGATGAGAAAGATGAAAAATTATCTAATGATGGTGAACAATCATCTAATAGTTAATGTTAAATAAAATACTAATTCTATGTAATTGTATTAATACAATTACATAGAATTAGTATTTTATTTATCTATTTTTTATGTATTTTTTCTTTATACTAGATTTTTTTTTTTCATTTTGCTAATATAGTGTAAAATGGGTCATAAAAATAAAAACTATAAACAATTATTAAAAATACAAATAAAAAAAAAGAGACAATTATTTAAATGAAATTTAAATATTTTAATATTTAGACTCTGTGGGCCTTATTAAAATGACCTAGGACTTTTTAGATGATAATTTTTTATTTTTATTAATTAAAGGGTGGGGACCTTTATAAAAGTCTAAAACTCTAACGTGTTTTAGAGAGTCTTTTAGGGACCATCTAAAAGACAAAATTAATAAGCTTATTATTTATTTTTAATGGCGGTATAGCCAAGTGGTAAGGCAGAGGATTGCAAATCCTTTATTCCTCAGTTCAAATCTGAGTGCCGCCTATAGTAAACTAATGGATATTTATTCATTAACCAATTGATAGGCTAAATAATTTAATTTTTTTATATTTTTTTGTATTATCTTATTTAATTTATCTAAACATTTTTTATTTTTTTTTAGTTATTAATAATAAGTAAAATTTACTTAAAAAGGTAACATTAGGGTTATTAAGTTTAGTAATTTGTTTATAGATTGAAATTAAAGATAGCTCTAAGGTGAGCTTAGTTTATTGTAATTAATTAGGATTGTTTAATTTTCTTTTTTAAATTATTTTTTTAAACTTTATTTTTAGTGCTTAAGGCAGTTAAGAAGCATCTAAAGCTTTTCAAATAATTTAATTAAAAATAGATAGATAGTTAATTTGAATAAACTAAAATCGAAAAAATTCATTTTTTGAAGGAAAATTATGGCACATTTCGCAATGGTACTTGCAAAACTTCCTGAAGCATACGCTCCATTTTCACCAATTGTTGATATTTTACCAGTAATTCCAGTATTATTTATTTTATTAGCTTTTGTTTGGCAAGCGTCTGTTAGTTTCAGATAATTTTTTATACTTTTAAAATATTATGTATTAACTAAAAGTCTCTAAAGAGACTTTTATAAAAAGGAGTAAGCTTTAGAGACTTTTAGTTAATTTATTAGATATATTAAGTTAATTCAGAATCTATAAAAAATAGATTAAAAAAAATATGTTAATTAAGTTAAATAATTGTTAAATAATAATAAATTGACAACTTTTTTTTATTTTGTTAAAATACCTTATATAATGAGGTACTCAGATAAAAACTTAAATAAATATTTATTTAATAAACAATTTAGAGTATTTAGGGTCAAGTTCCTTAACTTATGCTTTTGTTTCATTATATGAAACAAATAAAATGTTTAGTATAAAAAGCAAACGTCCTTAGTTCAGTCGGTAGAACGCAGGTTTCCAAAACCTGATGTCGTGGGTTCAATTCCTACAGGGCGTGTAAAACTTAAACTTTTAATTTATATAATTTAGAAACTTTATTATTTAACTAGATTAAAACTAAGACAGCTGCTTTAGCAGCTGTCTTATAAAAAAGTAGCAAGCTACTTTTTTAGAGTATATTTAAATCTTAGTTTCAATATTTAAAATTTTAAACTAATAAAAATAAAGTTTTTATTTTTAAATAAAAATTAATTATCTTCTTTTTTCAAATTATTAATTGCTTTTAATTTTATTTATTCATTTATTTTATATATATATAAATTCTTAGAATGTATTAATCTATGGGTTATTTAGTAAATGCTTGGGCTTGCTTATTTTAATCTTTTAGGTTTAATATAATAACAACAATATGTTTGTTGTTAAAATTTAAAACCTACAACTTTTTATTGATAAAGAGTATTAACGTATTACTTTAACTAAAGACTTCACTAAAATATAAAATAAAAATAAATTATTTTAAGTAACATTATGAATATTTTAATTATTCACTGAAGTTGATAATTATCTTAGAATTATTAAATTTATAAATAGTAAAAAAATTTATTTACTATTTCTTTTTTTTATTAATTTTACTAAAATATATGAAAAGCATTTTATTAAACATTATTATTCAAGTATTAAAAGCGGATGTAACTCAATAGGTAGAGTGCGATCCTTCCAAGTTCGAGGTTGCGGGTTCGAGTCCCGTCATCCGCTTAGCTTATTAAAAATCAAACTTTTAATAAAATAAACAGAATTTAAGAACTAATTTTATCTTAGCTAATAACTTTTTGAACTTTAAAAATTATTAAAACCTTTTATATTCTTTTATTTTTTTATATTATTTAATTATTAATATTTTATAAAAAAATAAAACAAATTTATTCCTTTTTACCTTAACTTCATAAAAAAATAATGATTTTTTAGTAATTTTGATACTTTTTATTATTCATTTTATTCTAATTTTTGTTTAGAGCTCATTTAGGTTTAATTTAATCATTTGTTATTTTAGTTAAATAAACTGTAAGAATTATAAGGAATTGATTTATTTTTTTAATGACTAAGACCCTGTGGGTCTTATAAAAAGCACTAATACTTTTTATATAAATTAGCATTAACTTTTAAAGTAATCCTTAGTTAGTTTTAGAACATAAATTTTATTAATTTTAAATATGTAATAAAAGTTAATAAAAAATAATGAAAACAAGACTTTTTGAAATAATAAATTAACTAATTAAAAATCTTTAAAAAACTAAGACCCTGGGAGTCTTACAAAAAAGCACTAGGGTTTTTAAAAGGTTTAGTTTTTAACTAAGGCTCTAAAATGCCTTATATTTTTGTAAAGGTCTCATTGAAAGAATAAATTTTTTACTTTATCCTTTTAGTAGCCTTTTATTTGTCCTTAGAATAACATTATCAAATAGAGATTTTTATTTAGATATTTATTTAATTCTTTTTAAAGGGTAATACTACTTAAATTTTGTTCATTTAATTTATATTTTAAAGTAACACTTTAGTGTTGCTAAAGATTACTAAGACCTAAAAGGTTTTTGTAAAATTGAGACATTTTAAGTTTAAATAAGTAAAGTCCTTTTTATAATAATTATTAAAGGTGATTTTATTATGGCAATGCGTACACCAGAAGAGTTAAGTAACCTAATTAAAGAATTAATTGAACAATATACACCAGAAGTTAAAATGGTTGATTTTGGTATTGTATTCCAAGTAGGTGACGGTATTGCTCGTATTTATGGTTTAGAGCGAGCAATGTCAGGTGAATTATTAGAATTTGAAGACGGTACTTTAGGAATCGCTTTAAACCTTGAAGCAAATAATGTAGGTGCTGTATTATTAGGTGATGGATTAAAAATTACTGAAGGTAGTCGTGTTCGTTGTACAGGAAAAATTGCAGAAATTCCAGTAGGTGAAGGTTATTTAGGTCGTGTTGTTAACTCTTTAGCACAACCTATTGATGGTAAAGGTTCAATTGCTACATCAGAAACACGTGCTATTGAATCACCAGCTCCTGGTATTGTAGCACGTCGTTCTGTTTATGAACCATTACAGACAGGTTTAGTTGCTGTTGATGCTATGATTCCAATTGGCCGCGGCCAACGAGAATTAATTATTGGTGACCGTCAAACTGGAAAAACAGCTATTGCTGTTGATACTATTTTAAATCAAAAAGGTAAAGGTGTTATCTGTGTTTATGTTGCTATTGGTCAAAAAGCATCTTCTGTTGCTCAAGTTTTAAACACTTTAAAAGAACGTGGTGCTTTAGATTATACAATTATTGTTGTAGCTAATGCTAACGAACCTGCTACATTACAATATTTAGCTCCATATACTGGTGCAACTTTAGCTGAGTTTTTCATGTATACAGGTCGTCCAACTTTAACAATTTACGATGACTTATCTAAACAAGCACAAGCTTACCGTGAAATGTCATTATTATTACGTCGTCCACCAGGACGTGAGGCATACCCAGGTGACGTTTTCTATTTACACTCTCGTTTATTAGAAAGAGCAGCTAAACTAAGTAATGCTTTAGGCGAAGGTAGTATGACAGCTCTTCCAATTGTTGAAACTCAAGAAGGTGACGTATCTGCTTATATTCCAACTAACGTTATTTCAATTACAGATGGTCAAATTTTCTTATCTGCTAGTTTATTTAACTCAGGTCTTCGTCCAGCAATTAACGTAGGTATTTCAGTATCACGTGTAGGTTCAGCTGCACAACCAAAAGCAATGAAACAAGTAGCTGGTACGTTAAAACTATCTTTAGCACAATTCACAGAACTAGAAGCTTTCTCACAATTTGCTTCTGATTTAGACCAAGCTACTCAAAAACAATTAGCTCGTGGTCAACGTTTACGTGAAATTTTAAAACAAGCTCAATCATCTCCTTTATCTTTAGAAGACCAAGTAGCTTGTATTTATACAGGTAACAGTGGTTATTTAGATGGTTTAGAAGTTGGTGAAGTTCGTTCATTCTTAACAGGTCTTCGTCAATATTTAGTATCAAATACTCCTAAATATGGTGAAATTCTTCGTACATCTTTAACATTTACACCAGAAGCTGAAAGTTTATTAAAACAAGCTATTACTGATTATTTAGTAGATTTTAAAGCTGTTAAAGCTGCTTAAAATTTCTAAAAGATTTGAGTAAGCAGTCCATTATTGGCATTTATTTTTCAAATCTTTTCTACACCTAATTTATTATAATTTCTTTGCGTTTTTAATACCTATGGGTGTTATTTAAGTGTGTAGGAACTGGAAGGCTCTTAAACACTTAATAAAAAAGAATTATTTTTTTTACTTTGTATATATATTTAAGAATTTTTTAATTTAGAAAACACAAGAATCATGTTAACACTCAAAATTTTTGTTTATACCGTTGTAACTTTCTTTGTATGTCTGTTTATTTTTGGTTTCCTATCTAATGACCCTGCTCGTAACCCAGGTAAAGGTAATGTAGAATAATTTGTAATTAATTATTAAATAAAAAAAAAAAAATAGAATATCTGTATCTTTAAAAATGTAAGATACAGATATTCTATTTTTTACTTTATCTTGGTTAGTTCTAAAACACTTAGGACTACGACTCCTTATAAAACGGGATAGCATTTTGTTAAGACCCCTGAGAGTTTTAAGCCTTTTATTAACGGCTTATAAAAAAGGGTAAATTTTCAGTTTACTCCTTATTATAAAAGTAAGACTCTAGAAGGTTTTATCTTTAACTACTAAGTGTTAAATAATGTGTATTTGTTTTCATAATTTTTTTAAATTGAACAGATGTTAAAATATTGATTTTTTTATTTAATTTTTACAGAAATAATTTATTTTTTTACCAAAAGCTAGTACTATTGCTCTTCTAAACTATTAGTGCTAAAAACTCCTTCTTATAAAATAATTAGTTTATTTTAGTAATTTTATTAGATTTAAAATCTAAATAAATTTAATAATTTTTAATTTCAATTAATAATTGTTTTTAATAAAAAAATCACGACTTAAATCAAATTTAGTTTATGGCAAATTTTAGTAAAAATCAAAACTTTAATGATGTTAATTCTAAACAAGATATTGTTTCAATTACTTATGAAGAAATTGGTTTATTTCCACGTTCTTTTAGTCGTGTTTTAGACCGATTTGTTAAACAAGTTTTTTCTGATGTTGAGAATTTAGTTATTCAAGAGTATAGATTTTATAGATATTTATTTTTAACCACATTTAAATGTCTTCTAATTTTGTTTTTGGTTCCTTTTTTAGTTAATTTTTTTGCAAAAAATTATTTAGTTCGTCCACTTACTGAATATTTTTGGAATACTAAACAAACAGAAATTTTTTTAAATTCGTATCAACAAAAACGTGCTTTTGCTGAATTAAAGGATTTTGAAGAGAAATTATATTTTGAATCTTTAATTTCCCCTAAAATTCAAGCTTCGTTTCAGTCTGAAAAAAGTCGACTACCGATTACTGAAAAAAATGATAAAACCCTACAAAATAATGAATTTAATAATAATGGTGATTTTTTTAATAGTAAAGACAATAATAATTTACTTAGTGATAAACTTATCTTTAGCTCTAAAGATAGTTTACAACAAAAACCTGCTGGTTCAATTGAAATTTCACTAGATGAATTAAAAAAGGTTAGTTCTGAAAGTTCAAAAAAAGATGCTTTTGAACAACGATTACAAGAAAAAACAATTGAATTAGCTAGTCGATATAATGATCTTAGTATTGAGGCTATTACAAATTTTTTTGCTGATTTAATTAGTTTTTTAACTCTTTGTTATTTACTTTTTGTTTTAGAAATTCAAATTAATATAACAAAATCATTTTTACTTGAAGTTTTTTTTGGATTAGATGATAGTAAAAAATCATTACTGATTCTATTAGTTACTGATTTATTAGTAGGTTATCATTCTTCAAATCTTTGGGAATTATTTTTTGAATTTTTATTTAATCATTATGGTTTACCTGAAAGTCAAACAGGTATTTTTTTACTAGTAGCAACTTTACCTGTATTGCTTGATGTTTTATTTAAATATTTAATTTTTCGTCATTTAAATCGTTCTTCACCTGCAACTGTAGCTACTTATCATGCAATGATTGAGTAATTTTTTTATTTAAATATAAATATAAATTCTATTTTATGTTTTATTTTTTATTAGCAAGAGTTTTATAAAAATAAGTGCTCAAGTGAACTTATAAAAAGCATTAGCCTTTTAACAAATGCATTTTTCTAGAAAAAAAAACTATTAAAAACCTGCTTGTTTTTAGTCTCTGTTTTTAACAAAAGGATTCAAATTAAATAAAGCAAAGTATGAAATAGATTATCATAAATCTTTTCATTATACTTATAAAAAATTGTCTGTACAATGAAAAGATTTATTTAAACGAATTGTGGCCTTTGTTTATATTATCTTATCAGCCAAATTTTAATTGTTTTCTTTTTTAGCTTAGCTAAAGAAACATAAGGTTAGAAAAATGTAAACAAGAATTAAGCAAATTAAAACAGTAATTTCAACAGGAAATTTAAGCTAAACTTAAGTATTGCTTAAATAATGTTTAAAAAAATAAAATACTATTTGCTTAAATAAAATTTAAGCAAGGCAAATCCGTTTTAGATATTTAGTATTGCTTAAAGGCTCTATAAAAGTAAGCGCATGCTTACTTTTATAAGGGTCTACTAAGGGCCTAAGTTGCTTAGTAGACCCTTAGTCTGTTATTTTATTTTATAAGTGTCTTTAGACACTTAGTTTTAGAACTAAAAAGCTAGCTAAAAGTAAGCAGCTTTAGCTGCTTACTTTTATAAAGGTCTACTTAGACCTTTAGCTTTTTATAAGTAAAAATAAGTAAAAATAAGTTGCTTTAGCAACTTATTTTTGCTTAAAAAATTTATAAAAAGGTAAACCTTTTTAGCTGTATAAAAGTAAGCGCATGCTTACTTTTATAAGGGTCTAATTAGACACAGAGTGTCTAATTAGACACTTAGTCGCTAAAGCTGCTTAGCGTTTTATAAAATTTTAGCAAGGGTCTTAGTTTTAGGTCTTAGGATAAGTGAATTATTTGCTTAGCAACTAAGCAGTAAAAGTTGCCTAGGTCACTTAGGAAATACCAAATGGAAGTCCCTTTTAAAACAATTGCCTTAAAAAGCTAAAGCTTTTTATTTTATTAAGACTTAAAAATTTTAAGTGTCTTAAGGCACTTAATTTAATAAGGTCTTTTAAGGTCTTATTTTTAAGGTCTTATTTTTAAGGTCTTATTTTTAAGGTCTTATTTTTAAATTCTTAGTGTTTCTAAAAAGAAAAAATAAAAGGTTGTTATAGGAATAAAAAAAGCGAAAAAAAGAAACTTGACAAAAAAAAGATATTTGATAAATTTAAATACAAGAGAATGTTCTAAAAATAAATTTAACTTTTTAACAACTCTAGTTGTTAATTCAGATTCAAAGGATCTGAAAAGGTGATAAACCAAGAATCAATATATTTAATTTAAATAAAAATTAAATATATTAAAAAAGTTAAATGTAAAAAATCATAAAAATATCCATGGAGAGTTTGATCCTGGCTCAGGATGAACGCTGGCGGCATGCTTAACACATGCAAGTCGAACGAGGCTTGGCAACAAGCTATAGTGGCGGACGGGTGCGTAACGCGTAAGAACCTACCTTTCAGAGGGGGATAACATCGGGAAACTGTTGCTAATACCCCATAATGCTGAGGAGTTAAAACAAGTTTGACTTGGCTGAAAGAGGGGCTTGCGTCTGATTAGCTAGTTGGTGGGGGTAAAAGCCTCCCAAGGCCACGATCAGTAGCTGGTCTGAGAGGATGATCAGCCACACTGGGACTGAGACACGGCCCAGACTCCTACGGGAGGCAGCAGTGAGGAATTTTCCGCAATGGGCGAAAGCCTGACGGAGCAATGCCGCGTGGAGGAAGACGATCTGTGGATCTTAAACTCCTTTTTTCAGAGAAGAATAAATGACGGTATCTGAAGAATAAGCTCCGGCTAACTATGTGCCAGCAGCCGCGGTAATACATAGGGAGCAAGCGTTATCCGGAATGATTGGGCGTAAAGCGTCTGTAGGTGGCTTAGAAAGTCTACTGTCAAATACCAAGGCTCAACCTTGGGCAGGCAGTAGAGTACTTTTAGGCTTGAGTGCGGTAGAGGTAGAGGGAATCCCTAGCGTAACAGTGAAATGTGTAGATTTTAGGGAGAACACCAGCGGCGAAGGCGCTCTACTGGGCCGAGACTGACACTGAGAGACGAAAGCTAAAGGAGTGAAAAGGATTAGAGACCCTTGTAATTTTAGCTGTAAACGATGGAAACTAAGTGCTGCCGAATGCAGTGCTGTAGCTAACGCGTTAAGTTTCCCGCCTGGGGAGTATGCTCGCAAGAGTGAAACTCAAAGGAATTGACGGGATTTCGCACAAGAGGTTGGTCTTAACAAGACTACAGGGCGTTTACACGCCTCCTGTTAGGTGCGCAAGCACTGAAAACTTACACAAGTCTGCCTCGCCAAGGTGTGAACCTTGGTAGTCTTTAAACGCTCAGCCTAAGACCCTTGCGGGTCTTATAAAACACTAAACCCCTAGGGGGTTTATAAAAAGCGCTAGCTTTTTAGTAAGTGTTTTAGTAAGGCGTCCCGCAAAGAGCGGCCTGTAAAGCAGGTAGGCCATAACCGGCTCAAAACGGTGAACACCTAAGGGCTTAACCGCCTAGGGCAACGCCGTGGGTAAGTCTGTTTTTTAAAATTAGTCAAATTTTAAAAAGCAGACCCTGTAACGACTGACCTGCTCTTTTTAGTTAAAAGAGCTTAACAAAGACAGTTTTAGCTGTTTTCGTTAAGAAAAGGGAGAGCGTTCTTTTAAGAGCGCTAACACGCCGGTCCTTTAAGAGTTAAGTTCTAAACTTAGAACACAAAACTAAAAAAAAGCTGAGTAGTTTTTTTTTACTGATTTTGTAAAAGTTTTAGTCTTACCTCAGAGTAACTCTCTAAAAAAGGTAAAAGCATAGTCTAAACAGTTGTGAAAGCAACTGAAAAAGTAAAAACCACAAGGGATTATGTGGTTTAATTCGATGCAACGCGAAGAACCTTACCAGGGTTTGACATGCCTAGAATTTTCTAGAAATGGGAAAGTGCCAGAAATGGAACTAGGACACAGGTGGTGCATGGCTGTCGTCAGCTCGTGCGTTGACGTGTATGGTTAAGTCCTGCAACGAGCGCAACCCTCGTCTTTAGTTAAATACTCTAAAGAGACTGCCAGTGTAAACTGGAGGAAGGTGAGGATGATGTCAAGTCAGCATGCCCCTTACACCCTGGGCTACACACGTAATACAATGGTTGGGACAATCAGAAGCGACCCTGCGAAGGCAAGCAAATCTGCTAAACTCAACCTCAGTTCGGATTGCAGGCTGCAACTCGCCTGCATGAAGCCGGAATCTCTAGTAATCGCCGGTCAGCTACACGGCGGTGAATACGTTCCCGAAATTTGTACACACCGCCCGTCACATCAAGAAAGGAGATTTTTCCCAAAGCCGGTAGTCTAACCTTTAGGAAGGCGCCGTCAAAGGAAGGGTTTCTGATCATGATGAAGTCGTAACAAGGTATCCGTACTGGAAGGTGCGGATGGATCACCTCCTTCACATAAAGTTTAAGGCTTTTTAGCTTGTCCTTTAGTTAACATTAAAATGTTAACTATTAAGGGCAAGTTAAAATTTATAATGCCTATAAAAAACAATTTTAATTTTTATTAAATAGTTAAGTAAGGTTCTAAAATACCTTACTTAACTATTTAATTCCCTAGTCAGTACTCTGGGTTCTGATTTTTAACTAGATTAGTAAGTTTTACATGGTTCAGCATTCTAAGTACTGAACTATGTAAAACTTTACTAAACTATTTTATCTTTTAAGCGCTTACTAACAGCCTAAGTGGTTAAGTAACAACTTAGTTTAAGACCCTAGCGGGTCTTATAAAAAACTTAAGTGTTTTAGTTGCTTACTTCCTTATAAGTGCTTAAGCACTTAGCTTTTAAAAAAAAGCTAAATGGGCTATTAGCTCAGTTGGTTAGAGCGTACCCCTGATAAGGGTAAGGTCGATGGTTCAAATCCATTATAGCCCACCCCTTCACTTAATTTCAGTTAATCAGCCCAAACTAAGACCCTCGCGGGTCTTATAAAACACTAAACCCCTAGGGGTTTTATAAAAAGCGCTAGCTTTTTAGTGAGTGGTTTATAAGTTGCTTATAAAAAGCGCTAGCTTTTTTAGTTCTAAAAGGCGTAAGCCTTTTATAAGTAACTTCGTTACTTATTGTTTTAGGGTGCGTAGCTCAGTTGGTAGAGCACTGCCTTTGCAAGGCAGGGGTCGCAGGTTCGAATCCTGTCGCATCCACCATAAAAATATTTCTTGAAATCACAACTAAAACTAAATGCTTCCAGCATTTATATTGGTGTAGCAAAAAGAAAAAAAAGACTAACATTACTTTAGTAATGTTATTAAAGTGCATCAGCGCTTTAAAAAGGTCAAATGAACTAAGGCTTACGGCGGAGACCTAGGCACCCAGAGACGATGAAGGGCGCAGATACCGGCGATACGCTTCGGGGAGCTGGTAACAAGCTTTGATCCGAAGATTCCCGAATTGGGCAACCACAAGAACTTCCTACTAATTCATAAATAGGAAAGAGTCAACCCAGTGAATTGAAACATCTTAGTAGCTGGAGGAAAAGAAAGCAAAAGCGATTCCCGTAGTAGCGGCGAGCGAACCGGGATTAGCCTAAACCTGTAAAAAGGGGTAGTGGGAAGACAAAAATTAACAACTAACCAACCCTGCTGGGTTGCTATGCAGTTAATAAATTTTTTTAGATGAGAAGACGAAGCAGCTGAATCCTGCACCATAGATGGTGAAAGTCCAGTAGTTATAAAAATTCTAAAAAAAAAGTCATATCCCGAGTAGCATGGGACACGTGGAATCCCGTGTGAATCAGCGAGGACCACCTCGTAAGGCTAAATACTCCTGGGTGACCGATAGTGCAAAGTACCGCGAGGGAATGGTGATAAGAACCCCAGTAGGGGAGTGAAATAGAACATGAAACCGTAAGCTGACAAGCAGTGGGAGGGTGAAGAGCCTGACCGCGTGCCTGTTGAAGAATGAGCCGGCGACTTATAGGAAGTGGCAAGGTTAAGGAGTAAGATCCGGAGCCTTAGCGAAAGCGAGTCTTAATAGGGCGATGAAGTCACTTCTTATGGACCCGAACCCGGGTGATCTAATCATGACCAGGATGAAGCTTGGGTAACACCACGTGGAGGTCCGAACCGACCGATGTTGAAAAATCGGCGGATGAGTTGTGATTAGGGGAGAAATTCCAATCGAACTCGGAGCTAGCTGGATCTCCCCGAAATGCGTTGAGGCGCAGCGGTGACGATATAATGGGCTGTCTAGGGGTAAAGCTACTGTTTCGATGCGGGCTGCGAAAGCGGTACCAAGTCGTGGCAAACTCAGAATACTAGATATTGCCTTCCGTCAACCAGTGAGATTAAGGGAGATAAGTTTCTTAATCAAGAGGGAAACAGCCCAGATCACCAGCTAAGGCCCCTAAATGGTCACTAAGTGGAAAAGGATGTGAGAATGCTGAAACAACCAGGAGGTTTGCTTAGAAGCAGCCACCCTTGAAAGAGTGCGTAATAGCTCACTGGTAAAGCGTTCTTGCGCCGACAATGGCCGGGACTAAGTGACCTGCCGAAGCTGTGATATTTTTTTTATTATAAAAATTTTAGTAATTTTTTTTATTAAAAAGAATAGGTAGGGGAGCGTTCTGTTTTGGGTGAAGTTATCACGTAAGTGTTGATGGACAATACAGAAGTGAGAATGTTGGTTTGAGTAACGAAAACATTGGTGAGAATCCAATGCCCCGTAAACCTAAGGGTTCCTCCACTAGGTTCGTCCGTGGGGGGTTAGTCAGGTCCTAAGGCTAGGCCGAAAGGCGTCGTCGATGGCAAACAGGTTAATATTCCTGTACTGATTTTATTGGGAACCAAGGGACGAAGTAGGCTAAACTGGAACTGCTACTGGATTTCAGTGGAAACGTTTAGGTGTTGATGGCTAGAATAAAAACTATGCCTGAGCTAAGGCGTGATCCCTATTCTGTACTTCGTATAGAGTAGCCAGTGATGTCAAACTTCCAAGAAAAGCTTGAACACCGTAACAATAAAATCACCTGTACCTGAAACCGACACAGGTAGGTTGGTAGAGAATACCAAGGGGCGCGAGAGAACTCTCTCTAAGGAACTCGGCAAACTGGCCCCGTAACTTCGGAAGAAGGGGCGCCCTTTTCTTTGTCAAATGAGAGGAGGGTCGCAGATACCAGGCTCTGGCGACTGTTTATCAAAAACACAGGTCTCCGCAAAGTCGTAAGACAATATATGGGGGCTGACGCCTGCCCAGTGCCGGAAGGTTAAGGAAGTTGGTTATCAAGTAATTGAGAAGCTGACGACCGAAGCCCCGGTGAACGGCGGTCGTAACTATAACGATCCTAAGGTAGCGAAATTCATTGTCAAGTAAGTTTTGACCTGCACGAAAGGCGTAACGATCTGAGCGCTGTCTCGGAGAGAGACTCGGTGAAATAGACTTGTCCCGTGAAGATGCGGACTACCTACACCTGGACAGAAAGACCCTATGAAGCTTGACTGTATCCTGGAATTGGGTTCGGGCTTTTCTTGCGCAGCCTAGGTGGGAGGCTATGAAGGTTCCCTTCCGGGGGAATTGGAGCCGTCATTGAGAGACCACTCTGGAAGAGCTAGAATCCTAATGGTGATCTTTGAATCAAGACACTTGACAGTTTCAGGTGGGCAGTTTGATTGGGGCGATCGCCTCATAAAAGGTAACTGAGGCGTGCAAAGGTTCTCTCAGTCTGGACGGAAATCAGACATTGAGTGCAAAGGCAAAAGAGAGCTTGACTGCAAGACCTACAAGTCGAGCAGGTACTAACGTAGGCCTTAGTGATCCGACGGTGCCGTGTGGAAGGGCCGTCGCTCAACGGATAAAAGTTACTCTAGGGATAACAGGCTGATCTTCCCCAAGAGTTCACATCGACGGGAAGGTTTGGCACCTCGATGTCGGCTCATCACATCCTGGAGCGGTAGTACGTTCCAAGGGTTGGGCTGTTCGCCCATTAAAGTGGTACGTGAGCTGGGTTCAAAACGTCGTAAACTGCTTGCGACCCTGCAAAGTGATTTGCAAGAAAAATTTGCCTCATATCGGAGAACTCCTTTTATCTTCCCAAACAGAAAAAAGGACAACCCCGAGGGAAGTCAAAAAATAATCTAATATTTAGAATGATGTTAAAGTAATAATAAAATTGGTATAATAGTAGATAGTATCCTATCATATTATATTTCAATTAAAAAAAATATATAAAATAAATATGCTTAAAGTACAAAACAGACCACCAATTAGCAAAGATTTAGACAGCATTATTAATGGTTATACAGCTGGTGATGGTTATTTAAAACCTAGTGGAGCTCTTCAAGTTGAACAAGGTAAAGATCAGTTAAAATTTGTTCAGTGGATGTTCGAAAAACTAAAAGCTTTCTGCACACCTACTTGTAAAATTGCTGATGTATACCAAACCAACAAAGAAACAAAACAAAAGGAACTAAGATCACACCGTTTTTATACCACAGGTTCCCTGAAAGATTATCATGAAAATTGGTATCAACGTGTTGGACCAAACTTTGAAAAAAGATTACCAGTTGGCATTGATAGAATGTTCACACCGTTATTTATTACAGTTTGGTTTGCTTGTGATGGTACTAAACCAGATGATTGTCGTGGTGCTAAATTTGAAGTAACTGCCTACACAGTTAAAGAAAGAAAAAAATTAAAAAATCTTTTTCTACAAAAATATCAAATTGACGCTAAAATTAATAAACAAGGTGTATCAAAATCAGGAAAAGAACAGTGGGCCCTTTGTATTCTAGCGGAAGACTATGATAAGTTTTACGCTTTAGTTACTCAAGATCCTTTAATTCCTACATTATTTCCTTATAAACTTTGCAAAAAACCTTAAAAATATTTATAGATTACTTAACTTTTTGACCCCGTAACGACTCTGTTCTAGTTATAAACTAGTAAGTCCAAATATTAAACACATTTGGGCTGTGGAAACAACAGGATAACATTTATGCCAGGCTTTGCCCTATACCCTTAAAAAGGCATTAGGTAAAAAAACTGTAAAATTTGTTATAACACGGCAACTCTTTATTCTCTAAAAAAGAATAAAGATGATGGTATAGTCTGACCCCTAAGTAATTAGGGAACTATCCAATCCCAATAGGGAAAGGAATTTTCTAAACTTATTAGACCCTTGCTAAAAGGCAGAGCCTTTTGCTCTAGTAAGCATGAAATTAAACGGAGACAGTTTGGTCCATATCCGGTGTAGGCGTTAGAGCATTGAGAGGAACCTTCTATAGTACGAGAGGACCTAGAATGGGGGCGCCAATGGTGTACCAGTTCTCACTCCAGTGGGAAACGCTGGGTAGCTATGCGCCAAGTAGATAAAAGCTGACAGCATCTAAGTTTGAAGCTCACCTCAAGATGAGTGCTCTCCATTAGGTCGCGGCAAGACAAGCCGTTTAATAGGCATTAGGTGTACAATCAGTAATGATTTTAGCCGAGATGTACTAAAGACCGATTGATTTTGACCTTTTATTAATTAATATTTTAATTCTACTAAGCAGAGCTTAGTTCTTAGTGGTTTTTCCACTAAAAAAGTAAGCTTTATCCTTTTAAAAAAAATAAAAAAGGATAAGGCTTACTTTTTCTTATACCTTGGTGCTCAAAGCTCAGTTGGAACCACACCAATCCATCCCGAACTTGGTGGTGAAAAAGCTGAGGGGGCTTAGTTACTCGACGGGGAGCTGTCCGGAATCTAAAACCTAGTGCCAGGGGATTTTTATTCTTTATATTTTATTCTTTATTCTTTTCAGTAACCACTGCTAAAACACTAAGGGGCCTTCGCCCCTTATAAAAGGCGGACGCCTTTTAGTACTAAAAAGCTGGCGCTTTTTATAAAAGGCGGACTAAAAGTAAGCAGCTTTAGCTGCTTACTTTTATAAAGGTCTACTTAGACCTTTAGCCTTTTAGTGTTTTATAAGACCCGCTAAGTGCCCCTGGGCACTTATAAAAAGCGCCAGCTTTTTAGAGGGTCTTAAAGTTACTTAGTTGCTAAAGCAACTAAGCAGCTAAAGCTGCTTAGGCACTAATTCTCATTAATAATTAATAAGTACTTAAGGGGTTATAAATAAAGGTATGTTAAATAAAATAAGGGTATCTTTAGATACCCGTATAAAACGATAATGTTTAACATTAACCGTATTATTAATAAAACAATTAAAATTTAAGTGCTTTTAGGTATTTAATCAGAACCTTTTCAGGTTCTCTTTAAGCAGCTTTAGATGCTTAATAAGTGTCTTTAGACACTTAGAATCTAAATAAATTATACAAAAAAGTTAACTAAAATGCTAAAGGTCCCAACAAACACTAGTTAAAACTAAGTGCCCAGGGCAGCTTTAGCTGCTTAGATGCTAAGTGTCTAAAAAAAAGCTAAAGCTTTTGATAAACAATTAAGGTAGGGTCTTATCTTTTTAATTAATTAGCTAGTTAAATTCCAACTAATTAGTTTAGTCCATTGTTTTTCATTTATTAAATTTAATAAATGGAATAAATAAAAATAATCATTCCAAGCTACCTAGTTGCTAAGCAACTAAGCAGCTAAAGCTGCTAAAGGCACTTATTTAACTGCTTTAGTTGTTAAAAGTCTAAGTATCTAAAGCTGCTTATTAAGTTAAAGTTCTAAGTAGCTTTAGCAACTTATTAAGTGCCTTTAGGAGCTTAAAAGAACTTTAAGATTCTTTTAAAACTAAGCGGACGCTTAGTTTTACCAGATAAAAAAGTAGCTTGCTACTTTTTTATAAGACAGCCGCTTTAGCTGCTGTCTTAGAAGCTGCTCAAAGGCTGTATAAAAGTAAGATAAAAGGGCTTTGCCCTTTTATAAGTGCTCTTAGCACTTAGCATGCTTACTTTTATAAGGGTCTAATTAGACACTAAGTTACTTAGATGCTAAGTGTCTTTAGAAACTTAGCATCTAAGCAGCTAAAGCTGCTAGGGGCACTTATAAAACTAAGACCCGCTAAGGGCCCCTGGGCCCTTTTAAAAAAGACAGATAAAACAATAAGTAAATAAGACCCTTACTAAAAGGCTTTGCCTTTTATAAAACTAAGATCTAAAAGTAAGCATACTTACTTTTATAAGGGTTTAACAAGTTAAACCCTTATCTAAAACTAAGACCCTTTAAGTGCCCCTGGGCACTTATAAAACGCGCCAGATAAAACACTGGCTAAAAAGCTGGCGCTTTTTATAAAAGGCGGACTAAAAGTAAGCAGCTTTAGCTGCTTACTTTTATAAAGGTCTACTTAGACCTTTAGCCTTTTAGTGTTTTATAAGACCCTAAAACTAAGACCCTTGCTAAGCAAAAATAAGTTGCTAAAGCAACTTATTTTTACTTATAAAAGTAAGTATTAAGTGCTAAGAGCACTTATAAAAGGGCTAAGCCCTTTTATCTTACTTTTAGGTCTTAGTTTTATAAAAGGCAGAGCCTTTTAGCTAAGTGTGCTGCTAAAGCAGCACACTTATAAAACAGCTGCTCTTAGCAGCTGTTTTAGAGGGTCTTAGTTTTAGAGGGTCTTAGTTTTAGAGGGTCTTAGTTTTAGAGGGTCTTAGCTGCGCTAGGGTCTTAGGCACTTAGATTCTGAATAAATGGCTTTAGGTACTTAGAAGTAGCTACTTAAAGGTACTTATCAAAAAAATTTTACTAAGCCACTTAGTTGCTAAGCAACTAAGCAGCTAAACCTGCTAAAGAGTTTTATTAAGGACCTTACCAATTTAAATAGGTTGTTTTTAGCATTTTTATTTTAGAATAAAAAAAAAATTGGTTGCGTAAATTTTTTAATTCTGGTATACTTTAAATACCAAGCTTCAATGTAGAGGCCTGTTGTTTAAAAGTTAAAATATTTTAACTTTTTTATTAAGATTTAACTGCCTGTGGTATAAAAATCTTAATCCGGAGAAAATTAATCTTTTTACTAAACTTAAAAATT